AAGTCCAGGAGTCAAGGAAAGGCCTAGCTCTAGCTAGCCAGTTGCATAAGTTGTTCCCCCAGCACCGTAAGTGAGGATTTCCCTAATTGCGTATAAAATAAGCAAGCCGAATTCCTCATTCATAGAATCAATTCATCTAAACGAATCAACTACTTCGCTAACCAAGAAAAAGCGATAATAGGGCTACCTAGTGGAAATCCCGTCTTTTTTGAACGCGAAGAAAAAAGCACATGAACCGCTAGCCGTGCCTAAGCAACAACCAAATCTTTATGAATTTATGAATGCTGTCCGTGAGAGCATAGCTTTCTTCAAAGGAAGCCAAAGAAAGCGACTTATGCAAGGGATAAGACTTCCAGGTCTTGCCCAGAGTCAGACAACAAAACAAAAACAAAGAAAGAACAGCATATTCCGACATTAAAGCAGTGTTTAAGAGGTCTTGGAAGAGATGCTATCACCTGAAACCTCATGGAGTATTCCAATTAGACATCTAATCACACTGACTTACTTGGCTTAGCCAGTCGAGAGATCATTTCTACCAGAACTAGGCAAAGGGGCGTAAGAGGTGAGACTAGAAGGAGAGAACTAAATAATATGGGATGTCATTCTCAGGTGCGGATTAGCCTTCTTTTTCTCTTTAGTTTGTTGTTTCGGTTGGTCTTTACTCTTCTGGGGCTTACCTCATCTCTGAATCTTCATTTCCTGCCCTGACCTTGGCTCACCCAACTAAATTGTCTTTTTCTCCTTGGGCTGGGGATTGATTATTGATTGGGTATTTGATTTCACTCTTCAGACTCTAGCACTTCCAATGATAAGAATAAGGGGTGCTGGATTTGTTCCAGTGCCCATCTTCTGAACAAACGTGAGAAATGTTGTGCCCTTCTTGCCGATGAGTCGAAGGATGGTGATTCTGAAAGTCCCTCACGGTTGAACCCTCTTCAGTTGCTGAATGCCATTCACGCTGAGAAGACTAAGATCCAATGTGGGTTGATGTATGTTAAGGCCTTTGTGAATTATGGCGATGGTGGACACCGGGGTTACCCATAATTTCGTTGCCGAGAGGGAGGTGCAGAATTGGAAGTTGGCTTTGACACAGAACTCTAGTAAGAGAGATGTTGGTGTACTTTTAGGGACCAATGAAGCAAAGCCGGACTCCCTCTCCCTATTGGTCGAGTCATTCCTGCCGTCCTACCTCTTTCTACTCCATGATCTCATGTTCTTCTTTGTCCCCGTTTACTATCCCAATGCAATGGCTGTCTACTGTTTGACTCAAAAGGCTTTCGCACCTTAAACGTAACGGCTAAACCGATTGAATCCCCTCTTCCCTGTCTAACCTCTCGTTTTCACTCTGAGAATTGGAAACTGGAAGGTAAAGCCTTAGCCAATTAATAAACTGAGCTTTCACGTAGAAATACAGCTTCTTAGGGAATTCCTTATCTAAGGTTTCTTTCTTAAACTGTAATGAAGTCGGGGATTAGGATTCCTAAAACCCCTTCGCCTAAAGGCTCACCTTCTTTTAACCCTTCGCCAGCTGAGTCAATAGCTGCTGCAGATGCAGATTCAATTGATTTTATTGTGTCGTTTCCAAAAAGCGTTGAAAAAAACCCCGCATGTAATCCATGTAAGCTGTTTCCTTATTGAAGAACTGTCCGATGCTCTCATCTATGGCTCTCAGTGAATGAGTAAAAAGCAGTTCAAGCAAGTTAGGGTGATGCAAGTGAAGAGATTGCTACTTTTAACCCCAAACAAAGTCTTACTTCCAGCTGGGTTATTTCCCATTTATTTAGCATATGGGGAAATGGAATACGGACAGGGCAGTAGTCGATCAAAGAATCCCTTTATGACTCCGCTTTCTGAGACTCAGCTTTATACCATAGCGAGTTCGGAGCGTCGAGGTAATCCCCTTATTAGAGTTAGAGCTCTTCTTGTCGAAGAAGGACTGTAAACGCGTACTTCAAAAGAGAAGAGGAAAGAAAGGCCTCACCACCCACGATAGCGAAATAGTCTTACACCCCTTACCCTGCAATTGCCTATTTCCTTGATTCTAGTCCTGGTATGGAAGACTAACCAGAAAAGCTAATATAGCCTAATTATTAGACGATCTTGCGCCACCAAATTAGACGAAGTTGCGACACTTTTTGTAGGAGAGAGGGAAAATAGCCCAGGATGCGCAAGCGACCCTACTAGAGCTAAAGGGGGTCGCTTTCTCACAAACCTTAGGGCTCACGGATGCTTACCTCTTTGATAGGAATTAGAAGGCACGTTTCCACCCGGCCCCTCGGGGGAGAAGCAACAGACTAGCAACTACCTTAATCAAGTAAGCAGAAGCGTAGGAAAAACAAGGATTTTACCAAGAAAAACAAGCCCATTTAGGAGAGAAAGGCCCCACTTGAGAGCAAGCACTTTTAGGGGAACGAATAGAAAAAGGCGTAAACAATAAAAAAACCAGAAAACGCTTTCATCAATAAAGTTTAGACTTTCATGACTAAGCGTTGTGGAGGTGCCTATATTTCCACTATTCCCACCAGCGCGATGTGTCTGTCATTTCTTTGTGATGTTTCAATTTTAAGTGCCCGTGCCTGTTCCCGCGCAGTAGAGTCCGAAGGGTGAGATGAGGAAAGAGTTGAGCGTGAAGAGACAACCCAAAAAAAGCCGAAAGCCGGCCAAAACAACCGTGAGAAAGTACTTTCTTGTAACCCTGATTCACGTAGAGTAGCGAGGTATAGAAAGGGAACTGATATTAAAAAGAATGGAAGACCTATTTAAGTGTAAGTCTATTGTAGTATCAACAGAGAGCCACGAGGAGGAAGGGACCCACTCACTACCATATAGGGGTCTGGGCGTAAAACGCCACTAAAAGAACTGTTGTAAATAGAATTAGAGGTATCTACCCCGAGTGGGAAAGCAGAGCCAGAAGGAAAAAAAAAGTAAGCAAGACCGTTTTATGGAAAAACTTGGCGAAAAGGAGGAATGGACCGACGTATATGACGACCCAGATCTAATACCTGTGGGCCTTCGACGCTAGTAAAAATAACTCGTAAAAGCTGATTCGAGAGGCTTACCCCGAGCGTCCACATAAATCTTCCTACCTACCATAAAAAAACAGCGATCGGGTGCTATTGCCTACATGAAGTTCGGTGGGAATTGGTCCTTAAGAAGGCCCAGAGCTCATTTTCAAATACATGCGATCCATCCATACTATCTGGTGTTGAGTACCCAGATTCTTCAACCCCGACCTCAAGAGAATCTGGTAAAAAGTTCCATATAAAATAAGCTTGACTGGTAGGTAGAGAGAAGTTTGAAAGAACAATTCTTTTTTGTAGTAGATGGTAAGGAAGTGAATATCTGGACTGAAAGGTTTCTCTGCTAGCTTGCGCACTTTCAACTCTTTTCTTTTCACGACACCATGGAGTAGGAAGCGGTGGGTGATCCACCGACAAGATCTGATAAGAGTGGGGTTAAACGGGGTAGATCTGCTATGGAATTTCAGGACAATGTAGAGGAGACGAAGTCCACTCAATGCGAGTCCGAAGCCTCATGAAACTGTGGCGGCGGCTCCTATTTCTTATAGGGACAAACTGGTGAATCTTTCTCACCCTGATTTGGATGCTCCTGAGGATGAATCGGCTGAGGAAGGGGAGATTTTAGATTCAGATTTTGACTCAGATGATGACTCAGATGAAGCCAACATTGACGGCCCAAGGGTCTTGTTGACGAAGGAAGACAAGAAAAGAATACGGGAAGCATGGCGGCATAGACTTATCATAAAGCTGCTTGGGCGGGCAATCAGTTACACCTATCTTTTCTTTGCAATAGGTTGAAGCTGCTAGGTCTTGTTGCAGAGCCTATTTCTTGTATTTCTCAATTAGTCAGATGATTCCTATTCCTCGACATTTGATTCTCCTTCTACAACTGGAGCAATTGCAGAAAAAAAACAAACCATTAGAAAAAGGGGTCTTTGTTAGAGCGATTCCTTCTAGTACGCCCGTTATTGTATGCCTTTGCTTTTGTTGCTATCTCGAGAAACCATAGCAACTAACCTCGTCATCCTCTTCGACTAAAGGCTCACCCCCGGTCTGTTCTAAGCTACGCTACATACGGTATTCAGCTCGTTAGCAAAGAACAACTTATCTAAGAATTCGTTAATAATGAAGGAAGGCTCAGAGTCTGTCTAACTCGGCTGAGCTATGGTGAAAGCGATGCGCTCAATCTACAAGTAAATCAGGATGTTCACACCGAGAAGGAAATCTAGGTTTGAGAATCATCTTCTTTTATTTAAACATCAGAAGTTGGATAGTCTGCCTACACGAACTAATTCCTATGCCTGGCCTGCTTTGAAAGCTATTCAGTAGAAGCTGCTTGATCGAGAGCTGATAGCATTTTACCCTTCACGCATGTGGATTACCATTAATCCTCTTATGATTCCCCAGCTTAGTCCGAGTATCCGTACCGAAATAAATCACCTTCTTTCTCTTTTGGTTGTGGGTGCATCTTATCTTCGATGAGGAGTTCGCTCAAAAGGCTTAGCTGCAGGACTAAAGGCAAGGAAAGCTCCAATCGCAAGTAGGAAAGAGTTCCAACGCCCACTTCGCAAACGATATTCCGATAGCTTGACCTTTCTCGTTCGTGTCCCATTAATCGCCCCAGGGGTAATGGAAGGAGTAACTCACCAACTGTCTTCTTCGAGTGCAAAGTGGACAGCTTACTATAGGGAATACCCGGATTAGATTGAACCTTTCCTAAATAGAATAATCGAATTTGCATCCCCTAACTACCTCTTACAAAGCGGTACAACAGGTTATTCTAAGAACCCGCGAGCACCTCTTCCATATACGCTAATAGCCCAGCTTTCATTGGTGCTTCTGCTAGGTCTGTTAAAGCTTCAACCTCACCTTCGAGAGCTGATTCTGAGAAGCTTTCCAGTAGTTTAATCAGAAAGAAAGGGCTCTGCTTTACCTTTTGAGAATCTGTCGTCACCGAGCTTCGATGTTAAGCTCCGAAGTAGCTGTTTATAAGATTTACCTCGCGTTTTCCCGTGAAAATAGGCAGCGAGTCGATTTACTTTATCTAGCTCCGCTTTCCATCTGGCTATACGCCTTTGTTTATACCAAAAATCAGTTCTTCTTGTATGGCATTTATTCGCCAGTTCGGTTCCCCTTCGGACAGTTGATGCTGTTTTATCGGTTTAACTCCTCGGGTTTACGGTTTACTTGTGTTCATGTAAATGGCATTATCTGAGGATGAGATTCCGAGTTAAGTTATCCTTGATTCAATACCTTTTCTTTTGCTACTACGGCTGCAAGAGAGACTTCTTCAGGCAAGTCAATGGAAGACATAGATTCAATGGAAGACATAGATTCAATGGAAGACATAGATCCTGAACCCCAATACACCTCCCTCGCATTAACTTTATTTCCGGGATCAACTATCAATTGAAAGGCCTACTGGACCGTTCTGCGATCACCTATGCAAACCGAAACTAACTCTTTAGGCTTCGATATAAGGGCGAGAGTTATTTATGGTAGCTGACCTGGCATAAGCTTTCATAAGTATCAGTCTTTCTCAGTGGGGAATCAAAATCCACTACTTCCCGAACTGTGAACGTTGCTGATCGATCCTGGGCACTAACCATCCCTCATCCTTACCTTAGTAGATCAGCTTGAGAGGAAGGGAAGGCTGTTAAGCCGTAAGAAGAGTGAAGAAGAGAACGTTGAGTTGAGTAAGGCTCAGAGTACGAAGTCGGTGCAATAGTTAAGTCGAGGGGTATATTATTTATAGTGTTTCGATAAGGGATTGCGAAATTCTTTCTCATTAGTTGACGAAATAGGCGAACTGTCTAACGACGAACTTGATCCCCTTACCTTTCGATTGTAAAAGGTCTTGTCATACCCTCTTCTGTCTTTCAAGAGAGTGGGCCACTTAATGTCACCCGATCGATTATAACTAAGCAGTGGACCTGTGTAATATTCATCTAAAGCTGTTTAAACACGCTTTTTTCTTCCTATCGTTTATGGTTTCTACTAGTCCGTGGGGTATGTTTCTGTACTGGTTTTCTCAACCAACTATTGAGTACGCTCCTTCAAAATAGTAACTTTTGCAGCTATATGAGACTCCAAGTGAATTGGATAAGGCTTTACCGAAAGCCCATGGACATGGATATAGGCACAAGCGTAAGGCCAAGTAAGGATCCGCTTATAACAGAAACCTCAACCCAACCTTTAGCGCTTTTGCTGGCTTTCTTCTCTTACGATATTTATTGAGGCATTTTGATACATAGATGAAATCAATAGAAAGTCATATTTATTCTCAATCCTATTCAATTGCTTGCTTTTTCCTCTACTCTAGTGGCACCATATGTACTGGTTTTCCTAAGCTTGATGAATGCGCCGAAGGGCAGAACCTCCATATTTGACTTCCTCATATTCGGGTATAAAATTTTGGTTATTTCTTTCTATAACAATCGATTTCACTCTAACGAACTCTGGGAATTCCTTTGTTTCTGATTTCGTTTTTCGAGAGGGGCGTCTTTCTTTAGTCGATACCGTAATCTTTCTTCTCTTATTCTTCTATTTCTAAAACAGTAGAAGGGCAGGCGAGTCAATCGAATAATAGAAAATCTAACTACTTGGTCAGAAAGAAAGAATCGTCTTCCATGGCATGGCTGCTCAGCAGTTAAAGCTTTCCCCAATCAAATCAATAAGAAATGCCGATACGGTCTTTGCAGATTCAATTCATTTTATTTGCTCTGACCTTCTTTCACTTTTTGGTTTGCTTTGCAGGGGATTTAAGTTCATTATCGGGTGAATAGGATCCCATACATTGATATCTAGTCGCTGGTTTTCTGAGTATCATGAGGAGCTTTTTCTAGCTAGCGAATTGGATGACCATTTATGGCACTTGCTTTCTTGCGAGTGAGTGATTGATCTTTGTGCATAGAATCGATAGTTCCACATCAACTCATTCAACAGCTTTTCTAAACAATCACACAGGAGAAAGAATAAACATCGTATTCCATTAAGCTACTTTGGCCTATGCGCCCGTTTTCATGTTTGAGGTACCGGGCATGCGATATGCTTTCGAAGGGGCGATGAATCCCTTAACTAACTCGCTTTCTAGCAGCGGAAGAAGCAGAAGCTATCTCGCTTGAGTAAACGAAGTAAGGGAAGGCGCCCGTAATGCCCTATCTATCTATAGAGTGAGAATTCCTATCTATCTTTTATTCGTAAATCTATCTAAGTCCGAGTACGAACCCGAAGATAGAGCCTTAGACCCCGCTTATGAAAAGCTAACAACCTTCCGATTCGATTTCTTACTTCGGAAAAGGGAATCAGGTAGCGGATTATCCTTAGTTCGCTTTCTAAAGGGGAGAGCTCCTCCGGTTCTATTCCCCTTCTCGAGTTGATGGTGAGAAGTTCTTAGGCTGCATTTTAGCCTCTGTACATAAGTGAAAGCCTTATCCAACTGACTAGCTAGAAAAGTCTATCACATCAGACAAGTAACCCAGGGGAGTGAACCCACTTCTTTCTGCATAAGCGGATCCGAAAAGCCTTGCAGAGTCACACTATTCTATAGTTTCTAGAGTTCTTTCCGGTAGCTAACCAGCTAATGAGGCTAACGAGCCCCAGGTACTTTGCGGATTATAGGCACCCGACACGTAAGGGTGTAAGGTAATGGAGCCTTCCTCACAGATGATGACATGCTTCTTTTTCCAGTAAATGAGCTTGCAGAGGAGAACGCTAGGCCCACTAGAGGCCGGAACTACAAGCAATCAAATCATTCAACTGGGAAAGACCATTAGATTAGGGCATCGAAATATGATAGAAATGCCCCTCAGACGCCACTACCTGAGTAGAATCATCAACAGCCACCCGCGAGGCTATAGGCTTAGTAAGACCTCTTTCACTCCCTTCGGAAAACTACCTACCCCCTCAACTTTAGTAGTGTCATCCACTTTAATCACTCGCCCAACATGGACAGACATTGGTAAGAGAGCTCTTTTTTCATAGAACTCCAATGGAAATGGTAGACATGGAAATCTAACCCAAGCAATGATCTTCTTGATGGAGTCCCTAGAAGCATTTCATTCATTTGATGAATAGGAATTTCTGTTGAGTGAATTATGACTTTCTATTCGTATCTTCTAAGCTCATCTCCTTCGTACCGTTCGTCCCCTATCGGTTCAGAAGAATTCGTACTGTGAGCTCCTACTTTGCTCATCTACTACGTACTCTTCGATTGACAGTTCAGACACCAGAACCGGTATGAAACCTGAAAGCCTAATTTAATAGCTCTGTCTCAATTACCGAACCAGAAGAAGTAGAAGCGGATGAGAGGGAAAAGACTTCTGGGTCTTACCCACTGAAGACAATTGGATTTGGTTCTCGCAAGTTAGATAGAGGAGATCAGTAGTCCTTAAACCAAAGGCAAATATCGGAATGTCAGCTAAGCCAACTCAAGACCAAATCTGATTGCTTGTAATTCAGACACTACATTTGTACAGACACCGAGATGTGCCATAAACCCCCATATCCATTTTACGTTCTCATCTCTGATCAGTCCACCCGCACCGTCAACCCCCGGGTTACCTCGAGCCGCTCCGTCGTTGTTGATCTTCACAAAGCCGGCCATTGGCCTTTGCCATGCAATGAATTTCTCACCCACGATCTGCACTCCTTTAGGTGGATAAGCATCATGTAGTTCTTTTAGGGAATGCTCAACTACCTTAATCAACCTCTCTACATCACCCACATCAGAATTCTTGTCTTGAGCTATACGATATTATATCTTGTTCCATTTTAAACCCCCTTTTCGCGAGTTGTCAGAATGCGCCTTACGATGTTTATGACCCTCAAAGCCTGCTATACGAAGGTTACCCGCTAAAGTCACCTAAAAATACACCCTTGTCTAGCCGTTAGTCCTTCTCCTTCTGTTCTGCCCGGAGCGAGAGAGACTCCCATAGAGGCAAGTTTAGGGATGCCATGACCTTAAGTCCCCGTAGTGCTGATCCTAATTGCGTATAATGATTGATGAAACATCAATCAGGCTGATTGAGTGCGCATTGATGGCTTAGCTGCTGGACTGGACCTCTTTCCTATAGTATATAGGCTTGAGATGCGAGCTATTCCCCTAAGAAATGGAGAAGTTAAATTCTTTTACTTTAAGTAGCTTTCGTGCCCGGTCTTGAAAGGACTCTCCTCCCTAATAGGAATCTCGATAGCTAGAGAACTCTTCCTCAGAGGTGGACTATAGATCCAATACTGAATTACCTTCTCAAGAAAGAGGAATACGATCAGGATCTCACGTTAATAGCTCAACAGCTTTTCTTACATCAACCGCTGACTTGAGTAGGGGTTTAGTTGTTCTTCTCTTTGATTTTCATTTTGTACCAAAAGTATTCCTCAGAGCTCAATCCTTTAGAAACCTTTCGCTTGTTTCAGTACTTGTCTCTTCAATGACTGACCTATTATGATGCGAGTTAATGCGAGTTTCCTAGCAAGCCCACCTCTCATCCAGCAAGCATGTGAAATCAAAGTACGAGGCTCGACTAAAAGCAGAGGGTCTAACGAGCTAGCTGCTAAATTAATAGTTTAGGAAGAGTCTAAAGTAGGAGCTTTTTAGTCCTTGAGAAAGTCATTAGATTGGCTCAACAAACTAAGTTTTATGAAACCTTGGGACTGATATTGCTTTATCAGTTTTTCTGTCATCTTACCCTGAATTGAAATGTTTTTACCTTACGAAATTAGGATCAGTACTACCATACACCCCTATCATAATAGAAAGAAAGGGGGCTTGAAAAAACGTAGTAGTACCCTTTTGCGGGAGTAGAACCGTCTGTACAGATTGTCTATCGAGCGTAGCGGCTCAGAAAACGACTGTTGGCCTATCACATCCAAACCAAAGGCTCCTTCTACATGAGTGAATTGACCAACTAACTTTCTTCAACAAGCCTCACTAGGGCGCGAGGAATCAACTATCGATGGACACGAAAACAAGGTTCACCTTGAATCGATATTAGCTCCACGTCTTACTCATCTTTACGGACCCTTGCCTCAGCTAAGCGTAAACCTATATCTCAATCCCACCTGATGACTCCTTCCTTTCCAGCACCATCCATTCCCGGGGACTAACAATCCCTAGCCTCGAATCAGACCAACTACCTTACTGGAATCCTGCCTTTATCTGTTTTCTGGGGAATCGATACTAAAGCTCTTTCAAGAACGGGGTTTTAGGCCTCTGTGCCCATATACGAATATCTTGGGAATCCTACAAAACTACTTCTATAAGAAGCGAGGAATCGAAACTCATAGTCAACAAACAACCTATACTCGTTAGACAGCCTATGAGCTACTAGTTAATCCCCTTGTCTAGCAATCTTGTCTAGGTCCCAATAGAATGATCCTTAGTCTTTAAATTCCCCGCTTACTATCTAAAAGCTATAAAGACTCACTCTTCGATTAACAGCTACCCTTCTTATTGGTTAGGGTTTCAAGCTGCCAGTAAGCTTTTCGATGGGCACATCCTTCTCAGTACTGTGTTTCCTTTGCTTTGAGAGAGTTCCTTTTTTGACTTCTTATTCATCTGCTTGACTTGCTTTTACAGAAAGCCTTATAAGCGGAAGATGACGAATGAAGCTGAACCTATAGTCCTTTCTTTACCACCGATTGAATCGATTCCATGAACTTGGATGAACTGAAAGGTGAGCTGATTCGCTTAGAAGGGGCGGCTTACTTATAAGAAGTAGGGTCTAGCTGAGAATAGGATAGCTGCTAAGAACAATCCCGTTCAAACATGTAAAATATTAAACTTTGCATTTCATATACGTGAAAAAGCTTACTCCATGTATTTCACTCTACGGGATCATGTAAAATCTTCAAACCTGTATCCCATATAGCAGCAAAACTTCATTAGGACTTTTTCACTCATAGAGCTCCTTCTCAATCGTGAACTTTGTTACTCTACTAGGGTCGAAAGTGCATTTTGCTAATTTCACTCATAGAGATAATTTCAAATTCCATTTTGTGTAACTCCACTAGGGTCAAAAGTATGTTTTTTTGTCCATTTTGAATGAGATTCTATTAGTGAATTTGACTTGATAACCATTTTTCCCGGGGTTTAACAATTTAGTCGATTTGGAATTAGATTTCTGCCCAGAAAAGGCAAAGTAACCTAAAATCCCGGGGTTTAATCAAAGTTTCAAATTGAGAATTCGATTTAGGAAAGGAAATGTCAAAGTAAGCAAAAATACGGGGTTGTAGCAACTTTGCAAACTTTGAATTCCATTTCTGCCCGGAAATCGAGAAGTAAGCAAAAATACGGTGTTTTATCAAAGTTTTCTATTTCGAATGACTTTGAAGAGGGAATCCTTCTTGATACCGATTTTTACGGGTAAAATGCAACTTTTGAAAGAAGGGCAGGAGAATAGCTCAGTGGAAAGAAAGTAAATGATCCGCTTATAACAAAAACTTCACCCGAGAGTTAACCTCCCACTCCTGCGGCTAAGCCAGCTAAAGAAGGAGCTAATTCTACAAGTCAACTATCCCCTGAGTCATTAAGCTGAGGTCTTGCAGAGGCTTCAACTCGGTAGATTCTGTTTCAAGTCGATTCATTAGGTTCTTCTCAAGCAGAGAGTTTGAAAATGCTTAACCCAGCTTGGAAAGCACCTGAGACTAGAGAATCAGCCTTCGCGCTATTAGTTATGCTGCTTCCCCTGAAAGAGTAGGAAGCAAAGGCGTCTGTAGTAAAGGCACGAGGAAGAAAGCACCTACGTAACCCCCCATTCATTAGTCAACAGTCAAAAGGACGTGAACAAAGAGTGCTCGAGTCTACGGTTCATAATTAAACTTCCCAGTCGAACCAGCTTCATAGGCGAAGGGGTGGTACTTAAAGACATGGTCAAAGATGTCGATGCATTATGTTGAATAGGCAGTGGTCCATACTACTTAATATTAATCGTATAAAAGGTTGCTCGCTCTTTCTTTCCGAGGGCGAGTAGTTGTTCTCTTTTCTTTTCTTTTCCCGGAAACTGAGATAGCCTCGTCGAAGAGTCCACCCCGAAGGTAAGTAACTGGATACTCGCATTGCTACAGTGCCCTGTGCCTGCTGTTCCAGCCACACATGGTCACGGCGCCTTGGACACCACTAGCCCAACTGAAGCAAGTAGTCTGTCTGAAGATGAATCTGCTTCTAGCCCTTTTTTTTCTTCTTTCTGAAGTGGTATGTGATTCGCAAATGGTATGTGTTAATTCGCAGGTGCTTAAAAACTGGATTTACCTTCTTCCCCAGTTCTGGAAAGAGATGAGGAAACCTATTACGTAGGAGCTAGTGATGGAAGATGGTTAGTGGGCTTTGCGGCTCATCTTGGTGTGTGTTCCAATGTTTCCGCTGAACTGTCGAAAAAGGTCTTTAGATGCCTTGCCTGGCTTCATCCCTATCTCTTGACGACTTCCATTTGACAACCCTACAATTGAAAAGTAAGCGAAAAAGACCTCCTCTCGGTCCTATGGGTAGACATCACCTTTGTTACCGGACTAAAAGGAATTCTCTGAACTCTCGACCTTCTATCGAAGCGGTTGCCTTTGATGGAGGTTCCTCTTGCGCCCTTTCCCCAATCGATCGCGTCGAAGCGGTTCAAAAGTGAACTTAAAAAACTCTTTTTCATGATGTACTGAGGCAATTCCTAGATGAAATGGTTGAGAACTCAACTTTCTCTTGGACGGACCAAAGTCTCACTTAGCGCTAAAGCCTAAAAGGCGGACTCTCACTTTTTCCTTTTCTGGGGTTTCTCATTGCAATACGCCCACATTCTAAATCGTATAAGAAGGAAAGGCACCTATTCAAAGTCTTTTTTCACTAAACAAGCCCTTTAGAGTCTTTTGAGGAAACCTTCATTCAAGGAAGCTTACTTCAGTAATGACTAGTTATCTCCTTGTTCTCGGTGGTATACCACGCGTTCAGGAAGGAAGATGCAATCCAACGAAGGTAATACCATACCAGGAAAGTAGCTAAGAATGAAACTCAGAATGGAGCTAGTGCAAATAAGAATTAGACCAGAGAGATGAGGGATAAAGCAGCTAATGCCAAGACGGCGTAGCTAGTAGCCTGTGCTCTTGTTCCCGCTTAAACCGGCAAGCCTTGATCGTCATCCCAACCATCAAAGTCAATCCTAGCTTCCTGCTTAGAAAGAGAAACCCTGCCTTTGATTCCCGCCTAAACTAAGAAGAAACCCTCACTCTGAAGCACCAGCGAACTACCTTACGTACTTTCCCTTACCCTTTTTATACCGTCTATTGGTTATGTAATACACTCGACCATTGAGAGAGGATGTATGGAATTGAGCTAGAAAATCGGGATTAGTGCCTTGGGAGAGGATAGACCAAAAAAGCTTATTGACCCGTTAGAGCGGGAAAGCGAAGAACGACTACACCGAATACTTATGTCAAGCCTTAGCATACAGCCGCCCCTTCGACCACACTAAACGAAAGCCCCTTATATGGAATCGGGACTGGCCCTGGATCTATGAATAGCCTCACCTGAAACTGGTAGACACACTGAGCCACCACGTAGAGCTCCCCTCGAACCCTTTTTTCCATTAGCTCGGGTTCCATAGCAAATTCCCCCTTGATCCTATAGGTACTCTCTTGGCCCTTTCTTTTGCCTCTAGTGCTTGGGCCTAGCCTTCTCCTCTGCCTGATGTTGGTGGAACTGGGGTTTTCTTTTCATCGGGTGAACTCCTCTACTTCCAATGCTTACTGATAGAATAGATGTTCTCGCCTGGAATGCAAGGCTTTATGCTTGTCTTCTTGCGGACGAGTTCTCACTCTCCCCCCTAGATTGATCTGAGTGTTTAGGAGTACTAGTTGGATCTCTCTTCGCTTTCTAAAGGCTCTGACAAGACCTGCTGCAATAGGAATTTCATCCTATACCAAGTACGAACAGGATTTTTCCCTTCTCGTGCCTGCCCTACGAGACTGCAACCGATCCCACCAAGCAGATGCTCCACCCTTCAGGCGACATGCCACAAGTTTCACTCTTTTCTCTGCTGGAGTATCTATATAATCAAAGAATCTGTCTACTTCTGTAATCCAATCCATAAATTCTTCGATTCCCAAACACCCATTAAAACTAGGAATATCAACTTGAAAGCGAAAATCGCTACTTTCCCTATCATCATCATACCTTCTGCCATGATTCTGTTGAGGTTGATATCTGACAACCCTATTTGGTTCCAGTTCTTCTTCTTCTGAATCGTCTTCAGCAACTGCTACGCGATCATCAACTCTCTGTTCTTGACGATTAACAGGTTCACCACGAGCTTCATCTACCCTTGGCTCTCTGTTATTTCGCCCACCGTTGTCTTCGATGCCCAAGGCATCCAAAGGCTCCAGAATCAAATCCAAACGAGTCTCAAAACGCCGATGTCTAGCGTCTTCTTCCTCATAATGTTGCTCCCAACGCTCCTCCAATGCTCGCAGCGCATCATCCACTGCTTTGGGAATACCTCCTAGTCTATCAAATGAGCTCCCCATTTATCTAGCAGCTGCAGAAGCAGAAGCTGTTTAAGGCTCTATCCATTTTCTTTCCTTTGCTGAGGTTGGTCTTTCCTATGTTTCATACTAGGACTTTCCTTCTTCCCCTTTTGATTAGGTAGTTTCAGTTCCGATCTTCCTTTTTAGATTTGAAGCCACTTGGTTTGGTTTGAGCTGCAGATCGTAATGCTCCTGATCTCGCCCTTTCCCCAATCTTACTAAGTGCCAGCCTATCATCAAAAGAAGTAGGGGCAGAAGGAAAGGCTCTTACTCATTTACTGGCTTAGCTCCATGCCGAGAAACCTTTACTTTAAGCAAGAGGAAAGGAAAACCTTAAACTCCAAGGACGGACAAAAGAAAAGGCAAGGCAGAAGCAGTTGATTTGGAAGCCCCTTCGAATTAGTCATTTGCGGGCTAGCTACCGGATCGCCTTTAGCAATGCTTGGCTTGCTTCTCGAGAAATTGCGTATATAATAAAAAAATTGAATTTCAGTGAATCTGGGACTTAACTTAAGAGTAGATATGAGTTTCGCCCAGGAGATTGATTGCTATTTATTGTCTTTTCGTCTTATCTCTTTACCTTTAGCTAAAGCTATTCCCTAAAGCTAGCCTTCCTGTAGCGGCTTGAATACCTATTCGTACTACACTAATTCATCTGATGCTTATACCCGAAAGCGACTTAAACTACTTGCTTCTGACTTGGAAATCAGGCTCGTTGAGAACTTCAACAGCTACATGCACGAGTTAAGGGATTGAGCTATTTATTGCTTCGGGTTTCGAGCGAGTTTGTGATTTTGTCTTTCTAGAAGAGATTCCTTTTAGTCCCGGAACTTCTAAATAAGGGTCTACCATTGGTCATGTTCCCAGGGAAGCGCCTCAGCCCTATCCCACTATTTATTCGCCAGCCATTGGTTTAGCAGCAGGAGCAGGAAATGCAGATGCTTCGAAGCAGGCCAAAGAAAATGTAGCCAGCGTGAAGGGAGTGGAAATTTCCAGAACCATCTACAATTCCCACCGCTGTAATCAGCCCGCGTTTAAGCAATCGATTATTCTTGAAACTCGAAAGGTCTACCTGATTGATCTTTCTCATTGTACGCAATTAGAATTCGCACTTCTGCAAATGGAACAAGAATTCTAGTCCCTGGCCAACTATCGTCAATAATCACCTCATCAGCCTCTGTACTCAAGACTTTTCCTTTCCAATCAGACTCTGAGCTTTACGGCTTATTAGCATCCGCCCTCATTCGCCTGACTTATGGACCTCCTTTCTAATCTTTCGTCTTCGTACTCTATCGCTTCTACTGAGCTAGATGCCGAGCCGGTCTTTCCAAGTGAAGGGAAGAGATTGCTGAGGAGATTGCTTTATCTACGGCATATCGTTTAGGTCTTGCAGGCAGAGCCTACTTCTTATAAGACGAGTAGGATTTGGCTTGGGGTCATTCAAGAGATTACTTTTTCCTGAGAGGTGGTTGGTTTGGATTACTCCTTCGCTAATCGATTTACGTCGACTGCTTAATGAACATACCGAAAGATCACACTCAAGGGAGAGCTCTTATGCGCTCTTCCCCTAACCTAAAACTAGAAAGGGAACCTAAAACTAGAAAGGGACTCTTTCTGTTCTAACGACATTTGCATTTCATTCCTTTTTGAGGAGGAGGAGCTAAAGGCGATTCGGTAGCTAGCAAGCAAGACAGAGATCCTGAAACAACCCCAAGGTTTCTAAAGGATTGAGCTTAGGGTTAGAAACTACTGGAAAAACCCAGAAGTGATGATTTCCCGAATTGCATAAGTGATCACAGATACATCTTCATGCCTGTCGATTGAGTAGCGGATAGAGAAGCATACACCCCGAGGGATGATGAGGGAGACAGTTGCGGATCTATATCTATTTCAGTTTGGGCGTCAAGATCTCCTGCTTCGGACTTTGAGTTCAATCCCGCTTTCGTAACTGGTAGGGCTGCTAACACAATCTCAATAGGATTCTACGGGAATTTATGACTTGACATTCCTACCTTCTCTTCAGAGGAGGAAAGAAAGGAGATGTTCCCGGATCCTGATCTGCGTAGTTGATTTAAGGTTGCATTTAGTCCGAAGTTGCTGCTGCTTTAGAATCTCTATCTTGTCATGTCTGCTCTGTCTCCAGTTCTAGGACTGAAGACTAAAACGAAGGAAATCCCTAACTTACTCTATCTTTGAGGTCAATTGATGACGAATTCTTCTTTTCTTTCTTCCTCCTTCCCGAAGAAGTGAACTTCCTTTTGGTGGAAGCAGGAAGTGGGATCAAGACTTCCGCTGAGGTTTTTTATCCTCTATTCCTATTCTTTTGGGAGACTCTTAAGGATTTCTATGATGGGATTTCCCCAGGGCAAGGAAAAAGAACCGATACAGCTTCGCTTCCTTACCTTACTTCTGGGGCTTGGGTGACTTTCTAGTTTCAGAATCTGGCTTAAGCTAAGCATTTGAATAAACTACTTCGATCCAGGAAGAAGACCCGGTTATGCATGAAACCAACAACCGTACTAAGGCTCAACCAACTAAATTGCTTGTCTTGTCCGAAACTTGGGAAAGATAGAGTTAGAACCATGCAAATGCCAGAAAAAGATTTATGATCTCACCCGAATTACAAACCAAAGTCTGAAGGAAGCATAGGAAATGCAATCTGGACTGAACTATTGACCGGTCTTACTTTCCTTACATACAGGGGATCCGATATCTTCTACTATGGAAGTGGTGGTTAGATTAATTCAAATACCTATGGGAGATTACCGTTTCCTATTCAAATAGGAGGGAATGTGATGCTTCTTTGCCCAATAGATGCGGAGAATCAAATCAGGGGGTCCGCTCCCTAAGGGAACCGGGTAGGTTGAATACATATCAAAAGGTATATCTCCTTAGCCTATGGCCTTCTCATGATTGACCTTGAGCCTGCTTGACTAGAACAAAAGGGGGCTGATGGAGTGTGTAGATGGGCTTTCTTTGAATAAGAGTTGGGTGAACCTTTTCCAATAATGCCAACGATGGATGAGATTATGGACTGCCTTTCGGGAGCGTCTTACTTTTCAAAGCTTACCTTCTCTTTATTAAATTACCTTGTATCAATAATAACAAGCAAAACAGGGTCATGAGTCTCTAATTGAACGAATAAATTCATCATACCCGGCACCTCTCACATTCCATAGAACTAGATTCATCATTCAAATTCTTAGGAGACCCTAGTTGTCCTTGCTCACTAGGAAAAGCATTATCCACTTCATGCATTTATTTGAGAATGCAGTACATCAACTTGCCTTTCAGCAACAATTGTACCCGTAACAGTATCCCCATCCGTCGGGTCAGGTAACAGCTCGAAGTCATCATCCAAGACACATGCAGCATTAGCCAACCAGTCAGCACAAAAGTGACCTTCCCGTAAGGTATGCTGTAGAGAACAATGCCACTCCCTGCTCAACAAAAATCGAATATCCCCAATAAGGCTTCCAAGAGGGTGTGAGGCAACATCGCTTTTCTGTACTAGATCAATCGCAACAAGAACATCAGTCTTACAAACAATCTTTCTATAACCACAATCCCATGCCACCTGCAAGCCTCGTCTAATGGCTTGTAATTCTGCTTCTACGTTCGAACATACACCCAAATGTAACTCAAAGCCCATAAGCCAGGAGCCAAGGGAAGATCTTATCAAACCTCCAGCACCCGCAACCCCCGGGTTTCCCTTAGCTGCGTCATCCGTCTTTCATTTTACCGCCCCACCATCAGGCGGAATCCATCTCACATGAAATCCAGCACTTGCCGGCGGCTTAGCTTTAGATAAAGCTAGCATAGTTTCCTCTGCAGTACGCATACATAATATTTAACACAATAGGGCTCACCTCTAAAGATACCTCTTCATCCTTCATAATGTAATCACACCGCCTAGTCCAAATTCTCCATAAAGATACCGCATAAATGATTCTCCACTCCACACCCGAGTGAAGAGTTTTCGAAGACAAATTCTCATCTAGCCAATTAAGCAAAGGATCATGAGACGGAAGCTTACCAAAATATTCCCAGATTTTGTTCGAATGCTGGAAATCCCGCAAAACATGAATCACGGTTTCATCTGACGAGCCACAAAGTTGACAACTAGGATCTAGGCCAATACCCCACGATGCTCGCATATTATTTGTGAGTAACCTTCCCCTCCGTACTAGCCAAATGAAGTGCAGCCAGCCAGCGGGAGGTCAGCTGAACAGGCTGACATAACCATTTCCAATCACCTCCAACAGTATCAACCTCATCAATAATCAAGGCTTGGTAAGCCGACCTCGTGGTAAAAATACCATCCGTAGAAAACTTCCAAATTCTAGTATCCTGGAGTAGGGAGAACCGGGGAAGCGGGTACCCAATAACCTTCAATGCAAAATCCATAGGTAACTCCATGAACAGTTTCTACATATCCCAACCACCACTAGCGGTAACATAATCACTAACCAAGGTGCCTGAACTGCTCAATTTCAAAGACGGATCTAGTAACTGAACCAAACCTAGACCCTACTCGAAGTTTCAAACTTGGAGTTTTCCCGTTTCCTCTCTCCCGGCAGCTTACTTTTGGACAAGAATAAAATGGCCAACTCGGAATAGAAAGAAATGGGGTAAGATCTTCATGCTAGTTAGACTCTTGTCCCTCTCTTGGGCATCTCTTGTTGTGCCACTCGCGGTTCTCCCGTCCTAGCTTGACGACTAGTTTGGCGGTGTGCTTTCGATGTGCGGCTCCATTCCATCTCCCGTTGTCCCGGCTGTCCCCCCTCCTTTTGGTTGAATATGCAATTAATGCCTACGCCCAAAAAAAGAAGTGAACCGAATCTTTCCTTTAGGATACGATCGTGCTAGGAAATAGGGTCCAAAGAATCTCGCTCTTATTATACTCATTTATTGGATCCTATATCCATCTGCCTACTAGATCCCTTTTAATTGAATCCTGCCTTATGTTATGATGTATAGAGGCCTTCATCTAAGTCTGCGTATTTTCATCTACTTTCGTATGTTGAACGGGGAATCTGAACTGGGAATGGTTATGGAAGCTACCTGCTCCTGCCCGTTGGCTCGACTTCATATGTCTGTCAAGAAGGGATAGACTTTTAACCAACTGCTTAATAGCGAAATGTAGGATGAGTCCTTCGAATACCTGCAAACTTTGTCGCACAGCGGAGTTATTACTTTTTCACTTAACTGTTCCTTGAGAGTGTCTGCGACCGATTCATTTATCTTTTCATAGAAGTTGTGTTCCGAAAGATCCCTCATACGGGCCACTCCCAAAGTGGCAAGTATAAAGATGAAGGAGGGTAATGCAAGTCCGGCTAGTAAAAAGATTACGTAGTTTAGAATTTGGTCTGACATGGATTTCTATTTGGGAATGTAAGAGAAATTCAAATGTTATAATCCTTTCATAGGAGCCAAGGCTCTGACAGCAGCCAAGGCTCTGACAAGACCATTAGGTTCTTCCAATTTATTCAGAAAAGAAACGAAAGACAAGAAAACAAAAACCCAAAGAATTCTAGTTAATATTCTTACTGTTAGCCTCTCGGATTTCGTTGAGAGAGTAGACAGTTATGGGGCCTACGACGTTGTTTTTCATTTCTTTCTCAGTGTTCTTTAGTAATTCGAAGGTTTGACCCTTTGTCTCAACCCCGAAGTCTTGTTGTACGACCCTTCTAATATCGGATATAGGTTCCCCTTTCATTAATTTGGCTTCAAATTTTGCTCTAAAGTATCTTCCAAAGACACATCTAATTCGGTTTTTTTTCCTTCGCATTTCTAAAATTTAAGAATTTCATTTCTCACGCTTTCCACAAGATTTTTATTTTATTTTGGACTGTGTTTCACAACTGTAAAAATAAAGGATGAAATGCACTCAAATTCTTTATTTTGTTCTATCATATTTATAAGAATATAATAGAGGTGGACCTGATTGGCAATAGTATTAAAAAGAAATATAAAGAAATTAGATATAAAATCCCTTATTTATCTTCTCTTATGACTTCAATACTTCATATGAACATTCAGTCACTGTAGCAAATATATCTCGGGCATACCCGTAAGCCTCACAGTCCGAATTATTCTTCACCTCTGAGATCAATGTGTTAAGAAAATATCGATATATAAAAGAATCTCATCATCCATCTTTGCTTCCATCAGCTACAGCCCTATTGATCACGCTTTTACCTTCTATCCCTCGAGAGAACCTGAAAGCATATTAACGGATTGATCTTCCGGGTCAGTTAGTCCGACAACAGCTATCCCGAATCTAATGGTTTTTCACTGCAATTCCTCCTCTTGAATGTCAGTTGGCGAAGGATGGGGGCATTAGCGATTCGCACTAGGCTAACAATGAAGGCAGAGTAGTAAATGCGGATTCTGAGATGAGCAGTACAAGTCCATAAGCCCCTTCGAAATACCCCGAAACAGAAGAGTATGCCGAGGTGACAGGTGCGGATATACTAAGAAGCTGGATTTCGACCTCTTTCTTCTAAGCTATTATCATCCCCGAGCATATATGTAAGGAAGAGGTGCGAGCCTATTTCTTGGTTTGGGAATGATGAGATTAGATTATCAACTAGCCCCAGTCGAACCAATAAAAAAACCAACGAATACACATTTTAAGTATGTAGTTTGGTAATTCTTTTAGCACGGAGAGATAGAATCGATTATAGTCCCGAGAGAAGGGGAGTAAGTGTGGGTCACGTTCCTATCCCAATTGTCTGAAGTGGACAGGCTCTTAAAGAAAGACCTTTAGTCCGCCCTTTATGGTTTCGGTTTGGGTTTACTATGTCTCGAGAAAGAGGGTTTGTAGTTGCATAAGGCTTTAGGGTGAGCTCATCATCATACTTTGCTCACGAGCGATAGTTTAAAAGGTGCATGCATACCGGTTCTTGAAAGAGCTTGAGTAACGAATTTCCCAGGTTTTCCAATAAACTCAGGTGTAAGAAACTTCGTCTTTGAACCATCTCCATCCGATAGCCTATCCTTTCCGATCTCTAGAGCGGGTTGAGGCGCGTAAGCCTTTTCCTTTTTGCGAAAGACATTCCCAAAGACAGATCTATTTCAATCTACAAGGTCTAAACTCAACTCTTGTCTAAACTCAACTCTTTCAACTTTTCAGTCATGGGCCTCTGGCTTCCTTCCCACCTCATTTCAAGAAACTCATCAAAATTCTCATGACTCATCCATGCAGCTTCAAATCGAAATGGTTTAAGTTCTGGAGTAGGTCTTACCTGACCTTCAGTATCAAGAAGCAGAGGGCAATGATCCGATCTAGTTCTTGTAAGATGGAAAACTGTTGCTTCAGGAAACTGTAATTTCCAATTAGAATTGCATAAGACCCTATCAATCCGCTCCCAAGTTGTAATGATTCCTTCTCCTTTCCTTCTCCAAGTAAACTTTGGACCTATAAACCCCAAATCAATCAACTGGCAGTAAGAAATAACCTCCTGTAATTTTCTGCACCTATTTACATCTCGACTAGTAAAATTGGACTTATCGGACTCTGAAGAGATTGCATTTAAATCCCCCCTAATTACCCAAGGTTTGTCACCTTGGTCACTTTTGTCTTTCAAATAGCTCCATAGTTGTTCCCTTGTGCCAGGACTTGGGCTTCCATAAACCGAGGTGAGATTCCATTCATTATTATTGACTTTAACAGAGATGGTAACAGCTTGAAAGAAGTGATCTTTGATCATAACATCCACCTAATTATTATTCCATAAAAGCCAAATGCCTCCTGCAAACCCCAAACCTTCTTCGATGTGTCAATTAGGCATGCCTAGTTTCTTAATCACCTCTTCAGCTCTAGAATTATTAATTCTAGTCTCCATTATTGAAACTACCGTAGGTCTGTGTTGCTTGATCAGATCTCTCATAGATCGTACAAACCCATCACTACCAGCTCCACGCACATTCCAAAAAAGTATCTTCATAGATTCTAGTTTAGAGGGGGGGAGTTTATTCATGGAGTACACTGACTCCTTCCATTGCCACTGGGGGTGGTGGGGTCATGCTCAACTTGCATTTCAGCAGTACATCTTTCACTATTGGTGGGGGGACAACCACCTCCGGGTTCAACTCCTCGCTCATCCATAGATAGGGATAGTGGGGCTCTGGTGAGGTTCCTCAAAAGACATTCCTGAGGTTAGGGAAAGCGGGGTTGGTGGAAGCTGGTGTGATAGGGAGAGAGGAAGGGGTCGAAGATGAGTGTGAGAAAGGGTTAGGAATTTCTGATGAGTGTGAGAAAAAGAGGACTGTGGCACCGAGGACCCCATTTAATTTAGGAGTAGGAGTTGAGTTTCGGCTATGACATTTCTTCCGCCCTTGCCTTATTCAAATTTCGGCTTATCCTAGGACGTGTCAAAAAGTACGTCTTTTGGTGGAATGTGCCATCTATTGGGATTGGCTTGTCTTCGCTTATGAAAGACAGAGGGCTTCGAAAAGACAATAAGGCTCACAAGCAAGCTGAAAATTATGGTCCCATCCTCCTCTTCAAGAAGAGTGTCTTAGTAACAGATGTAGTAGCATTGGTTGCTTGCCTAAGCGTCGTTGGCTGGACTCCTCGCCTGCTGAAGGATACCCTGTAAAGAAAGCTAGTTAAGAATCTTTCGATCTCGTCCGATGCGTAACGAAAATTACGGGGATAATGCAACTACGGACCAACTAAAAGCCTATCGGTGGACCCTTTCCGGGATGGACACGTGACCTAAAGGCTCAGTCAGCCGGCAAAGGATGCCAATCCAAGCGGAGTAGAAGCCCACTCGACCTTCCTTCTCGCCGGTAAAAGGCTCCTGTTATTGACATCAAACCCAGTTCAGTTCCTGCCGACCAGTCTATTCTTAAAATCCATGCCGAAAGATTTACATCAAACTCTTACAACCCTCATGCATTAACCACATAGCTTTCAAGCAGAATGGGCGTTTCGAGCTATCCCTTGCCACACGGGGCTCATACTGTAAGAAGATGGGACAATGATGAGAATGGAGACGAGGCAAATGCTGAACCATAGCATCAGGAAAGATTAATCGCCACTCAGCATTTTCAATAACTCTATCTAAGCGTTCGCGCTAATCCCTTCCCTTTGTTACACCATGTAAAACTAGGCCTAGGTCAATGAGCCCACAAGCAGCGATCATTCCATTAAACGACATAGATCTCCCATGGGTAATCATTCTCCCCAGGCTGAGATTGACCCATACTAAGATCCTTATTACCGCCCCCTGAAAAGCCTATAACCGACTCTTCATCTTACTAACAGCTATTCGCCTTGAGGCCTTTTCCTTTATCATGAGGTTGAGAGGTGCAATGTATATTGAAGAAGGAGCAGGCCATCTGTTGGCTGTCTTTCCTGAATCTTGACTCAATCGGATAGGTGGTTTTTTGATGATCGAACCAATGTATGAGGAGCGGTTCGACCGCATAAAGAGTATATCGTATTAAGAGAAGAGGTTTCTAAGAAAGAAACTTGTTCCGATGCGTGTTCAAAACAGAGAGCCCTAGTACTATTCCGGGCATAACAGCTCTACCGCCCCTTCCCTTAAGCTTCGCTCAAGCAACTACGTTCCCGATGATGAGAGTTGAATAAAGTCCCACCAAGACAAATGTGATGGTTGATCAAGTCAGTCAACTTGCAACTCGCTGAGATTGGGTTTGTGTTAAAAATATTATAACGGGAAAAATGATGACTCTTATCCTGCCTGGTACTTTAGAGAATAAGGAAATGATGAGGGATTATAATGCAACCATGATGACAGTTGAGATACAATCATTGACTAAGTCGCAAGAGCACTTAAACAACAACTAGAGAGATCCCATACTAAAAAGGAAGGAGAAAGAGATTTCTATTCACATTCATTCAATAGCATGGAAATTGGATTAGTGGGGTTGGTTCGTCACATCTGGAGTATTTTAAAGGTGATTATTGTTTTAGAATAAAGAAATTCTATAGAATCAATGTCGTAATCGGACCAAACCTGGGCCTCTTAGGACCCTTCTTCGACGGCTAGTTTAGAATGGAATCACCCTCGGCTCGCTGGCTTAAGCCATGAAAGGACCACCAATTTTGACTTTGTTGAGCATGATGAGCTAGTCAGTTTCACTTCTCCTTCGTTTGGTTAAAAACATGAATGAGTCCGACAACAGTGGCAAGAGCTTTGTCCAGAGAAAGTTGGATTCAGGAAGGAGAACGCAATACAAAGTTACTTCATATTTATACTGTTTGCCGGAGACGGAGGAATAAGATCACGATGCTTCAGGATGATCACGGGGAGTAGGAAGATTGATCTACAGAAATGAAAAGAAGAGGATAGCAAGTCTGCATCAAATAACTAAAAAGAGCACTCAACACTGACTTAATAAGAGTAACCCTGTGCTGACGAATCCCCCTTGAGCCTTCGGTTCTTCTCCTATGGGCAATTACACTTCTCTTCTTTTCGTGACGAAATCTGGCGACCAGCCTCACCGGGGAAAGATACCCGGCAGTAGGGAGTAGAAGCGGTGTAATAGATCCACTTCATCTAGACGAAGGATGACATTCCCGTTCAGTTCAGAAGACTATTGAGAGCCAACGTCCATCTCTTCTAAGGCCCGTCCTGCAAACTCTTTGTAAAGCCATACAACTCAACCGGACCCATCCTATACTCAATAGCCCCCCTTTAGCCGGGACAGCAGGAGTGGCACCCGATACTGAGTAGAGGTAGCGGTGAGCAAGCCGATGAAAGTAAGGAAGGAACTCGAAGAAAAACAAAAGCAGAAACTTCGGAATACGCCATAGCAAAGGAAAGAGAAGGAAGAGCTCTTAGCTCTTAGGCTTAGCTGCATAACTTTATCGCACAGGTTGAGTAACCGGACTTGGCTTTTGTTTCAGACTGCTGTCTTCCCTTCACTTGCCTGCCACTGACTCGAAGTGAATTGAATGGGCCCTATCTCCGGTACGCATGGTATGGAGGCATGAACAACGCTCTCCGCCGGTGAGTATGCTGAGAAAAGCAAAAGGGGGAACTAGACCCGTGGAAGGTAAAAGATGGGTCTCGGCATTCATCTAAGAGCGAGGCCTTTCAGAGCCTGTTGCTAGCCTGTCTCTAGAGCGATATCCTTTGGTTTTGTTTCATACTGGGGTTTAAGGATCTAACTCTTCCTTCCCATTATCTTGCCTAGAAACTAACTTGTCCGGAACCCTGAGAGTGATAGAAAGACCGGAATATACAACCCAACCAGAAGCAGGAGAAAGTAAATCCTTGTAGTCCTGCTTGGGGGTTTAAGGTATTCCTTTCCCACCGATTGTTGAATATCCAGATTCTGCAACTAGAAAGTCAGCTACGAATAAAGCTGCTTGTTCACTTGATGCCATGTAGTGAATCTGCAGCTAACTCATCATCAGCTACCGGTTTTGGAAGAGCTATCGTTTAGTCCGGACTTGTAGGAGCTATTCTTTCTAGACCTTGAGCCTATTCTTCTGAATCTTTCTCTTTCTTTATCTCGCTCTTAGTCCGTCGTAAGCCTTTCGTTTATGGACTGTTCTCTTGCTTTTCCTTTCTTTGCTGTTGAAGGGGATTCTGTCTTCTCCTTCGCATATGAGCATATAGTAGGGTAAGGGGCTTTATTGCCCTTTATTAAGGTGTTCAGCTCATGTGGATTGATTGTTGATAACTTCTTCATTCCTTTTGATGAACTGCTTCTCGATAGGTATACTAATTTCGTTTTTCGAGAGGGGATTGAAAAGCTATTCAAAATACGGGGAAAAAGTGCTATGTTTTGCAAAGGGACTCCCCAATTGAATTGGCAGAGAATGGTCTTCGCTTTCCGGCCTTACTAACAGTGGAAACCTCCTTATACGCCTTTGTACAGTACACTTCTCCCCAATATGAGATAGGTTGCAATTTCTTTTACACAGCAGAACCTTTTATCAATAGACTAGCTGCATAGGTTTCAAAGGCTACGCAGCAGGCCCTATACCTATCAGACTAGAGGGGAGCTCTTATGACTACTTCAGGCATTAGGGAGGGATGCATCTCATCTTCTTGAGAAGGTGAGTGAGCTCTTACATCATACGAAGAAAGAACTTTATCCATCCAACTCGATAGTTCTAGAAGGTGCGCTAGAACTAGTAATCCCAAACCTATCACATCATAAACATGAGGACTTTTCTGGTGCTTTTTGTTAATGAATGCGCAGAGTTAGCGTAGCGCTTTTGTTATATTCTTAGTTGTCAGACTCAGGTAGACAGAAACTATGGGGCGTAGGCTGGTAAGACGATATGCGCTCCCCCAGGTAAAGACAAGACGATCTCCGCAAGTGAAGTAGGAAGGGATGCATCGAGTGAAGAGTTAATCGTGGATCCAACCCAGGCATATTAGCCTATGTTAATCGGTGAAGCTCAGCTCATCAGCCCCTTCGCCTTTGGAGTTGTAGTGGATTCAGCTTTCCCTTTGCCTGGGTTAAAAATCTCAACCTATCAACTTGTATGAACCAATATTGAAAGGCGGATAGCGGCACCTATCCTTCAGCTTTATCCATCCCCAGATCTGGAATAGGACTCGAGCGATTGGCCGGTAGCTTTCCTCGCTGGACTACTGACTTTCCGTGCCAGCCTTCTCGGATTAGCCGTTAGTCCTTCTACTTCTGTCCCGCCCTTTCTTATAGGTATAACTAGGTCCTGCCCTGCTCCTCTTTAAAGTAAAGGCGACATACCTATTGGCTTGAGAGGAAGGGCTTCAGATGTCGATGCAATTCATTATGCAAGTTATGAATTCAAGCTCTCCCCCAGGAAATAGAATAGAATCGGCCTTATCCAAACCTGCTTCCCTTTCTTCGAGTACCAAAGATGAAGAATCAAATAAGGAAGACCGACCACCATCTCCAAGCCCGTCAGCAAACCCGTAAATTTCGAGTGAGTGAGATTACTTGTTCCCAGTCGAAGGCTTTCAGACAGGTTAGTTTCTTGAGAAAAAGATGTATTCGATTAAGGAACTTAGGACATAGAATTCGTTTAGAGCGGGAAAGGCTTTTGCTGCAAGACTTTAGTGCGAGTATCCAGTTACCTTCGAGGTGGGCGAGTTCTCAAGTAATAGTGATGCATATTCGGAAGTCAAAAAAGCATATTCCATTGGTCACTCGTTGAGACGTACCCGATAATAGGGATTAGGCATTCAAGTACATCTCTTCATTCCTCATTCCGTGCCATACTCATTATTTGAAATAAAAAGCCATCGCTTAGCTTACGGCAGGTAAAAGGATGACGCTTCTCAGGCTTCCAAAGCAGCTTTCTCAATCGGAGATGAAAAAAGAGAGAGCATGATTGAAAGTTGGGAATAAAAATTGCATAATCAAAGAGTGCTCGAGTCGGAGGTTCAGAAGCGAGCGAGTTTCTTACTCTTGTTGTTGCAGTTCGGGTAGAAAGTGCTTATTCTTAAGAGGCAGAAAAAGCATAGATAGACCATCCCATGGCAGACCTAATAAAGCAATCCGTACAAGGCTCCTTTAGACCTAAGCTTAATGCCGAAGATAAAGCAATCGATTCTTGAAAGTCGAAAGCTATGCCTATAAAGCCAGGAAAAGAGTAAGATCCCTTCCTTTCAAAAGAGACTAGCTAATGGCACCTGTACTCTAGCCTTCAAATGAGCGGAGATCGATAGGGTTCCCAGAGTTAGTTGTAGGCGATTCAAGATTTCCAAGCGAAATCCTTTTTTCTTGGCACTTTTCCTTCTTTCATGAGGGTACGTAAGGAGAATCAACTACTTACCTAAAAGGTCTAGATTGAGCAGCAGCACTCTTGTTAAATGTTCTAGGTTTTGTCTTTCTTACGAGTACTAGTCCAGCTCAAGCAGAGGAATAAATCGTTGCTCTTCTATAGCGTTCGAGCAGGCATTCCTTTCCTTGAGCTTTCTAGCTGTTCAAGGGGAAGCTCACGAGTTGTGAGATGGTTCTAGGCAGATAAGGGGAGAGCCTTAGTTACCCGCACAAATAGCAAAGATCTCGGGGATTAGCTTATGCCCCTTCCTTATACCAGCAATTAACAAGACTGGGGGATGAAGCACAACCAGAAGACAAGGAATGATAGGCTTCGTAACAAAAATCCTACTCAAAAGCTTACCACCAAGAAAATAAATTGAATCGGTTTAGTTTCAGACTGGGGTTTGAGGACTCCAATAACTATTCCTACTCATCAATAAAACAAGAAGACATCCCCAACCCATTAGGAAACTGCCATGTTATACTCGACACTGTAAACATACATACTGGTAACACATAGTATTTTTTGTATAGAATGGCGAATTGAATGCGCATTTCTGGTGCGCATTTCTGGATAGGATTATCGACCGATAGATGGAGCATTGGAGAGTTACACACACCATTGGTTCATCGAACAGATAACAGAGCTGCTGATTGGGTCAGTCTTCAGTCTTGCTATTCTCAGGTAAGGGCCAGGGAAGAAGCGCTTTAACTATCAGTACTATAGCTGTTTTCAAAAAGAAGGAATAAAAGCACTAAAAACCCTAGTTTCAATTTACATAGATGATCATAGAAACGTCAATAGGGATTTTCTAGTACGATCGGTTTCGCTTCCTTGCCTGTGCTCTTGACTTGACTTCGGTCTGTCTCGAGTAGTAAGGCCAGAGCAAGTAGATTTCTATGAAGGCCACCGCTTAGGGGTTAGGGGACAGGTAGACGGTTCAGAGCATAGTACGTTTGACGAAACTACTGTTTTCGAAAGCTCAGGAGAAAAGGATTAGCATCTGTTTCGGGTCGACAAAGCCAGATCCGAGCAGGTGAAACCTACAATCCTTATGCAACTCTAAATCCCCAATCCAATCATAGCGCAAACAGCTACAACAAAGCGAATGTATCTTTCATACCTAGTATTTGATAGAACAAAGTAGTTTAGTTCTTGAACAAGACAGAACTATGAATCCTAATCAAATACTCCATTCCCTAACCAATAAATAGGAAGGGATTTATACCAGCTAGAGTCGTGAACTTTGATAAAACACCGGGAAAAATCGGTATCGAGTCATTTCCTTTCCTAAAAAGAATTACAAGTTGATCACTTTGATTAAACCCCGGGAAAAATGGATACTTTGACTTTTCTGCCCGGAAAGCTCATTCAAAATGGACAAAAAAACATACTTTTGACCCTAGTAGAGTAACAACTTTTGTCATTTCAATGTCCATCATAGAGTGAAAAAGGCGTAATTAACTTTCGACCCTAGGTGAGTAACAAAGTTATCTTTTTTTCATGATCTCGTAGAGTGAAAAACATGGAGTAAGCTTTTTCCACTATATGAGATAGAACTTTTCAGATTTAGAATGAGAATTTGTATTTAATGGCACCCGAAGCACACAACGTTTCCTTGAAAGATTTCAGCAATCAAGCACCAAGTTATCAAGAAGAACGTTAGTTGTCTTAGAGTGCATATGAACAAGACTAATAACAGCAGTGGCATCCAGTTCAATTTCTAGATGAGTAATTTGATTCTGTTTTTCCAAGGTTAATCCATCACGTAATGCCCAGAGCTCTGCCTCTATGTTAGAGACAGTGCCAAGGCTGTAGTAAGAACCAATAACCCATCTGCCATGGTAGTCACGGATGATAGAGCCCGCCCCTCCTCTTCCTATCTATCTATCGAGAGAGTGAGTCATACTACTTAATGGCTCACGACCGTGTAGCTAGACCTTCTCCCTGTTCGCCTATCTATTTATTCGCTTCGCTACGCTTCGCTTTTACCTTCTGCCCCTTATTCTTCCTCAACGGCTAGAACATTTTACTCAAGTTCTGTTAACCGGTTAGGCTCGTTGAGACCTGGCCTAGGTAAGGGTGCTTTCGCTTTCGATATAGGAACTTTGAGTCGTAATAGTTCCTGTCCTGTTGGATCATATTTCAATCATTTGAGATATTCCTCCACAGTCGAGGGGAAACCAATGGAATAAGCCGACGACCCATATAAGGCTCGACCTTTCTACCCCACAAAAAGAAGAGTTTGATCCTGGGTAAGAGCTTGATGCACTATTGACCTGAGATTACATTACTGAATTTCGATCTATTTCGATGGGCCCATGCTTCTCGCTAAGAATGTAACGAAGTGGCTGAGCTTTCAAGTGTCTTAGAAGGGTATTAAAGCTGTTATGCGAATTGCCGACGATCGGGTTGTATGATTACTGGCCTGCCTCGTATGGTGCCCCGATTTGATGAATGAGTTTAGATTCTCTATTTTCAATCGAAAACTTGGAGGAAAAGAAAATTGAAGAAGCCTATCTTGGGACTCCAGAAAGCCTTAACAGAGTTTCGTTCTCATCAGCTTGAGAGCCTTGAGATTGAACTTATTAAGCAGTATAACAAGATCCTCGAGCAAGAGGAGCTTTTGTGCTTTCAGAAGTCGCGTATTCAATACTTTCAGGATGGGTAGCGAAATACGAGGGTTTTTCACCTCTATACGGGTTGTAGAAGGAGAAGTAAGAAAATCTTAAAAGATGATAACGGAAATTGGGTGACGAATCAGGATGATTTGAGTGAACTGCTAACTAGCTACTTTCAAAGTCTTTACAGTTATGATGTGTCTGCTATAGAGGGTCCTCCTTTGCTGCCTTGCCCTCCCATTTTTGTGCAGGAGTGTGATATCTTGATGGCTTCGATTACTATGTAGGAAGTTAGGACGTAAAGCATGTAAAGCGGATGGTATTGACGTCTTCAAAGCAGCTTTCTATCAGAAGTATTGGGACTCGGTCAGATACTCTTTATTTGATTTGGTTAATTCGCCTTTCTATAGTGGGTCCTTTCCAATTGAATTTACATATTACTTTACTTGTGCTAATTTCCAAGGTTGCTAATCCTGATCAGACTAAGTTATTTCGTTCCATTAGTTTATGCAATGTGGCTTATAAATTGATTACCAAGGGTATGTCTGGCTTGATAGGCGACTAACGTGGACGGGTTGGTATAGGAGTATAATGTACGGATAAAAGCTTCGGAGCTAACTACAAGGCGGCAGAATAGCCTTTAAGGCGCGGAGTCTCCATCGGGGTCCGTCCGAAGGGTATAACGAGCTGATACCTTTGACGTTTTTCGGGATTTATCATAGCGAGGACATTTCCTTACTGAATGAGAATCAAATCCTCCTTACAGGAGAGCGAGCGATTGAACCAATTTAGAAGTCCCTTTAACAGTCTAGGGGGGTTGGCTCGTTGCAGTCTCTGGTCTCAGGACCTAACGTAAAGCGAGATCTCCCTACCCTAATAAAGAACTACTGATTTCAATGCTAATAAAGAACTACTCGCTAGGCTTTTAGTCCAGTGCGGGGTAGACCGATCGATAGGAGAAAAAGGCGATAGATACTCCGCCGCTAGGCGAAACATAAGGTTTTTTTTTCTAAACTAAACTCCGCTAAGCAAAGAAAGGTTGCTGTGATTGGCCCAGAAGAGTCCATGCGGGAATATGAAATTACACCCAAAAAGAAAGACGGTCCAGTTACAAGTCTGGATTGAACTACCCTTATTATTATATACAATATTTTCTTCTGTTCTTTGAAAAACCGAGAAGGCCCTAAAGCGAAGAAAGAGTCCAATTCAGCAACTAATGATGAGGACAAATCCCTAGTCGAAAGCGATTCTCAATTGAAAGGCCTACCTGATCTTTCTGCCTGCGATCATAATACGAAATTCTAAATTAAGGTATCAGAAGTAGAAACCCGAAGCTCAATACTTTATAAACAAAACTCGGGGTTAAGCACTGGTCTAATAAATTTATGTGGTAAGGTAATGTAGATGTAGAGAGAGTTAAGAAAGCTAAACATGCTCCCAAGTGTGCAATAAGACGAAAGAAGTTGGTCAGTACAGGCTAATAAGAAGATGAAATTTCTTGTACAAGTGGTGGGGAATCGAAGGAAGTCAGCGAGGAAAGTTTTGTTGTCTATTTCTTATCGACGGAGTCGCAAACTGAGCTATACACAGCGATTTCCTTCTCTCATTCGGTGGGCTTTCTATCCTATTCGCCTCCCTATTCGTATTACTAGAAATCTCCTTCTTCTGGTCTAGTTGGTTACGAGGTGACGATCACAACCAAAGAAAATAAAGCCCAAAAACCGGTTGTTGAAACTGCTTCAGATGATATTCCCCAGAAAAAGAAATAAGCAACTGATTCCACTAAGGAACTGGCTTTTGACTGCTGTAAGATAACTCCCAATCAATAGGTTAGCTTAGGTACGAAGTGGCTCTACCGATAGGTGGAGGCGAAAAAGGGGGATCGACCTACAGAGAACGAGTCCTTCTAATTAGAGAACGAGTCCTTCTAATTTTCGATAGGTGGGGCAGCAGTTCCAAATGGTACGATTCCTACTTCAATCAAAGTTGTTACCCGATTTAGTGAAAGAAAGGGATCAAAGTGACCTCTAAATAGGATAGGATAGATTAAAGCTGTTGGTGAGATAGATGTTGACAAAAGGTGTAAAGTATCCGGCTTGTACGGAGATGATACTTATTGTAATATTGTTTAGATGGATGCATGTGATGTACTATTAGGGAGTCCATGACAGTATGATGTGGATGCAACCCATGTGTGTAGAGCTAATGTGGTATAGTTGGAGAATGATTCCAACCTTGCTGTTACGCTCCTTCAGTCGTCGGGAAGGGATCGACGGTATGTTTTTGGTCATCTTATCGCAGACTGTATTCACTTATTGGCGGGGTTTGAACATGTAGTAATTCGGCACATTTGGCGTGAAGGCAACGGCTGCGCGGACTGGTTATCTTCTTCGGCTCAAGGTTTCAATCCTGGGGTGACTCTCTTGGATAATCCTCCTCATGCTTTGCTTCCGTTGTTAACGGCCGATCGACTTGGTGTCCCCCATTTGACATTGTAGAATCCCCCTTTTTGTACCAAAAAAAAGCAAGGCTCAGATCTTGGTTGTTTGAGATCTCGCCCAGCTGATTGATCAATCAAGTACGTCAACTCATCGCATCCCCCGAGAGTACGAAGCGGGTAAGGATCCGAAGTAAAAGAGAAAGGCGTCAACACTAGGCCGTAAGGCTTTTAGTAAGATTCTGATCGATCCGGCTTGGAGACAATATGATCAATAACAAGGAAGGTAGCTAAATGAGATATCGTTTCGTAAGAAAAGAATGTAACTTGTGAAGTACTGCAATTATTAGGAAATAATCGAGTTAGAGCTGTAGCTATGAGCGCTACGGAAGGTCTAGGAATGGAAGTAATTGACACCGGAGCACCTCTAAGTGTTCCACTTGGCGGAGCTACCCTAGTAAGAATTCGGATCGTTGGCGAGGATATGAAAGAGCCGCAAACGACTTAAATGAATTGATCCTCAGACTTGGAAAGAGGGTTATGCAAAAACTAGAAAACTCATTCTATGGACAAAGTTCCAACATCTCATCTGTCCTTTCTTGGTTTTTCTGGGTAATATATATCATAAAAAGCTTCATCCACTACCACTGCAGATGGATCTTCAATCGTTGCTGATTCTTTCACTAGATTTTTCTAATCTGGTTGAGAAGGGTTAGGGAAAGAAGTTGCAGATTGCGAATGATATTTAGTAGTGAAAGCAACTCGATGCCTAAAATACCGGGAAAACGCTCTCAAAAGAACTAAAGTAAATAGTCTTCCCGTGGAGCTAGCAAAGAAAGGTATTGATTTCAATGCACAAACATAAATCATGAACTCGCCTCGATCGACAACAGGCTTGCTTGAAAGAGCTTTAACAGATCTTGAGATAATAACTCTGCAAAGAAAGACCTTAGCGATATGCCGAATGGGTTTAAACCAAATCAACTACTACCCTACCCGCTTTCGCAACATCCGAAACATGGGCTTCTGCTGGCGTAGGTGGCGTAGGGGCCTAGGGATCAAAATCCAATATCATTACCAACTCGCTCGCTTCTGAACCTCCGACTCGAAAAATCTAAGAAGTCGGTGAGCCTAATAAATAGTATAGTAAGTCGAAGAAGGAAATGAGAAAAAGCAAATATCCCATATCCGCCACCCCTTCCAACTGACAATCGGGAACTTTTAATCCCACATGTGGCAAAAGCTTACTCGATGTTTTTCCCTCCATGATGCCGTGTCGAATATGAAAACTTTTTATTTCTCCTAGGGTCAAAACCATTACTTTTTGGATATTAATAATTCGATTTGTTAGCGGGATTTACTTGTAATCCATTTTTACGGTGTTTTTAAAAAGTTATCGACTCAATCTCCAATTTATTAGCGGAAATTGCATAACGAACTTTGTCAGCTATATGGGATAGCACTTTATCATATTTGGAATTCAATTTGTTTACTAAATCGACTTGCAAGCGAAAAATACGGGGAAAACGTAACTTACATCGCGAACATTGATCTCGAAAGTAGAAACCCGAAGCGAAATACTTTATAAATGAAACTCGGGGTTAAGCACTGGTCTGATGAAGAAGTGAACATCTATTAGCGTATAGAAAGCAAAAGTGGGACTTTCTTCGCAAGGTCTTGTAAGAAATTGAATTCTCCCATTCGTGGATCCAACTCATTATGAACATTGTTTCGACAAATACTTTCTCTATCATTTGGAATGGCGAGCGCCTGCCTTTTTTTTCTCCCTTGCGAGGTATTCGACAAGGTGACCCACTCTCTTCCTATCTCTTTATCTTGTGTTTGGATAAACTTGGACATATGATTGATGACGAAGTTCGCCGAAACAGATGGAATCCACTTAAATTTACCCAAAGAGGACCCTACCTCTCTCATCTTTGTTTTGCCGATGATTTAGTATTGTTTGTGGAAGCCTCCGAGCAAGAGTTGTATGTTATGATGGAAGTCTTAAACAATTTTTGTGAGGCATCTAGTGAAAAGATCAATCTGACTAAGTCGAAACTTCTCGTCTCTTCAAATATTGATCATCATCAGGCTCTTGCCTTAAGCAACCACTGCGGCATCTCTTTAACTACTGATTTTGGCAAATATCTAGGTGCACCTATGATCCATGGAAGGGTTACAAGACAAAGATAGACCGATATTGTTAGTAAAGCACAAGCCCGTTTACTTGCATGGGGTAACCAATACCTGTCGATGGCGGGGCGAGTCATTCTTATTCAGTCTGTGCTCAGTGCACTACCCACATACATCATGCAGACTACATATTTGCCTGACCATGTAGTTACCGAACTAGAAAAAATCATGCGTAAATTCTTGTGGGGCAATGATGCAGGCCGTCGCAGGCTGCATGGTGTCTCTTGGGAAAAAGTTTGTCTACCCAAAACACAAGGAGGTCTTAACTTGAGGGATGTTCGCAAAGCAAACTTGGCTCTTTTCTTTCGAAATTGGGGTGGCATATTATCTCTAACAAGGATCCTCTTTGGGTTGGAAAGAAAATATTTAAGGCACCATGATTTTTTTGATGTACCAAGCAAAGCTTCGGATTCCTATACTTGGCGGAGTATCTTGAAAGGTCGGGAAGTGCTGTTGAAAAGCTTAGGGGTGAATGTCAGCAATGGGAAAACTACTAGTTTTTGGCGGGATCATTGGATGCCCGATAGTCCATTAATTCAGCACGCTTTACAACCATTGTCATAATTTGAATCCAATCTTTGTTTAGCGGACTATTGCGATGACGTTGGTAATTGGAACCTTGTCGAGCTTCAAGATATCTTGCCACTGTCAATAGTCTCAAAGATTTAATCGATCTTGATTAATACAGATGATGAAATCCCTGACTCTTGGTATTGGAAGCTGGAAAGTGATGGTGTCTTTTCAACTAAATCTGCTTATAGTATCCAGGTGCAGCCTCAGACGCCCCCTTCTATACCGTGGCAAAAGCTTTGGGACCTCCCTGGCCCAAATAAAATAAAAATGCTGATTTGGCGAATTCTACAAGAAGCGTTACCAACTTCTTCTTTCCTTCATTAAAGACATATTTTGTCACACTCAAGCTGTTTTGTCTGCTCTGCTATTGAGGAATCAACAGTTCATGCCTTGAGGGACTGTACTATGGCTCGTTCAACTTGGTTGTCACTAAATCCGGATCTGTTACATGGGTATTTTTTCTCTTTGGACTTAACCAATTGTATTTTTTTGAATTGTTGCAGCAAGGACCTCTTTGTGTGGATTCGGTGGAGATTTATTCTCATGTTTGCTTTATGGTTTACTTGGTATTGGCGTAATTGTCTCCTCCACGATCCAAGCTTTGTATGGCCCATTAATAGTTCTTCTATTATTTTAATAGTTCTTCTATTATTTTTTCTCATGCTAAGGAAGCATCTGATGTGTGTTGTGTTCTGCAACAACGTTTGAAGCATGAAACTTTAGTGGGGTGGCAATTACCTAAGTCTCCATGTGTCAAGATAAATGTTGATGGCAGTGCCCGAGGGAATCCAGGTGAGCAGCAGGGGGAGTACTTCGTGATAGCTCTGGTAAGTGGATAAGTGGATTTATATTTCGTGTTGGCTATTCTTCCGTTACGATGGCAGAATTATGGGGCATATATCATGGTTTACATCTAAGCTGGAGCAAAGGTTATAGAGAGGTGGCACTCGAGACAGACTCTCTAACAGCGCTAATGCAGTTAAAAAGAAGTGAAGGCTCCATAGCCCCTAGGAACAGATTGTTGGATGCAATAAGAGAACTCCTTACTCGGCCGTGTAAATGCTCAATCAAACACATCTACAGAGAAGCCAACATGTGTGCTGATTGGATGTCTACACATTATGATGATTTATCATTGGGTCTACATATCTTCGACTCACCACCACCAGGTCTTTCTTCGCTACTCACAGCGGATGCCATGGAATTAGTCTGACCTAGAGCCATATAATTTTTGTTAGTTTTGTTTTCTTTACCTCATATATAAAAAAAAGGATTACACCTCAACTCAACCAGAATAAACCGTAGTTCAGTTTCCGGAGCTTCTAGGCTCATCAATCACTAAACCAATATAATAATCTTAGTATACCTTCCCTCTACTAACTGGTGTGTATGTGTAACTGGTGTGTATGTGTATTGGGCAAGCCTTTCTTCTTGTTAGCACTTGCTTTTCTGCTAGCGGATTGGTTGTCTCTCTCGTTAGGGGATGTAAGGCGAGTAGGTTGCTTCCGGTACTTAATAAAGGCTCTTTGTTCTTTCGACTATCAACCCGGGTCAAAAGTTAAGGATCTATCTTTTCCTTGACTTGCTCTTATGAATCTTGTCGGGTATTTGAATAGGAGGAAAAAAGCATTAGCCAACAATTCGATAGCTCGAACAGTAAAACCCATAACCGCTGAACCTCTAGGCGAACCAGCTGAACCCGAAGGTAATTGAATTGCTAGTAAGGCTCAGTCAGCAAAACCCCAACTAGGTGAATCCTCCATATGAGGAGAAGGCCGAAAGCCAGCCGCAAAGGAAGTTGGGCAAGACCTCTTTTAAACCAAGACTCTCAAATGCGTAGTGATCAAAGCCGACATTCGGAAAGGCGGCAGGGGGAGACAGCAACTAAGCATCTATCACCATGTGCCTTCGTCTTGAGCTATTAGTTAGAAGTAGAGCTTGTAGTGTAAGTCAGAGAAATGAGTGAATCTTTATCTCTAACACCTTATCCCACTTGCTTTCGGTAGGGGTTTTTGCCCCAACAAGTAGTGTATAAGCTGATTTAACCGAGAAAGAAGTCTCCTCTCCATAAGGTGGGTGTCCCCAATATACTTTCTCATTAGCGAAGAATCGACTCGCTTTCAGCCCTGCTATTTTCAGACAAAGACTTCCAGATAGCAGACATGGGAACATATGCCAAGCCACCCGCGTTGGCACCGGGCTCCAACTCAATCTTTTGATCCACCTCTCACCTAGGTGGTAGCCTCTTAGAAAGCTCAGTAGGTATCGCATATCTTTAAGAAACCTCCTACACTTCCCTAGGGGGTGGTGCGCCCATCATCTCCCTTCTCTTCCCCTTTCCTTTTCGATAGGAATGTTCTCTACCATTAAGTTAAGCATTGAGTTCTACTAGACTCGCTTTGAAGTGAAGTGGTGTTAATCTATTGGTGAGGAATGCGTAAGTCATTTAGTGATCAGTGCGCACGCTTTCATACCTCGCACTGGGGTGAATGGGCGGCTAACCAGATGGAAAACGAAGACCTTATCTCTGGCTGGGCGTGCTACTTTGATTAGTTCAGTTACATCGGGCATCCCTTCCTATCACATGTTGTCTACCTTGTTACCTCGAACTACATCCGGTCTGAAGACTGACTTCCGCGAAAAAGGGAGAAAAGTTAATGTAGGCAACTAGCGTTCATTCAGTCTAACGTTAGATCGACCACAAATGGGTCAAAGGGGACGGTAAGGGGTATGCGAAGTAAGTGTGAACCTTTCAATGATGATATACGAATAAGAAAGACGAAAAGAAGAGAATAGAAGAATAGAATCGAAACGAATAATATAATGAATCTTCCTAAGAGCTTTTAGATAGGCTTTAGAGGTGAGCCGATAGGCGAAGGGGCAGGAAGCTTGGATTTTCTTAGACATGCAAGGGAATTGGTTTCTTGTAATAGGGTGGATATTCTTATTGTTGCGGAGCCACGGATCAGTGGAAAAAATGCTGATAAAGTTATACGTCGGCTGCGGTTTCATGGTCACACTAAGGTCGATGCGCAAGGATTTGGGTGCTATGGAAGTCTAGTATTGGTGATGGTGAGTCATCTTTCATAATAGTCTTAGAATTTCTTTATGCAGTGTTCGTTAAATCGCTTTAGGACTTGAATCCAAAGCTCCCTAAGCTATACCTGTGAGGCCAAGGACGGGTTCGAACCGTATTTGCAGTCCAATACATTTCCATTATGTTACCTAGCCCTAAAAGAATGACGGGCGAGTTCTTTGGAGAGCCAAGCCAGTCTTCTTAGATCATCAAGCTTATAAAGCGGTTACATTTTCCAAAGAATGGATACTTGGTCACTATGATAGCCTTAGTTTAATCTATAAGAGAGACGGTTAGAGTGCTCTTTAATCAGTAGAGAGCTTCAGTAGAGTTAACTTTCTCAGGGAATAGCGTAGCATACACACCGCATCACCTCTTTCAGACTCTTCGCCTTACTAAAAGCCCACTGCCTGTCCTCCTACTCTACTATTCGCCTTACTAAAACGCCTAACTAAGCCTGTCGGTGAAGCTCAGCCTAGACCAGTGTCAGTTAAAAGTCTTTTCAATCTCAACTCACAAATCAAAGAAATAATTCATAAGGAACAAGACTTTAGCGCATAGGTTGAGTCATCCCATAGCTTTATTTATAGGTTTCCATCTTCCTTGACCACCATAAGCTATTCTTTCGCAAAGAGCTTCTTCATGCGAGTGACGTATCATGACTTGTCTTCTGGGTCTTTATTATTCTTATCAGATAATGAGATTACACGATCCAATTCTGCATTTCCCAATTAGTCGGATGATTCCTCTCCTTTTGATTCTCTTTCGGAAACAGGAAAACCTATACTTAGACTTAACTCCTTAGCTGGAATAGAGACAGAGAGAGCTATTTCATTAGGCTGACGAGTTAGTTCAATAGCTTCAGTTCAAGCAATTGGTTATGCAGCAGGAGCAGTACCTATTTCACATCCATCAAAGGCATCAAGTGAAGAACCTTATTCCTCGTCTACTTACGTCTCCTCTACTCCGTCCTCTTCGATTTACATCGAATCTCCTGCGGACCCTATCGGCTCAGCTTCTAACTGATCATGACCTATCACAGAAAGACATCGCCCTTTCCAAATATACCAGCGCATGTAAAGAAGAGTTTTCAAATTGTTCTTGCTTCCCATAAGCCAGCATCATCAAAATCCTTTAAATATCTTCAAAAACCAGACATCAAATGATGTAATATCAGTTCTATCAATTCGAAAACCACAAACTGCAAGCCAAATACATCTCACAACAAAGAAGCAAATGCTCAACTGACTCCTCACCAGCATCACATATAGAACAGCTGGGATTTTGTAAGCAATTCCTCCTCCATAACTCTCGATTTGTTGCAAGTCCATTTGTACATCATTTCCAGAGAGAAATCCTAATTTTGCAGGGGAATCAATGCTCCAAATTTCACTTCACTCCATACTTTCTTATCAATTACATGAGAACTGTAAGCTTTGTCAGTATTAATTTCTCTTGCCTCCTCAATTTTTAGAGCAGCATAACCTGATTTAACAGTAGAAAGACCCGAACTTGTATGTGGACATATCCTCTCATCATGCTCCATGTGTGAACTAAGAAGAATTCTTTGAATATCCATTTTCTGCTCATTAGTGATCCAATCATTCAACAAATTTACATAGAAAGAAAGAGCAATTGTCTTTATCCAGAATTTCTTCAACCTTGTTGTGGAATTTGAGCATCAACTAGCCCCGGATCACCAATAATACCCAGCTATAAGCCTGGCACACATCTATCAGTCCATATATTTGTATCCTTTCCATCTCCTATTTTCCATATTAACTGCTCTTTTAAAGAATCTCGACCCTCTAAGAGACTACTCCAGGACCAAGATACTCGAGCCCCTTTTGTAGCCTCCATAATATCACCATTTGGTAAATTCCTTTTAAAACTTGTACCCAAAAAGCATTGATTCCTGCAACATTCTCCAAACCTGCTTAGCCAGCAGAGCAAGATTGAATTTTTCCAAATCTTTGAATCCCAGACTTCCCTCTAATTTTGGTAAGGTTAAAGATTTCCAACTGCTACAGTGAATTTTCCTCTCAGAATTTAGCTGTCCCCACCAAAAAGCAGCAACCATCGAGTTTAGTTCTTGACAGATCTTCTTGGGAAATTTGAAACAAAGATGCCATCACATAAGCTGGTATAAAACAAGCTACAGCCTTGATGAGAATCTCCCTCACACCCATAGACAGCAGCTGTTGTTTCCAGCTTTTCATTAAAGCCACTCTTTCCTTGATATACCCCAAAACTCCACACTTTGTCTTCCCCCTTGAGGATCTTATGCCTAAATAAGTCCCTGGATTATCAGCCACCTTAATTTCCAAACAATCACTGATTTGCTTACTGAGATCCTCCCGGTTTCGCGTGACTCTTGGTCCTATTCTATAGTGTGTGCTCCATCCGAAAAAGCGTCTGTACTAGATGACTAACTGACCTCGCTGAGATGGGTACCTGGTCGGACAAGGATGTCTAGTGATTGTGCAATAGAGTGTATTGATTTCCCTTCCTCTTTTTTCCTTTCCTTGGGTTCGTCCCTTCACGAATAAAGAACTAAAGATTCATCCGAATAGTTGGTCGGTCAAGACGGGGACCTTCCAAAACCTCCTTTCGACCTATTCACATTATGAACTCAAGAATCCTAGTAGCCAAATCGATTAAGATGATCTCCATGCGATCTTTCTTCCTCTCTTACCCTGATTCCGCCAAGATTTCCTTTTGACAAGCATCCAAGTACTGGGATAGACGTGTGCTTTTCTTTTCGACATCCCTAGGCTCTGCAAGACATCGTCGCCGGTTGTCATCGGAACCGTCGTACAGCTTTCCGATCGATGCCCAATAAGACCACAATGGAAAGAGATTGTGTGAAGGCCTTCATATTCAACTGCCTGAGTCCTGCCACCTATCTTTTATTTGAATAAGTAAGCATCACTGAAGTAATTGATTTAGTAGCGAGCTACATTTAAGAGGTTAGCTGCGGGGCTTCACGAGTGAGAAGAAAGCCGGGAAGAGAGTAAAGTTAGTCTAACTCGACTGATAGACCTAAAAGAAGATTCACTTTTTTACCGAAAGACTACTTTCCTTTTTTCATAGGATGCATAAGCGCTCTTTTCAAAGATCACGCCTAACTTCGATACCTTTTTCATAGGGCGTACCAAGTGTCAACGCGTCCTCTCCCTGTCTCGGTGTCCATTCCCAGTATATGCACCATTGCTTCCTTGTTGTAATATCTTTTTTCAGGGCTTAGAGAAGAATAGGTCTTTAAATAGGTCAGCTCTGGTATAGAATTCCATAATTTAATTAATTGAATGATCACAATTAAACAATAGAAGAAATTCATCGAAAGGAATAATTCAATCTTAGGAAAAGCTACATTCATCCTATTATAAGCTATTATAGAATCTGCACCCGAGCTTGCAGGAATTGGTACTGCTGCTATTGCCTGATCTGATCTTGCTTTGAAGGAAGTAATTGCACATGATGTGATAGCACTCTTGTTAATCGTTAGCTTTCCATCGGGTATTGGACTAGTACTGGGAACTATGAATCCTACTCACCTCGCTGATTCCGAGGATGCCGAAGTCTGAAGCAGGAAGCTAATTTTGTCCGCCCTTGAGTTTTGTTAAGGGCACTTGTCTAGAAACTAACTTGCATGAATCATAAGAACACGCCTAGAATCATAAGAACACGACTAGAATCATAAGAACACGACTAGCCTTTCCTTAAGAGCTAATCCCCTTGTCTAGCTAGCGAGTTTGGTTCTTCCTACTTCTAGTCCAATAAAACCGAGAGAAGATTAAGGGTCTGGTGGAAGATATGCCTTGCCTTACACGAGCTATCGAGTTGCATGAGTTCTTGCCCCAGCCAGGTAAAGGGAATATTCTGATTCATTGATTCGGAGAGGCAGCCTTTAGAGGTCATTAAGGCTAGATTCTTATGTTGAGCTTGCGACTCTACGCACTTCATTACATCTAGTCAGGTCTTTTGAATGGGGAAAAATCTGAGTGCTTTAAAACGGGAAGGGGGCTTCGACAGGCTCTTTGTAGACCTTATTTCTTTGTACTTTTCATGGAGAGATTGGGGCAGCTGATTAATACTCAGGTGAATTCTGGAAGCTAGAAACCTTTGAAGATTGGTAAGGATGGGCCTTGCTTTTCCCACTTATTCTTTTGCCGATGATTTGTTGTTGTTTGGACGGGTAACAGAGGAGCAAGCAGCGGTTATAAGAGAAACTCTAGACTGTTTTTGTGGTGCTTCGGGTGCCAAGGTCAGTTTTGAGAAAGAAAAACTTTATATTTCTCCAAAGGCTAACCATAGTAATGCAAGGAGACCCCAGGGTCCCAAATCACCTTAAGAAATGACTTGGGGAAGTACTTGGGTCTTGGAATATCATCTAGAAACTTGCATGAACCTTCATCAACTAATTAAACAGGAGAAATTGCAGCTCAAACACGGGTTGTTAGAGCTCTTCTTCTACCTTCGCGTGAACATCCCCCACAGCTGGTTCAGAGACAGAAGTGGGAAAGGTAATTCACCCCGATTTAGCTACATCAGTAGAACCTGCTTTTCCTTTGCTTATGGATTCGGATAATGAAAAAGGGGTTCAAACTATTGTTTCTCGGAGCTCATTTGCTTGCTAGCTTCTGTTGAAAGTTCATGCATCTTTCTAAACGTTATTTATCTCTTCTGTTGAAGGTTCTCTCGAGGGGCATCCCGTACTACCAAAAAGGTTGGGCTGTTACGGGTTCAACGGTCGGGTTCGCTTTACTATCTATTGGGCTCACCTTAGCAAGTTTCTCTCGGCGTACCTTAGAACGTATGCAGCTGCTTTCTAAGTGATCTTTCTTACTTTACTTATAGCAATTTCTAGTGATTCATCGAGCAAAGGAAAAAGGAGAGTTAACTCTTACCCCGGGAATAGAAACTTCTCCTACGCCATGAGTTCGAGCAGCTATGGCGTTCTCTGCGCCCCTTCCGACAATTGCTTATTCATCTGCTTTATCTGATGCAGAATCATCTCATTCCCTACCCGAGCCAACACAACAAGACAGACTCCGCACACATGGAAACGAATTACTATACAAGACAAGGCCTCACTATAAGGTCGACTAATTGCCGGACCTCCGTACCTTCGAGTTCTTTTTTACCTGGGACACGTTAAAGTGTCTCAATCCTATTTGGCTGCATAAAGGGTTTTCTATAGACCAAAGATATTAGAATCATCTTCTTTTTGCCTTCTTTCCTTCTCCTGTGCTCGTGCTCCTATGCCTAAGCTACTTCCCTATCCAATCCCAATCCCTATCTCTGTGTCTCATCCGAAAGCCTAATCGTTTTTTATTTCTTCCAGAATATAACAAGGGTCTTACCTTCTTAGCGATAGAATACCTAAGCGTGATCAGTCCTCGTACGCATATCTCTCAGCGGGGGCGTGTAACACATTTGATGTCTATTTCATTACCTATCCTATCTCTTCTTCTTACGCTCTTCCGAAGCAGAGGAAGCGCCTTCTCCCTAAAGCGACTCGTTAGCTTTTCCGCCCAATCTCCCGCTATTTCCCTCGAGCGATGATGTAAAGATTGAATCGTCCGTTCTTCTGCTATCCTTTCTTGGGTGAAGTAGAATCACTCAGATCATAAGGCTTATAGGGACAAATAACTATAACTAAGGTTTTCGGGTACTCAACAAGGGGTTAAGCCTTAAGTAAAGCGGTTGGGTGGGTCAATCTAACTAAGAAGCACACTTAGAGAGCGTAGAACATAATCCGTAAGCAATAAAATAAGGACATCAAACAGCTAAGGCAATTGGTAGGGCAGGGCGGTTATCGTCTGTGTAAGAGCGATAAAGCTTTCGAGTTGATAGAAGAGATTACTTTATTCCCGGAACTTCGAGAGCAGATGAATATTCCCCAGAAAAGCAATAAACATCGGATGAGATTAAATCTAAGCCTTTGCGGATTGGTTTTGCTTGCTTTGTGCGTACGATTATATTATTCAATAAGGATTCCCTGATAACAAGGCATGTTCATGGAGGGGCATCAATTCCTTTCTGGTAAGGGGGATTCGTCAGCACAGGTCTTTTCTAGTACTGGTAGAGGAAAGGCAGGGATTCAATCTTCGATAACCGGACTAAAAGCCATAGATTCCACCATGTGTAACTCCTTTCTTCGCGGTAACTGTATTCAGCTTGTTAGCCGCAAGGCTACTCGATTTAGGATTGAACTAACTTTTACTGTTCTTTCAGTCCTCGGCCGGATTAGAGGCAACTAAATCTGCATTTAGACTTTATATGATGGTTTCAGGGGCTTCGGAGATGTTTACATGTATCCAAGGAACTTACCGGACTGAACCCCAGTGAGTGCTTTATCACATACGGGATTGACTACGACGAGACCTTTCGTCCCGGAGATGACTACTGTGCGAGTGCTCATATCTCTAGCAAAAAGTCAGTCTTGGCGTGTAGGGAACGGGTTCAGAGTCGTTATATCGTAAGAAAGAGGTTCGAAAGTTCTCATTGGCTGAAGACTTATTTGAGTTGTCTCCTCTATTCGATATGGATAGAAAACTATTTTTAATTACCTATCATTGAATAGGTAGGTCGGTCCCACCTTCAAAAGGGGAAGGGGTTGACTTAGATACATGATAGCGCGATCACATGACCTATTTGCTAAGTCTTTTAAGAGTGATCTTGGCGAAGAAGCAAGAGCTATCTTGAGGGCCCCGTACGGTAACCACCTCTGTTACGAGTCATTTTATATAGTCTTACCCAAGCACTAAGTAGATACCATTGTCCCGATTAGAATGAACTTGTCAGAGACTAGTCCGCTATTGAAAATAAAGGAGATTTCTTTTGTTTTCTTTTCAAGAATCCGCACGTCTTACAGAATCCAGTTCTCAAATCTGGTTGATCGATTTTAGATTCGTAATGTTGAGATAGAATGAGTCAATACGCATCACCTGGCTAGCAACTTTTGAAGCCTTTCCCTGTCCCTTGCCTCTTACCGTGAGGCCGTTGATATTCGTAGCTCATTCGATTGCTCGGGAAGGTGAGCTATTCCAGAACCTTTCCCATTATCTTGTCTGATGGCCTTGGGGTGTAAGTTGGCTTCTCTTATCTTTACCGGGGATCAAAAAGAAAACCCTCTCGGATCAAAAAGAAAACCCTCTCATATGCTAGCTGAACGAGAATCCCCTACTTTCAACATGAAGTACCTCTTCTCTTTTCTTAGGAAAGCGGGTTGGTTATAGCAAGGAAGCCAGTTTAAAAGCACCTTCGAATCAATTACTAGCTATTATTGCTGTTAAGGAAACTGCAAAGGCAAAGGCCTCATCCGTAATCAATGATGAACCAACTTCAGGCAGGGAAGGAGTAGTTGATTGGGGGTACAAGTAAGCCCCTACGCTTTCTAAAGGCAGGACTAAAGGTGAGCTCTCTTTATTCATCTCACCATCTGCATTTCCTTCCGTTCTCAAGAAAGAGAAAGATGAATGCGCTTCGGACGCGTATGACTCCGGGTTCAATAAATTCCCACCGAAGAGATAACGTTTAGAAATTTGCATGAGAGAGTGGGCTCGCGGGCAGGTTCTTCGAATAACTCATGGGCTGTTGGAGGGTTAGGGTAAGAGGTCTTTTCCCCCGGCTATACCACTGGGGAGAACTACTAGCTCATGGCTACAAGCTGAGGTTGAAGGTTCATGCATCTATTCCCTTACCTTTGAATCGCTTTCACTCATCCAATCACTCGTACTCCTCCTCATTGGTTCAGAAACATTCGACTCCTAGGAATCAAGGGAGTATGACTGAAAGTTGGGCACACACCCTAGTTATACCATTAAGACTAGAATGGGCAGGAGCTCCCTCAAGGGTTCAGACAAGTTAGGTTGTTGAGCCAAGGTCACCAGTCCTTACCCCAGTTTCAGACAGGTTAGTTTCTAGAATAGATTGCTCGGCGCATATCGACTGATTTATCTTCGGAATTCTGCATTATACGCAATTCGTAATTACTTAAGTGATCGCAGTCAGGTAGGCCTTTCGAGATCAATGAAAGGGATGTAAGTTACCTTTTCCCGTCTTTTTATCCTAAGAGTCAAACCCACTCTAACGGGTCACTCTAAATCTGCAACTTTGAGTCTTCAAGAGTAAAACTCAATAGCAATAGGGGGGAGTTAAGCCACTAGTTAGTAAATATGAGGAAGTGAGCAACTCCAATCGTTTCCTGGGGAATAGAATCTCCAGCTGTTGGCTAGTCTATCGTTGCTAAACCAATGACGAGGTCGGAGCTAAGACGATTAGCTGATTTATCTTCCCTTGGGTAGAACAAAAGGAAGGACCCTTATTTGATGCCTCAAAGCTTAGGAGCTCAGCGGTTACCCTGTTAAGCTCTTCGTGGAATATAAGGAGTTTCGAAAAGTAGCGTCGTGCTAAAGCCCAAACAAATAAATCCCCCTCCCGAACCTTTAGCTCTTAAAGACTGGCTTAGAGGCGCTTTACGCAAGGAATTAGGCCCTTAACAACAACCAATCGCTCGTGTACCATTAATAATCCTGGAATGGGGTACAGGAGCTCCCCAAAGTCCTAGTCTTAAGGAGAAGAGAGCCAACCCCTAGTGAAAAAAGCTAGACCGCATACCCCAAAAGGTTTGTTTCCAAAGCTGCTTTATCAGAGCCGAGTTCATAATTCCAATCGACATCTATTAGTGAGAAAGGCATAATGAACTTTGTCAGCCGAGATAGAATAAATTCCATTCGTAGAGTGCTTCCATATTCTTGTATCTTGAAGGAAAGAGAAAGTGAAAGCAAGTTCGGAGTTTGATTCACTAGCTGAATGAAGAGTTCCATAAGTTCTTTCCCAAGTTCGAGTATCAGTTACGAGACCGAGACCAGTAAGAGGTATCTCTCGTGAAACCTTCTTCGCAGCACGCTCGTGTGCCTTTACTACATGGTACTTCGGACGCCTTTGCTTCCTCCTCATTCAGGGGGTTACCCGAGGGGAGGGTGTGTTGTAAGGCTTTTCGGGTATTCCCCAGCAGAAAGACCAACAACAGGCGGAGTTCACGATTTTGAATTAGATTTCTAACCGGAAATTGAGTAGTTGGCATAGCGACGAAGAAGGGCTAGTTGACACATTCCCTAATGACTAACCTTACTCCAACAGATAAAAATCGATCTTACTTGGGTAAAAGTTAAGGGCTATGATTCCATCTCTGCCTTTTACTTGTGCTGTTAACTTGGAATGGTCGTAATAGTGGGAGTACAACATAGGGTGGAGAGGAGGGCTGAAGCGGAGAGCTTTGCTCAGCAACTTCTTAATACTTTAATACAAAGGGGGCTTTCCCAGTCAAGTCAGATTTTCACTTCGATCCTTTTTTTGAGTCACCCAAGGCTATTGGATTATGAGACACCAGTATGACGTAATCCTTAAGAAAAGGTCTTCGAAAGCCAATGAACATGATACAAAGGCAACTACCTTACAATCCATACGCTACACCGCCTTCTCACCCCACATCTACGCACCCAAAAACCGGAGTGGTGCTTTGAAGGGCTGACTACTCCATCCACTATGAAGGGCAAAACGGGAACTAGAAAACGGTCTCAGCTGGCGAGTGTGAGAGTCCAGGTATAAGGATGCGAACAAGCTGATACATGTTATAAGTCGATGAGTATGTTGATCAGTTACTAGCCTGTAGAAAGCTTTTATTTTAGTGACGCGTAGCTAAGAAATCAGCCTTAAGCAGACGACTCAAACCCGAAAGTATTCGATCTATCAGGCTGGTTAAGTAATCAATCATCCACAGGAGCCTCATGCAAGATCGTCATTGGACTTCGTCCATTCTATCCTTAGGTTGAAGTTCCATCCTTTCCTCCTGTCTTATCTCCTCTTTACAGTCAGCCCAGGGCGAGCATCTTGAGCCATGTTCGCCAACCTCGAGCTTTTAGGCCCTTGTTGATAGGCAACAGACTCGTTATGGTTTGGAACCTTATTCGTGGGCAAGAGAGACTTCAATCGATTTTCCATTTCACGTAACTAAGAAAAGGGATGATAAGGCCGAAAAGTCCAGAAAGCGTGATGCATAATATTCTGTTCTTTCAATGCTTGCCATTCATTCATTGTATGCTCGACCAAAACGAACGGGTCAAATCAATTATTATTATAAAAGTTGCGTAGCGGCTCAGCGTAAACGTTCCAAGAAGGTCCAGGTGGTTCTTCCAGAGAAAGTTGCTCATTCAGGGGCAAAAAGACGGAAATACATCCTGTCTTTTCCATTATCCGAGTGAGTTGAAAGGCGTGGCAAGAGAGCAAGTTCGAGCACGAACTATGAACCGTAAGAGCACGTCCCTAGTAGCCCTTTTTTTTTCACAAGATGAGAAGTGGAACTACCTTTCCGTTTTCTCGCTCGTGAGTGCGGCACGCAGTTCCAAAAAGCGGATCTTAGGTGAGACCCAGAGTGCAGAAAAACGTTCATCAAAACGACACCTTGTAGAGTAGCTCGGGATCGCTTCGCATCGACACCGTCGGGATCCAAACAAGCACGCACACATGGATGGAAACGAACGTAAAGAAAGGGCAGACACACCTCAAAGACCTCGGGACAGAAGCCTCGCAGAGCCGTCCCAAAGAAAGAACAAACTAACAATTACATAAAGTTGGATCAACTAATGGGGCTCGCTTATTCCTCCGCCCAACACAAGGTTCGGCCTGCTTTCTCTCAGCCACCACTAGTGGCTTACTCATTATACCCCCTTCTTCGGACCCTAATCCTCTGTTCTCCTATGGGTGAAATAGACCGTCATTCGTCCAAGCTTCTAATGGATTCTTATTCGAGGAGTAAGTAGCTACATCCGTAATAATCCCATAAAACCGGAATACCCTTTCCCGTGGCAGCTACTACTCAGCAATGGCATAAAATCTGGGCTCTTGATCGGGATTCAACTACATTCAAAAGATTTAGGATCTCACCCGAATTACAAACAAAAGTCTGAAGAATAGGAAGCTCTTTCAACAACCTCTTTCTTTTCTGACTCCAACTGGCTCTACTGTAGTGCGCATTGGGACAGACACTCAAGGGCTTAAACTATAAATAACCCCAGTCGAACAAATAAACAATGGACTAGAAAGGGGAGCTCTTATGACTAGGGAAGTAGTTGATTTTGAGTACAAGTCTTAAAGTAGCCCTTTTCACAGGCATGGTACGAGAGCTCAAGCAGATTCAGAAGATTCGGCGTTATCTAAACGAGTGGGAATGGAATACCTCAAAGCTAGATTTGCAGTTTCAGTGGATTCAGCTTGGACTTCCGAGTCCGATTCAAACCATACTGATTTATCTCTGATAGTAGTTCTCCCCAGTGGTATGAGCAGTTCTCTCGGGTGAATTTACAAAGGGGGAGCGGAAAGACCGTCCCTACTCAAAATGTTAAGGAGGATGGATGGGAATGTCAGCTTATAGTATAGCATGTCCCCAGAGCAACTTGCTTTTCAGAATCTGATTGAGCTGTAATAGTACTTGGAACTGGGATTGTTTCCGGTATGGATTTCACAGCTACCGATTCGAACCCGAGGGTGATAGAATAATCTTTGGGGTTAGCTTGTTTAAAGGAATCTCATCCATTCCCTTTCCTGACCTGATCTAGGAGTATTCCAATTATGGATATGATTTACCTCTAGTCCTTTCAAGATCAATGTCTTAACCAAATTCTTTCGAATCAATGAATCGATACTCAACAGATATATTCCCAGATTCACTTCAATGTGGAACTGAGTACAGAGATTGGTTAAAAAAGGGGGGTATTTGATGATCCGACGTAGGCTCTGACAATCCCTTTTCTCGCTAGCTGTAGAAGTCATCGCTCTTCCATGACCTTTCCAAAGAGTCCTATCTAACGATGTGAAGATGCTTTCTTTAGAAGTAGCGGAAGTAGCCCGCCCAGAAGACAAGCTGAGTAAAAATGGAATCAAGTTCGTCGTGAGACAGTTAGTTCGCTTCCTATCTTCAAAGGGAAGTTGCATGAACTGAACCCGAAGAGAGTGATATCAACCTATGCTATCTCTCTAAAATGCCAGTGCTTTTTTCTGTGGCTTACCTTGGGCCTCCAATTGGCTTTGGCTCGGCTTAAAGAAAGAATCTGGCTACTCAACAAGAATCAGATCCCTAATAGGAATACCCCTTTTCTTCGGTTATCCCTTATTCATCAATCAGCCTCTTTGCCTTACTAACTTCTTTTCCCCCTTTCGGCATACACTAACGGGGTCGGAAGATAGAGCATCATGAAAGCCCAAGCAAGGCCGGACAAAAGGATTCATCTTACGGTTCTTACTCAATGTCGGAATAAAGGAGGCAGCTTATTGTTGTTTTCTTTTCTTAGTTGTCTTACTCTGGGTAGGAAGGAAGTCTTTCCCCTTTTTTATAGGTGAAGCTTCATTGCGCCCTTCTGCTTCTTCCGCTGCTAGATAAATGGCTAGATCCTCGGGCGATATTACTTTACAAAAGTTTCTGGTTGAGATTCCCCTACGCCAGCAGAAGCCCCTGTTTCGGATGTCCTACTTCCCGAAGCAAGTATTAGTAAGAGCGATATCCTTTCTTTTTGCCCTGGACGATGCTAACCCTAAACACTTTCAAACATAAAAAAGCCCCTACCGCCTTGACTAGTTTAGTTGTGGGGGCCCCCTATGATAAGGAACGAAAGAATCTCAAAGAATTTGATGACAAATCTGGTACGATGGCTGTTCTCCACTAACCACAAGGATATAGGGACTCTCTATTTTATCTTCGGTGCCATTGCTGGAGTAATGAGGTAGGGTGGTGATGGTGATTGAGGGAGACAAATCTTTGCGAAATGAAGCAAAAGGCTAAACTACTTAACATATATTCCTTTGTCTATGCACTTCAGTCCCGGATCGACTATCAGTCTTCTTTTGCTATAGCTTGATCGACCTAGTTTCTAATAAGTCTTTTCTTTTCTCCAGAACTAGTATCAGAAGGAAGCGATGATCGGTCTATCCATGTTGCGTAATCCCGTTAGACTCTCTTTGACTGTGAGCGACGACACCGCTAAGCGATCGATGAGCTAATAAAGGCAGGCAGATATGCTACAACTCATTGTAGACTGGTTTACTACTAGGAGGTACCAATTCACCCCTGGCTCGACTTTCTGTTGCCGACTCCTCCAAAGCCCTTATTATTAATAATATTAATAATAGTTCGCCATCCTCTTTGGTCAGCTAGGATACTTTTCTTTTAAGCTTCCAACAATTCCATTTCATGAAAGCAGCTCTTAGAGCGTACTCTTTCCGATCTAGGCGGATGGTCTTGTCAGCTATATACGAGTGAGATCCCTAGGGTTTTCCTTTTCCTTATCATGCGAGTTTGAACTCAATTCCTTCAACAATTCTTAGAGGTCTATCGAGCAACCTTCCCATACTACAAAGGGACAGGGAGGGTCGTTTTCTCTCCTCTTCGCTGTAGCGACAGGAGTGAAATACCCCACAACACCCTTCTTTCACTGACTACTGGGAAAGGGAAACTAAGGTTGAGCGGGTTTACTTACCTTTCTTTATAAGAGCCTTTCCGAACTAAAAAAAGAAGTGAAGACTTGAGTTATCAATGTCTCTTTTTCCAGACCCGGGCATTATAGGTTTGTCTAAGTAACAAACTTTTTTCTATGACAAGAGTCGCGAGGTGTAACTCAACCTCAGGGAGTAGCGGGGACGACAGATAAATTCAAGAATTCTTACGGCTCACGGACTAAAGTCCTAGGACAAATCTATGAATATCATATAGAATGGTGATCGCGACCCGCTCCAGTTGGCAACACAGGGTGGGTATAGCAGGAAGGTACATATGGCGCAAGAGAATTGATCGGAACACAAGTCAGAAAGAAGGGAATGCATGGATAAATAACCCTATTTGAGACGTGATCTTTGAGAAGAAAATGAACATTTATGAAATAGAATCAATGAATCGAAACAAATAAGAAACTCAACAGAGATAGTGGTTGGAGAGACCTTTGTTTGGTGAAGTTCAACCCAATGACATAGACTACCATGCAGGTATGAAAGTCAGTGACCTTATTGTTGATGGAGCATTGGATGCTGATAGAATTTTTTCTATGTTGCCCTTGGACCTAGCGCTCAAGGTTATTGGTTACCCACTGACTCGATTTTGTTCTATACCAGATAAGTTGATGTGGAGGTACACACCAGATGGCATATTTACTTCGAAAACAGCCCATAAAGCTTTGCTTGATAATGAAATCGATGGGAGTTCTTGCTGTCTGGGATGACTTTGGAAGCAACAAATTCCTGCACGCTGAACTTTCTTCATCTGGTTGGCTAGGAGAGACAGGCTATTAACGAAGACTATAAGGGCGAGATGGTGTACTGCGGATTCAGGTATAATATGTAGTATATGTAACACGGCAATGGAGACAACTTTACATGCATGCAATTCTTGATTGCCCGGACGCTGCTGCGATTTGGAGGGCTGTGGTGCCATTTGATAAATGGAATGAATTTTTCTCCGCTGACTTGGTATCCTGTATCGATGGGAATTTAGATACAAAGAACATGCCTCAGGTTTAGGGGTCGGATTGGAGAATTGTGTTTGCAGTGGCCATGTGGCGGTTATAGAAGATGAGGTGCGAAATGGTGTTTAACCCAGGCTTAGTAGTTGATGGCGAGAAACTCTTACACATCATCGAGTGTACTGTGGCAGAGATGCAAGAGGCGTTCCCCCAGGTGGAGTAAGGGCGAAGTGAAGTACGTAATATAGCATGGACAAAACCTGATGAGGGCTTTGTTAAGATCAATACCGACGGGGCGTCTAGAGGAAATCCGGGTGTCGCAGCGACAGGCGGGCTGATACATGATAATGCTGGGCAGTGGCTAGTAGGATTCATGGCACACCTTGGCATTTGTTCGAACAATGCCGCGGAGCTTCAGGCTATCAGATATCGCTTAGAGTTAGCTTGGAGGTATGGCTATAGAAGAGTTGTCTGCGAAGTTGATGCACGATTGGTGCTGGACTTTGTTGCCACGGCAGAGACTGATATACACCCTTGTGGGGGATTGATTGAAGACTTCAGAGAGTTGCTGAAGAAAGGATGGAAATGTCGCCTGCAACATACGCTAAGGGAAGGGAATTTTGTGGCTGATCTTCTTTCAAAAGGAGGTATAGTTCATACTCTTGGAAGTGCCTGCTTCATGCGTTGGTAGTATTGAGAGATGGCTTGAAATGGAGAATTGGGGATGGCTCCACCACTGCTTTTTGGACTGATTGTTGGTTGGACAAGCCCCTAGTGTAAATGGTTGGATGTTTTGACTGTACTGAATAGATTGTTACAGTTATTTATTGATATACAATTGTTACTTACATAATTAATTCAATAAGTTGAATTGATTCAATACTGAGTTCAGTTCAATACGGTAGTGCGTAAAGAACGACTTGCAGAAGAATTACCCCTAAAGAAATATTTATTCAAACTCGATTCTAAACTCTAATGAGTTTCTTGGAATGGTTTACTGAGTATACTGAACACTAACCAAAACTTTGAGATGACATTCATCGATACGAATAATATAATTCACTCTCTTGAGAATCCATGGGTTGGTAAGGCGATCTTTCAGTCCCGTTGGGAAAGCCCAAGGAGCGGTATCTTGTCTTTGATAGGTCTTTTCAAGGGAATTGAGAATAAAGCGTATAAAGAGAAAAGGTGTAAGACACTCTCGTAGGGCTGGAACAAGGCAAGTCGAATCAAAAGTCGAGGGTGTAAAGCAGAAGATCAATTTTCGTAATACGTGTGCTTTGCTGTCGAGCTTTTAGTAATTCGAACGCTTAGTCGATGAATTAGGTTTTCAATCCAATCTATCCCAGGTGTCGTGGAACTCTTGTTGGACGCTTACCTGTGGTAGTTTAAAAGTACACTTGTAAAGGTGTTATATAATCCGCTGTTTTGAAAGTAGCCCTATTAGAATAAAAAAAATAGAATATAAGGTAAGGTGCGGAGAAAGCTTTTCTTGCTAATCAGGTGCTATCATCGTCTTATAATGCCCGTCTGCCTTTCTGCTTGAAAGTTTTCCTTTCACATCTGGGACACAAGAAAGTAAGCAGCAATCTCAGCTCTCACTCGCTCCTTCTAGCAGCGTATGTGCGACAGCGGATATGCGACAACATCCGATATCCGATATGAAGGATTATCGGAGCAGGTATAGCAACTAACTATAAGAACAAGAGAAAGTCCTTATTTATTACAGATCGATTTACCCAGAATCAGTCGTAGCCTATGCCTTCCGTCTTTCGATGATATATATTCTCCAGGCCAACCAATAAACTACGGATTAAAGAACTTCGGCTTTGAAGCTGCTAGAAAAATAGCTAGCTGCAGTGCCTCTTACATACACCGTTCGTTCGCCATTAAGGAAGTTTGGAGCTCTTGGTTTGCTCTCATAGGGCCGCCAAATGGATTTCTCTCTCATAATTTCTTTGACTGGCTGCGTGAAAATAGCGCCCAGGCAAGATGTTCAGCTAATCTAGATACTTGGGCTTTACGTTTCGTTGTCACCTTGTGGTGTATATGGCAAAGGCGTAACAAGGTGATCTTTCAATCTGTTCTTGAGCCTACGGGGAAGATATGGCATCGTGCTTGTTCCCTATCATGTGAGATAGAAAATGCTTTCGCTAAGAAGGATGTCCGGCTTCAAAAGCCAATCCGTTGGGTTACTTGGAAGCGACCTCCTTTATGTCCTTAATAGGGATGGGGCTGTTAAAGAAGATTCTGAGCCTGTGCTATCATCCGCAGTGAAAGAATCCGATACTATTTCACATCCATCTGAATGCCTTTCGAGTATAGGTTCCTCTTTGCTTAGCTTGGTCTAGACATCCCATAGTTAGTTCTTTCTCTCCCTGCTTACTCAAGCTAACCGGTTTTTAGGCTTATTTTCTTTGAGGTTTCGATTATAGAATTGTATCTCGCCTCAGACTAGGACTCTACAAACCTCTTACCATTCTATGGAGGTAAAGCCCCAGACTTACTACATGAAGTGCTTTGAGTCTATCTTGCCCGGTTGAAGAGCCAGGGATTAGGATTAGTGCTAATCCCCTTCCCCGTTCTTTTTCTTTACTGTCCTGTCTTGAGAGCTTCTTTAAGGCCTGGTCTTCCTTGCGGGTTGTCTATTGGTCGGTCTATTGATATACTAGAAAAGGGATTAGCTCGTAACTCATTAGCTGGCTGGTTGGCTTGAGGGCAATAGATAGAGTTTCTCAAGAACTAGAAGTAGAAGCCTTTTTCTTCATCAGTGAAAAGTACAACCTGCTGCGATCAGTATAGTTTCGATATCAGCTACCATGAATGGTTGAAGGTTCTAGTTCCTCAACAGGAATTCCTAATTTCGTATTGTGATCGCATAACCAGGGAATGGAATCAGATGCGAAAGTTGGGTAGTAAGCTTTTACGGTAGCTAGTATTCCATCATCTTGTTTACCAGATTCAGATGGATGTGAAATAGTTGTGGATTCTTTCCTCATCTCTGAATCCGAGTAAGCTGGTATTGATTGCGAGGGACTGTAATCACCTATAACCCTCGATCTTGGGAATATTAAAACCCCGTATAGAAAGGAAGAGATAGAATTAGATATCCATCCCCAGAGAAAAGCCCCTTACGCCTTCACTCTTGCAGCTGCAGCAGAAGAGTTCCGATCCAACACAAGAAGATCCGCTCTTTCCCCGGCTATCGAGTTTCAAGAATTCATTGCTTTTAACCCCAACTGATAGATTGAATAATCTCATAACAATCCCGAAGCAATAATATAGTAAGGGAAAGCGATATGCAATAGAGAAAGAAAGCTGACTTGGATTGACTCAGCTACGACAAGATCCCTTGGCATTACATTAAAAGAAGAGTACGAGTTAAGAGGTCTGTCTCACCTTGGGCTTGTTGGCACCGCAATTTCGATAGGAACCTGAGCAAGGAGTCTGTCCGAGTCCCATACTTCCATATTAACGATGTAATCACTAACATTTTCAGAGAGGTCCACAGTAGCAGCCGCAACATCAATACAGTCCACAGTTGCTTCATCTTCAACATTGAGGAAGGAGCCTAAGATGAAAGCTCCAACCAACCGGTAGTCAGAAGAAAGAGCTATAGACTGACGAAAGCGGGGGTAATTAACTCTGCCTTTTTATTTCAGGTTTACTTGTCTGATGTCTGGGGATAATTCTTAAGGGATTCCCATCCATATGAATGAACATTTGTAGGTTTGGGAGCCTAAGGAAAAGCTATCAGCTCACCTCCTATGAGAGGAAGTTGGTGTCTTATTCGTCGGAAACAACTTTTCTGCTTCTCCGGTCTAAACGCTTCGCCTTACAGCCTTAGCCTTACCGGAAAGGAATCAACCCCCTCTGCGCTGTTCGACTTACTAATAAATTCTACACCCGGCACAGGGCTAAAAGCCTAAATGGAGTGTAATTCTCACTGCTAGCTTTGCTGGACTATGCTACAATGGGCGAGTTCCATTCACTACTTGCACACTATCAGGTATTTTTAAATAGAAGACCGATTCGCCTTACGGCTTCTTGCTCTGTAGCTCAGATGGTAGAGTGCCTGATCTCTTCTCACCATCGTACTCACTCCATTCGTAAGACCCTTACTAGAAGCTTTAGAATGTATTATTAAGGATTGAATTCTGAAGAATAGGGATGATCTTAAGAGTTGATTATTCGCTTTTTTTAATAGGGGATGAAAGAGCCATAAGGCAAAAGTAGGAGAGGATTCTGGTCTTTAGTACAGCTTTCCGCTTCTGGGTAAGAGAGTCCAAACTCTTTTCATCCTAACTGTGAACTACTGTAAGATTAATGGAACCTTAGCTTTAGTGATCCAACCGTTATCAAATTAATCTTGTAAGTAATATGACTCCCCAACTCCCTACTAGCTATTCAGCTCATTAGATCAGAAGCCTTACGTTAAGCGGCAAAACAGGCGGGATTTAAGAAGGATAAAAGGAAAGGGAAGGGTGCTTTGAAGGAGAAAGAAGTTGACATCTCTCTGATTAATGGGCTAGGTGGCTCAAGTGACAGGCCCAATGCTGTGAGTAAGATATCCCAGACATCAAATAAACCAGCCCCCTACGTGTCTCAGCCCAAGCCTGTGCCCAGCCCTGCCATGATTCCTGGTCATTCTCCACCCCCAATACAATCACAATTAGTAGAGAAGATGGCGTTAAGGCACGCCAATGACACCCCTGATCAAAGTGCAAAGATGGAAAGCGATGATAGTGATGTGGCTTCTACTGCGAATATGCAGATTGAATTACCTCCTCAGCCAGGAAGAACTACTCACACTCTTACTCAATGAAGTGTCTTACATGGAATTGTAGGGGTACTGGGAATAACATCTTTCGTCGAAATTGTAAAGAGCTCTTGCGTCGTGAGAGACCGGATATCATCTGTATTCTGGAAACTAAGGCTGCTATGGGTATGGGAAATAAGTTGGCCCGTAATTTAAGGTTCGATGGTGTCTTTGAGGTACCTGATTCGGGATTTATGGGTGGTCTTATTCTTCTTTTGAACCCTTTGTCAGTTAATCTTGTTATTGCTTATAGTACCCACCAATGTATTCACACAGATATCACCTGGGAATCGGTTAATTTCACTATGTCTTTTGCTTATGTACAACCCTCTTCGACAAGCAAGACTATGTTCTGGGACTCTCTAAAGGCCTTTTCCTGCTCGGTTCATAAGCCTTGGCTTGTTATGGGAGATCTTAATGACTTTGCCCTCCCATGCGAACGAAAGGGCGGGTCGGACCTTTGTCTAAATAGAATTTGGAAATTCCGGGAGAGATTCACTTTCTCTAACCTCTCTCACCCTGGTTGTTCTGGAGACCTCTTTACCTGGCTTCGTAAGGTTCATGCTAAGGTTCTTATACAGTAAAAAGACTAGATAGATTGTTGTGGAATGAGCACGCGATGCTTGCTTTTCCTGAAGGGCCAGTCCTAACTCTCCCTCGTCTCGTATCGGATCACAATCCCATTATGTTTTGTGCTCGGAATAATCATGTGATCAACAACAAGAAGGAGGCTCGCCCGTTCCCTTTCGGGGCTGCATGGCTAACCCATGAGGTTTTTGATCAATTATTTAATGACAATTGGTTGAAGTCCCCACATTCTCTCCCTGATGCTATCATGGCGGTGACAGAAGGAGTGAAAGAGTGTAAAGAAAAAGTCTTCGGGAATATTTTAGCAAAAAAAAGAAAGCTTGTGAGCCGAATTAATGGCATTCAAAGGGCATGGAACTAGGGGTCTTCAGCTAACCTTGAGAAATTAGAAAAGGAACTGGCTTTTGAGAGACTGCTGCTTTTGAGAGACTGCTGTAAGATAACTCCCAATTGGTTCGCTTGGAGATGGAACTTCAATTCCATTTCTATACGATACGATAATGCATAGGGATTCGGTCTTCGTTCATAGTCTCGCCTACTCTCATCCTAGAAAAAAGGCTATTCCATATCTCCTTCTTTCCTAACTTCGCTTCCTAAGGCTAGGATCAAGGGCTCGTTAAAACTTCCTAAGGAGATCCATAACATAGAATAAAGCGCGGATAAGAGAGTGTATGGTTCGTGAGCTGATGAGATAGCCTTTTGTCGAATCCATTGATTGCCAAGTAAATAGATCGACAAAGGCGCAAAGGTGTTGAGCCAATACAGTGTGCTTTTACAAAGATTAGCTCTGCTGCTGGTCGGATAGCAAGAAAGAATGGCACGATCTCTCAAGAGTTAAATATGAAATCTCAGCTTATAAAGAATGAAATACTAAATCTTACCCGACTGATGGATTGCTTCAATACCTATGGCTTCTTGAGTCCTCTTCTGCCTTGATAGGGATAGCGTAGGCCTATATCGTACGGTACCTGCCAACAAGAAGAAGTCAAAGAGGCCAGAGAGCCTTTACTAAAGATAGTAATAGAGACCGTCATCTTGCTTGCTGAGCATGGCGGGTAAGCATCATCTCCGTCCTGCGAGAAATCATAGCCCTGGGTAGGCCTCAATCACCAGTCGGTCTAACTTGCTTAAGGAAGGGTCTTACGAACTGGGGCTATTCACAGCCAGCCCAAGAAGTCTGGTAGGAACTTAACTGAGTTTGATTTGAATCTGAGAATGCTCTTGGGAGTCTTAGGCGCTGTCTTAGATTGAACGAGGATGCTCGGCCACTCCTGACTCGGGTCCGCTGTAAATATTACCTGATTCGAACGAGCAGAAGGTGGAGTAAGGCTTGAATGGGACGAGCAAGTAAGGACGGGCTGCCGAAGCGCCCAAAAGAAAGCCTCGCAGAGAGGAAAAGAGTCGTTTGCAAGCACCCGTGTCCTTGTTGGAAGAGAGGCCTTTTTCTTTTTCTCCATGATTAGACGGCTAATCAAGTATAGTAAGGCTTGCTAGCCGGGCAAAGGTGGAAGGCCGAGACCTTCGAGTTGGGTCGCTAGTAGGGACCGCGAGGCCAGTAAGACCTGGTCGTCTTATGAACTTGTCTTGTCTGTCAGTTAGGGGACGGCTTTCTAGACGGGCACTGAATATAACTGGGCCTCAAGCCAAAGAAAGTAGGTAGGTAGGCAGGCAAGGTAACGGGGAGCTAGCCGGGAGCCGAAGCTACGAACTAGGCGGAAAGCAGAGAAGTGAAAGTCATTCTGATTCGACGACAAACCGTAGATAAGTGTAAAAAGCGAGTATTCCTCTCACCTTCTTGAAAGCACTGTGCTCGAGATTTCTGAAAGCACAAAAGCTCCTCTTGCTCGAGAACCTTATTGTACAGCGATATCAAGTCTATTTCGAGATCTTGTAGCTCCCGAGAATTGTTTCGTGCTAAACCCCAGAATCCTCACATTGAAATAAGACTGGACAATGATCAGAGTGCAAATGAGGCAAATGCTTAACCAAAGCATCTGTATACATCAACCGCCATTCATCATTAGTTAGGACTCTATCTAAAGTTCTTGAAGACGAGCTAGGCCCTTTCTCTTATTGCACCATGTAAAAGTAGGTACGGAGAACCCATGCGTTCAATTAGAAAAACCTTCCAGGTTCAAAGTTATGTAGGTGCGGTCGAGCGGAAAAAGCCCAAGAGCTCCCCGCGTGGGGACCACCTACACAGGCATACAGCTGCGCACCGGACGGGTTAACAAAGAGCGCCTGTACACAAGATAACAAAGCTTAATCTACGTCTCAATAGACGGAACCAAGGCAGTTCCATATCGAAATCGATAGCCGGAGAATGGCCCAATGGTTTCTTCCACCTCGGTCGGCGAAAGGTTATTCACAATGTTAATAATCTCCTCCTCAGCAGATAGTCTGACTTCTTTGTCGGCTTGGATCGTAACGATGCTTCCTTTGTAGCGTAATGTCAAAGACTGATGATATGTAGAAGAGATTGCCCCAGCTTGATGAGTCTCCCCAACAATAGATTGAAGGTTGCCTTGATATCTAGGACATGGAACTCTGTCATAAGGCTGAGTGGACTCACTTGAAGATCAAGGTTAATAAACGCCTTGCAGCTCTCTTCGAAAGAAAGTATGCTCTTCTTGATGCAGACGATGGAGTAAGTAGAGATTCTTTCAAGCCGAGAGTTTGGACAGTTGAAAAAGAAAGGGCACCTTCTTTAGAAGAGTTTGATCACCAAAGAGGTTTTTTCAACTATTCATTGAAAGGGGGAGCTTTACCCGCTAAAAACTTAGGGGAGACGAATGCTAAGATGAAGGCCAGTCTCGGGAATCAGACTCGGGAAGAATAGTCACTTTCAGTTCCTTGGGACTTTTCCACCCATAACATAAATAGAAGAGGAAGCTTCTGCCCTTTTTCCTTCTTTTGAGTCTACGCACTTTTGCTTAGTATGTTGTTTATATGCTTTGTTAATTTAGAAAAATAGATCCCCTCATAGCTAGCTGCCTGTAATTAGCGACCTTCCTCTTTTTCACAAGCATGAGTAGGACTTCTAGTGTTGGCTCTGACAAGACCTTGGCATAAGCTTTAGTTTCTCTCTGTTATGGCATTTCCATATGCTTTAGAATTCCTATATCTTTCTATATTTGAGGTAGTATTCTTCTAGAGAAGGAAGAAAAGCCATCAGCCTAGGGATACTCTGTAGACCGTTAGACTCGTGCTTCTGTTGGCTGTTGGGAAGTACTTCCTTTCACTTCTCAAAACAGAGGAGAGAAGCAAGTGACCGTAGTAGAGCTTTTTGCCCCTTCCTTCCCTTGGTGATGGATGCAGACACCAACCAACCGCTTGACCCGTCAATAGTAATAATTCTTTCAAGTCTGGTCTTGGACGACCTCGAAACTACTGAGCAAGGGACCCTTTCCTTTCTCTAGCTCCTCCTCCTGAAGCCCATCAAAGGTAGGTCTGTAGGTAGTGATGTTCCTGCTCTTTCTATTCCCGCCTATTGAGGCACCGGGAAGAATGGACCACCAATGAATCCTGCTTCCTTATCTTCTTATTCCCCCATTCCGTGTATTGGTTCCAACATCAAGACCGGTGTAGGAGAACTCAAGTCAATGCGCTTACCAACTCCTTATCGACCTTCAAATTCTCTTATCTAGACAGGATAAGAGCAAATGAACCCCCTACCCTACCTATTGTCTATTCCTACTCCTGGCTCACCGCCGGTGGCCATTAACTAGACCTGTTCTCATAGCTATCTATTGGTGCTCTCGGCATAGTAAGTATCGCCGGTTGATCCAGCACCTTGCTAAGTATCCATTTCCGTTTCATAGCCATAGCCTTGTGTAGTTCCAGCTGATCCAGTCGTTGATCCTGCAGCTTATCAAAATAAGCACCAGCAGACGTAGGTAGATAGAGAGCCATAGGCAAACCTTCATGATTGATAGCCTTATGAATACGACCCCCGCCCGTGCTCGACTCGAGAGGCGGATCCAAAGCCAGTAGCTTACCTAGGAGCATACTTCGGTGTAGCATATATAGTGGCATACCCCTTGTTCCTAGGTGGAAAAGAGATCTATTGATACTCACCATCAGTTTATCCAGAAGCCCACGGAGCGGTGAAGGGAACGAAGAGGATTTATCTCTCCGAAGAAAAGCGTTCCTTCATACCTGCGGGCGAACTGATCCAGTTGAAACGTAAACTACATTTCTATCCCATCCCCTAACAACCAACCTTGATGCAGCATCTAGGTAGTTCTCATCAGGAACCATTGTAAGGAAGTAGGTAGACCATTTAGCATGTGTCCTCTCAATGCCCGCTGTTATTATTTCTCCACCGTCTTCCCGCGTCGAAAAATCGTTTTTGTATTGTATTATGTACGATTGTAGAATCATTCTTTGAAAAAATCATATGAACTATCTTCCCCACCGCCCGCCGACCAGACTAAGATTCTTTCCTATCGCGCTATGGGCTTTGATGCTTACGCGCGCCTTAGCACGCGAAATATTTCCTTCCTAACTAAGCTAAGCGGAGCTCTTGCCCTGTCATATTGTTCGGTCCTCCCTTCTCTAACACTGCGCTAATAAAGCACGGGGTTATTAAGATGTAGAATATGTCCCCTACACTCTTTCAATCTCTTAAGATTTGGAATCTCAGCCATACTCCCCATCCTCCAGTGAATTTGGTCTATCTTTTGATTCTGGTCATTTTTTCTCCATCATACAAGACCCGTGCCACTTTCACCTGTAGTTGCAGGAGTCGTTTTGCTTTATTTTACGGAAGAAGGAGCTCTAATCTGCTTTTTCAAGCTTCCCATTTGCTGATCAAGTGAGTGAGGTCGAAAGACTTCCCAGGTCGGGGGGTTTATCCGTACATCTAATCCATGCAGGTATGCCAAATGACTTTCTCTTTATAACGAAGAAGGGAAATGTAATTTAAACCTCTGTGATGTGGTATAAGATGGACAATTGCATTAAAAGAGTGGCTAAAGATGTTTTTGTAGAATCTAAGGGTAAAAATCACTCACATAAAGAAAGTTGGTGGTGGAACCAACCAAGATGTATGTCGTCCGACCCAACCTCAGACTCTTTCTTCCCGACCTATTTGACTTTTTTTCCGCAGTTATTTAGGTGGTATCCCGGGATTGAAGAGATCGAATTCCTCCCGGGAACACACGAAAGAAAGATATGAACTCGGTAAATAGAAATGGAAAAGAGATGTTTCCAATTCATCAAAATCAGAAGCTTTTTCTACATCCATATGATCTACTAAAGTGGATCGGTATTGCCCGTATAATGAAAGCAGATCTTGGTCCATGGAGTCCAAAGAAGGTAAGAACTCCAACCTGTCCGATGCTTCTTCGTCCAAATACGATATACAAGTGGGACCCGCACTATGAGAAAGCTGTGCGAAAAACCGATTCTTTTTTCCGGCGATTCTGCAACAACTTGGGCGAAATGGGGTTCTACCGGGAAACCATGGATTTTTTAGTTTTCGCCATTGGTTACTGGTCGAGCCACTAGAATGGAATAAGATAATAATCTCTGGAGATCTTTTCTCTCCACTTACTCGATACAGGCTTTCCTTCTGTATAAGACTTCTGCCGAATGGCATAATTGTCCGACACTACGTTCCTCGATCTTCAAAGAAGACTGACTCCTCCTACTCCTCCTTCTCCTTTAGAATAGGATCGTCGTTGGTCCTTCTTTCACTAATGATCTCATGATCTCACCATTTTCTAGTAGTTCGCGCGAACGCGCGAGGGACTATCCTTTCTATCGCTTGCGCTTGCTTTTCACTCTCAAGACAACGGTCTCTCTCTTCCATAAAGCGAAGCAAAGCGCATGGCGCTGAAGTGAAGAAAGCTCAATAAACACACACGAACACGATGCAGGGCATAGCATAAATGAGACCGCTGATCATTTCATAAAACATATATGCTTGACCCTTCTCGATGCTTTTTTGGGGGGTGACTCACCAACCGACCCAGCAGTGATCGATGACAGAATGATACGAACAAATCAAAGTTATTGGATTTGGTAGTTCTCCATTAACTTCTTTCTTTACCCCTTTGCATATCTTCCTAAATCAAATGGGTGTGCACCCCCAGATGGGCAGGGGCCGGACTCCTATTCTCTTATGCAGCATTTATTAGCTTAGCTGAATTGGGTGGATCGTGCAATAAGCCTCTCTCGACCCTACCTTTCTCATACGTCTTTATCAAAGTCTCTCGCCTTTCGAGATCTGGTCCATCATCAACTCAGTCAGATCTTCTTGTTTGCCTGCTTTGATTAGGCTTCCTTTAACGGGTTTGATCGGCATTTCGTGCCTCTAGCCCTGCTGAATTATACCTTTTATCAGCCGGTTGGGTAGCGTAGTAAGGTTAGAGGGGCAACTAGAGGTATATATAAACCATATTTATATATATATATATTTGTTTTAAATTTGATTTCAGTCTCCGAAGTCCTTCTTTCTCGATAGCCCAATTCTAGCCTTCGTTAGCAGAAGTAGAGAAAGGGGGGTATAGGATTTATTATAACATTTATGTGAAAATAACAGAAGCCACTATAAGGGGAAGAAGCAAATCTTGCACCTTCACCTGCGAAGCGCTACGCTCCTGCTTACGAAAGACTACTTTACAAGTGAACTACTGAAGACAGACTACTGGGAGTGGGAATAAAGCTCCAGCCCGCCGCCCTGAACTCCTTCAATATCTCACCTACTATCAAAGACTGAACCAAAGAAGGGATTAGCTTGATTCATGTGGACCGATCCCCATAGCCCGAGAACAATTAAAAGAAATCGAGAATGTGCCCGGACCAAGCAACAAATAAGCGCTAGCAGATGAGATTGGACCTATAGACTAGGATAAAAGGAAGAAGCAGGCAAGACACTCTTGTTGGACAATAATGGGTCTCAAAAGCCCATTTAGAGCATTTGAATTGGAACCTTCTCGTACAAAGACCCAAGACTCGCTACCTTCGATTAACCCGTCGCTACTTCCGACTGCCCCCCTTCTCGACGCCGACTCCCGATTCTAGCCTCAGGAGAAGTTGGGAAAGGAGAGGATCTCACGACATCGATTACGGCATTTACCAAACCAATTTCCATTAAGTCATTTGAACCTACTTTCAGAAAATCATCAGCAATGGATAAGCCGGCAGCATGCAAGCTCAAAGGAAAAAGCGGGGTTTCAAACCTCATACCAAGAGAAAGATTCCAAACAAGTACAAAAAAGACAGGGAAAGAAGTGGATTTCGAACCAGCATACGCAAAGCAAAGAGCGGAAAGGTCTTGTCAGAGCCTCACTTTGCTAAGCAGCGATAATTGTACTGAAGCTCTCTTTCCAACGCCCGCCGATCGTACTACTTCATTCTTAGTGTGCTTACCAGATATCCAAAAAATGAGCTAAGAGCCATACATAGCAAGAGATATAGCGTTGGCTTACGGCTTAGTGAGCTCATAAAACGGCGAATCAATTCATTTGAAAGATAAAGTCGGGTCTAGCTGATTCCCGAGTTGAACAATGAAAGAAAAATGGGTAGGAATGGAAGGACCTAAACGAGCTAGGCTTCGCTAGCCAGTTCTCCTTTTATAAGCTATTCTTAATGCCGCTCGGGCTCCCCTCGATCCGGTGATAGAGGTCTCAACGAGCCTGGAACAGATGATATAAGATCTTACTAAAATAAATATTCTAATGAAATATACAGATATACTCTATACCAGTATACAGAAATAACAATGTCAGCCAATTAGCAAAGATCAAGCGAACTCACTCAACCCTACTAGACCAAAGACATGTAATACCTATTAAATAAAAAGCAAGAAGAATCTTCGCCTACCTGGCCTTGCCGTCATGTTCACTGCTACTTACATATGATACATCGCTAGCCATCCGTTTTCTCTCATTCCAGCCTGGAAAACAACTCTTTTGTCTTAACAAAAGTGGGCTACGAAACGATATCTCCAGTAAGACACACACGAGCGGCGATCCCTCCTTATCCCTTACTTAATAAGGCCTTACGACTGTTCTATAACTTTTCGGAACCACCGAACATATTGCCGAAAGGAAAAGCCCGTATTCAATTCTGTTAAGCCGAGTGAGATTTAGTTTGAGTCTTGAAAGGGGTTAACCTCGGTCTTCCATTGGTACTCTAGTCGACAAAGTTCATGCGTAAGAAGTCATGTCATCTCTTTCTCTCCAGAAGAAGAAGCCATTCCGCCTGCAATGAAAGGAAGTACCGTTGGTTCGATCCTTTTGCAAAGGGTTTACTTTCTTTATTCCTCTTGAACAGAGAGAGCATAGGTTACCATAAGGGGCTGCAAAAGACGGTTAGAAGGCCACTTCCACTAAAGGTCTCATCCTCTCGAATGTTACGGGCAATCTATCTTCAGATGCGGTTTATGTTAAGCCCAAGAGTTTGATTTCTCCTGAGTGTTGTGATCGAGTTCTCTTCCTTTCCTCGCCCCGAGGTTGTTGGGCCTTTAGTTTAGTCGACTTCGTCCTGGTCCAATTTCCAGATAAGTGGTGTAGGAAAGCACCGGAACCGCTCGGTTTACTTCCCCCGCGGAGAGATTAAAAGGACGGAACTCCAGTGCACTGATTGAGCTAGCTAGAGTCTGGTTTTTCTCTTGGGTGGTACACAGAACCAATAGAAGTAGGCTACGCAAGACCACCGGGCAGAGTTGTCGATGCAATTCATTCTACGCTATTCGGAATTCGCAAACTAGCACTCGAGATTCCATCGATTATGCATTTTGCCTTTTTAACTCATAGATGTCATGTAAAATATTAAACTTTCTATCTCACCTAGGGGAAAAAGTGCATTAGGACTTTTCCGGTAGGGAAGCTCATTCAAAATTCAAAAAGTTGTTACTCCCCTAGGGCCAAAACCTTACTTCGATAATTTTACTCTATGAGATCATTCAAAAGATGCAAAGTTGTTACTCACCTAGGGGAAAAAGTATGTTTTTTTGGACATTTTTAATGAGATTCTATTAGTGGAAAAGTCAAAGTATCCAAAAAAGACGGGTTTTATCCAAGTGAACGATTTGTAATTAGATTTCTGCCCAGAAAAGTAAAAGTAACCTAAAATCCCGGTGTTTTATAAAAGTTCACGATTTAGAATGAGCTTTCTTCCCTGAAAAGTCAAAGTAAGCATTTTTTACGGGTTTTGATCAACTTATCAGATTGGCTGTAGCATGGACGAGGACTTTGAACTCCATCTATAGACTAGTGGCTCACCTCCCTTCTTCCCTTGAGCGTCCTCTGAGTCGCTAGATTGAGATCTGCAGGGTGTACATCCCGGTAAAAGGTTAACATGAATAAGCTCGGAATCCTAATCCAATACGGAATTACCAATCTCATCGTCTGTTCAAGAGAGGGCCCTTCTGAGCTTAATAAATATCCCGCACAGCTGATTCCCTTGGATGAGACCTTTAGATAGGATTCCCGTCAGCTATCTGAAAGTCGGTAACGCACACGACGAACGGATATGAGCTCCTGCAGCGTCGAGGTCGGAGCCTTTCTACTAGTCCATTATCTTACCTCTGGTTGTTTAATGATGTGCTTTCGTGGGGTATATTGAATAGGACGAGTCTTCAGTCAAGGCTAACTGCTCATGATTCCCAAGCGTCATCCTTTATTTATTCCGTCCTTGGGGTTTTCCGAAGTGGAATAAAGCAAATCAACAACTTCTTTAACGATTTATAATTCAATTTACTAGCAGAATTAACTTTTAGTCGAAAAATATGGAAAAACTTTACGTTTTCGAAGATCCACTTGCAAATCCTGGCATATTGCCGAGTGAAATACACCATGTGTTCTCAGAAAAAGATCCGAATGCTGTCACTACGCATCATATACGCATAACCAAATCTCACTGTGCCCAAGCGGTAGTTATCTGATATTAAAACAACGGGTGCAACGATAATTCTGCCTAACCTAAAGGGATCAGGCATCGAAAAAAGGGGTCAGCTTTCTCTCTATGGGAATCCTCCGGTTGAGCTGTCTACTAATGCTTTGAGCTTCTGGTCTTTGCTTTGCTTCGTGAAAGAGGCTTAGCCCATTCACTTCGAGTCTCATATAGGCAGGCGTAAAACCAACCAACCAAAGCAAATTTCACTCTACGAGATTATTGCAAATTCTATTTTGATGGCGTTGTGGACAGAGGTAATAGACCACTTTTTACAAAGAACTTGCTCACATCGGGCAAGCGCTGACAGACAATAGGTTCAAAGCTTACTCCTTTTACAACCCCAAGGAAAGAAATGCTCTCTAGCCGGGATATCCAGATTCCCTACATAAAAGAAAGTTAGGCTCAGTACATCGATGAGGATTAGACAGAAGGAGAAGAAACCCACCCCTCAAACAAAATAAAGGCTTTAAACGAATACCAGGCGGGCTCTAGGAAGACTCGCTGACGAGCAAAAGCGAAAAGTGAGATTTGACCGGTATAGCCTTACTTTAAGCAGATTTTCGTCATCTGCGACGGGTCTCTTTACTCTCCGGTTTTACTCTCAGGTTGACTTGGAGGAAAGAAGGTAAAATGGGCATCGAGTCCATTTGAACTAATAAGGGGTCATTCTTCGTTGATCACTTGGAGTTTGACTGTGTTTTTTGAACGCCAAGAAAAGAGAACAAGGGGCGATAGTTCTTTACGTATTTATCTTCGTCGCTATTATCTTCTTCGCCTTATTTATTAAGTCAGAAGAATCTCATTGAAGAATAAAGGAAGAAGCAGCTCCTGGCATGGGCCTGTTCGAGTCAGTCCTTCATGGAAATCTCATATTCGCATCTCAAGACCGAGTGGGAGGAAGAACTCACTTGTGGGGCCAATTCAAGATCCTTCTATAGTTGCGGATCGAGATGCAGTCCCTCCTCAAGAGCTTTTACGCTAAACGGTCTTTTCACGGGGCAAGGAAGGGCCCAAACAAAGCTATGACACTGCGCCTTTTCAGCCCTAAAAGACCACCACCCACTCCAATCGTCCAACTAGGACTCTTTACTAGCCGTCGAAGTCAGAGCGTCTTCTTTCTCTCTGCGAGACCTCGTATAGGAATTAGTATCGGAGACATACCTACGCATTATATAGCTTTCCGGACAGCTAGCTGCACCTTCCCACTGACTGGAGACCTGATTTCTACCGCACGTAACTGGCTTTTTTACTTAACCGCTTGTCAAAATAAAGAATAAGTTGCAAGTCGAGAAAGAGAATTTCCCGGAGAGGTTAGTCTTTGGTTGGTTGTGGAAAAGGATCCAAAGAAGAACTAGCTTTTAGCTTTCAAATGGCACTCCTTCGGGATTTATTTATGTTTCGATTCATATCTTTCAGTGAAATCCTAAATTGGCATATAGGGGTAGGTAATAAGGGTGATGCCATCACGAGAGTTTGAAGTGCGATTAATGGCAGTTTCGAGTCAAGTCTGGGGAAACTTCGTCATTAGTTTCATTCTCGGAAATCATATATATAATTAGAATTTCCAGTCGAAAAAGGGGTTCGTGAATAAGATGTCCCGCGCTCGGGCTTACTCTGCTTTCCTTGTCCCTCTTCCTCTGGAGCTAAGGAAGCAACTGAGCTGCGAGCTAATGGCACACGAACGGGTATGAGCTAACTTATGCTCTCAGGTCCTGCAGCTAGTATACACGAGCGATAGGTAAGAGATAAAGGTGCGGAATGTCAGCTAAGCCCGCAAATGAGCTAGGAGTTGAGTTAAACAGTTGAGTTGTTCTTGCTGTTGAAGGAGAACTATCATTATAGGTATATGGAATGCAGCTAAGCCTTTTCCTAAGAGCCCCTCTTAGCAGCCAACCCTGTAGAAAGAAGGAATGAATCCAAGAATACCTGAGCCTGATACAGAAGAAATACCGAGGAAGAACCCAGAGCTGTCATTCAACGTTGATCAATACATATACTCGCTTCGCTCCATGAAGCTTATCCGAGTCTGCCCCACCGAAAGAAAGAATTATTCTCGGAAGGTTATGCCCCTCAAGTTGAATGGAATGGGTTCTGTTGAAGCTTTTCAAAAAGCAGGGTGTTATGGAAAAACCTGAGAACGTACGATATGGTACTAGTTTCCCCTGGCTAGCCTGTCTAACGAGCTAAATCCTTTCCCGTTCTAAACAAATTCTATGGCTTTTCGATGATCTAGCTATGATAAAAGACGGTAAAACTCTAAAACGTAAAGTGAGCAACTTTGAATGCCCCCTTAGAGGGATTTGACTTTCAAGCCATTTTTACGGTCTTTATTCAATTGAGTCTCTTTCGGGCACCTTTACAACGGCGATGTAAAGATTCTGAACCGTAGACTCTCGCACTACTTCCGAAAGAGTTAGCTCATAGGAAAGGCCTGAAAGAAAGCCCTTCGCTTCTTATGAGAGGTCGGGACAGAAGTACTAACGGATAGCATGAAATAAGAAAAAGTACTCCACACCTGTTGTTGGTAATCAATCCGTGAGCAAAAACTCAAGAAAACGTTAAACTCTTTATGTTGTTGGTGTAGTGTTTAGGTTTCCAGGAATCTCTTCTTTCGGAATGTATCAGGTTTACCAAGAAAAAATGTCTCCTGGTGCTCTTTACTAATTGGTCGGATTTCATTTTCTGTTCTTTTCTTAGATTCATCTGTCGTTTCGAATATAGTCTGAGAATTTCAAATGAGAAAAAGTTCAGGAGATCGCCTATAAGAATCTCCTTTTAGACCTCTCGCTGATTTCGCTCTCTTGCTTTCCCCTGGGGATGAAAGAGGGGTTTCTGGCGAGGACTTAGCCTGCTAGCTTCGGCACTCTATTAACGATTTTGAACAGGCCCTTTTATTAGGCTGTCTAGTTGCTTCAATCAAGGAAGAATTACCCGGAAATTAGCTCGTTGGAAGCGCAGGTGAGCAAAGCAATCTTACCTAATCTCCATCTCGGAGATAAAACTAGCCAGCAAGAAAGTATCAGGTCGTAAATAGGGAGTGAGGAAAAGGGCATACCTTTTATCAAGAAAGAAACTTTTCTGAAACCTTTAGATAGGATTCCCCAGTCACCTAAAAATACCACCGGTTATGGGAAGTGGTTTGCCTGGCCCTCATTAGTATTCATAAGAAGTCGGTTGATCACTCGGGGATGTCGATTTCAATTCCATTTAGGAAGAAAGAAAGGAATTAGCGAAGTAAGCTTTTACCGCGGGTTTTGTTAGTTAAGGATCTATCTTTTCCGGTTGATTTGCTTGCTTTTCTGAATCCGCTGAGTAACTAAAAGATTACTCGCTCGATAGCTAGGGAAGTCTGCCTCTCTTAATCTCATCATCTTCAAAGTTGGCGAGTTAGTCCTTATTTGAATAGGACTCGTAAGAATCAATGGATAAGTGCTCACGAACGGATAACTCTTACTCATAGGTTGACTCGATATCCGCAACTGAATTCCCTTCGAAAGAAATGGGTTCTGCGGCTAGGAATTTCCTTGACGAGAAAGTTCATTATGCTAATTTACCTCTATGAGATCTGTAATTTTGTGAGTCTGCTATAGCTGAAAAAGCTTACTTTTTAAACGATTTCGTTCTAGCCCGGAAACAAGAACTGAACTGATTTACCTTTTCAGCTAGGGACAAGGAAGGATCCGCTGAGTGATACCTATTGTTGGGTTAGAAAGCTAGAGAAGAAGATGCCGTGGCAAAATCCGAATGAAAGGAAGCAGGCTCAAGGTCAGAAGATATCCTTGTCCTAAAGGAAAGGCGCAGTGCCGATTGAGCTGCCTATGGAGCCTATAAATCTGGCTAAGCGAGGACTGAAAGAAGAGTAAAAGTAAATCCAATCCCTGAACTTATACGGAGCTTCTAAGCTTCTACCACAGTTATTACAGCAGAATTTATTGAAAAGATTTCCATTCTCGCAGCCCATGCCAAACCCGGGAGCTTGGTATGACCGTAATGCCCATTGTGACTACCACTCAGGGACTGAGTGGCATTCTACTGAAAACTGTTGGAGGTTGAAACTCGCTGTACAAGAGTTGGTAAAATCAGGGAAGTTGAGCTTTGAAAATGTGGCGCCGGCTAATCCGTTACCTAACCACGGTGGGAATCAGGTGGGTGTAATCGAGAAGTGTGAAACAGTCAAGAGTCGGATTCAGGAAGTGCTTACTCCAATGGCAACTGTCTACAGAGCTTTAGTAAAGGCAGATATGATAATCCCTGGAGAATTCGGAGGAGAAGAAATGGAGTAGGTATGCCCATACCATGGTTTGGGGCATGGAATTCAGGAATGTCGCGATTTTAAGGATAAAGTTCAGAGCCTGATGGATGAGAGAAGGATGGAATTTTATGTAGAAAGCAAGGAAAGGGAGGTCGACGTTATTATTGAAGAAGATGTACAACCCTTCATACCAGCTCCGCCCAAAGTTAAACCTCAGCCATTTGTAATAGCTCCACCCATGAGTTCGCCTCAACCTTTTGTGCCAAGGCCACCAACAGTTTTACCAGCCCATATGCAAAAGCCAGTAGCATCTGTACTTGTGAAACCCCCACAACCATTTCCTTATACAGATAGCCGAAAAGTGCCATGGAAGTATGATCTCAGTGTGACTACATCATCAGGGGAAGGCAGTTCGGCTAATGTGTCGGGTGTTGGTAGAATGACTAGAAGTGTAAGGGTGTACTCACCAGAAATGGCGTAATCGGTTCATAAGAAGAAGAAAGATGGAAGATGTACTTCGATGGAGCGTCAAACCTGTCGGGGAAAGGGATAGGTGCAGTCTTGATATCCCCTGAAGGTGATTATTTCCCAGCTACAGCCCGATTGGGATTCACAGCCACAAAGAATGTATCCGAATATGAAGCATGTATTTTAGGAATTCAGATGGCTTTGGACAAGAAAGTAGAGAAACTAGAGGCCTATGGTGATTCGGCCTTGGTAGTTTATCAGATGAAAGGAGAGTGGCAGACGAGAGAGCCAAAGTTAGTCAAATACCGAGGTCATATGGTAGAGTTGATCAAGCCTTTTTAAAAGATCACATTTCATCATCTGCCTAGAGAAGATAACCAGTTGGCAGACGCATTAGCAACCCTTTCTTCAATGTTTAAAGTGGTAACAAACACAGAAAATTCAACCGATACAGATTCAGATAAAAGATTCCCCAGCACATGTGATGAGTGTAGAAGATGAAATAGATGGGAACCCATGGTACTTTGATATCCTCCTTTATATAAAATACCAAAGATATCCAGAACATGCTACAGAAAATGACAAAAGAGTGATTCGAAGAATGGCGATCGGTTATCTCCTAGAAGGTGACACTTTAAGAAAAGTCGTGACCAAACATTGCTCAGATGTGTGTGCTCAGCGTAGGCGAGAAAGATTATGGAAGAAGTGCATGAGGGATCATGTGGGAGTCATGTCAGTGGGCATAAAATGGCAAGGCAGATTATGAGAGCAGGTTACTATTGGTTGACATTGGAAATTGATTGCATCAAATATGTCAGAAGATGTCATAAGTGCCAGATTTACGCAGATCAGATTCATGTGCCTACGAATCCATAAGCAAAGGAAAATACAGAGATAGATCCTCGAACAAGGAAGATAAAGGGGATAGAGCTCTTCTGACAAGAGGGAATTAAGGGCTTAGTCAGGCTTAGCAACCTCCACATAAGGTGCTTTTAAACGCTTAAACGAAGGGGCTATCTCTTCTCCCAGTAGAGGGTAAATCTCAGGTTGGGCAGTAAGGGTCGGGGCAATAACTCATTCTATGGCCAAAGTTCCTGTGACAAAAACCTAATTAAATCATATCTCAAAAACCTAATTAAATCATATCTAAGGTATCATAGGTTATCTTCGATTGTTTTCGTGGGATCAAACTCTGATTTTGACTTTCTTAGATAAGGTTTCTTTGTCTTTCTTCCGAGTGAGTCCTATTCCAGAAAAACCAGATTATTCAAGGTCTGGGAAATCAATACCTTAGCGCTTCCTAGACTGGGAGTGAAGTTCAGGAATGTGAGAAAGAGATAAGGCACGAAGCGGATCATGACTTGGATGAGGGATGGCTGCTTCTTTATGTAATTAATTGAATTACCGCCTCTTTGCACTCGAGGAAGACAGTTGCTTCTTCGCCTTATGCTGAACTAGATGCTGAGTTACCTGACTTCTCTTCCGTCGTCTAAGAATGAGTTGAATCTGGGAATCTCGATAGTTCCCAAGGGGATGAAAGAGATGAATAAAACTCTGATAAAGCTGCTTTTTCAACCTCGGGTTTAGTTAAGGACTGTGATTCCATCAACTTGAGCAGATGCAAAGGTGTCTAGTCAATCAGTGAATTCGAGATTGAGTTGTTTACGTTTTCCCGTCTTTTCTCATAGATAGAACGAAATCATCGAATTAAGAAAGAAACCGTAGAACATTCCTTACCTTAGACAGGTTTTCAAGCGATGCAGCTTTCGAAGTGATCTTTCTCTCTGATCCAATCCGCCTTTGAGCCTATTCGCTACAGGTACTTCCTATTGAGCTATCTAGGCAGTGGAGTGTAGGGCTGAAGTGTAGAGTATGGTTTGAGTCTTTTTCTTCTTTCTCTATCTATCTATAGGGTATGAATAGCTAATCGCCATCTTCTTTCGGATCTAGAAAAGCCAATGATGGAGACTATGTTGCGTCCTCTTTTCTGCGGAGCTCTTTCATCCACTTTAATCACTTATATGATTGTTCTGAATGACTGGCTTAGAAAAGGGAGTCTTTGCTTCGACTTCCCGTATTTCAAGAGAGACATTTTCCATAACATAAAAGGCAAATTAACATAAAAGGCAAATTCATTTGTAGTTGTTGGATCGGGTCCTGCGAACCTCAAAAGGAGCCTCTTCGCATCGAAATCTCATAAATGATCTTAAGTCCATGGCATGGTACCATCCAAATGCCCAGCCCCATCTTTCCTTCCGTTTTAAATTCTTCGGTATGAAGACCACTAGAGTAGGGGGTCCCATAGCAAGGATTTTGAAAGCGCGATTGCACAAATTTAGTTCTTCGTTCCCTTTTCTTTTCCCAGTCTAAGGAGACAAGCCCCTAGATGACTTTCTACCTATCTTCATGATAACTTTCTATCTCGAGGCTGCTTCTTCCTCAAGTCCGGAATAAATACAGGATTTAGCGTCTGTTCTCCTACGCCATGAGTTCGAGCAGCTATGGCGTTCTCTGCTCACCTTCCGACACCGACAGTTGATGCTGCTTTATCGCTTTCACTATCTGGATTTTATTAAGAAATTCCTAAAACCCCAAGGCCGGATAAAAGGCTTTCTTCTAGTACTGGGGTTTGTCTTTCTATACTGGTGAGCTTTTCTCAAGCAACTAATTAGTTTCCGAGTTCGCTTGTAGCCCATTAAGGAAAGGAAGTTGGGAGCGAGGTAAACTAAAGCTATGCGATTGCTGATTCTTTCACGACCGAAGTTTAACCTTTATGATGCAGCTAAGGCCCTTTTCTAGTATATCAATAGACCAATAGACAACCCGCAAGTAAGACCAGGCCTTAAAGAAGCTCTCAAGACAGCACTAGAAAGAGGTAGGAAGATGAATTAGCGGAGGAAACCAACCAACCCAGGGTAAAAGAAATTATCATAGCGCGCTCGTTGGAAGCGCAGGTGAGCTCATTAGCTCCTATCTCGAAGGCAAAGGCTAGCAACCGGAAAGGACTAGAAAGTAGGAATCTCTTTTGACTTAGATAAGGTTTGTCTTTCTTACGAGTCCTATAAAAATCTATACCCATCGTTAACCAACCTTTCGTTCTTTATTTAAAATGCTAAAACACAAGTCCCGTACCGAAACCGCCTACTTCTATTCGCCAAGCACTTTATTTGAATACTTAGCAGCATGCCCCGCTCTAACATACGCTCGGGATTGGGATCCGCTTATGTAAGATAGAATCCCTTCTAATTAAGCTGAGGTCTTCTTTCGATTCCTACCAGGAGACTTCCTAAAGAATTCAACCGATAACGTCCTACTTAATTCGCTTCACCCTTTACTACGTCTTCTTCGCCTGTAGATGAAAGCTTACTTCGCAAATTGAACTCTACGAGATCATTGCAAATTCTATTTTTTGAGTCCAATATAGCTCTAAAAGCTTACTCGATTTAGGATTTATCTTATGGTAATAGGCCAGAAGGGAGTATGCCACCAGTCGCCAAGGGAGGATCGATCTGCTACTTCACCCGAGACCATTGATTAGAATGCAGGCAGGCAAGGAGTTCAAGCAGAAGAGTAATCGGATGATAGAGCTAGCTTAGCACAGACAGAATGTAAAGCGAACCCGAACTCGTAATCCAGAAAGAAAAAAGCATTCCAAAACAAAAACAATTCCTACTCTTCTCTTTCCTTTCATAAATCATTAACTCGGCTCTGAGGCGTGTGTACACTTACTTCCCTTCCTTTAAGCTAAGCCCATACTGCATTAAGCAGGTATAAAGCCTTTCCTCTTGCTTCGTGGAGATTCTCAGATTCTTCTGGTAATTGGGATGAATTTATTCAATAGAAGAAATGCTCAGAGAGCTGGAGCCTTTAGTTAGACCAATCCTGTACCTTGTCCCCTATTGTATTGTAGGTGGTGGAAGTTCTCAACGAGCCTGACCTTGGATGAATTGAGTTTTCTCCTTGGGCTGATAGTAAGTCAATGGAATAATCTGACCAAGCCATGTTAGAAACTTCCTATCTAGAATCTCCATCTCTACGTGCTAAACCAATTGCTTTTACGAAACGATATGCCGATCAAGCTCTTTCAAGAACCGACTTTTATGCCTATTTACCCGGGAAAACTCCAATCCAAGCAAGAGCGATAAAGTTAAAGACGGGTTTTCCTGGTGACTTCTTTTTATGAAGTGGAGTGAGTAGGTAATAGGGACATTCAGCTAAGGAAAGAAAGCTTAGCAGGAGGTCTCGAAAAGCCTCGGATTCGCTTATTCCGAGTTCGCTTTGTAATCTATGTAGCCCATTAAGGAAGTTGGGAGCGAGTAAGGTGTAGAAGCAGTTCTCAAGTCAGTTGATCACTTTACGCAATTAAGGAAATCATCACTTCCAGGTCTTGCTTCAGGAGCAGGGTCGATAGAGTTTCTTGGAGTTCAGTTCGAGTGCTGGAATAAAGAAGGTCGCTCTTTTGCTGGCGTTGTGGAGCAGGGTTTCTCAAGTACTAACTAGAAAGCAGTAGCACGGGATGCAGATGCAGATTCATAGTCAACTGTAAAATAAGAAGAGAACAGTCCCTAAACGCGCCTTACTTAAAGGGATCACACTCCCCGGTCTTTGGTTCGGGTTCGGAGTAGATCTTATCTGATGAAGAGATTTGAAAGTCTTACCTTAGAATCGTAATCATATGAATATATTTTTGTAAGCCCTTTTCACAGGCATGGTACGAGATCTCGTCCAGCTGATTGAGAAAGGACGAGTTTAGTAGCGCTAGAAATATCATAACATAAGAAATAGAAGAAAGCCAGTCTTTTAACATTCCCTTTACGCTCGAGGTTCCGGGACTTGAAATCATGCTCTATCAATGGGGTTTCCGTAGGTCTAACGAGCCTACTTCCCTTCTAAAGAAAGTAGAAAATCAGGTTAAGGGTCTCTCTCTTGCTTTCTGTGTATTGCACTGATGTCTAAACCACCCTTATTTATGGAACTGGCTAGCTGTAGAAGGCTAATTCTTCTAGACCAGAATTGAGGTATCTCCTTGACCCGCTTTCGGATAGGGAATTCAAGGTAGCGGATGCTCTTCTTGGGACAGGGGCGCTCCTTTCTAACTGACTATACGTGCTAAACCAATGACTTGCCTTAAGTGCGAATCCTTTCTTCTTTTTGACGTGTGAGTTATGAGCTTTCATACAAGTACTCCAACTCCGCTTCTTCTTCTTGCACTGCTTCTTCTTAATCTGCTGGAGTCTATTTCACTGAATAGCACTTGTGTGAGAGTCTTCCCTTTCTGCTTCTCAACCAACTAACTAATTAGTTAGAAGTGGGCATAAGAGATTAAAACAATAATACAATTTAAGATTCTCCACATCAAAGTGAAATGTATCCCCGTCCGTGGTAGAGTTAATCTTGCCCGAGAGAGCTGATCCACTATCCCTTAGAAACTTGCTATCACCTGCAACCTTTACAGACGCTATTAGAGATCCAACAAGTAATCCCAATCTAATACCTCATTCCCTAACCAACATACCAGCTTCAAACAAAGGCTTTGGGTCTTTAGAGGTGAGCTGCGTAGCAGCGAATGGGGTTTATCGGTGAGCCTTTAGGCGAATGGGTTGTTGGACGAAAGAACTTTTCCGTATCGATATGCCGAAGGAAGGGGGTTTAAGTAATAATCTCTTCCCGAACCTTTGCTATCAACTGATGACGCAGTCGCTGAGACATTTAACGCGAAGGCAGGCTGTTTTGAAGGCTTTTCCTGCTTTTTCGAGTAGAGGTCTAGGTTTCAGGTGAGTTACAGAGAACCTATCTTCAGATACGGAAGCTAGGGATTGGGGTCCGGTAAGGGAATGGAGAATGTGCCTGTAGAGTCCTATTCAAATACCTTCTCAAATGGAAAGACAACTATTTCATATCCATCTGAAGAGGCATTGTAGTTTTCACTAGTGCTTGTCTCTCTCTCTCTCTCTTCGGTTCAACTAGTTAGAAAAACCTGTCCTTCGTACTCCTTCGTACTGGCGAGGGGGTTTTGTCTTTTCCGGCTTAGAGATATGAAAACTATCCCCTCTCACTTAGAGATATGAAAACTATCCCCTCTCAGAAGGTGCCTTAGGTAGCCCAATCCAGATCAAAGACAGAAGATCACAGTTTGCGGGTGGGCAAGACTAAGAAGTCATAATGTCCGTCGGCAGTGCGTAAGGCCGTCTGATGAACATCCTCTGAAACCACATGAATCTGATGATAACCTGCTCTCTAGCCAGCAAGAGAGACTTCTGCAACTCCTACAATAAAAAGTACATCCCCTAAAAGGAACTGCACCTCTACGCAGGCGGAAGGGCATTCATCAGAATAGGCTCAAACAAAGGCATAGATAGAATATACCCCTTACTCCACTTCAGAAAAGATAATGGGAAAGAAGAGCTCACCTTCACTAAACTCGAGTTCTTTTCGGAATGGGCGTGGTACCGCTGCCCCTATCTAAGTAAAGTCTCTCCTTTCGATGATAGCAACCGCACCTTGTGCTCTTTTCAAAGCTAACAAACAGGTAAAACGTTCAACTGGAAAATAGGATTCTGCTTCACCGACAGTCGATTTAGCGAATGAATCTCTTTCCAGAACTGGGGAAGCCCACTCCGCGGTAATAGCACACGAACGGGAATTGGCAGTGAAAGAAGTAGACCAGAATGCCGATGTTTAGGAAGTATTCCGTTGAGAAGCTTCAGTTCAGGCGGAGAAGGTTACGGGCTATCAAAGGGCTTGCAAGCCTATAGTCGAACTGTCTAACTAACGAGCTGACGACAATGCAGCACCTGTATGAAAGTCAGTAGCATTCCCCATTCCTCATCCGAGTAAACCAGAGAATGGAACACCGATTCAAGGGTAATACTTGATAAATGAGTGAACAGATAGGTATGCTGAATCCAGTTAGCCTTCAAATAAGGTGCTTTTTGTCGGAGAATCTACTTCAATCGAAATAAAGAGTAGAAGCGAGTGAGTCATTCATGGGTATGATGAATTCGCAATCAATCCCGGTGCTATTCCATTAGTGACGCCAGCTGGTCGCAGCAATACTGTATATACAGGTCGGGTTTGCGTCGAGGTGGACCTTAACAAACCTTTAGTCCCCAGAATATACCTTGATGGCCAGTGGCAACCCGTAGAATATGAAGGCCTTCCCATGATTTGTTTCAAATGTGGACGTTCCGGTCATCGCGAGTGTCCCTATGTGACTAAGGAGGTTACTCCAGTGAATGAAAATGGGGCTCCTCCTTTGGAGAAAGATAAGGTGGCGTCGGAGACTGGTAAAGAGACGGAGGATCAGATTCAAAAGGACTTCGGTCCTTGGATGATTGCTCAGAACCGCCGGAAACGGCGTACTCCGAAATCAACGGGCATTGTAAATGGTAAGGAGCAGCAAGGGCCAGTAATCAAGGGATCTAGATATGATATCCTTTCTGTTTTGTAAGTTGGAGAAGATAATGGGAAGGTGCCATTTGAAATTCCCGCTAATAGCGGAGTGAATATTCAGCCAGAAAGTTCCCATATAAGACAAGGTAAGGAGGGTGTGGGCCAAGTGGGGCCTGCTCAGGAGATGTCTAAGCAGCAGAAGCCAAAGGAGACTTCATCAAAGCCCAGATCGCAGCCCAATGCAGGTAACCAACCTTCAAAGCCTAGTAAGGCTGGAAAGGACTCTACTAGAGAACGCAACTTTGAACTGAGGGCTAAACTTAAAGGTAAGCTGGATAATCCTCAGAAAGGTAATGGGGTCTAGACCAAAAGGGGGAACTAGACCCGGGTAAGCTCATTCAGTTAGTGTTCATTTCAGGTAGGGCTTTCATGATAGGAGTGAACAGTTGATCGAAGAATCTCTTTTATATATAATTTCTTCTAAAACTCTTCGTTGTTGCGTAGCTACTCCCATCCACCAGCTGATTGATAGAGAAAGTAAACTCACCTATCCAATTGTCAGTCCTGGATTCTTCGCGTCAAAGGTTCAAAGTCCAAAGCCCAGGGCTTACGTGGCGGAGGTTGGGAGTTAGAAGAAAAAATACTCCACTACTGCCTTCCCCCTACTATTCATGGGGAGGGCGCTACTCAAGCACTTCTTCCTATGCGTGTTCAAAGACAAGAGCCCTAGTACCATCCCGGGCATAACAGCTCTACCCCTTCCCTTTATCCGCCCACCGAAGTCCTAATCCTTCACCAAAGAGTCTTCTTTTTCTAAGTAGGTAACTCGGATAGGCGAGATGACTTATTAGCGAAAAATAAATAAAATATCTGAGTTCCCCAAGGTACTAGCAATGAAAAAAGACCTCTACTTCCGACGAAGGGGCTTTTTCCCCGACTTGCTTTCAGGGAGTCAAGATGTGACCAGAAATCCATTCGATGAGTAAACGATCTTTGCAAGTAGGATTCGAACTTCATAGTAAGTCTAAGAGTATTTCTACGTTTTAGACGAGTGGGTGACGGTAGTCCAAGACTCAGTAAAGAACGGGGAAGTGCTTCGAAAGCCAGAATAAAGAAGCCAATGATGGACTAAGTGATAGATGAGACCGGGCAGTTCTTGGAGCTGAGAAAATAGGCTTTGAAGGAAGTAGACCCCTACCATAGATCCATATGGTCCATACTATCCGCCCGGTTCCACATGTACACGCCGGTGATCCAGTAGAGGCGGCCACATGCGGTTAACCCAGACTGACCACTCGGACAGGTAGGCCAGGTACCTTAATCAATCTATATAAAAATGTTCAGACGGACGAATGCAGTTGGGGTTTAGATCAGCTGAAGATGGCTTACCAATTTGTTGTTTACCCGTTTCCATAAGAATGTCTTCATGAAAGTACTCCAATGAAGATGGATTTAGCGTAGGGATCTCGTATGTCGGTCTTTTCCATTAGCTTTCGAAGCTGTCCTACCAGCATTTAAAGCCCCCTAATCAGCCTATGGCTTTTCAGGAGATGTCATTCAACGTTAATTATCAAGCAAAAGAATTGAGTCTAAATCGAGTTTGGGTCATTGGTTGATCTGCTCGGGCTCCTACAATGATCAGAGAAGCTGGTCTGTTCACTGCGGGAATAGAAGTTCGCACCAGCTAAGAGCTTAATTCCATTGCTTGACCTGACCCCAGGAGATAGATCGTAAGCATGTTATAACGGACATTAATTCCGGTCTGACAAGATATAGTGCCCCCTGAAAAGAGAACATCGCCAAGCCGAACGGTAAGCGAGAGAGATAGATAAGCGGCCGTTACCAATAGCATCTGATAAAAATAAGTTCACAACTGACTAGCTGCGGGCATCTAATAGATGTGTCAAAGACTCAAGCTCTATATCTTCGATACTATGCGCTCGCTTCTTCCTATGTCTGTCTGTGCAGCTTACCGGTCATATAAATCCTCGTCCAGTGAGAGACCCACGCGTGGAACTGCAATCAAGCAGGGAAGAAAATCAAATAAATCATTGAAAAGAAAAAGGAAATGTTGGTCCTTATAGTTCGTCTGTGAGTGGATTAGTTGCAGTTCTTTCGTTCTATCCCGACTACCTATAGTCCAGTTGAGGAACTGTTCTTAAAGAGAAAGGACTCCCTCTTAAGTAAGGACTGGCTTGTATCCTTGGAAGTGTGTGCTCTTTTAATGGAATGTAGGTGGCTCTATCTAATAATGGAGGTGGCATATAAGCATGGATTGATGAGTTCCCGATCCTCTAATAAATAGTTAACACCGGTTCGGCTCCAGTGAAGTCATGATCGATAACGAAGATAGGTATAGGTCAACTATTAGATAGAGTTCCAGTCTCGGGCAAAAAAGGAAAACTAGCTATTCTTATTCGACTTGGAAGATGTATATTGCTGTGCGTTTCCGGGCTTGTCTGCCAACCATTTGAACTTTTGTATCTGTATTGATTAAAGTAAAGGATTATTATTAAAGTAAAGGATTATTATTGTATTGGTTCTCGTTTACCAACTGTTCCCGTAAGGCCGTCCTGTAAGTTTAAGCTTTTTCATTTGCTTTGATCAACAAATACCCCATACATTAGATAGTATATTTTAATATTTCGAAAAGAACTCTTAGTGAATGCTCAGCTCTTAAAGTGTGAATGCTCAGCTCTTAAAGTGCCTCCACCTTATGCGTGTCAGGTGCAATGCCCATTACCCCTTCTCAAGCAGTAAATTCTGATTCTGATTCTCATGAGTATGATGGAAGAGCGATGACTTCTACAGCTAGACAGTTCGATAAGGTTGGTCTGATTCGAGGTTAAATCGACTTTGAAGGCCTATCATCAAAGGACTCATCCATAAGAAATAAGGGGACATAAAGCAATCAATAAGTGGAGATCAACCTTAGAAGTAGAAGCTTCTACCGGAGAATCACATCGATCGTAGGGAAGCAACCAATAGATTCTCCCGAGAATCAGCAGAATCAACGCTTGAGCCTACCGAAATAGCAATAGCTGCTACATCCGTCCAGCCTGCCAATCATAATGCTCTATCTTCTGGTATTCCTCTGGGGCTAGTTGACTAGGACTCCGAATCCAATACTTCATGTGATAGTGGAGCTGGATGGGAAGAACTAAATAGTACTAACAATCTCAGTCTGTGAAAAAGAATTAAAAGGGGATTTGGCATATTTCAACTTAGCCTATCAGACCCTTTTCTAGTTTTTTGCATAACCCTCCTTCTTTCCCAACCAAGTCGGAAGACTGAATCGCTTTATCTGCCTTTGCTTTGTTTAGTGCCTGTTCTCTCTCTGCCTTTCCAGATACAGAAGCTCTACCGTTTGCAAGGCTCTGCTGACATAATATATGGCTTTGTGCACCCTTTCTTCTTCTCTGACCAGGACAGCTTTCCTAATGGTACCTCTGTGGGAGCAAGGTAGAAATATAAGGTTTCGCCTAATCTGGGACTACTCAGTAAGGGAGGCGTAGACATGTAATCTTTCAGCTCTTGAAAGGCCTGTTGACAGTCATCATCCCACTTAAACTTCTTTTGACTCCGCAGGATTTTGAAGAACGGAAGGCATTTGTCGGCAGACTTAGAAAGAAAGCTGTTCAAGGCTGCTACTCTTCCAGTTATCTTTTGTATGTCCTTGATCTTTTTGGGTATGGGCATTTCCTGGATTGCCTTAATTTTCTCTGGGTTAGCTTCCATACCTCGACTACTGATCATGAACCCCTTCCCTTCAATTTGCCTGCATCCACGCCAAAGCTGCATTTTTCAGGGTTGAGTTTCATGCCATATTGCCTGATGATGTCAAAGGTTTCCTTCAGGTTTCAAATGTGCTCTTCCAAGCTTATACTCTTTACTATCATGTCATCCACGTACACTTCTACAGATTTGCCAATGAGGTCCTTGAACATCCTCTTTAACAATCGTCGATAGGTGGCTCCAGCGTTCTTCAATCCAAAGAGCATTACCTTGTAAGAATACAGTCCGTCCTCAGTTATGAAGTAAGTTTTTTCCTGGTCCTTCCCATCTAAAGCTATTTGATTGTAAGCAGAAAAAGCATCCATAAAGCTGAAGAACTGGTACCCCTAGAAGAGTCAACAAGTCTATCGATTGATGGAAGCGGAAAGCAGCCCTTGGGGCATGGCTTGTTAAGGTCTTAAAAGTCGACACACATTCTCCATTTCCCGCTGCTATCATATTAGGAGTTCGTTATTCGTAAATGTCTTTAAATCCCTCTTCATCTTGTCGATGAGATGAGAAATCAACCGAAGTCTTTCTTTTCGTTCTCAAAAGGGCTCGAATGGGAAGGCGCGTGGGAAGGCTGGTAAGTGGGTCTGATTCGATTGATTTAAGTCCCGGTATTAGGAATTCAAATTCCATATGTGGATTCACTTCTTTTCCTTATACGAAATTAGTACTTCCTGTTGAGCAAATAGAAGAGGAAGAGCCATATCTTGCACCATCCCCAGACTTGGCTTTTGTTAAGGACTGTGATTCCATTAGATTGTCTATAAATAGATTGTCTATAAACCCGTCTGCTGCAATCGAAGAGAAGTCAGTACGTGAAAAAGCATTTAAGACGGATTAGGCGCTTTAACCTGTCCTCTGAGACCCTTTGAATGTTTTAGCAGAACACCCCATGTCTTTCTAACCTTCAACCTCTCAAGCCAGAGGTAAACGAATGCTCTGAGAAAGCTCTAGAATAGAAGGCATCGGTCTTCCGTCATACTCTTCCAAGACAGAACAAGTACTCCCAATCAACTACATCCCTTTCGCTTTCGCCGCTGTTAAGGTATCAACTTGCCTGAACTGCTGATTCTTTACTCATGAACTTCGAGCCTAAGATGAGAGCATCGGCTCTGAAAACTGCTACTTAAGGGCTTTGGACTGAGTGAGGGTGAGTCTTATCTGAATTTCCTACTGACTCGATGCCCATTTTTACGGTCTTTTATCCAAGTTGAGTATTTTGCATTCTATTTATTAGTGTAAATCAACTTGATACCTAAACGGTAAAATGCAACTTATCCGATTTCGCCTTCCATTTAATAACCTCCGGTCTCTATCTTTTTTTCCCATGAGTCTATGTTCAAAGTTCCTTAACTGAATCCTGGTTCGACTGAGGAATCTTATCCCAAGGTTAAAGAAAAGTTTTTTTGATGAATTACAACGGGCTGCACTAATGAAGTTAGGAGAGTCTATCTTGCCTAAACCGGGAGTGGGAGCTTATTCCCTGTAAGGGCGCCCCTAAATGGTGAGTTCTTTTTGCATAACCAATTGCTCGAACTGTCTTCAAGAGCTGACTTTCTATCCGATACGCTTAGAACATCCCGAACCGAATTCTGCTTTTCCGATAGTAGCGAATGAATCGATAGTTCCCCATCAACAGTAGAAATTGCAGCTTACGCTCTAGGCCTTTCTCTCGAGCCAGGAAAAGTAAAGGTTGGTCTTGATGCTGAGGGAGAGGGAAGTCCTTTCTTTAATTGCTAGGTATTTCTCTTCTTACCCAGAAAGGGATTATCTATCCGCTCAAACAAAGGCTAACGCTTCAGAGGTCATTAAGTCTTTTTGTCTTCCGGTTGTTTGCTTCGGGTATCGCTTATGAAAAGCTATCACTAACTCGCCAGCTAGCAAATGAATTTATGGGTGAGCCTTTAAGCCTTTGCGTTATAGGTACTACAGCATCCTGTCTCGTTGAGCTAAATGTGCTTCCCGTTGCTACGCGTATGGGGTTATCCTGAATAACATGCTTTTTCCTCTTAAATACGCTTATTGCTTGGTCTCCACCTTCCGCTTAAACACTGACTTACTTGGCTTAGCCGCCAGTCGCGAGATCATTTAACGCGAAGGCAGGCTGTCCTGTTTAGAACGCTTTTCAATTTCCTATGTGGCTTACGCATGAGGTTTTTAAACGATTAGTGGGTCAATTATGGGATAAATTGAATGGTGATGTGCATGTTAAAACTGAGCAGATGGCAGAGGCTTTGCGTAGTTGTAATAAGTAGGATTTTGGTAATCGAATTGAAAGGAAAAAGAAATTAAGAGCAAGAATATGTGGCCTTCAAAGATCGGATGCGTACTGTTAAAGAGTCGAGTTGAAGCCAGAGTAGAGGTTTTTCGGATCATTGTAACTGAGACGTGAAGAAGCTCCTATGAACGAAGATGAATTAACTATCTCTTACGCAATTTCTCGAGAAGGATTTCATTCCTTTCTTTCGGTCGAGACTTTATACAACAGCTACCCGAATCTCGCATACGCCAAACAGCTCCTTTCTTTTCGATGAAGTAAGTACTAAGGTAGACTGAAGACCCTCGTAATCTCGATAAAGAAAGAAAAAAGGGTTCCGGAGGACGAATGTAGTAAGGCTTTGAGTCGATACTCCGCTAGTACGAAAGCTTAAACGCCGAAGTACGAACGCTAATAGAAGACAAGTCGAAGAGAGGTAGCGACATGACACGACATTGTTACCGCTAGTCGAAGAGGAGTAAATTCGGCTGCTAGCAAGTTCAAGCTCTAAACCTCCGCACCTTCTTCCTACCTCTTTTACGAGCCGTTCAAAACCTTTTTCATCTTAGAAACTTATCTGATTTGGTAAATGAATGGAATGTTAAGCATCGTCCCTTTCCTACAAATCCACCTAGGATCATGATCTCGCTAACGAGCCTTACACCCACTAATGCGGATGAGATCAGTTCGTTCTCCAAAGATTCATTCACGGTTAAGAAAGGACTTCCTCCTCTGGGATGGATCTTCTTGCGTTAGGTTCCTAAACCAGGCCAGAACCCTTGATCTGCTTCGTGCTTCTGGGACAGCAAGCCATCGGTCGAGTAGTATTATCTTCTTTGAAAGTTGGAACTTTATCTTACCGGCGCCGTATTTCAGTCAACAAGTTTACCGTTGTTCCCAGCCGCGTATACCACCATAGCAACTACGGGAGCTGAGATTTCTAGTGGCTAAGAAGAGGAAGATACCGCATTTCGCGAATAGGACTACTGGGAAAGTTATAGTAAGTCGGATAAGTTAAGATGATCGTAACTCTCATTATCAATAAATAGTTCACAGAACGTTTTCTCGGGATTTCTCAAAAATGCCAGTTTCTTTACGCAATTTTCAGATGTACCCGTATTTAGGGGATCCTCTTTGCTTTCGACTTGAATCGGTACGACTTTACATACTTCTACTCCTGAACTTCGATTGACCCAATTTAGGTAGCGACGAGTAATTCGATTAGCAGCGAATAGCGAAGTTGTTACTGAACTGAGTTTGATGTAAACTGGTTGGTAAACTGAACAGAGTTTTCGGCTTTTCTGAGTTTGATTTTAATGTGATGTCAATCTTTAAGTTGGCTGTTGTTGAATGAGATATCTCCCAGCCATGAATAGTAGGCATAGCAGGGGCAATCATCATCACATGAAAGTCTCCTAGGCGGACCAGGCTGGTCTACGTCTGTCTAAGGATGATCTTAAGGCGGGACAAGAGGGGCCCAAGAGAGGGACAGACAGTACAGAGGCTGTGGATTCTTTGTCTCGTTGAATGGAGTAACGGGATTCGAACGGACAAAAAGTGACTCAACAAGAAGTCAACCCAGACCGAAGAATAGAGAAGTCAAACAACAATATTGAATTCTATAAGAAAAGGGGCGTACACTGCTTTCACACTCGACCTCGCTGATCCTACTGTGTGCTGTGTGTGCTTTCACGCAATAAGACTGCTCGTGAAGCTAGATAAGACGGTAAAATTAAAATAGGTAAGGCCCCTATACTCTCATTTCCTGTCACCGCAGACGACAAGCCCTCGAGGGTAGCAGGGGCGAAGAGGAAAAAGCGCTTCTATTTTCTATGCGCTTCGCTTCCGGTTCTTAGGTATAGACGGTGTCTCACTTAAGAAGAGGCTTTATAGATAGGCGTAGGTTCCAAAGAAGAATGAGAAAAAGCCCAATAAATAATCTGTTACTAGCCCGCCTCTGTTCATCGAAGACCGCTAACAGAACTCAATATTGATTGTGTTTACAGAGTAGCTTCTCCTGACAACTATCTTTCCGAGAGCTTCTTTTTTTTCTTTAAGGCGACTAGCCTTCGTACTTAGTCGGTTGAGCGTTAGCGGATGTAACGCGAGTAAGTTGCTTGCGGTTGTTGGACTAGGACTCTAGAACCCCCTTACCATTCTATGGGGGTAAAGCCCCAGACTGCCTTGACGTGCTTTGAGTCTATCTTTTCTCGAGAGAGTGGGACATATGAGATTACGATATATTTATTTCGAATCAAAATCCACCTCATTCCATAACCGATTGAGCTGAATCCACTACCACTGAAGATGTTCATTCAATAGTTGATAACTCGCTCTTGAGAGAAACCTCCTGCGCTCTTCCTACTAGCTAGCCTCGAGAGCAATAGACAAAGCAAGCATAAGCAAGGAAGACATCCCCTAAACCCGCTGTAAAGTAAAGCCCCTTAGAAAACATCTGTGTAAAGTAAAGCCCCTTAGAAAACATCTGCAGCGCAAACCCATCTTCTCCTGCCTATAGGTATAGGTTTTCTTCCCCAGTACCGGACTAAAAGGAAAGGGGAGAACTTAACAGCACCTGAGAATAACCTCTAGGGAGACCATAAACAACGGATTAAATCACTTAAGTCAAGGACGAGTATGAAGAAGGGGACCTAGCAAGGGAGGTACGCGTGGCCCAAGCAAGCAATGGAGCAATGGAGGCCCAAACACTATAGGCACCCGCAAAGAAGCGTGTTCGCGATAGCTAAGAATAGGAAGAATGTAGGTGAGCTTTAAAATAAGGCCTCAACTCTGGCTTAAGCATTTGTTACAACACAGTATTTTTCAACGTGAGGACATTTCCCTTCCTAAAAAGAATTCGAAATCTTAAACTTTGAGAGATCCAACTAGGAATGCTAATGCCCTACTTACTTCCCTTCGAAAGAAATACGAAGGTTAGCTGTGCGATGTAGCTGAACCGATAAACGATGGAAGAGTCCAATGGATGGAATAGGCGCACCACTGGCGATAGGGGAAATGGGTCCATCTTTTGACTTTCCTGCTCGCGATTAACTCTTTCGCCCTCGGCTCTTTGTTTGATGCCGATTTTCTTATTCGATGTCATAGGAAAGCGGTAGTAAAAACGTACCCCGCTAAGGTCTCTTCTATTGGGCAATCCACCCATCGATTCTCTCACTCGTGCAGCTATAATTAAAGGAAATTCCCACTACACGCAAGAATCCCTCTCATCTTCAGCTGTTGAAGGGGAACTACCTCAACCAGAATAGAATCTATTCACTTTTGGGATTTCTTATTTTTATTTCCTGACCGCCCTTCTCAATAAAGAGGCAGACTCAATTCCTTATCCAACTGGCTAAATAGAAAAGTCTAACTCTTCATCCTCATCCATTCTCAACTATGAAGATGAATCCTGTATGTAGGCCTATTGGGTTAGTAGCCATATCTTCTTTCTATATATCTTGTTGCAAAGACCGGCTCGTCATTTATTTGATTGGTTATTTGATGAAAGGTATTGATCTTCTCTAATCTAACGAGTTGCCTATGCCAGCTACCTATCTGTCAAAACTTTATCGCTCATAAGCAATTCAGGAAGGGGATTACGCGGAGAAGGAAGATGCCAAAACAAAAGAAGTAGCCCATCAGACAAGTCAGAGTAAGTCCCGGTAGTGCTGCTGATCCTAATTGTCTATAGTGAGAAAGACGCTTCCAAAGATCACAACCCCTTCAGATAGAAAGGGGGGCTCTTATGACTAGGGAAAGATAGAAGAATCCGAGTTGGAATAGGTGCACTAAAGAGAGCCTAGACATCAAAGCTGCACGAATCTTTATATAGCTCCTTCCTAGGCTGGATAACTGCATTCCGCCCTTTTACTTTATCGTTCGTCTTTCGTTAATTCCCTGTTCACAGCGGGGTTCCTCCTTTGAACTTCTCATGTAAATTTTTTACGACATATTATGAAAAGCTTGATTAATAGCACAAAAAGGCAGTATCTACTGGTAACCTTGATTCATTCCGAAAAAAGAGACCATTTACCCGATTAAGCGAGTCAGGGTAGCCCCTAAATTTATTCAAATTCATTCAATGTCCAAAGAAAGTTGCTTACACCTTAGTTTATCGGTTTTGATGAGGTTTGGTCCGTTTAAGCTCTTTGAAGCAGCCAGTTTTTCCTTATGCTATTATGGATTCAGGACGGAATCCTAATCCGATACTTCAGAAAGAAACCTATGAACATGACGAATAAGAAACTCAACAGAGATAGATTAGATTCCCAGTTCAATGAACCACTTATACTACGTAGGATAATCGCAGATACATTTCACAGATCGTACGAAGGATAAGCTATTACTTTACAACTAGCTTTATAACTAGCCCCAATAAGGGCTTCGGATTATCTCAGAAGTGGGCGGAAAAGCTATATCCTTTTGTCCGACCTTGGGTTTAGTTAAAGACTGGTCTCTTACCTAATCTCTTCCATCAGAGAATCAGCTCCAGGCGGATCAAACCATTAGATATTCGGGTTGTTTTATCGCTCTTGTCTTTCCCTGAGTCAGAGCGGAAACTTAGATCAGCCGTTCTTTTATGAGCGGCTTGAAGGCTGCTTTCTTCCCTTCAGCTTGAGTTATCCCCTTGGCTGAATTCCTTAGGCAGTAAGCTAAGAAACGGTTCTTTATTCATACCCAGATTCCGTGATATACCTGAAAAACAGAAATCAGCCTATCCCATACAGCCTAGTCTTCTGGTTCGGAGGATGACAACTTGGCTCGAAGCACGTCTGAAGTCAGTGGTTTAGCAGCAGGATAACCAGGAACGGAGAGCTTTCCCACGGCATCTTCTTACTTAAATAGCTTTGGCTCTTCGAGACCTCTCCTTAATTTAATAGCTCGTGGGTGGCTTTTGAGTTGAAAAAGGTTATGAAGCCTATCATTACCTTCACCTGGGAAAAGAACTTATGCAACTCGATAGCTAGCATAAAAGGGGAGAGCTCCAGGTACTTTGCGGATTATAGAAAATTCAAGGTTTTTATCTTCTACAGATACAGAAACTAACCCCAACTCCTGAATAAACAAAGAATCGTGAGGACTTTCTATCGTGATTTATCATAGCTAGAACGAAATCAGAAACTGAAGGCCTACATGCTGCTTTCTCAGAGGCTCAAAGGCGAGATTCAACGCGCTTTCGGGTTTAAAAAACCGGTTATTTCGTGTCCGAGACTGAAGCAGTAGAAGCTCAATACTTTAGAAACTAGAAATCTTGGGTAAAAGTTTAGGATCTCTATCGTACATTATCTGGCGAACCAGAAGCTGTATAATCAAATTTACACTTTCACTCCTTAGGGGGTTATCCGAGGGGGCTTAAACCAAAGCCTCGATACGAAATTGGTATCGGTTGATCCAATACTGAATTCTCTAACTAACCATATCTTCCCCCATCCCTAAAATCTGGTTACCTAGCAGCAATTAAATACCCAATAGGGGTTTTCTCAAGCACAGAATTGGTATTACTCAGGTTTCCTTGTCTGAGGAATTGCGAATTGAATGCGCATTTCTGGATAGGATTATCGACCGATAGAACGAGCCGATAGATACGTTTGAATGAACTAAACACAACAAATCCCCTAACCCCCCTTAAGAATCGGAAGAGATTGCCCCCGTGAGCAGATGAAAGGTCTGGCTGATTGTGGATTGCCTGTTTGAGAGATAGAGATAGATTGTCGCTTGAATCGACCTCTGTATTCGTCATTGGTTTAGCTCCAACCCCATTCATTACGAAGTTGGGACAAGTCAGTCTTTCTATTATTCATCTGTTTTTTCTCTCGGGGAGATCATGAAAAAGATGCAAAATTGTATATGACATAGGGTCAAACCCTTATTTTTTTCACGATTTTGAATTCAATTTGTTTAATAAATTGCCCCGATAACGAAAAAGACGGGTTTTTATAAATTCAATTGTTTTCAGCTCGAGTGAAAAAGCTTAAGCTCCTACTACTGCTTCTGGGGCAAGTTTATCTGTCTTCAACTCCTACCATTCTAGTCAACATGGTAATGCTCTAACCCCCGAAGACGAGCTATTAAATTAAGGAGAGTAGCCTCCAGCATCCGGACGTCTTTCTTTAGTCGATACCGTAATCTTTCTTCTCCGCGGGGTAGCAGAGATGACAGTCTTCTTTGTAGATAGACTGATTCATGGGTATGGCTTTAGATCGCTGTTTATAGGCATTCTTCCCTGGGCTGGGCTAGCATCAAATCCCCAACCAATCAAATAAATAAGCAATCCCGGGTTGATGGAAGAGGAATCACCGGGAATTGTTCACTTTTAATCTCACTCGGCTCTGCTCTGATAAAGCAGCTTTGGAAACAAATCTGAGGGAGTTTTATAAATCTTCTTCGCCGGATACTCTCATTCCGAGTTTGTAGCCCATTTACGGATCCAGTTTTGCTTTCGGTCTTGATTGCGAGGGTTTTTGCTTACTTGTCTGAGGAAGTTGGGGTATTCGAACTGCCTTTCGAGAGGGGATTGAATACCGGGTGACTTCCTTCGTTGGGTAGCATCGTGGTCGTAACTCCGGCTTCACTTTTGCAATCTCTTCTCGGTCGACACTCCTAGAAGCTTAAAAAGCTTACTTAGCAGCATGTCAAATAACTCGACTCTTTTATTTCGCCTTAGACCTCTTCGCCTTACTAACAGCTTATCAGATGAAAGAAGACCGGAGGCCTATACTACAGTTAGCCAGAAAGCACTTCAAAAGCAGATCGCAGAACTTACTTCATAGAGCGTGAAGCCTTGATGCTTTCGAAGTTCAGTTATCTACGATATTTAGTTCTTCTTCCTATGCTTTACATGTGTTTCGGTCCTAGCCTTCGGCTTGGGTATGGTCGGCATGGACTTTATGAATTGATGGCGGGACCTGAACTTGTTTATTTTATGAGATTCGGGATTTCATTTCATAGTTTGATGTTCAAATTCTTATTAATGCTTATTAAATTAATGCTTATTAATCGGTGGCTGATAAAAGACTCTTAGCGGCTAACGCGCAGTAGCTATATAAGCTCCCCGACAACTAAGACTTTCACATACTTCATCGCTTCGCACAAATTACCTCAGATACTTATTCGCTACGCTTCGCTTTTACCTTCTCCCCGTTCGCTGCTGTAGCTACATTAGCTACATTATGTCACCTACTGACGTCTCCTTGCCCGGAAAAGCCTGGTTGTGCACAACATCTCAGCAATCAATACATTAGACTCAGCCTACCAATAGGCCTAGTTCCTCTATTCTATTCGCTGCTTCGGCATCTTTCTATTTACAAGTCCTCTTCTTTGCGAAAACAGAAAGCTAGTAGCTTCTATGATGATGACAGTTTCAACAATTGAAATAGAAGTACAATCTACTAAAAGAGTTAATTGCTTACAAGATAGTTGTCTGAATCTGACGGGTACCTGAGATCCCTTCAGCGGTTCAGCCTTTGGTCCTGTTCCGCGTCCGTCTTTGTCTGGAGTTTCATTATCCCCGAAACAAGGGGAGAGAACAGAACGTAAAAATGACTCCCATCTGACTACTCTGCTTTGCACTTGCCTCGTCCATTGCGCGATTGATTGACGTGAACCATGACTCTAATCCCTATGAGTCCTGTTATTCTAATCTTCTAATTTTGTGAATGTAACTCTTACGGCTCAGCTCGTTAGACCATTCGTCGACAAGATCGCCATCTTCGCTACACAGAAAATCCTATTCGTTGCTACTTTATCAGTTGAATGAGGAGATCTTGTGTAGGGGCTCTCTCTCTCTGTTGTGTAGGGGCTCTCTCTCTCTTTAGTACCGCTGATAATATAGGCTTTGAGTATGATTAGGTGAGCAAAGTAGCAGCTCCCAACATTTCCCAGATACCACTTCCCATAGCAGCTGAATGATGTGAGTAGCCAATTCACACTCCCTTCGTGCCATTCGCCATTACAGGGTTCCAAGTTCGCCGATAGGCAGGAGTAATACGAAACTATATCTCATTTTTCGAGGAACAGCTTTTTTGTTCTTAAGCAGCGAATTCAGCCTAAAAGAGCTGAGCAAAGTAGCCTTTTTTTCCTCTCTTTCTATCTCATCCTTCATGCTCGATCTTAGGGCGGTATTCGTCAGGTTATCCGGCCCTCCGGCCTCATTTCGAAGCACTACTGGAGGGCGCACCGGGCCTGCCGCTTTGTGAATCGTAGAATCTAGATGAGAACATTCAGATAAACTTCCGTAATCTTTCTTCTCTTATGATATTTCTAAAACAGTAGAGGGCGAAGAAGCAGCATCTCAGGTTGGGTTTAGAGCATAGCTTACATACACTCTTCATGTGCCATTAATTAATCCTATCTATAGCCCACTCCCCTCATCCAATCTAATGCAAAGGGATGATGGAAGAGATTCTAACCCTTTCACATCACATACCATTATGGAGACAAGAAACTAAGGATTCAACAATGGAAACTAAGGATTCAACAATGGGTTAATTTGCTACGGCTACTACGGCTTAAGGGGAAAGTCAGTCTTTAGATTCTGGTTCTACTGATTTCTCTCTTATATCTTTTGGGTAAGCCAGCAAATCAGCTACGAGCTAATGAGCGTAGAGCTAGAGGTACCCCTTAAAATCTTGGAATAGGTGCGAGTCTTAAGGGCGTTAGAGCGAAAGCTTAAACCAAGAAATAATGCCTATCTCTTCATGTCTTCTAGTAATTGGAACTTCAGCCTCACATCAAGGTGACAGGCTTCGAACCTACTGACTGGAACGGATCTTTCAAGGCTTTTCTATTTCTAGCGAAGTGAATCAATTGAAGAAGGATAGAAATGTAAAGCCACTCCGGATAGCACAGGAGTTTTAGGTTGGTGATGAAATTAAGTGTGGTCCTGAGAAAGGAAGTCAGTCAGAGAGACGCGATCAATAGCGGCAGCAAAGGATTTTGTTTAGGATTCTGTCTGGAGAAAGACAACGACAATGCTTAGCAACCAAGGTAGAACTGCCCGCAGAGTTTGGAGAAGGTCCCAAACGTTTAACGTTTCATAATTGAGCCATATTATGGACACGAGAACTAAAGGTTTTAAAGGCAGGTCTTGCAGATCCAGCTAGTTCTGATAGTTCTTCCCTATATAGTTTTGAATCATGGCCTCTTCCGGAAGTTTGAAACGGAGTATTCCCTCTTTCTTCAGGTCAGCGGTTGAGAAGTCTCAGCCGGTTTACGTTCAGAGGTAGCAAGCGGTATTCCTTACTGCAGTAGGCCTTTCAAAGGCGGTCCCAAAGATTTGATGCTAGCTCGTGAAATCAAGACTTCGATCGAATCTAGCTCCTTCCCTCTCCGATATGCCCTTAGGTCGATGCCTGATCAGATGTCATGTCTCACTTCTCTTGAATATCTGAGAATTCCCGAGTGTCCTGGTCTTGTATCCTTTCCAAAAGGCTCGTTTAGCCCTAACCAGTTGTCATTGGAGATCCGGGAGTGTGCAAATTTTAAGCAGCCCTTTTGTCAGAATGGAACCTACACACTCTAGTTGTCAGAATGGAACCTACACCTCTCTCATGGAATTGCCCATTGGTGGTGTATCAGATATAGTTTTCTTTTCAGATGAAAAGTGTCTGCTTGCCACAACTCTAGTGTCTATTCATATTTCAAGACTTAATAATCTGCGATCTCTGTCCTGGGGGATCTGTAATCTTACCTCGCTGTAATAACTAGAAATTGTGGTCTGTCCTAAACTTCAGTACTTAGCAAAGGAAGAAGGAACGAACAGAACCGCTTCGTACTCTCGGGGTATGCGATGAGTTGACGTACTTGATTGATCAATCAAAGGAAGAGCTGCTAAGTTTTGAAAGGTAGGCTCATTTAGACCTATGTTGTAAGCCGTAGAGGTTATAGCTCTCGAAAAAGCGATGACATCTCTGAGGTCAGGCACCACATTGCTTTATAGTCAGATAGGAGCCCGCACGCTTTGCTATTTTGGAAGAAAATGTAGATGCCAATGACTCTGATGATGTTGCTCCTCCACTGGCTCCAGTTACGGTGTCTAACAATGATCAAAATGGGCGACAATCTCGAGCTATTGATCGAGCTACCCTTAAGTCTGGTTGATCGAGCTACCCTTAAGTCTGGCCTTCAAGCCACTGCAGCTTTAGCCAATAAAACCAGTACCAAAAAGCCAACCAAAGCTACTCCTAAATCACCTTCTTCCCTTGCCACATCCGTACCATTAATTGCAACCACTGAACCTTCCCATGTTTCCGCTTCTACTTCTGATACTTTGCCAACCACCTCTCCTTTGCCTCCTAATCATCCTAAATTCCATTCTTCTTCTATTGATTCCCCCATTGATTCAGTTGACTTTGTCCCAAATACCCCCCTCCCCACACCTCTTCCTATTGTTGAAGATCCCATTGATAATAGTGTGGTTGGAGTTGTAACTAATGGAGCAGCTATAGAAAAAGTTATTGACACTACTGTAGCATCAGTTGAAAATGATATTGTCATGCAAGAAGAAGATTTTTCTCCTGGTGAAAACTCTTCGGATGAGCTTCTCATGGATTCCACTAATTCTGCTATGCATAATTAATTGTTTTTCTTCTCTCTTTCTACATATTTATTTATGACATTTAATATTATGAGCTGACATGTTCGAGGGGCAGCTTCTCGACGTTGTCTTCGTAACATTAAAGAGTTGATTCGTTTAGACAAATTACATGTTTTAATCATCCTTGAACCAAGAATTTATGGGTCTCGAGCAGATGATCTTTGTCGTAGCATCTGGTTTTTTAAATTTATTTCGGGTGGAAGCTATTGGATTCTCTGGTGGTATTTGGATATTGTGGAATTCGAATAGCGTGGGGTTGGAAATCTTGGCCTATTCAGACCAATTGATCCATGCTATCCTTTCTCTTTCTCTTCCGGGTTCGGTTGATGTTTTGCTCACTGCAGTTTATGGTAGCCCAGATGCTAAAGATCGAAAGGGTTTATGGACTTCATTAAGGGAGGCTTGTTCACTCCATTCTTTGCCCTGGCTTACCTTGGGTGACTTTAATCAGGTTCTCTCTGCAGATGAAAAATTAAGTCGCTCTGGGATTAATTTACATAATTGTCAGCTTATGTTGTACTGTCTGAGACATTGCAATTTCCTTGATTTAGAGTCAGCTGGTCCCAAATTTACATGGGCTAATAACAGGGATGTCAACCATTATACTCGAATAAAGTTGGATCGAGCTTTGGACAATGACCTCTTCCTAGACATCTTCAAACACGTTCAAGTAAGCAACCTTCCTCGAACCAGTTCTGATCACCATCCTGTATGTGTTAAATTTTCCACCATTACACCGACTCTTATCACCCCCTCCTTTCGATTCGAAAATGCTTGGCTTTCTCATGATAATTTTTTGGACTGTGTTAACACGAGTTGGAGGCACTCCCCACCAATTTTGGAAGAAAAATTACATACATAAGCTTTAAGCTTTCGGTTGATTTGAAGACCTGGAGTAAAGAGTTCTTTGGAAATATTCATAGGAGGAAACGTCGAATCCTAGCTCGGATACAAGGCATACATAAAAGTCTCGATCAATTCCCAAATGACTTTTTGTTAAATCTGGAATTTGTACTGATTGAAGAGTATAATCTTGTTTGCTTTCAAGAAGAGACAATGCTTAGACAAAAGAGCCTAATTGATTGGCTACAATATGGTGATTGTAACTCCAAATTTTACTATGATCTCTATACTGATCCTCACCCTGCTCTTGATGTTCGTTTGCCTTCCCTATGCGAGCACTGGAAATTATCGCATGCTGACCGTAATATTTTGTCGCGTGATGTTACTTTGGAGGAGGTTCGATCAGCAGTATTTGACATGAGCCCAAAGAAAAGTCCTGGTATTGATGGATTCCCTGCTATTTTCTTTCAGAAAGCTTGGCACCTCGTTGGTGAGAGTATCCTTGCTTTGGTACGATCTGCTCTTCAGGATGGTAAAATTGATCCTACTCTCAATCGAACTTTAAAAGAATTTCTCAATTTCGCCTCTGTACAGTTCCTTTGAAAATCATTACTAAGCTTCTGGTTGATAGACTCCGACCTTTCTTGGACAACTTGATCAGTAAATCACAATCTAGTTTTCTTCCTGGGCGCCATACATCAGACAATATTATCGTGGTGCAGGAAGCCCTTCACACCATGAGAACTATGAAGAGGAAAAACGGCACTGTGGCTATTAAGGTTGATCTGTAGAAAGCTTATGATCGTATCAAATGGAGTTTTTTGCAACAAGTCCTTGAAGAAATTCAGCTTCCTACTTCTTGGGTAAATCTCATCATGAATATTATTTCTACTAATACTTTTTCTCTAATTTGGAATGGTCAGCATTTACCTTTTTATTTCTCATATTTGCTTTGCTGATGATCTTCTTCTTTTTGGTGAAGCTTCAACTACTCAGCTTGATGTTATGATGGATGTTCTTCTTCTATGTTATGATGGATGTTCTTCTTCTCATGTCTGGTTCTCGTTCCCGTTCAGCTGCATCTGCATGTAGTCTGAGCCACTGGGCTTTCTTCCTTGGAACTGTTGCTTCTAGTGCCTTTGCTTGTTGTAGGGATAATTGGGCCATTTGACTTTTGGCACTTTTGATACATCCACCAGTGTGTAGTAGTCCCGATCTCTTTTGCACTACGTGGAAAAAAGGGGCCCGGGCTGTAATGGATAGTTGAAGTTTTGGACACAAGCTTCTTATGAGGCAAGCATTCTTGTCAGGGAGTCCAGAGATCTACGTGAACCATAAGACCTTCTCTTGGATCGAGTACCAAACCACCTTGGGGAGGAGTGAGTTTGGCTTTGTACGGGAAAAAACTGCTGATGCCGCTTTCAGTACTACGCCTGCAATGAATGTTGTGGATAGACCTTTAGATATCCTGTCGCTTGAGAAGAAGGGAGGATCCAATCGCATACCTTTCTTTCTCTATTCCCGTCCGTGAGCCATTAAGACTAGAGGCGCTACCTTCAGGAGCTAATGTCAAGGGGGCTGTTTAAAGGCTTTCCCGAACTTTCCACATACACTGCTTATGCTTACATTTACAACCAACCTATACACCTATCAGATCAGACTAGAAGAACGGGAAGGAGCTCCCCAAAGTTCCAATAACCGAGAGAAGATGAAGTACCTCTAGCTCATATGATCATATGCTTGCTTGCCTGGGACCTTACTTAGCGCACAGGTTGAGTTAACCATTTAAGGTGCAATGCCCATTACCTTTCTACTCTTTGCGTATGCTGGTTCTAAATCTCTTTCGCTGTCTTGAAGAATCAGCTTCAATGTTCCCACCATCTATATTATATCATCCAAGAATAAGAATATTATTTAAGAGTAGGAATCAATCGCTCAGTGATTGCTACGCTTGATTGATTGGGCCAGGCTACTCACACTGTGAATCGAGACTCGAACTCTTAAGATCATCGAGGTCTTGGAATAGAAAGCAGTGGGTCTATTTCACCGCAAGCAAGAAGGTAAAAGCTATCCGTCACCCCCCAAGCCCCGTATAATATATAGATGCCAGACTGCAGACAAGCCGAGCAGTTACCAGGAAAATTCTGGACCTCTACTAAGAGTGCTCAACCGACGGTGGAAGGAGATGGCATAAGGGGGAAGACGATTCATCGGATTGTCTTTCTTTCCTTCTCTGATGCGGGTGATGAGATAAGGCGCATCCACCGTGGGGCCGTGCGCGGGTGTCTTTCTACTAGTTGCTTGACTAGCAGGTGAGTGCATCAAGGGCCCCTATTAACTGAACCCCAATCTCTACGTAATTGAATAGGATGAGTTAGCTTCAAAAGTCCTCACTCAGCGCAGTTGATAGGATGTGTACCAGACACCGTCCCAACTTACTTCTCTTGAGGCGCTTAATCGGGGTATACCTAGCCATTGCTGATTCATAGTATGAAAATCAGGCTCAGGACAGCGATGAGGATTAGTGGGAATTGGAGATTGCTCGTGTCGCTAAAGTAAAGGCAAAATATGGTCTTGAAGTAGATGTCGTTAATTTATCTAATAGTGTTCATGGCATCGGCTAGGAAAAGCGATGAAATCCCTTGTGGTGGAGTATCAAAAGTATGTAACCCCAAAGCTAGGTGATCAAAATGAGTGGACATCCAATCCGCACAGGTATTAGCTTATCGATAAATATGTTTGATAGAACAAAGACCGCCATGGTCTTGCAAGGAGTTTCTGGATTGCATCCAAAAGTTTGGAGTGAGGCCCTGATGTAGTATGAAGAGAATTAATCTTCACAACTGCCGAGAGTGAATCCGTTTACAGCTCAACTTCTTTGAAACCTTTATTCCAACATAGTAACAAACCATGAGAAATCCACCATAATTGAGAAATCCACCATAATTCAGACATCATTATGGAAGAGAAACCGACATAGCGAGTGAAGCCACCTAACCTAACCATTTCCCATGCCTATCCCTCACAAGACCACCAGCAGCTGCTATACCAGGGTTACCTCGAGCACTTCCATCAACATTGACTTTCACAGAAGAACCCAAAGGTGGAAGCCAACCGACTAAGATTTCATGTTTTAACCTGCGGTCAAACTTACAAAGAATATCAACTGCTTACTTGTCACGAGTTAGAATAATTTGTTTACTATTGAGAGGAAAAGAGAAAGTAGAATCATGGAGCAAACAATTTCTCCAGTACCAGATGTACCAAATGGAGAACATGAAAATCTCTACACAAGCAATGTACGAAAGCAGCTCGCTACTTTGGCAATTTGAAAATATCCAACTATGCAAATACAAAGTGAAGAAGTCTCTTTGCGATAGAGCAGCGTTTAGAGATAACCAAATATAACGAGCTTTATAACAGTCTCTTAACGCATGAAGCAGAGATTACTCACAATCTGAACAGATGAAACAAGTAGGATAGGACAGGATATGTCGACGGTGAAGAAATTGGGCAGTAGGCAGCGAGTCACTAAAGATTCTACAAAGGCAAATTTTTAATTTATTAGGACAAGGGAAAGACCAAACCTTCTGCCAACGCCCTACAATAAACATTTTGGGAACAAGGGGCTGAGTTAAATCAACTTCAATACACATCCTTGCAAATTTACCACGGGATGAAGAAGCGGTATTTCTATCAATACGAATAAACTTCCCAATCGGCTCTGCTATTTTCTTCAAAATACAATCATCATAGAACTCCATTGCCATGAGTGGAAACCGAATACAAGCTGCCACTTTGTCAATTGTAGCTTCATCTGAGTGGAAATACGGAGACCATCTTCGAACCGAGAGATAGTGATCAGCTATCACCCACGGACCCACAGAGAATACAAAATCATAGTCCTGTTGATTAACAAATCTCACACAATAATACCCATTATACAAATCAATGACTTGAAAAGAATCCTTGTTACTGATTGAAAAAATCTGTTGTAGGCGGTTGCAAATATAAGTATAACCGATATTTCGACCAAGAAGTTTAATGATCACAGCTTTTTCCATGGAGAACGAATCCGTTTCTTGTCCTCTCGGGTAAGAACAATAGTAGGTCCTCCTTCTTTGTCTAGGTACAAATTCATCTTCCTCGGATTCATATTCATCCTCTTGGGTAATCTCTCCCTCTTACATAGACTCATCAACGTTGTGATGCTCCTGGTTCAACAGCTTGTCCTTATACGATACAGGGACTTACATAACAGACTCTGGAACAACAGATACAGGGCCGGAAACAGCAACCTCCAAGCCCGGATTTTCCATGTCAAAGCGGACACGTTTCACTCCGCCCTTATCCGGCTATCAACCTTGGATTTAGGATTTTGTTGACTGGACGGCTCCGCAATGAGGCTTGACGGGTCTACTAGGCTTTGGGGTGACTCATGCAACTCTTCCCTTTCCTTTTCTGCGGGGTCGTAGAATAAATAGTAGTGTTCTTCGGTTAGATTACTTACTTTACAGGTTTTCACTCCTCGGTCATTTACGCCCCTTTTCTTCTTATAGCCTTCGGCGGAGAAAAAGGATTATGACAATCAAGTCTGTCTTTCCACTATTAAGCATTTGACAACGCCTTCTTCTTTTTACAGGCTTTGGAAAGCCACGATGGCTACGGATCCGATCCCACTTAAAGGGATTCGTCTTACAGCAATAGCCCGACAAAGTGTTCAGTATTCATATTCGGGGTTCTTTGGTTAACTCTACTGTCAAAACTAGCATCCAAATTCAGTGGACTCCTACTACTGAGAATATTGAAAAGCTCAATTGTGATGGATCTGCCTACCCTAACCCTGGAAGAGCGAGTAGTGGAGGGGTCTTCTAAGACCATCTTGGCAACTGGATTGTTGGATATCAGAGAGATAGATAAAAGAAGGAAAGGCAGCTAGTACCCATACCATTTCCACAACCGTTCGTGAGCCCTTTTGTTATATTCTTAGTTCTCTGAAACCGGGAAAGATAAGATAAGCGCTCTACTTTACAGTATGAAGTGGGCAGATGAGCTATATCCATCAACGGGCCTAATTCAAGTACCCCAGGTACCCCAGAAAGGGAATACACTTATGACCTGACTTTGGAAAAAGCAACTAAGCTGTCTGAAAAAACCGAAAGAGTTGTTCTTGTCGCAGAATAGGGGGAAACTCATTCGAAATAGAAAACTTTTAATCCCACCTAGATGGAAAACCTTACTTCGATAATTTCACTCATAGATGCCGATTGAAATTCAAAAAGTTGTTACTCCCCTAGGGTCGAAAGTTAATTATTACTTTTTCACTCATAGAGCTCCTTCTCAATCGTGAACTTTGTTACTCTACTAGGGGAAAAAGTATGTTTTTTTGTCCATTTTGAATGAGCTTTCCGGGCAGAAAAGGCAAAGTATCCAAAAAAGACGGGTTTTAACAACTTTGCAGATTTAGACTGACCCGTTAGGAAAGGAAATCGATAAGTAAGCAAAAATACGGGGTTGTAGCAACTTTGCAAACTTTGAATTCTTTTTAGGAAAGGAAATGATGAGATAAGCATTTTTCCCGGTGTTTTATAAAAGTTCTCAACTCAATCTCGAATTTCATTAAAGAAATGGACTTGCAACCAAAAAAGACGGGTTCGNTCGCTGCTAGGATTCTCCTTACTCTGCCATAAGACTCGAAATTAGATTTGCGATCTCCTGATTAAGCGGATGGATTAAAAAAAGGGATCTTCTTCGATTAAATTGTAAGAACCCAAGTTCCTTCTTCGTCTTTCGGAATGACAAAGGGCACCCTTGTAATGCCGGGCATTAAATGGAATGTAATTTCATTGAGGCTTTCTTTCTTGGGGATTTTCTTTCTTATCTGTCTACTATCTCCAAACCAGCAAGCAATCCATCAGACCGGGAAGTCTTTTCCCTAGCAAGGAGTACCCTCTCATCGTAGTACTCTACGGGCAACTCCGGGAACCGAATCCACGCTGGAGTGGTGTCAATAAGAGCTTCGTAAGGCAAATAACTTGCTCACCTCACGTAGACCTAAGGTAATGCCTATGTCGTCTTGGGGTGCTGTGAGCCGGTGCGGATGCAACTTCTTTTCGGGTAGACTTTGAGCCCGGGGCTGAGCCGCTACGCTAAGGAATATGTGGGTAAGCCAATCATTTGGGTTCATCTCTATTCGTTTAAAAGGTTGGTTTCTTCTCCTTCGCCTTACTTTCTAGGCGGCTAGTACTTAGGGGAGCTCCTGACCATTATAGTCTTAATGGCACACGAACGGGAATACCATAGAGGCCCACGGAGCGGTATCGGTGGAGTCATAAGCAAGTGCAGTGTAACTTAAGTAGATTCCGTGCCCTGTTGAAGTGTAAATCCCATAGCGAGTTTATGATTCGGTGATGGCAACGGCTGGAGATGGTTCAACGATAGGCTTATCATCATAAGATACCGATCAAAGGCTTTTATGGAATCCTGAGTTCATTACTGTTTTCGAAAGCTCAGGAGAAAAGGATTAGCATCTGTTTCGGGTCGACAAAGCCAGATCCGAGCAGGTGAAACCTACAGGCCTTGGATGCGGTTGGAATCGATCATAAAGTAAGCAGCAGCAGTAATAGTTTGCGCGGAAATCAAGTTCTTCAATCCAGTGGGCATCACACGCGGTTTCTAAGGTTTTGGCCTTAACTCATGTGTGTGTATCCTGCGTGGGATCTCGTTGCAGAGATCGCCATCCTGATAATTGATAAGATCAGCGCCATCCATCGACAGGACTTGTTCCTTGTCGTCAAGGTGAGAAGTGTCACTGCGCAAAAGCTCAGAATGCTGTAGGTTTTATCATGAAATCACGATTATTTCCTACTCGCGCTTTGAGACAAGCCAGAGTCACTTGGCGGTAGGCTTTATAAAGCCTTCCAATGATGAGGTCAGTATTTAAAACAGTGTAGAGTGTGTCTTCAACGTTTTGCGGGTGATGATAAGTCACCTTTAGATCTGTCCGTATTTGTCTCCCTTACTAGGTCAGGTATTCCTCGTATCATCCCTTCTTTTCATAGAGAGATGATATGTAAGGGCAATAGTGATATTGTGCGACTGTATATGTCGTTATTCTCGGTTACCAAGCTTATAGAGCTGGCTTCCAAGGTAACGGCAGACACGTTTAGCAGTGTCACCACCCCTGTAGATCTGGATAGCGTCGTGTTAGTAGTGTCAGAAATGAAACCACTGATACGGCACCTGATAGATCGGTATATACCTGATATCAGGCGCATTCCCTTGCAAGAGGGTCTGCGTTTTCTTCCTACATGGAAGACGGTACCGACGTCCGCGTGGTACACAAGACTACTCAGGAATAGTAGTGACGACTCAGGGAAGCCTTTGAGGGCTCTCGCCAAGAAGTCCATATTTCTGAGTTTGCCTTATGAGTTATCCGCTTTCCAATTCTTGATGACATTTGTTCATTCATCTTGATGACATTTGTTCATTCAAGAGAGGAGGGCTACTCCCAAGGATGCTTGTGGCCACCTTATGTTCGGTATCCTTTCGACCCAACCAACGAGACTATTACTCATTGCTTTCTTGATTGGTTCGAGAGACGTATTGGCCCCTATCTTACCAGTCCTGATCAGCTGGGAGTAGAGGCTCGTACGGGCCGACTATGTTGCGCTTGTACTGTGGACGGGAAGAGGAGGCTATTCGCCGTAGGTAACTACGTGAATCAGCGACTGTTATTCCCATTGCATCAATGGTGTGCCTCTGTATTGAAGACAATTCCCATGGATGGAACCTTCAATCAGACGGACCCGCTGGACCGGCTGGCTGGAGTCCCAGGCACAGTTCATTCTATTGACCTTAAGTCCACCACAGATCGGTGGCCTCTTTTAGTCATGTTTGAACTTGTGCAGGCTCTATTCGGTAGATCGTTTGCATACAGTCAGCGTTGGGTACGAACATCTTCTAAATCGCCTTTTTAAAGCGCAGACAAACTGTTAGCTTTGTAGCCGGACAGCCTTTGGGGTACTACTCCTCTTGGCCGCTCTTTGCTCTATCTCACCATTTAGTGGTGTGGGTAGCAGCTGAACAAGCCTATCCAGGTAAGCGTTTTGATAAGTACGCCGTCCTTGGTGATGATGTTATCATCGCCGATGACAGGGTTAATGATGCTTACTCGAGATTGATCCATCGATTCGGGTAGGGATAGGTGCTTTATCGGTTTAACTGTCTGGCTTACTTGGCTACTTCCGCTCCTTAGAAAGCATCTTCGCATCCTTAGACAGTTCGCCTAGAGTAGAAGCAATAAGAACCTCAACATACTCCCAGTTCGGTCGGTGCTTCGAAAACCCTCGACTCGAGTCTAAATCAATAGGTAGAGATGGGGTCATTGGCTATGGCACCCGACACGTAAGGAAGTAAATGTCCGCCCCGCTCTGGTTGTTTAATGATGGGTATCTAATTCTATCGGAATATAGGCTTTCTACAGGTAGGTAGGTTTGATTATAGCTTTCGTAGAATTGACTTCATGTCGGCGAATCGTCTTCTAAAATGTCGGGTCTTGACAGTGTGAGATAGATAAGACTACCCACAAGTTGCCTGTAAATTGTTGTTTTTTCCAACTCCTTGCCTTCTTCGCTGCACAATTTCGCATTGGATTCCATCGGTGTAGATAATGGCTTGCAGTCGGCCATCCCAAACTTATGAAGAAGATCTCTCGCATACTTGTGCTGGCACAAGAATATCCCATCATTCGTTTGCTGCACTTATAGACCAAGGAAGTGATTTAGCTCTCCAAGCTCTTTCATTTGGAAACGAACTCGAAGATTACTTCTGATTTTCCGAATTTCTTCTTCATCATCTCCAGTGATGATTAAATCATCCACATATACCAGAACTATTGCCAATTTTCCGTTTCTAGCTCTCACGAACAAATTGGAATCAGCAGCTGCAACTGAGTATCCACTCTTCACAAGGAATTCGGCAATCTTACCGTACCAAGCTCTTGGTGCTTGCTTTAATCCATAAAGCGCCTTTTAAGCTTGCACACATAGTTAGGATGATTCTTGTTTTCGAAACCCTTCCCTTGGGTTGCTCCATATAGATTTCCCGGTCTAGCTCTCCATGCAAGAACGCGTTCTTCACATCCATCTGCCAAAGCTTCCACGACTTACTTTCTGCAAGTGCAAGTAGTACTCGAACTCTTGTAATCTTTGCAACTGGACTAAATGTCTCATCATAGTCCACTCCATACTGCTGAGAAAAGCCGCGAGCCACCAGTCGCGCCTTCTATCTTTCTATCGCCCCATCTGGACGTGTCTTCACCTTGTAAACCCATTTACATGATATGGGTTCAGCAATCTTTGGCTTTGGCATTAGTTACCATGTCTCATTCTGGTTCAAGGCTTGAATTTCTTCTTCCATAGCCCTACTCCATTCCACTTTCTTGGATGCCTCCTCATACGTTGTTGGTTCTGCAAAGCCTCTTTCTTCAATTAAAGCAGCATTGGCATACTTTGGATTTTGTTTCCGATGTCTGGACGATCTCCACGGAACTGGTTGAGCAATTGGAATTCATATAAGTAGGATTAAGAGTTTCTTATTCGTTGAAATTCTATAGAGAATAAAAAGTCTAACTTAATCCCGGTTAAACTCCAAGTGAACAATTTAGAATTAGATTTACTAGCGGAATCTGTTCTGATGAGCTCTTGTTTTCTGGTCTGAGGAAAGGGGATAATTCTTATCTTAAGAGATTCCCATACGTAATTATGGTACATGAGTTTTAGGCTGGCTAGATACATACACACACATATAGATAGTAGGAAATAAAGTAGATAGTAGGAAATAAAGGCCTCTCCCTCTGCATTCCCTATTAGTAGGGGTTCTTCTCTAATCAAGTCGTCAAAGAGGCGATAAGATAATGCGTCAAAGAACGGCTAGTATGAAATAACTGGATGGATAGATAGACTATATAGCATAATAAATAGACTTGTAAGCAGAAAGGGACTAACTTAAGTCAAAATAACGGAGTCTAAAATTGAGTTTCACAAGAACGGAGTCAATAGCTCCCTATTCAAGGGATGCAGATGAAACTCATTCTATGGCTAAGTTGAAATATGGAGAAGTAGCATTAAATTCTCTCGAGGTATCAGCACCTGTACCTATAGCTATAAAGAAAGGCTTGCTTATGACTCTCATATTCGAGTTGAAGCACGAGAACGAGCTGTCTAACGAGCTGAGCCGATATAGAAGTGGCGTTCACGGTGAGACTAAAAGCGCTTTCTTCAAAGATAAAGATGAAGAATAGGAAAAAGGGAAGCCCGTCACCCGTAGCGAGTGTGTGAGCAGTTCCTTCTCTTCGGTCTCTAGTGAGAATTCCTATCTAAAGGTCTCATCCGAGTCAACCAGAGTAAGTCCTTGAGAAGGTCTTGTCAGAGGTGGCGAGCTAGGGTTCAATCTACTTCCTCAACCGGTTCAGGAATGGGGTTTCCAGTTCCTTCTTTTCTCACTCTTCTATTTAACAGAAATTCCTAAGCGACACCAACAGATGATTTTCGATATTAAAGCTGTTATGCGAATTGCAGACGATCGGGAATTGACTGGCGGGAATTGACTGGTAAGAAATCCCCTCGTAGCTAACATAGTATTCACTTTCACTTGGTCGCCTTTCCAGGATCAAACTCTTCTTTTGAGTTTCCTTATTGAAAGGCGGAGAGAGATTCTTAACTGGAGACTAGACAGAAGGGGAGTGCCTATTACCACACTAGACAAGGGCCTGAAGCAGCCAAACCCAAACGAAAGCGTAGACTGTTAGATAAGAGCCTTTCACGTGCGTGCAACTAAGCACAGAAAGAAACTCCATCGAGCCGGTCTTTGCAAAGGGATTGAGTCTTCTTCTGGACTAGTAGCAGAGTGGGAGACACATTAGCAAGAGTAAAACCTATAGAAAAAGGCTTAGCAGCACGGGAAGCACATTTTATACGCTCGGGATTGGGATCTGGGATACGGTAAGGGAATGGCCCTCGTACCCGTGCAGGTATAACTTTGAAGCCTAAGAGTGATTCCTTTGCAGCCTATGAACTTTCCTGATGAAGGAGTCAGCTATCCATCACTATTCCTTTCTGGTAGCTAGTCTTCTAAAGCTGTTGTTTAAAGCCTGCATCCCCCTGAAAGAGGAGGAAGCAAACGCGTCGTCTGAAGTAAAGGCACGAGAAAGAAAGCACCTACGGTCCAACCAATTGGGAGAGAATCAATAGGGATGAAGCCAGTTGAAGCCGAGTTCTTGTTCCAACCTCCTTGCCTACCTGAGCCTTTCGCATGGTAGCTGGGTTTATAAAAGTACTCCCCCATATAGGCCGTACTGTAAATAAAGGTCCCAAAACGTAAGACTAAGAGAATCTTGCACAACAGAACCCATAATCCGCATTCCTCATCACTACTAAATAACCTGTTCGCTGCTACGCTGCTGGATTTGCTCACCTCTTCCGACTCGGCTAAGGAGCCCTTTCAGGGGAAGCATAGGTGGTTTATGATTCATTCTCTGGCCTATCATCAAATACCCTATCAAATCAATAAATAGCTTATGGATCTAGGTCTCATAGATTGTCGCTTTCGAGATTCATAATTGTTTGTGAGATAAAGATTTTTGACATGGGTTGCCCTACTCTAAGAAGTAAGCTAGTAAACTACCTTCAAAGTCCGTCCTGCTTCAGAGCATAGGGAAGGGATTCAGTAAACTCTCCGAAAGTACTACTCTTGGCTTGGGCGAAGCTGCTACTGAACGACTCTCTTTCTTTTCATATAGATTCCTATTATAAACGGTAAGAACAGCAGGACTCTTAGCCTAGTGCAGGGATGGATGAAGTGACTGACCCAGAAGAGAAGTGGCAGGTCAATCGGGTGAATCCCTCTCGCCAGTACTTGTAAGGCCAGTGAAGAGAGCCCCTTTCTGTACCTTCGGCTGATGTCTATGGAAAGCGGATCCTTCTTCTTGCTTACTCTAGAAAAGGTAGGAAAGACAGTCTCGTTCGAGTGACCCTAGATGAATACGGTCACTCTTCTCTTTGCGCAGTGCTTTGGTTTTATCCCATTAACTAAGGTAGGAAAGTTAGGGCTATTTGTTAGCGCTAGTGTTTGACCGAGACTACGCTCGTAAAGACTAGTAAGCAAGTTAAGTACAGGTTCTAGTTCCAATCCTTCTCTGTACTGTTCCTGTCTAACTGAACTTCTCAAGACAGGCTCTCCGCCCTGCATTACGTCAGTAAGGGTCTCCCCTCCTTTTTGGTGTCGGGTGAGCCCCTATCGGCCTTCACTTGGTCTGGTGCGAGTGGAGCCGCTAACTATAGCTTGACTCGTGTCACTTGACAAGACCGGTTGAGCACTCTTTCCTGAAAAGAGGAGTAGGAGTCATTTTTACGTTCTCTCTCCTTGCCCAACTCACTAAGCCTTTACCATTGGTAATGGTATGGAAGCTAACTAGGAAAGCTGCATGGAAAGCGAGGGTCACCCCCACGGGCTGGCTATCCATCCGATGCGGTAGGTAGTAGGAAAGGCTGCCTTACATTTGTTCCGCAAGAAGTCCCAAATGCTTGGAAATCCAAAGACAGGTCTAAAAGACTCATTCGTCCCCGAGGGCTGATAGTACGTCTTCTGCCAAAGAAAGACGCTCTACCCAAGAGGGATTCGTCCTATTCTACGCGGATATTTCGTCTAGCAATATAAGATCACCGACTTATTCGCTACGCTTCGTAAAGACCCGAGCCTTAAACACGCTTATTGCATGGTATAACAAAGACCTTTATACGCTAAAAGCCTGTTTGATGTCTTGATTCAACAATCAGACTGAAGCAACAATGGGCAGGTATTTCTTACGACTCACATCAGCCTCTGAGAGGATTTGACAAACCCTATAGAGGCAAGACCCATCAAAAAGACTACTTATTAAACCTTACTCAAAGCCTGCTTTAGTAGTACTACGCGTAGCGAACAAGCGGATCGGAAGCAGAAAAGTAAGAATTTACCTGCCTAACAACCATCCCTTGAGCTGCATAAGAAGGATCAATACTAGAAGCACCGAACTAATAAAAAAGACCTTTATTGATCAAGATTCTTTCGAAGTCATTTAACCAATCCAAGAAAGGAGACAGCTAGCTGCAGTTCGTTATTGGGGAAGAAAATTTACAGGAAAAGGAAACGAAGTCTATTGAATAGAGTCGAAAGAGGCTTACTTCCAAAATCACATCTCAATCCACATCCCTGGAGAACAGTCCCATATCCGAAGAGGTATAACTCCTACATTTATTCAGTGTGGTCGAGGTGAAAGAGCTGAGTCGATTGGAAAAACTCGCTAATCTAGAAGCCAGTGAGAGGCATAAGTGGTAGTCAGCTTCTACCAGGGCTTTGAGTCGGAAAACCGGGCACTAAGCCGAAAGGTAATAGCAGCCATTAGACGCCACGAGACGATCAGCGAAATCCTTGAAGAGAAAGACTTGATCCGTTGAGCGAGAGCCCTTTGCAGAACTGCGAGAGTCACTCCAACTGGAGGAGAAAGTTTTCACCGGGAGAAAAGGTTACGATAGCAAGCCCCGGGATGGGAATAGATTTGCTGCTCTAAATGTGGAGAATGGAGTTTCAAAAGGCAAGGAATCTTCGGAAGAGATTGTATAGGAAGGGGTATCTGAGGTGGTTGGGGATATTTGATCACCAGAATTCGGGAGTGAAACGTGACAAAAGAAGAGGGAAGGGAATCAAGTTTGTCGTTAGACAGTTTGTTCGCCTAAAGAGCAATTACTTATGCAAGGAGATAGATAGAAGAACATGCTATATACCCCCACAAAGTCTGATAAGCTGCTAGAAAGCCAAGGTCTGGTGCAAGAAAGCTAGCTGAAATAGTACCCGCTAAAAGGGATTCATCTGATTACGTGGGAATGATGAAGAGCGCACCTTCTCGAGTTGATGGTTCTGATACCTCTCGATCATTTACGTAAGTTTTTCCAATATGAAAGCATACCTATGAGTCCGTATGAAATGGATTTGACTTTCTTCTTTCTGACGTGGGCGTAATACCCATTTATCTAGTCGTTGAAGAAGTCTTTTCCCTTAACTCGATTGAGAGATAAACCATAATAGACCTACTTCCCGAAGCATTCAGAAGAAGATAATCTCCACCCACAACCGAACCTGAAGCAGGAGAAGCTGAATCCTTTAGATTTTAATGAATTGATTGCTGATTGCTCATTCATTGGCTTACACCTTTGATTGAAGAACCTGAACTCGGTTTGAGGGGCTAAACCAGATTTGAAGTGAAGGGGTACCTGTATCTCTACGCGCTTTATCTGCCTTTGCTTTGTTTAGTGCCTGGGGTTTAAGCACTGGTCTCTTCCCAATATTAATAAAGGAATCTCCTACCTAGAAGAAAAAGGAAAGGCCTGGCGAATTGTATGATTTCCCTAATTGCTTTCGTGAAAGCCGGTAAACGTCTTCTGTACGAGCTAGTTGAATAGGTTACAACAGCAAAGCGCATGAAAAGAAAAACTCGTGTAAGTCGTTCTACAGAAGCTCATTCAAGAGGAGGCTCTGTAAGACCTCGATTCTATTCTCTGCTTTTCTAGTTGATTATTCGTATCGATTTATATCTTATATATCATTTTAACCGTTCGCCTCTTACGCTTCGAAAGCATATCGCATGCCCATTACTCATTCTTTCGGGCTTAATTAAACTCCCTTTTAGCGGGAAACCAACCTCTCCGAATAGTCGCACTTGATTGAATAGGGAAGAAGGGAGCGGGAATCGTCTTCAGGTAATCGTCTTATCGTCTTACTGAATGTCGGGAATCATCCGACTCGAAAGGGGTAGCGCAGTCGATATGCGCCAAGCAATCTATACCAACAAGAGTCATAGTCGAGTCAGTGATGAGGCTCAGTACCATCGAGTTACGTTCAGAGGTGGAACTCCCTTGGGCCTAGCCTTACCCTCTGTCTGCTACTGAACGACTCCCTTTAGGTCTGTCTAAAGTAAAGAAAAGGCCTAGTATGAAAGTTCGTAAACCTCAACCTCGGGAGAAGAGAGAGTTGCTCAAGCACTAGAAAACTCAACTCGCTCGAGACGATCAAGGGCTTGGAAAAGGTGCAGAGGAAAGCACGTGCTACCGTTCTTCCTGGGTTCGACTCCCGGCCTAGCTGAGACCAAGTCTCTCTTTTCCTAGTCCGATGAAAGCTCTTTTCGAAATAGAGTAATACGGGAGAGCGAAAGAAAAGGTATTGACTCATGTACTATTTAGTATGTCCGCGGGTAAGCAAAAAGATATCATCACTGTCAGGGAGGATAACCCAGAAAGACAGCAGTAATGAGATATGGCTCGCTTGAAGCCCCTAGTATTAGAGATGCCAGTTTCATTCCCAGTGGAGGCAACTAGTGAACTTACTTTCTTATACGGAATAATTAGTCCTAAAGCGTCTGTAGTTTGAAGTAAGCCGAAAAGGGCTAAACCTATCTTTAAGGCGGGCAGGTGAGGAAGCTAAAATAAGGGGTTTCTTAAAAGTGATCCACTCAATCTACAATGTTCAGTAAGTAAATTGACCAGAGGCCTATTTTACTGGTAAAACGTTAAACGGAAACCTTGGCCTTATACCTTCGGTTTCAGCAGACCATTCCTCCTGAGACAGTGTCGAGTATAACATGGCAGGACTTTACCCGAGTAAGGAATAAGAAAAAGGACGACTTGGCGTACGTAGTGCTTTCATGAAAGTAAAGTAGGGGGTAAATGCCATAAGAGGCTCTTCCAAAAAAGACCTTTAAATCGGTTGAACCATAAATTACATCCCTCTCTTTTCCTGTTGGTGCGTATCGGCTGTCTACATCGAATCGTCTGTCTACATTCCCACTCTATAGTAAAGTAAATGGGCTTCTCGTGCAGCTAGCCGGTCTTTGAAAGTTCAGGGGGATGCTTTGGCTTCGGTCCGATCCCTTCTATAGCTATCGATCGAGTTGGATTTTGCTTACTAGTTCTAGTTTACCGTTCGGCATATCGCTTATGAAAAGCAGCTAACCTTCCTAGGGTTTCTAAACCCCGGGCTATAAAAATGGGTAGTCTTACTCCTGCAGTTCAGTGGGATAGGCAAATCGATTAGAGATTTCTGTTACATAACTTATCTGTTCCGCCATCACACACAGGTTTGTACGTAGCTCGCCACCTGTAGAGCTTAAATACGGCAACTCCAGCGGACCTCGTGGAATCACCTGTTCTAGAAGCTGATCTGGTAGGAGCTTTTCTAGTGTCATGGTCACTCTCAATTGAATCTTTTCCCTGAACTTGGAAAGACCGGCTCTTCATTTATTGTTTCTGACGAGAGTGAATCGAGCTAAACAGGGAGCTATCGATTCTAGAAACTTGCATCTATCATTATATGCAATTAGTATAGTAATTCCGGTTTTTCAAGTAGTCTGACTGAAGAGCTCTCGGTATGGTACTAGGTCCCCTGCCAGCTTTGATATGAGCTAAAGACCCCTCCTCGTCCCCACTGTATCTGTTCTCGGTATTTCTCATGTTTGAAGAATATGATAAATTAGATTTAGGATGTCACTATATCTTTCATATCAAAAAAAGCTGCTTCCCGGCTTTCAACAAGAAAAGAATCATTTCCCGAGAATGAATCCGCAGTTCAAGAAGAACGACCAGACACCTTAGCCTTATTTTTAAGCTCAGCTCTTTTTTCATCCCCATAGGAAAGAGTCAAATCCACTCTAACGGCAATAGTAGCTGAAGAATCTGTCTACTCAACAATGGCTTAAGCTTTTGAGTTTCCTTTTCAGGAGTAGCTGCTACCGAAATCGTATAGCTTTACCTCTTTTTCGTCCTTGAGCTTTCAGTCCTTTCGGTTGTTTGAGAGGCGAAAGTAGTATCTAACTCTTCAGCTAGTGCTAACAGAGGCGCTCAATCGGGGATTTCCTTTTGTCTCCGGTAAGGGCAAGATAGAATTGCATATAATGATTGCGATCTGGAATGCCTTTCGAGATCAATGTGTTAAGAAAATCTCGATATATAAAAGAATCTCATCATCCATCTTTGCTTCCATCAGCAACAGCCCTCTTTCTCAGCAATCTCAGCCCAACAAATGAATTCATCTTTTTTTATTCCTCGAATCGGATTTCCCTTTCAATAAACTCAAAATACAAAATAGAAAAAGCCAACCGAGGTAAGTCCCTTATATTTCCTCACACCTTTGCATTAGCAGCTACTAAAGCGAGAGTTTGTGGCTCAACTCGCACAGTGGACGGTCTTTCCTCAAGGCATTCGTATTCAACAGAAAAAAAAATAAGAAGCAGATTCCTGTTTGGCCTCTGATGGGCTTAGGGTTCGTGATTCTTAATTCGATTAATTTCTTGCTTCGAATGGGATTGGGTCTGGAAGAGATGAGCTTTTTACAGCACGATTCCTGTCACTGCCAGCAAGAGCGCTATTATAGCTCACTCCCTACCTTTTTACAAGTGGGATAGCCACCAAGTTCATAGATTAGGGACGAGGTAGTAAGCCCTTCAACAGGGGCGAAAGGAGATTCAATGAATTTTATTGGTGCAGCAGGGACATCCTGGACTTTCACCAGAGCCCTCGCCCGATCCCGACATCTCTTCATCATCAGACCGACTGGTTGAACCCGAAAGGAAAGCCAGTGAAGCATCTTACGCCAAGGTACGAGCCGAAGAAAGGTAATACATCTTTGAGTAAGGTGGCTTAAAAGTAGAAGCCGTTTTCCGAATCAGTGAAAAGTTAAACAAGAGTGTGCTATCAAGTGCATATAATACCTTGAGCACCATCATAAACTAGAGATAGGGCATTCTACTCCTTAGCTTTCCCCACGAGATAAATCAAGGGTTTTGCAGATGTTGTGGTAGTTTCTCATGTCATGTCTGGTGATGGATCATATTGCTTTATTCCCTTAATTTATTATTTATTAATTCTTCAGGAAGCGAGTAAGAATCCCAACTCATTATATACTCCCTAGCTTTACGAATCTCTTACATTCACGGATTGACTCAGCAATTGAGCACCTACTTCGTACTCTGAATAGCTATGCGATGTCAACTTCATCACCTAAATTAGTGGGAGCCAAAGCCGCTAATCTTGAACCATGATTGATCCTATCATTAGTATGAGCATCTCCATGAGGGTATTTGCTTTAGTTTTTTAGAGGGTCTCCTAGTTTGACGTGATTCAGCAATCATTCATGTAATAAGATAACCTGCATACACATTAGGCTGCTTTTGCTGCACCCTTTTTCCTTCTTCCGCGAGCGCATAGTCAGATAATGGGTACGTACACCTTTCTTACCGCTTTGCTCATCGCATGCTGGTTAGCAGTTGTCTTCTTTCTTTGACGTATGGGAGCACAAGTAACGAGTCTACTCTCATTCTAAATCTGCAAAGTTTCCTTTTACCGTTTTCATAGGCAGCGAGTCAGTTCCCGGTAAGCTCAGTCTCAGACTTTTCTAACGATTATTTCTTACATTCAGTTGTAGATGAAACACGTGGATTCTAACCACTGGACTGAGGTGAGGGTTCAGCCGTTACCATTCTATATGCCTTTTTCACTCGGGGAGGAGATCATTCAAAATAGAAAACTTTGAAGAAACCCGGGATTTTAGCTTACTTTGAGATTTACTTTCGCTTAGACATTTTACAGGGATCAAATTGAAGTTCATCATCGGGAGAGCCCTCCCTTACCCTACCTTTAGCGCATATGCTGGCTTAGCTGCTGGCTAGGGGACAGCGGACTTATCCCGAAAGGAAAAGCAAGTGAGAAAAGAGTGCGTGCTCTAGTCGTGGGTTCATAATCTTTCTTTACATCGCCTTTGACTTTCTGCTTTTCGCATTGGAAACCTCAGTAGAAAGAACAAAACAAGCAAAACCATAAGGGAGCTCATATCCGTGTTTAAAGTTCACGGTTTCAAAAGCTGCTTTATCAGAGCCGAGTTCATGATTTATGTTTGTGCTACCCAACCCCTACCCGCGGGTCGAACCGGTGACAACCGCCGCGAAGCCCCGAGCCACCCTTCCTTTCGGCTATAAGAGCGATATCATTAAGGTCACCCATAACAATCCACGGTTTATTAATCGAACAACAACTTCAGAGCATCGCAAAACATAGCCTTACTAGTCGTGCAAGGCTGGACATACACAAAGGATAGAAGAACGCGGCGACCACCCCCCGAAATCTCAGTATGTATACTATGATCCGAGCAAGCAGAAACTACCAAATTGAAAGAAGAAGGATGCCATAGTAAGATCAAACCACCAGCAAACAGCAAAACCCGATGCGGCTACTTCGTAAACCCGATCAAATTGAAACCTACGAGCAAGCTTTGAACCCATACCCCAGTGCCGCTTTAGTTTCTAAGAGACAAATAACATCAGGTCTCTCACGACGCAATAATTCTCTATAATTTCGTATGAAAACATAATTTCGTATGAAAACGTTGTTCCCTGTACCCCGAAAATTCCATGTGATGATCTTCATGGATTAACAATAGGAGTAGGAATTCCTTGCTGAGCAAGAGGATCAATAATCATATCAGAGCCCATATCCGGAAAAGGATTATCGGTTTCCATGCCCACTTTTCTGTCCGTAGGTTCCGATGGCTGAGTAAGTATAGGCACGTTCATGTCAGAAGAAGGAGGAACCATAACTATACCAGAGTTGAGGTCCTTCGAAGCTCGGGGAGGAATTAATCTGTAAATAAATTGAGGGGAAGAAATCGTGGACACATATGGACTAGGCGGAGAAGTTAAATGAGAAGCAGGCCTAATGGGCTTAATAGTCTTAGTAGGAATCGTCCCACTGAAAATTTGGGCTTGGCAACATTATTCAATGGACCAGGAGGCCCACTACTTGAAGGCACAGCACCTTCTTTCACGCCGCGAACTCCATCTTTCACCCCTCTCTACAACCACTAAGACGAGATTCCTTTGGGAATAGATCCCACGCACTCTGAAAGGATATCTATCAATAGGTCTCTTTCGGGGGAAGTACACATCTTAAGCCTTTAGTGTACATTCGAGAGGAGGTTTCGCGGGAAGTGTAGTCTTTCTACCAGGAAAAAGATCAAAAATAGGCATTATTTGTAACATCTAAAATGAGAAGATAAATTGGATGCTTGTTAGGAGTAGGTGCTTGCTGCGAGAGAGAGTCCTTCTTGTTCACCTACGCCTCCCGAGGCTGCTGACCCCTACCGGGACCTTTGACCTTTATTCGCTACAAGACTGGTACAAAATGTATAAGCGCTTATTTACTTTCATTTGACTTTCATTTTCAGCACATTTTTACGAAAAAAGTCTTTATTTATTTTTATATTAATATAGCATTAACATTTTTTAGTAAACATTTTACACTAGCGGTTTTCCCATGCAAAGATAACAAATAAAACCAAACAAAGATAGTTAGCATAGATAGGAGTCTATCCCCAGTAAGCACCAGAGTGGATCTACACTAAAAAATACAAAGAAAAAACCATAGATTAAAACACACTACTTTGCGTCTACAGACACTTATTTAAATCTTATAAAAAGAGTCGACGGACTCTTCTATTCTAGTCTCACAGGCGACCGAGTGCTCCATCAACAATGAGCGCTTCCTGCTCCGCCCGCAGGGCTTGCTGCCTCTCCTCCAAACCCTCTATGCGCTCTCTGGTAGCGCGAATGCGCGCTTCTTTCCTTGCAGGATCCATTGTTCTAACACTTATCAAAAGAAAGTTTAGCACTCTACGGTGCTCTTGAATTTCATTTTTAAGTTTCCCTATTTCGGCAGCAATTGCAGAAAGCCTGTTTGCAGCATCCATAGCTATACGTGCTATTACGAAATTTCTTTGGTTTTCATTTGATGAAGAAGACACTTATTGAGCCTCCCACTATTTATAGAGTGGTAGAGGAATCCCGCCATGCGTCACCGAATTTGATGGCAGGCACACTTCTGGCTAGTTCTCCGCACTACTTTTCTGCAGTTGAAGACTATCATGCCTGTTAAATGAAAACCTGGCTGGCTCTGGCTACCTTGCGGAGCCCACATAATATACCCGAATCACATTGTAACAAACTTTGTACAACCAGCTTACGTAGAAAAGATTCCATATTCTATTCCAATGGACTCGTGACATCCATGTACTGAGTCGTCAAATGAGCCACGTTAAGAAAGCCCAAGCTTATACGCATTGGCCCACAGGGTGCCCCAAGAGGGCCCGAATGAAAGACCCAAGCCTACATGAACCATCAAAGAAAGACATATCTATGTATGTGGTTTTGCTTGGAAAGACATATCTATCGATGTGGTTTTGCTTGTTGCCTGAATGAAAATGCGTCTATTTCTTTCAGACCAAATCAAATAAAGATGTAGGCTTAACTAAAGAAAAATGCCAAGCAAAGCCCTAAAATACAAGAAGAAATTGGGTTCAACTAACCCAACATGAGGTGTGGAGCCTTAACCCGACACAAGATGGGACCCTATTAGGATAGTGGGCTTAGAACAAGACCCATCGGTGGATAAGATCACATCTTCATAACAAAGAAAAGGTGTACACGTTCGGCCTCACTCAAGTTAATGGGCCAAACCTAACGAGTCCAAACAAATTGGATCTTATTGTATGACAAAACCACAGATTGGCTATCTAATTTTTTCAGTAATTTGAGAATTTCCTCAAGCAATAGGGTTCATAAGCCCCATCAGAACAATAAAGAGGAGGGTAGGGACAAAAGCCACGTGAGGTCCGTTGCATAGGAAGAACTTTTTTTGAAGCCCCAAGCCAAGGCTAGCCTAGCGAAGTCACTTTCCTAGGTTAAGGTAGGTTCAGTGCCCCCAGGTGGGTACTAGCGGAAAAATTCCCTAGGGATCTTTTCGTCTCTTCAAAGAAAGTAGCATTGAGAAGCCGTGGGACCAATGAGCCCGCTACTATGGCACCGAAATGGGGTCTGCGGGCCGGCAACCCGACCAGCTAAGAGCCACTCCAAGCTTGAGGAAGAATACGATCTCACTAAATGAAACTAGTTGCATATTGAAATGAAAGCAAGGCGTAATTGCTTGCTGCACTTCGCGCGCAGGAACGGATCTTAGCCAATGACCGGCTTAGGCTTTCGCGAGAGCACCAGTAGGCGCGCGTAGGTGGGTTCCCCTCCCCTATTTTAGGGCTGCTAGACTTGGGTGGGTCTAAGCACGGGAAATGCGCCATGCAAGAGACCGTTAAGCAGAGCCTTGTCGGAACATCGGGTTGCCTAAATTGTCGGATGATGCTATGCGGGGTCGATGCTTGCATACGCACAAAGCTGCTATGCGTCGGATATGTTGGCTTATCGATAAGGTTGCTTTTTCGATATGAGGGCTCAGTAAGACTTGGGCATGACAAGAGTGTCAGCCAAGTTCGTTGGCATTACATGCTTTAGCGAAGGAAGAGATGCCTTGCGCTGCGTGGAACCATGTTCCTTTATTCATGCGGCGGAAGCTAGCGACAAAAGATAAGGCCAGCACAGTAGATGTCTTTACGGGACGGACGTGTTTGAGACTTAGTCTAGGATCCTTGTCTCCCAGGTTGGGGCCGGCGCTATGCAGACGGATGGTGATCCTTAATTTCCTCTCATAGCAGCCTGTGTTATACACATATCTCGATGGTCTCCAACAACTAGCTCAGTTGAGTGAAGTAGTTGGTCAGACGAAAGTCAGCCTAGAAGGAATATAATTTACCATTTTTTGGTATAGTTTTTCTCAAGTATGGAATTATCTCCACTTGCACGCTTACTAGATAGGCTAGCTTTGGTGCTATGAGTGCTCTACTTGCAAACAAAAAGGGGAGGGACTTTTTTTTGCCTGCTTCTGGCGGTTTATCTCTGAACGAACCGACGACGAGCGCTCACTGTTAGTGTTTGCAACCTAAAGGTCAAAATGAAACTGTTTGCTCTTCTTTCAGTCCTGGGGCGGAGAGTCGGGACTAGTTCTTTCTTTCAGTGGCAGATTCAGTGGCAGAATAGGACGGAACCGATTGAAGAATCATCAACTCACAAAGGGTAAAAAAGGAGATAGCAGGTTAGAGGAAGACTAAGCTTCAGTCACAAACTCCGGGGCAGAAGCAGAAGCGGGATAGAGGACAAGTTCTTCTACTATATACTATATTTTCCCTGAAGTAAGTGGGACTCAATATACTCTTGAACCTGACTTATTTATAGAATTACCGCACCTGTATTGCTTGTCTTTCTTCCCCTAGTGAGTTCTCTACTGGTAATTTATTCCTCTGCACCGTAAAGGGACGAAGTGACTCGACTGAAAGGAGAGGGATGAGGTGAGCAAGAGCTTCTTTTTAAGCTTCTTCAATGAATAGTCATAGGGTTATTTCCAGTCTAGTCTAGAATCAAGACCAAACAAAGCTGCACCTTAACTAGGTACAAGATACCTGTGATAGCCCTGACCGTGGTGGACGCATACACTCGCAACACAAAAGTAAAGCGAAAGATGCCCCGAAAACCTAAGGGTTCCCCGGTAAGGAAGAAATTCATTGATAACACTAATAAAGAAGAGTTGAGTTAGCAGGCTCAGGGGAGATCTTATTTTCTTTCGAGAGGGGAAGAATAACCTAGTTTCGTAGCCAAGTTAAAGACGTGCCAACTTTTCCTACTCTTTCTTAAGCGCTGGTTCTGCTTTCACTAGATTCTCTTATTTTTCACGCATCCCTTTCTAGTGGACTGATTTATAGGGCTAGAAAGCCTAGAAAAGAAAGGCCTTTAGGGCATTAGCGGAGTCACTTCCAGATTCACTTCAAAATATGCGACACAGACTCCGAATGAATCTTCAACATTGAGGTAAGATGAAAGCCCCTTCCTTCGCCCTAGAACATGTGCGATAGGTATTGATTGATTGGGACTGTCTGTAGTTATCTAAGAAACTCGTACTCTTCTTTCTTTTAGGCAAATAGCGCACGAGCGTATAAAAGCTTCCCGTGCTGCTAAGCCTTTTACTATAGGTTCTTCTGTCAGAAAGTGAGAGTGGTTAGGACTCAAGTCAGCGAGCGAAGACGGGGAAGTAGCGATTGAACCGAAATGTCTCTAAGGATCCATTAATAATGACTCCCCTCTGTTTTCTACTTTCTTGACTCCCCTTTTCTCTCTACTTATATAATAAGAGGTGGTTGGTTCCGAGCAAAGCCCCTCTCTCCTATTGGGTAAATAATAGGAGCACTTCCAATGTTCTTTACAAGCGGAGGCACCTACTACCTAATAATAAGAAAATGCCATGCCGATTCCCGCTTTCAAGACAGAGCTAGTCTTTCAAGACAGAGCTAGTCTTACGCCCGCTGACAGTGTATATAGAAGTCTCAGTAAGAATCTCTGGTGAACTCGAACCTTAACCGTACGAGGGTTCAATGCTTGCTTCTTCTATAAGACCTATTATTTCAAGACTGCCATTCAATCTATTCCTGAGCGGGCCTCCTCGGAAAGCAAAAGAGATGGGAAGCGGGCTAGCTGCAACGTAGGGAGTTAGCAACAAGTCTTACTCGGATCACTGTGAGTCGGAGCTGATATTACTGAATGTATGAGTGTATAAATAGGGATTGCACCTTCAAAGGAATCTATTGATTGAAATACTACGTTCTATTGAACAGACTACTATTTCCGTAATTAGAGTAGTCTGATCTAAACCCCAATGTATGAAAGTTGTCTTTCGGTAAGGGCATCAGCTCGAGTGAATCCTCTTTCTTTAAGGTATATCAGTCGAACTGTCTTCCAGCTTTCCAATTCCGTTAGAAAAAGAGGCTCCCGGGCCATTGACTTTTCCTTGAGTTTCTTTCTTCTGTGTGTTTGACTAAGTCACTAAACAATCCCTTTTTCTTTCTTCCCATAGGGCCGACCAGGATCCCTTTTTGGGGTTCGAAAGGTTCCAAAGATAAGATCCTGTATAAGGTACGAACGGAGACATCAGTACGAGACGGCGGACATCGACGGCTGTAAATCGGTTAGCTTCCAAAACTGCAGCGCTCGCCACCCCCGTAGCTGGTGTGCCTTTTTGGGTCAGGTAAGAGAAGATATCATCATTTTTGGCTCTTATGAACCGCTTTCGAGTTGATAGCGATAATGTAGTATTCAAGAATGTTAACTTAGACTGGATCTCTTTCGCTAAAGAAAGCGCGGTTTCTTTTTCTGGGAGTAAAAGTATAGCCTACACCACTTGTGAGTCCATTGCTGCGGTGAAGGAAGGGTTCAAGAGATTCGCAGTGCTTTGTTCCAAATGAAAGCTTGGAAAGCACCTGGGGCAGATGGCTTACAAGCTGGATTCTATCAGCGATTTTGGTAGCATACTAAGCTGTAGCTTGCGCAAATTGTGAGGTGATCTTGCCTTGGGCTTGAATGCGGAGATGTAGCTACGGGAATGGTGTAACGGTGCTCTGAACTGCTAAGCGAAGTGTCTTTAGCTGATGAGGTGACTACGGGCTAGCCCTTATTCGTTTATTTAGCTATTCCTACTCATATTCGCCTAGCCGCTCTTCGGTCAGCTCAAGTGGTCTTATTCTCTGTTCCGTGCTAGGAAGCATTATTCTTCTTTTCATTCAAAATTCAAGAATACGACTGATACCATTGATTGGTCTGTCTGCCTCTTTTATTACTTTTCGGGCTTGGAAAAAGTCCTATCTATGGGTCTCATCTTCTTCTTAACTACGCGGTCAACCTTCTTTCTTCACCTCATGGTGACTACATATGCTTTTATTTAATCCGCTCTTAGGCCCGATGAAGGAGGATTGGTAGGTTACATAACGTAACTTCCTTAACTACTCAGCTTGTGAGCTTTATTAGAAGTTAACTGCTGAAATTGCGTATAATAATGAATAGATTCATCACCCACTTAAGTGAGACCTTATAGGGATATACTGCTTACTCGCCTACGCGAATCATACAGGCTTGTTCTCAGGTCCGTCAGTAAAAGGACGCTTTAGCGCTGAACTTACTTGATATGAGGCCTTTACCTTTCTAAGAGCGTCTGATTGAACAAAAGTTCTTGCAGAACCTGACTAATTCTTTCTCGCAACCCAGTAAGCTACGCCCGTAGAAAAAGCTAGTACTCTCGGGAAGCTTGAGCCTCCCGGTCTTTTTCCTTGCTAGTCCATTTACCGTGAGAGTGAAGACAAGCTCCTTGAAAGCCAACTAGAGATGGTAGGTTCCCAGGGTACGTTATAAAGGACAAAGACCCATACTCGTATATTATTCTTTAATAGTTTAACCCTGTCTTAAGTTTTCCCAGTCCTTACAAAGTAAGCCCTTTTGTCAGCCATTCCTATTTTTCTTTTCTTTATCTCTATCCACGATATTCTTTCTTTTCCTCGTTAGACTCAATTACGCCTACTCGCCTTACGGTGAAGCTTTCTTTCTATTCCAAAGTCAAGTCCTCTTCGTACCACTCTCTCTTTCATAGTAATGAACGTCCATTTGATAACATATCAATACCTGGTGATGGAAGTAGAACTCTGTTTAAGTCTGTTGTTGGTCTTATTGGTTATGGATATCCATCCTTCCATGCACGTAAGGAAGCGCTTTGAGGCCCTTCTTCCTTTGTTAGTATGATCGTTCGAGTGACCCTAGTTTCATTCGGTCCCTCTTCTCTCCGCGCATGAACGTGTTGGTAGGTGGGCTTCCTTAGCAGGGTTCGCTATCGCTCTGCCATTTCCCCTCTTTCTTTATATGTTCGTGTGCCATTAAGTTCTATGGCCCACTCTCTTCGCCTTACCTTCTATAGTTTTCCGCCTAACTCAAAGCAGTGCCGCCTAAACCAAAGCCGAGATCTTTCCTCAATAGGGCCTAACGAACAGGTCTTTTTGAGCGCTACTTTCAGATGGAGTTTGCGAATCAGATTCATCGATTCGGTCACCTTCGATACTAGCAGATTAACAGGTATACCTTTTGGGCAAGAGGCTCCGGGTCGGAAGGATATTCAATACACGGCTCATAGGCTGAAGTTGCTTACAGAGAACCCGCCTTGAAGTCATTTTAGGTATCAGACATAAGATGCGATTGTAAACGTGAGTTTTTCTTCATAAGTTTTTGTCTGCTTGACTTCCTTTTAAGGGGTACTACCCTACGAATAGAATCTATTCACTAGCTAGAATTGAGATAGCTACTTTTGTTTTGCATTTCAGGTATATAAATACGGATACACCAATGTGCGAGTACCCAATGCCTGTGTCCGATCTGTTGACCGCCCCTTACGAGAATAACTCTTTCGGTGTGGCAGCACTTTCAATTGCGTATAATGAGACCTAAAAGACGAGAAAACGTTAAACCGACACTGACTCCACCTCGGGGAGATCCATATACGCTCGTGGTCCATTAAGTAGTATGGACCACTTCCCTACCGTACCCGACCTACCTTCCTCTTCGTCGACAGGATATTAGCGCCCTTGTTTATCCCCTTCGGTTATCCCCAGTCCGTCTTCGTGAGTCTGAGCGCTATTGACGGCTAATATCATCATTTGCATTTGCAGGCCAAATTCCTACATCGAATCCGTAGTTTATTGTAACCCCTGGGTAATCCTTATCTCAAGCTGTCTGAAACCTGTTTTTATTAGGTTTTTTCTGAAACCGAAGAAAGAGTCAAAGTAATTTCCTTCACACAAGGCTCTACCTAAAGTAAAGACATGCCACGGCTAACTCAATCTTACTTGCTTTCCTAAAGCCTATTGACCTTGAGCCTGCCAATCATCAGCTCTGGCTCTTCAAGACCACCGGCAAGACCTTACATACATCATATAAGGAATCTTATAAGATCCACCCAACCCGAAACAAAGCTCGACATAAATAAGTCGGCACCCACGGTCACTTGCCGCACTCAACTTTCCGAGTAGCTCGCCCTCGGATCGCTTCGAGAGATCCAAGCCGGGCATCGAAGGGCTCTAATGGAGTCGGACAGTATGGTCTCTGTGTCTCTCATCTTGAGTTGAGAAAATGCTAATCTCTTCGATGAGAAATTCCCTTATTTAAGTTGATCTTTTCGAAAGAGGATCTATTCAATACCTGTTGTTTGACCATGTATGGAGGCTGACGCCTGCCCAGTGCCGGAAGGTCAAGCTTTCTACCTGCTTCTGAGGTACCGGACATAAGAGCCCGTGGATGCCCAGGCAACTATGCAACTGTCCAACGATTTAGGGAAAGCGTCCTAGGAAGAATGAAAGATTTTCGAAGTGGTTCATCTTCTGCATTAATTAGTCTCTCGGATCATTCCGATCACCTAGAAATCTATAAGGTGAGATTCGATTTCCCTTATCCCCCTTACCCAAGAGTCCTTTCGTCTGGAGAATGCCTCGCCAAGTAGGAATCATAAGTAAGGTTTAGCTACTATCGAAAGAAGGAATAGGTTTATCTACCCGGTCGTGAGCCATTAAGTAGTATGACTCACTCCCTACTTTCTTTCCCATGCCTTTAAAGGAAAAGCTCTATCGCACTCTTTATTGCTCCGCAGGAAGAGCAATAACCGGTAGGCAGACTAGCTCCTAACTCCAACTAGGATAGGAAACGAAGAGAAAGCTACCCCTCGGTCGTGAGCCATACCTATGACTCACTCCCTCTGCCCTATTGGTCGAGTCACTTCCTTTCACTGACCTTGGCTGAAGCAAAGCAGTAGAAGCTCAATTAGAAACCGCAGCTAACTCCTCATCATGTCCAATCGGGGTTGTTGAAGAAGGATCGATCTCTTATGTTTCATTTGCTCTGGGGGTTGGAGTAGGGGCTAAACTTAAAGACTTGTAACCCATAATCGCCATTCCTCAGACAAGTAAACCTGGTCCGATGAAAAGGGAATCAAGTTCGTCGTGAGACTCTGATACCTTTCGATCATTTAATGCGGATTCTCTTACAGCAACTTTAGCCTCTGAGCCTATAGGTGATGCGCTTTCGCCCCCTTCGCCTTTCAGCTCACCTCTAAAGACCCTGAGGCAGTAAGCGTCGGAAAGGGAAGAATGCTCACCTGCGCTTCATTACGGGGCATGCTAATTCGAACCCGAGGGCAGTCAATCCGATGACCCAAGAAAAGAAATAAGAACTCAAAGTGCTTATGGATGAGGTACTATTTCAGCTACCTTTCTTTATGTGGAGGTAGCACGTTCCCCCTTACTAAAATTTCACTTCCTTGGCTTTCAAGCAAGATAAGGAATGTCGCCCGAGATAGTAACTCATGGGCTCTTGGACCGCGAACCTATTCAACCTGAGAGCTAGAAAAGTCTAACTCGGGATTCGATGTTTATGGTTTAGGACCTGGGGTTTTCTTAAGGATCTGCCTCTGCCTTTTCCTTTGCTATCTCCTTTTCTGATAGGTTTTCAGAATAGAATGGCTTGTTAGCAATAGTAGAAAGGATAACTAAGCGAAACTTCTTATAAAGCGCGAAGAAAAGATCACTGACGAGCCAATCTCTTAATCTACGCTAATGAATCTCAAAAATCCCCTCTATCGGTTCAGCTTCATTCGGCATCTTCTACGAGAGGCCGGCCTAGACACCAGCACCGGTTAGGTATCATATGCGAACCGGACCACTATGCCGCCAATCAATCTCCAGGTAGTGTGGGGGAGCTGACCCCAAGCAAGAGTGGCACAAGAGATAGGGGCGAGCTAGAGGCCCCCTACTAATGGTTGGTTCGGATACGGGCAGGGAGTGTGCCCATTAATGGGACACACACGATAAAAGAATAGTCCGGTAGGGAGGTAAGCTCGAGTGCCCCTAGATGAATACGGGAACTCGAACGAGACTACCAAATTGAAGTTCTTTCCTGAACGAAAGGTTGCCTAGAAACTTGAATCTACAATGGCATCAGATGAAGGAAATACTGACTTCTTTCTCTCTGGAAATGCATGGAGCAAACTATGTATGCTTAGCCCATGGGAAATAGAATAGGTAGAGCCATCAAAGAAAACTCCCCCGTCGGACTCAGCGACTTACTCTTAGGCTCTTCAAGACCTAGGAGCAGTACCAATTACCTCTAGCTCGAACTCAAAGGCGGATTATCTTTCTCTTACGGTTCTTTGCTTCGGGCTTTTCCTTTTTGGTTTTTCTAACTTGTCCTGCTTCCTTTTACGGTGCAGATGAAGATGGAGGGGAAGATGAATTCGGGATGTTATAAGCTACGCGGTACGAAAGATCACTTCGCTCGATAATCTCCTCCTTCTCTTGGTCCTGTCAATCATGCTTGCTATCTACCGGACTGGGGATCCGAAGGGGGGCTGGAAGCATAGAGCGGTAGAGTGGAAATTCCAAATTGATTACTTTTCGTTTACCCGTCTTTTTAGCTGACTTTTTATTGATGCTTAATGGGTAACTAATCTTATCAGCTACCCTTTTTTCGCACCCGTCTATCTAAGGATGTATCCCTTTGGATGTATCCCTTTGGATGTATCCCTTTTTTCTCTCTTTTGAAGCAAGTCCTCTACCAGTAGGGTTGGATTCTTCCTTTCTAGCAACTCTATTGTTTCTAAGGGTGGACCTTTATGGTATTCCCGTTCGTGCTAAACAGAAAAAAAGTGCCTATTCGCAGACCAGACTAGAACGGAAGGTCAGTAGAAAGGCTAGCAGGCGAATTCGCTCGACGCTCATAGGAAGTACCTCTATCTCAATAGACTATACCAGAAGGAGAGGAGTACGAATAATCACTATTACTTGAGCAACTAACTCTCTCGATCCTGCTACTATTATTCTAAGGGGTTTAAGAAGCACTGAACTTCTAGTCGAACTAGCTGATACGTTTAACCTTTTACCGCGATTAGGGGGTTATCTGGGGACGAAGTAGATGAGCCGCTAGGCGAAGGGGACGAAAGAGAGGTGAAAGCTACATCGTAAAGTGAGGATTTCCCGAATTGCATATAATGAAACATCTAGAATCCTACTCTGAAAGTGGAATCACTGGGGCATCACTGCAACTCCACCTCGATTTGAGTTCTCAATAGAGGGGAATTACTAAATGCAATAAGATCCCGTGCTATCTGAGATCTAGGCACAAGCTCCCATCTCTACTAACGAAGCTCCAGGCTACTCATCGGCTTGACGTTGAGACTGAATTTTCGCGCTTTTCAAAGGAATCTTTTTTTGTCTATGTGTAGTAGTAGCTTCCTTTAATAAGGGGGCTTTATTAAGACATGCAACTTGAAGAAGAAATAGTTTCTCTCTTCTATCTATGATCAACGACTTACATATAAATACTCTGTGCGACGAACAAAGTAGGAGCTGAGATGAGCAGACGTTACATCTAATATCGGAAGTAGATCCTCAAGTAGTCGGCGAAGCTCTTTGAGTGCTCCAGTGACCTCGGACAAGTGAACGTTTTATCGTCTTTTTTGGACATGATTGAATTTCCGTTACTAAATCGAATTATTAATCGTTTACTTTCTATCTCATATAGCGAAAAAAGAGACTTTCTTTGCCGAACAGTAAGGTGTAGAGAAATAGATGAGCAAATAGCATGCAAGAACATCGAAGGGGACGAATTCTTCTTCCCCGACTGACTAAAAGACCAGAAGCTCTATCGGAAAGACTTATCCAACCCCAAAACTAGATAATCTCTATCTGACTGAATATGAGATGTAAGGCTAGGCTACACAGGAAGGGAAGGAGTACCTATTAGCTATAGAGAAAGGACTAGCTGACGTACCTCTTCCATATACGTATTTTAATCGCAACCCGAGATCGACTCATTAATAAAAGGAAGTCAAGTCAACAGGAAATCCTAAAACTCAAGTACTCCCGAGAGTAAGTCCTATTGTTTACCCATTTCCAATAAAAAAGTAGAGTGAATTACCGGAACCACCGATTGAATCCCCTTTTCCCTTTTCCCTGTGAAATGAATGAATTGACTTTCTCTCACTCCACTGCTTAGTTAATCGATCGGGCTTAGCTTAGGGCCCTTCCTTATCCCACAACTCCGAGTGAATAACCCTTCTGAGCAATATGGGCATTATCAGCTTCTCGAACAGGTGATTCCCCGAGGTCCGCTTATCAAGCTATCCCAATCACAAATCCCTTTTTATAAGTAAATAGGCTCATTGAGACCTCCCAATAGGTGAACCAAGAGAGGATTCTCGTGCTCGTGATTGCTTATATTACGACTTTTAGTGTTGACCGGGGAAACGTTTTCCGCTTTGTCTTTTTTGGTTTTTCCTTGCTCTATTCTATGAGATGATTTTCCAATTAGGTCATTGAGCGGTTATTCTAATGATGCTATTGATGGTTGTCTGGGCATAGCCGATATCGCGACTCCACCCCCTGGGCTAGTCTGATTATAGTGGTGCTGGCCCTGAAGGTCGTCTTTCTTTCCAGACGCCATACGCTTTCTTTGCCTAAAAGCCTTTTTTCAGAGAAGGAGAAGAGCAGTTATCTATGTAATTACGGTCTTTTGTCGGCCGTTGTTCCGGTCGAGCACTCTCTTTTCTTTGTCTAATTCCGTCTTACCAGATTATGGAGGGCTTATGTAGGAGAATTGGGAATGGCCAAACTAACAAGTTTTGGACTGACACATGGTTGGAAAAAACAATTGCAGACAATATCACTCTACCGTCGGCATTGGTTGATCAGGATGCTATGGTTTTCCAATTTATTTTGGGTGGTGCTTGGGATTCAAATTCTCTATTTGCCCAGGTGCCTGCAGATATTGCGCTGAAAATTATTGGAATTCCTCTACCTATGTTGGCTGATGTGGAGGATAAATGGATTTGGAAGTACACTTCAAATGCCCAATTTACTTAGAAATCCGCTTACTATGCATTGCTACAAGATGAAGCTAGTGGAAATGATGAGCAATGGAGTTTGCTTTGGAAGTTACCATGTCCTTCGAGATGGTTACATTTTCTTTGGCTGGCAAGACAGGAGCGCTTATTTACTAATAGTCTCCGTTTCAAATGGGGTCTATGTGATCAAGGAAGATGTACTCTATGTGTGGTGGAAGACGAATCTTGCCTACATGTACTTGGGGACTGTTCCCATGCGAAACTTATTTTGGATAAAGTGCTGCCACAACAAGGGTTGGACTTTTTCGACCAGACATTGAGTGAATGGTTAGTATAGAAGAATTCGCTAAATCGCCTAGAGGTGAAAGCTTCATTCTTCCTGTTCTACGCGTAGCTACTTTCTTTGCTCAGCTTAGATCCTTTGCTATTCCAAAGTCAAGTCCTGATGGCGCATCTCAAGGAAATCCTGGCATCTCAGAGGGATCTGATTCTTTTCTTGTTGAGATATACATCAGCTCTGAGAAGTGCTTTCTTTTCTTTCTATACGAGATTAAATCTTTGTTTCCCAGTTTCATGATTCCTTGCCCTTAGCGCACAGGTTTAGTTCAAAGGCTAGGCTATCCGAGAAGGCTGGACTAGACAAAGAAGGGGATTAGCTCGTTCGTAGCTAATTTGCTTTCTGGCTCAAGTTCTGGCAAAAGGTAATGGGAAAAGACTGGCTAGCTGCACAAGAATACCGTATCAGTTGGTCCTCTTCTTTCTCGTGCTAAAGAATTGGATTTTGCTTACATGCTTTCTGTTTTATGTCCTTTTGCTTACTTTCCTAGAGGTGCTCCCATAGGCGAACTGCTTGAAAGAGCTTCCCTTCCTATTTATTTCTTGGTAATGAGGAGATTTGGTTTATTCCCCTTCGGTTACTCAACTCAAGCAGATGAGAGGTCTTGTTAGAGCCTCTGATTCAACACGACTTGGGAGAAAGGACTCTTTTCGAGAAGTTAATAGAAGTCGACTACAAGGGCCATTGTCTTCGATCAGAGCCCGCGCTGGACCAACTGATCCAAGGACCTAAGTGCTGCTACCGATAGGTTTTGCTCTTGACTTAAAGCTGATTTTAATTGTGTCTGATTTGATAATCAATTTATAGTCTTAAGAACTCCGACCGAAGGGAGACAATAGAACTACGACCGAAGGGAGACAATGGCTGTTTGATGAGCCTGCGTAGTATTAGGTAGTTGGTCAAAGATCAGTTTACTGTCCTTAGTTTCCGCTTCTAAAGATGAAGTGATCACCTGGAAGTCCAAGGGTGTCATCGTCATCTTGCAGTACCTAAAGACGCCTGACTAAGATACCCGGTAGGTTGTTCGAGTTAATAACGAGTCTCTATTCCCTGCATCGCTAAGCTGTCCAGGTCATTCTAAAATATGTGGCTCTGCAAGACTTTCTCTTTAACGAGCAGACTATTGGGATCCGATCCTGATTTCTACCCGAAAAGAAAATAGGATTGTCTACGGAACCTGAGAGTTCAAATGAAAATGCTTAAGCCAGAGTTGAGTAGCCTAATCCCGGGTTTCTTTTCAACTCCTTATATTCCGAAGTTGATGATTTCGAATGAGATTTCTAACCGGAAATTGACTTTCAGATAGCTGACTCTTACCCTAACCCGGAGGTAGGAGTACCTAACCCCCATAGCTAAAGGACTAGCTCTTACCTGCCTTGAATTTTCCAAGTATTCCGATATATATGATATTGATCCCAAAGAAAGAAAGACAACAGATAGAACAAGAGCGAAAGAAGATTGCTATTCAGTAGAAACCCGGGGCAAAGGAAGCACCTCTCTCTACTCGGTGAATTCGAGATTGAGTTGAGAACTTTAACCCGTTCAAATAGAATAGGCAGCGAGTCATAAAGGGCGAGTGAAGGTCTTACGCTATCAATTAAGTCATGTGAATAGGTTTCTGGATCTGCATCAAGATTATCAGTGTGCATGTAAGTAAAACTCCATAGTAGGTCCGTTGGGTATGTAGTCAATCGTTAAAGTTCTCTTTTCCCGTCTTTCTCAGCTCGAACTAGCAAATCCTGGTCCCTTAACGAACAACTAAATATCCGAGCTGCGGACTCAGCCATATATATACGCAACTTAGAGAAGAGAAATTGAAAATGCAGATGGTGAAGATGGTCCTGGATACCAGATAGGGTATACTGTTTCGTTTCCTACCTTTTCTTTTCCCCTTGCTTACTTTTTTCAACTTCTTAAGCTTGGCAGACTAGCTCCTAACTTGAAAGATAGAGCGATGAGCTTACTTAAATTGAGCTCTATCCTCAGTAATTACTTAAAGATAACCTTGCACCAGAACGAGGTTGACTTAGACGAAACCTTCGGGATAGCTGTTTTCCTTTCTCCCGTAAGTAAGTTCGTGGGTAAACCATATAACCCTGTAGTAGTAGTAGCCAGCTAATCCCTCTATCAGTCTAACCCTGCAAGCAAGGAAACTAGCTAAGCAAGTAATTCCAGGTCAGAGGAAGGAAAGAAGAAGAATTGAATAAAGTAAGGAGGTCCCGGGACTAGTGCTATAGTAAACCGCCACAGGTACTAGGAGTAAGTCAGAAAGTAGTATTTATTAAGCAGTAAGCCCTAGAGCTCGAGATTGTAAGTTTCAGGTGCTAGTTTTGCAGCAAGAGCTAGTCATTCCCCAGCGCTGTAGTTGCTTTAAAGGGGTAGAAAGAGGAAGTGCGAGGCGAGATGAGAACCAGCTAATCAACTAATCCCCTGTATCCTGCCTTGTAGGGAAAATTCTGCCCTATAATCCATGGTTGACCAGTATACGCTCTACTAGCCTGTAAGCCATTGACTTTGCCTACCCTCAGTCCCCTTTTCGATGCAGACATTCGACCAGACTGTCTTCCCGTTGAAATTCCCCTGGTTTTTTTTATAAAGTAAGGAGGATAAGAAGGTGATAACCCGCTAGCAAGTCAGGTTATAGAGTTGGGATAGGATAAGTAGAGGAGTAAGGAAGGGGTGCAGGTAAGAAGGAGAGGTAAGAGCGCTTTCCCCTCGGTTATAGGAATAGAATTCGGTTATGGAGCGCTTACCGTTCTCGCTTTAGTTTTCCTCGATTCAAAAATCAATCTTCTTTTCGGTCTGCTTCATTCCCTTACTAATAAAAAAAGAAATTCTTCGACCTTCCCTTTTCCATAAAACCTAATCTTACCTTTTATCATTTATCTAACCAGTTATAATAAGCTAACCCTAACTATTCTGTCCTTTTAAAACTCAGTCATACAGGATCTCGTCACTTTAAGCGGGTTACACCAAGTCTCGAAGTCACAATGACTATCCATTAGAATTGTGGCTTGGCAGAGTGAGTTCATTCGCTTTGGTCTTATCTGGAAGATCTATGATTTGTTAGCAATTGGGCAAGGCTAATCGGTGGAATATAATCAATCGCGTTCTGTATCGGTCAATCGCTTCTGTGAATGAATTTATCACGGATGCCATTACATTAGCTTAGTTGCTTGTTTGCGATTCCTTGTTTGAATCAAAGTCTTTCTCGTAGAGCATTTTTTTGAAGGCCTCTTCAAATTCCTTGATGTAGGGTCAAGGGGATAAGAGAAGTAAGTTTTGAAAGTGTATAAGTGATCATCCCTTTTTTATTAGTCAGCTAATGAAACCAACCTTGGAGTTCCAGCTGTATGTAAGTGAAGTTCAAAATATCTCTTCCTTTCGGTAAGTTTAGTACTCGAGGTCTTGGAGAGCCTTTACCTTACGACTAGCGTCTTTCTGTATCGGCTTTATCTATCGAGCGGGCTTCTTCGTTGAGTAGACGTCTCGAGGGTCATAAAAAATCCGTTTTAGTAAAAACTACTGCTTTTGGCTTTCTCTTGCGGTTGTGTAAGTCGGAACTCCAAGCTTTCGAGTCTACATCACGCTCTGTAGGATTTGAACCTACGACATCGGGTTTTGGAGACCCACGTTCTACCGAACTGAACTAAGAGCGCTTTCTTATCACAGTAGATAGGATTGTAAAGAAAAGGATTCTTTTTGTACCTTCACTACATCTTGCATGCATTTAGTATCATTAAATTAAAGATTTTGCATGTAAAATTTGACTCGATCTTAATGGATCCTTCGTTACTGCCCAGAAGAGAAGGTAGGGATGACAAGATTGGAACCCGTGACATTTTCTATCCAAAACAAAGACGCTACCAAGCGGCGCCACATCCCTTTCAATTGGTCTACGGTGTCATTGTAGAGAATCTCTGCCCTGTTTTCCACATCGTTATTTCCTACATCGATATCCAATTTCTCTTTCCATTTCTTCTTTTTTTTTCTTTTTATTGATTTATATACTCAATATCATCCCGCCGCTCCTACCAACGCTTACTTACTTATGAGCAAAGCTTACTTACTTATGAGAAAAAAGGGTTAAAAAAAATCAGCCCTTTGAATAAGCGAGGCTTTCCCGATAGAAATAGTTGCATGCGGGGGGATCCCAATTCCGTCTATCCGGTTAAACAAGCCCTGCCGCCAGCTTCCACCCAGACAAAAAACATGAGCGCCTAGCGCGAAAGGTTGCTTTACTAAATAATATAAGGCGCGTTATCGCTTTAGTTTTCAATAAGGGGCGGGAAGAAGCGAAGCGAGCCTAGAGTAGCAGCCTATTACGTTTTTCAGGCCCCTTTACTTTCTATTCTATTAGTAACTAGCGCCCCTATAGAGTAAGGGTCTTCTGCTATCAATGAAAGCGAAAGAAAGACAAAAATCCAGTGCGTTTTGTATAGATAGAGACTTCTAGCTTGATTCTTTAGTCATTCCATACTTGGGAAGAATTGCAGGAAATCGTTCGATTCTTCCTATTTCTCAATGATATCCGACGATCAAGACAATTCCCGTGAAACTTTTTCATTTCATAGAAATTCATTCTTTTTCTTATTCTCTCTGACGTAGAAAAAGTGAGAACCATTCGACCGAGGTCGAGATCTAAGCCGGTCTATAGCACAGGTGCTGCAGTGAAAGATTCCGCCGTAGCTAGATGCCTTGAAGAAAGAGCAAAAAGACTCACTTTCTTTCCATGGCTCCAGTAAAAAGGGTCCTTCCCTTTCCCTTTGAAGAAAGCCCTGATCTACGACCACCCTTTGCCATTCTTTTTCCAATGAGGAGTCCGACCGACGAACCGTGTGAGCATCCCGGGAAAGATTTATGGCTTCAGCTGCGGCTAATCGAACTACCTATTCTATATCTTCTTGAGAAGTGAATATGAGAGAAAAAGCTTTCACATAGTGGGAGGCTGGCCTTCTATCTTCCCAATTCTACCAATGAGACCTCTTTCACTCACTTAGTGGACGACCCAGAGGACGTGAATAAAGCCCCCTTTTGCCTCATCCCGATCTCCCTGAAAAGAGGGTGAAGTATTTTATCCGCTACCTCCTATTTCTGGGGTGGAGTCGAAGCTATGGCACCAGAGAGTCAAAGGGATTCCTTCCCGAACCACTCGTGTAGTCTTCTTCCTGCCTCCCAGTTAGACCCTATCTCGCTTTCCAAGTCTCATTTGAATGAGGCGCCGCCGCTACTAAATGCAACTCTCATTTCAACATTCTTTCTTCTCTATTTTCCCTTCCTTTTTTATCTGCCTAGATAACCTCTCTTTCCCTACAAGACACTAGAAGGTCGACCCCACTTTACACACTATGTTGACTTGACTCCTGAGCCCAGCCATTCCCCGACACTCTTTCACACAGCAGCAAGGGCTTTGTTATAAGAAGCAGCACCACTCTCTTGTCCACTTCGATAGCTTTCATCAGTCTCTTTCATACATCGTTCCGGGGTTGGATACCCCCTCTCTTTCTGGCGGGCCTTCTTTCCTCTCTTTCCTTGTGCTTCTGAGATCGCTAGCAAGTTGCCATTGACTGATTCACCAAGCCAAGCATTGGAGCAAGCGAGGAAGACCGCTTTTTACACCTCGATTCGGGATGTCGGAACACCAACCCGCTCATCTCCCTAAAGATCCTCCACTTCCCCTTTCGGATCCGAGGTACCCTTCTTAGGAACTACTACTTCTTTGTAAGAATAGCTAGATCCAGTTGCAGTGCGACTAACTCACTTCATCATCTTGATACCTTACTCTTAAGCTATTTCGATGTGTCGGTGGGTAAGGAAGAACTATTGGGATAGAGTTTCTTGTTCAAGTGATCCGGAAAGGGTTTACTACCATTTTTTCTCTCTTTCTAGCGCGCTAAGTGAAGAAGCAGATCGAAAACGTGAAGAAGCAGATTGAAAACGTGAAGAAGCAGATCGAAACCAACCAAAAAGGTAGCAGAAAGACTTCCATGAGTCCTTTCACGAGATAAATAATCAAAATGTCTGGGCTTTGATGAAAGAGCGAGATTAGCTCCATTAGTCCCATTCTCGTATTTGATCTTCCACTCGTGTACCAAACAAATCATAATTGAAAGACGAAGCGATCGATCAGTTGAGATAGAGGAGAGAAGACAGGGAACTCGATCGATGAGGCAACCCCCGATTCCACTACTGATTGATCAATCCCAGGAACTGACTTGAAAGTCAAGCGGAACCCTTTTTTAAAATAACTTTCGTTGCTAAAGCCCTTTCTTTTCACTGAAACCGTAGTGAAAGCGATGCGTTCTGTAAGTTTGGTATCTGTGACAAGGTAATGTAATTGTTCTCGAATCAGCAGTTTTCGCAATTGAAGAAGAGGGGGAAGGTTTGACAAAATTAAATCAATAGCAAAAGGAAGAAGGATTCATCCCAGAAGGAGACCTTTTATGCCCCCCTTCGGCTTCGGCTTTCAGAGTTATGAACTAAGCGGACTTTGCATTGGCAGCTGATCTTCTTCCGATCCTCACTCGGGATTACTCCGGATGGATGTCAATCAGTCCCCTCGCTTTCCTGAAACTATTTCATTTCATATCCTACTGCTTGCCTTAGCCTTAGTATGAATCGCATTGAGCTAGAACTCGGTAGCGAGCCTGCCTTGAAAACAGACTGAATGCCAGCTGGGAGTTCTGATTGATTAGCGAGTATAGTCTGTGTTAAAGAGTCTCTTCCCTCTTATTTCTTTGCTTTGAATAGCTATCTTTCTTTCGTACCTATAGAGAGAAGAGGGTTCTCGGAACCTCTTACTCCCCTTAAGTAAGAAAATATCCTGGTGAGAACTGAAATCCTGTTGAAGCAAATGCCTGTGCTCCTCTTTCTTTCGAGTTCACCTCTAATCTAAGAACTGAGGTTAGGGCTTTCTTTAACTCTTTGATTAAAGGAGGGCAGCGATGAAAGTTATCTGGGCTTCCTCTAGTCTTAGAAAAACAAAATGTAGAACTATGGTACAGCTACCAGCCAAAGCAAATCATTTAATTCGACTATCCTTCCCGCCTTAAGAAAGAAAGCGTGACTCTAACTCGGAGACTCTTTTTTTACCTTCTATGGTATCGGTATGCCTTCGATGATTACTGCTTTAACGCTAAAGCCCTTCTCTTCGGCAAGTTAGGAAGCGACGAACTCTTACCTCACCCGAGGGCGAGCGAGTGCACTACATTGAGTAGGAATTCGGAATAGAATCAGCTCTTTCCGCTTTTCATTCCTCATGCACTGAGAAGTAGCATCTCATGCCTCATGCCAGCCTTCAGTTCCTATTGAAGATATTCTATTCAAAAGAAATTGATAGAGTCAGATTCATATGGAGTCTATCCCACTACTTTCAGTCCCACGGATGATGATTAAATTCAATTCATCTGCACACCGCTTATTCAACAACGGCTATTTCAACAACGGGTCTTCATCCATGAGCTCACACTACCACTAGCACCGGTTATTCCACATAACCAGGAAGGGAATCAGGTAAGGCAGATTCTAGAAAAGCGGTTGATTCAAGACTCTTCTTTCTGTGCTCGTGGCTATCTTTACTAGAATGAATGTGCAGTTCAGTTCTGAGCCTTTAGGGCTCAAAGACTAGCAGTTTTTTCAATAGCAGCAGTTAGTAATTCAATTGCAAACAGAACACCAGATACGAGAACAATAAGAATTCATACTCCAAACTAACAGCTCATTCCCCTACTTACTTTCAATAGCGGACCTTTCTAGTTGAAGAATCTGAGGAAGCGACGAGTGTCCTTCTTTACTCAGTAGCGAATAAAAGGTTCTCGAAATATCGTATATAAATGGAATTGAATTGAAGTTCTGTTCATCTAGGAATCTATATCTAGTCTCAGTTTCTTAGTGATCCGAAAACCCTTTCGCCCACAGTGCTATTACGATGGCAGGTCAACGAAGGGGGCAGAGTAAGATCAATAGGGCTGTTGCAATCTCATTCAATTCTCTATCGAATGGTCAGCATAACTTAGATCAGGGTAAAATAAATTCCCTAACAGAGTGAAAACGATTCATATGTTATAAGCGATTCAAAGGCTTTTCTTTATGGGGAACCGAGAGAGTGGAAGGACTCTTGGGTTGTGGGGCGGCGTTAAATCGAAGCGAATAAGATTTTGTAAGTCGAAGAGGACGAATACCGCTTCTCCTTGGCTTGATTAGTAGCACGGAACTATCCAACCCCGTAACAAGCCTGGTTTTTTAGAGCGGAGACGCGCTAGTCGCTCCATGAAAGTCTGCAAAAAAAGGGTGATGAGTGATGATTCGGTAAAGTCAAATGGCACTTACCGCTCAATCATAAAATGAAATAAGATCGATCAATCCATAGTGAATCGTAACTTTTCGATCTGTTTATAGGGGGTAAGGACTCGTCAAGAGACGTAGCTAATGATCTTTGATCACCGTCACGAGATTTTTCATATATATCAATCTCTTCCAGCTATAGATTATAATCTTCCTTTGTTAGCCAAGGTGGGATGGAATTTACATACCCGCAAGAACACTTTGTGGTGCAAAATTATGCAGAATAAATATTTTTCAAATGAGACTGATTTCCCGCAGGCTAAAGGGCATGGTCTTTGTTCTCCTACGGAGGTATTTTTCGTACTCAGCCGATCCTTCGAAATGGACTGAAATGGTCGATTGGCGATGGGTCTGGTCTTCGTTTTTGGAGTGATTGGTGGGTCGGTGAAGAACCCACTCATTAATTATTCTTGGGATAATTCTATACATGTTGTGGATGAAGCTACTACTGTTAGTAGTCTTTTGAATGCTGAGGGTGTTTGGGATTTGTCTGCGGTGTAACAAGATCGCTGATATTATTGTAAGGATATGATGGGATATTCCTACTCCTGTAGCCGCGTTTGACGGTGATAATAGTTACTGGGGAAGAAGTCCTCATGGGGGTTTTACGGTTTGGTCGGCCGGCCTATAAACTCCTATCCTAGTTAAGGAGGAGGAACGTGTACCTTTGCTAGATTTGGATTGGATATGGAAGCTGCAATGTCCTGAACGAGTTCTTTTCTTCTTGTGTATTCTGTGCCAAAACAAATTGAATACGAACGAGATTCGTAGAAGAAAAGGTATGACTTCGGACCCAAGCTGTACTGCCTGTCATGATCATTTGGAGTCGGTGGAGCATATTCTCAGGCGATCCCCGTATGCTTTGCTGTCTTGTAGGAAATTGGGTAGGCTTGTCAAACCACGTGATCTTTTTCACTGTCCATTTGAGGTATGGTTGCGCTCTAATTTGATTAGAAAGCAGCCGTTAATCGATGGTATCCGTTGCGGTTCTGTCTTTCTTTCTATGCTAAGGAGCCTAGGTGGATTCGATGGATCGCTACCCCGGAAGGTGTCTTGCTCTTGAATACTGATGGTGCTGTGAAGGGTTCCTCGTCAGCTGCGGCTGCTGGTGGACTGCTACGGTATAATAGAGGTTTAAGGGTTAAGGGCTTCCTCTTGAATATTTTTAGTACCTGCAGTATCATGGCGGAGCTATGGGGTGTGAGGGAGGGACTCTTGCTAGCTAGTAGCATTGGGATTCAGGAGATTATCTTGATTCAGGAGATTATCTTTTAGGTTGATGCTTTGTTAGTAATGACCTTTCTTAAGTTGGCTGGTAGTTTGAGGGGACATCCTTGTGCAGCTTTGGTGTCTGAGCTGTATAATATAATTAAGATGATTTTAAAAAGTCTGCGATTGAGAAGGTGAGCTCTTTCTTCATGTCGGCGAATCGTCTGCTTCTGCTTTCGTGTCCGGGGCTAAAGTCAGTCTATAGAAATCTCCTATCTTCACCCAAGGCTTCTAGTGGTAATACACGGGGTAGTAAGCAGCATTTTGGGTATTAACGAATGATCTTGGTAAGTATCTAGGGGTGCCGTTAGTGCATGGTAAGGTGAGAGGGGCGAAGTACCATGAACTAGTTTCTAAAGTAAGTACTCGACTAAGTGGGTGGAAGTCGAAAGCCCTTGATTTGTCGGGTCGTGCAAGATTGGTAAGTTCGCTTACTTCTTCTATATTGACTTATACGATGCTGACATCAAAGTTACCAGCTAGTTTCCGTAATAGTATTGATAAGATTAATCGAAGATTTGGGGTTCAGAAGCAAAAAGGGGTATCCCTCTTGTCAGTTGGAGAGAGGTGTGTACACGCCTGGGACTTAGGAGGATGGAACTAGACAATAGAGCTCTTATTCAGAAAAGAGCGTGGAGATTCATCAACGAACCAAAGAGCTTATGGGTTCGGTGCTTAACGGCCAAATACCAGGTTCAAGGGGACTTCATAGATTATGTGTTGAATGGGCAAAGCAAGAAGATTCTGGGAAGACCGGTGGCTTGACCGTCCACTGTGCGAGTCTGTTGAGCCACAAACTCTCGCTTTAACTGTTAATGCAAAGGTGTGCTTCTGATGAGATAGCAGCGGATCCTTCCTTGTCCCTAGCTGAAGAGGGAAATCAGTACAGAAATGGGTACTACTTCCATCACCAATACGCCGCCACTGTAAGCCATCGCTCAAAACAGTAAAAGCATTAACTAAGCATTTCCAAGAGTAAGAGACATCCTTTCCTCTATAAGAGTCCCAGCACAACGTCAGTAAGGCATTATCAGGAAGCAACTATTTAGCTTTCAACAATCTCACCCAAAGACTATCCGCTTCCATGAGGACGCTCCCAACTTCTGAATCAAAGTCCAATTGTGCTTCTCTATGTTTCTAATGCCGAGTCCACCAAACTGTCTTGGTTTACATACCTCAGCCCAGTTAACTAGATGTAGGCCTTTCATTCCTTCGAAATAGGTAAATTTCACTTCTTTGGCTTAATCTTTACCGAACAGGGGTACTCCCAAGATTAGATACCGAACCCTTCCCTATCACATAGGACTTTTCTATTGGGCAAGACCCGGAAGATGAATAGGGCTTTCTTGGAATCGGTTCTTGAAGAGATAGTCTTTTACCCAAGGTAAGGCTGATTAGCTTGCTTGCTCTTACTGGATCGGGTTATTCCTAATTTTCCCATTCCCTTTTTCCTGAACTCGCTTTCGGGTGCGGGCAATGTATTCATTTCAGTTTTTCATGCGAAAGCTCTGCGGTTGAGGTTCCTGCTCCAGAAGAATAGGTAAATTGTCCTTTGCTTGATTGTCTTTGATGCCCTCTGAAGTTATTGCCTCTAGTCCGGTGCCGCTCCTATCTCGTCAGCCAGCGTATGGGCTACCTGCCTACCGTAATCTTTCTTCAAAGAGTGGTTAATTGGTCGGCGTCTTGTAAAGGTATTATGGTGGACCCGTAGAGTAGCATGTTCAGCTCAAGTGTAAGATCCCCTAGAAAGAAAGAAGTTCTTGCTTCCGTACCGGCTTTTGAGGTTGTGCCCGTATTTCCATTTAGTCAATTAGTCATTGGTGTCTGAGCTGTCAATCGAAGAATACGAATTCTTCTTCCCCGCCCCGCCCGAGTAGAACTTTGGAAATCAATTCCATGTGTTAGCTAGATTGCTTTGCTCTCTTGATGCGAGATTCCGAGAATCGGATTTGCCTTTCAATAAACTACTCAAAATGTGATCTCTAAAATGTCAACTAGTCGAAGTCTAGCATTCGATACTAATCTTTTCACTACGCCTTTCCCCCTTCGCTTCGACTTACTAAATCTTATTCGTCTATCGGCGCACCCCCAGATAAACTTACTTTATGAGACTGTCCCTTGGCCCTACATTGAACTCTGACTCTATCCATTACTTTGAACTGGTAATGGGAACAACTCCTGCAAATGAAAAAGTTATTGTACGGTCAGAGCCAATAAAATGAATTGAATCCGCATCTCTTGACTCTTCCGCTAGTGAATCAAGGCTAACTATCGGGGTTGTTTCAGGATGTCTGCCTTTCCTTCCTTACCTTTCTTGTTGACTTGTTTTGTTGTCAAAGTTGTCTTTCCCTGGGCAAGACCTGGAAGTCTTATCCCTTGCATAAGTCGCTTTCTTTGGCTTCCTTTGAAGAAAGCTATGCTCTAAGCCGCCAACAAGCAGTACTCGGGGTGGACAGCGAACGAAGGGGACGATCAAGGGAATCTGTTAATGGTAATGATGAAGTTCAGTAAATGCTATTCTCTTTTACGAGATTTATTGGATTATGTCTCTTTTTACTCAATTCCTTAAGCAAAGGACGAGTACGAAGAAGCGTACGTATCAGAGGCTGATGAGAAGGTCTAACGAGCCTACTTCCCATAAATAGGAATAAACAACCTTATGCCTGCTCTTACCGTAGGGGTTAAAAGGAGCTATTCTTTCTAGTTACATGATCCAGACAAGAACCCCAAAAGAAACAATAGGAAACGGAAGCACATTGCCTATGATCGATCGGGAGCCATCCCATGACTCGGTCAAGTTTATAGAATCGGGTTTTCATCAATTGCGAGTGAAAATAAAAATGCTTATGTTGAGTACCCAGATTCATCAAGAGAGAAAGCCTTTTGTCCGGACTTGGGTTAAACAGTTGTTATAGCTGTTGAAGGTTTTCAAGAAAGAGGATTCTGCATGAGTTGCATTCCCATTGAAAACGGTCTCAGAGGCCTAACTTCCTAGATGCAAACCCTTGCTTAAGAGCCTAAGAGGTACGAGCTACAGGCACTTCCTATTTCTTCCTTGAGCTTACTAGTCCGAAGGGACTCTTTACATAGGGGTAATCCCTCATTCCCGAGTCATCAGATGAATCTTTTATTTTTCTAGCCTTTCTCGCAAGCAAGTAAGTAAAGTAAACCTCTGAACTCTCAGATTTACTCATGCATGATCCAATACTGAATTCCCGAACCGGGAGCTTTTACGAAGCAAGAAAAGAGGAAGTAGGGGAGTCTGACAAGGCAGTAACCCGATACCGTACCTAAACCTCAACCTACCCCATTAATTAAGGGAGAGATTCCACCCTACTGATGAAAAGCTAACCTATTTCTGGGAAGTATTTGATTGTGAGTCCAACTCTTTCATCCACAGAGTAAACCTAAACCGAAACCTCAAAAGGTTCGAAAGCTCTTTCTCGACTACATACTTCCTTGGCTTGGTTGGATTCGTACCCGACATACCTACCTGTTCCCTTGGAATTTGCGAATCAGATTCAGAGTTCTAATCTAATCACGCTTTTGAGAAAGGATTCGATTAAGCAATTGGTTATGCAACTCAACTCACTAGCTGTAGAAGGCTTCCTTCGTCCTGGCTTGAGAGGTTGTTGTTGGCCTGGTCTTCCTTGCTGGCAGAAAGAGACCAGCTAGTTACGTCACAGACAAGATTGTTCCTGCCTCCGCCATCGATGAATAACTCTACTCCCCCGATCACCGGTACGCATGGAGGTAAGACTTTCAAAGTGAGTTCAAAGTCAGTCTATCCCAAAGCAACCGAAAAGAAATCTCTAATCGAGTCTTGAAACTTGGATGAACGGGCTCGTGATTTATTATTTCTTTTCTTGTCACTTTACAGCTCAGTCTCGAAAACAGCTTTTCTTACATCAACCGCTGATACTATACATACGATAAATGTAACGAGGAGAAGAAAGCAGTTCTGCGTCCACCGATAATAGAGTCCGTGGATAATACCAGTCCCTACTACTAGGCTTGCTTAGCTACAAGGCCCTTAGCTGACCCTTTACTGAAGGCTAGCTGACGCCTCGCTTCTTCTTTGTTTATTGTTTCTGACGTGGGGCGAAAGCGCAGTTAGTAAGTAAAAGAGTGCTCGAGAATGGGGCATTAGCCTAGTTAATTTCCAAATCGTGAACTTAACGTTTTCCCCTATGGTTGCTTTTAAAAAAGCTAACTCTAAACCGCAACCCTAAAGCCAGCAAATCAGTGAATCGAGCTAAACAGTGAGTGGGCTATTGCGATAGGGAAGCAACCCCCTTCTTGCCCAAGAAAGAACCTTCTCCGCTGACGATTAACTCTTTCGACCTCTCGTACCCTTCGAGGATTATAATTATAGGCACCTAGACTTCAAGCAACAATGATTGAGTAGACTTCAAGCAACAATGAGCGAGTAGACTTCAAGCAACCTTGAGCGAGCTACTTGGTTTTCACGAAAGGTAAGGACTAGTATGAAACTTCGGAACCCTCAAACTCAGGATTCGATTAAACTACTTTAGCGTAAGTAGCCGTGTCAGAGCGTGTCCGGTTGTTTGTGGATGGGCTTTCATCTTAGGCTGGACTAGATCCGTCTCTAGGGCAGAAAGAATAAACAACGGATTCCATTTATGGTTCAACCGATGAGTAAGACTTTCAAAATGAGTTCAGAGATGGATTTATAAGAAATCCCGAGCTCATGCCTTATGACTATATGCTGATGTTGTGGCTCTTCCCTCAACTTGAGAAGTAATAGCAACCTATTTTTCTAGCCCGTGAGTTAGAATCAGAACCTATGGGGTTTGAGAATCTATTGGGGTTTGAGAATCTATTAAGCCCGAGCGAATGAGTCATTCATGGGTCTGGGTAAACTAATAAACCTATGCTCGTTAGCAAGTACCGGACCAAAAGGAAAATGCTTTCGCACCTTAACCCGCCGCTTCTAGCTCTCAAGATGAGAAGGTTGATGCAGCTTTCGAAGACTTTCTAACTTTGAATGTGAATCAATCAGTTCTTTCTTTCATTAAGTGAAACCTTTGATAGATAACATTGAATCAAATAGAAGAGGACTGACTCACTGATTTAATGAGATTTCGATGCTATATAGTCCAGATGGATTCGCTGAGCTATTCGCTGAACCAACTTCGCTATTTGGACGGGCATGACTTAATACCCTTCGCCAAGTGGTACTTCTACCTCTTCAGTGGTACTTCTACCTCTTCAAAAGATTAGAAATGCAGCTGCAGACTTTTTAAAATCATCTTAATTATATTATACAGCTAAGCTGGCCAATCTCGATCATAAAAGAAAAGGGCCTTCTCGACTTTGAACACAAGCATGGGGCTTATTCTATCTTTCAACAAGTGCTTTCTAAGCATCCTGCCTCGCTTCTTCTATACCTGCCTCTGCCTATGACCAATGGAACTGGCGTAAAGAGGGTCTCGCCACCTCTTCTACTAACATCACTTTCACCAGTGGGCTACTTCGGAATGCTTTCATCCGCTTCTCAAATTACCTTACCCTGATTGAGGAAGCGATTAGAGTCTCGCTTTCATACGGCGAGAGGCATTGAGGAAAGAAAGAAAATTCCAATGCTTAAGCCATTGTTGAGAACTTCATCTCCGAATCGAAAACAGTAAAGTAAGCAGGTTCTGCAAGACCTTCAACAGATTCTCAAGTTGATGAGAGATTTGTAGTTACTTGCTTTGGGCTTTCTTCTCCTTCTGTCTAATCCAATTGTCTAAAGTAGGGAAAGCAGGAAGTCTTTTACCTTTAATCAATCTGCTTGACTTTCTATCCCTATTCACTTAGGCTAATAAATGGTATTCCCTTAGACTGACAAGCTGAAAGACAAATGCGTATTCTCTTCGATTGACAGCTCAGCCACCAACTCTGAACTCACTTATCGTATTACCTTTTCCTCTATTCATTTCTTCTATGTTGAGAAATGCACATCAATATGAAAGCACATCCCCTTCGCTTCTTACTCAAGAGAAAAACCAGATTAAAGGTCTGGTGGAAGTTAGGTTCTTTCACCGATATACTTTGAGGACCATTCGGCATTAAGCTTAGGAAAAGTTAACACTAAATATTAAGCTTAGGAAAAGTTAACACTAAATCGCCAGAGTCCAAAAACCTATTACTTGCTGGAGCCGGTCATGTGGAGTGGAAGTTGTTCATAGGGGAACTCTCTCTTCTATTTATTCACTTTTCTCAAACAACTAATTAGTCTTTACCGAGGAGTTCAACCGATTCAAAGGGAATACTTGCAAGTGAAGAGACATAAGTGGGAAAGGGCTTTTCGGGAGATTCTAGTCTTTCTAACGCTCGATCTTTTTCTAAAGGAGAGAGCTCTTCCGGCTTACTCGAATGCTGAGGAAGGAGCGATTGGATATATGTTTTTCCAACTCTGCAGATGAAATGTAAGCTTTTGAGTTTGCTTTCTCAACAAATACCCCATACATTGATAGATAGTCGCTTTAGAAGCTGGGTTAACAAAGGGTAAATGGCCCAGTGACATCTGATAAGGAAGACTAGTCTTCCTTTTCTCAAGCAACTAACTTTTCTTTCGTCTTGTCATACGTTCAAAGCCCTTTCTTTTAAGAATGTATCTAGTTCTAGTAAGGGCGAGTAAGGGCGATTGGCGGCTCATCGTCTATCTCTCTCCTGGTATAGCTGCTCCCTCCGGGCGCTAGACTCTTTTCCCGAGTGAAAGCGATTGAAAGTCTGCCGTCAACATGATGTTCTCTCTTCTATTATTTGAAAGCGAAGTAGCGTTAGAAGAATACACCAAATGTGATAGGGAATCTCGATCTGCATCAATATTTGCTTCTGAACTGGAAACTCGAGCAGGAAATGAAGATTCAGAGATGAACAAGTCTTTAAGCTTTGGCTCGACTCTTGGGGCAAGGAAGTATGGTTCTACTTTATGCTATTACCTGAGACCTCTAGGAGTATTCTAGGGATCTGATTCGCTAGGAGTATTCTAGGGATCTGATTCGCCGGATACTCTCATTCCGAGTTTGCTTGGTCCTGTCAATCCTGCTATCTCCTTTTTCTCTATCGTGTATGCCGAACCTTCAGATGGAGTCAGCTATCCCCTTTCTGCTAGGACTTAGGGATATGCCGAAGATAAAGCCATATCTTCTATCTCCGCCTTTGAGCCTATTCGCTACAGGTACTGGGTAGCCCCTTCCTATGCGCTAAAGGTTTCTTCGATTCCAGTTTTCGGGTATTTGAATAGGACTTTTACTCAGGTTGACGTCAAGGAAAGAATGTAAAACCTTCCTAGAGACGACCTCTTCCCATATCTTCCAAGCATGTGGGCATTCACAAGTATTTCAAGGACTCGCCTGAGAAGTTTAAACTGATCTTGTCAGGCCTCGATCGCAAATTGATTAAAAAGCTATTTATGCCTGCCTCTAGTTTATGGAAAGACACCCTATTTATTGCATGAGTGGAGATATAATTGAGGATTAAAAAAATCCTTTTCAGGAATAGAGAGTATAAAAATCGCAACCGTCATAGTTGATGTCTTTTTGAAGAATTGGTCTGGCATAAAAAACCTAATTCAATTAATAAAGACTATTGCTTGGTTCTGCTATAGTATTGATCGTCCTCTTAGAGTAGTCTTTTTTTAGATACTGTGAAAGAATACGTTAAGCATGAAAAAGAAAGAATACGTTAAGCATGAAAAATGCGAAATAGTAGCATATGATCCTAATAAAAGTAGGGATAGTGGAGGGAAAAAGTCGCGAAAGCTCACGCTAAGTATTGCTACAGATCAATCGTATCCACGGAGGTCTAGATCATCTACCTTTGTTTGCTAACTTTATACATCAAAAGAAAGGATGCTTGTTATGCTATCTTGGTTATAGAGGCAGCAGACAGGTATAAAGTACCTTATATTATAAAGTACCTTATATACACGGTCCACGATAACTTCATTACTACACCATATTATATTCGTCATATTTCTGAGTGCTATCTCCAAGCTCTTCTATTTACTAAAGTGATAGAGGTAGGTAAAGATTTTGAGAATAAACCCATATTCATTATAAACTCTTTTATTAATATTAAGATATTGAACGATTCACTTAAGGGAAATCAACTCTCGCTCCCTATTGACGTGTCTATTATTGAAAAATCGCTAGATGATATCATATCAATGAAGAAGTTGACTTCTAGACAAAGAAAGACGTGGAATAAGAATAAAGATTTGATAGTTGACAGTTAGAATATCTTAGTTGCATCCACAGCAAAAAGTACCCCTACGATAAGAGATGGGATCATTGGCTATGGCACCCGATCGATTGGGGTAAAGGGCAAGAGGGAAGGTGTATTCAGAGTGGTTGTTCTCTTTTCTTGGCGTTTTACCCGTATTTGCGAGGACATTTGATCTGGTTGAGTTGGGGAGCGGAATACTAAATTCTATCACCTCACTATCATGGTGCGGAGGAATAGAAAGAGAACTTCTAGATTGCTTGTTAACGGTTCTTGGGTGTACGATCAGGCGGTTCTAAAGGACCATATCAGGGATTTCTATGGTTCTTTATTTCAGCATAGGAATGTCAATCCACTGCCTTGTAATTACGAGATTTTTAGACCTCGTCTGCGGGACGATGAACTTGCCAGTTTGTCCGTAGATGTAACTGTTTAGGAGGTTCGCTCGGCTGTTTTTTCTATTCAAGGGTTGAAATCCCCGGGTCCAACCAAGAAAGACATGGGAATTTTTGGGCATTGCTTGGGAGCGTGCTTCTTTCGCTACCTATTCTTACTGATTCTCTTTCTATTATGCAGTCTTTGTTCTGTGATCTAGGTTTCCGGGCATCTATGCGACATCAACCAGTACCACAGCTGCGGGACTCTTTGCTTGTCTAATTCTACAGAAGAAAGAGCTGGGATAGCTAGCTTTCCTCCATCTTCCTTCTTTCTGATGTCCTATAATAAATTTCAATAGCAGAACAAGGTGCAGTATGTCTTCTTTCACATGAATAAACCAGTACCTCGATAGAGTCAAAAGCCTCGGCTACGGATTCGTTCTGGTCGACCTCTTTCAAGTTCTTGATAGTAAAGCGCCAGCCGCATGCTTGATTGTCTTTCCTGTTGTATGAATAAGTGCTCTTTTAGCCTTACTCTTATCTTTTATTTAGCATCCCGCCACTCCTGAGGCTATCTCCGACTAGACAGGCAAGCAGACTAACTTCATCCCTACATCCTTTGAGGGACTTTCCTTTTTTATTGTTAAGAGTGCTATCGATCCCTCATTCCCTCTTACCCAGCAATAGAAGACTAGCAAGACTGGTGAATTTCCCTGAAAGACAGGTAAGTCAAAATATGAGTCGGGAGGGTCGCAGATTGGCTCGCGAACAACTATTCGGATCTATAGAAAAGCAAGGTTTGGAAGCCCTCAATTCAATTGGTGCACTTCGTAGTGAAAATCCTTCTTTACCCACCAACCGCGATGCTGCGTACTTCTAATCTTAGCCATGATCGAGCTACTATGTTGAGTAGAAATTTCGGTCTTCCTATTACCTCTGATTTGGGGAAGTATTTTTGCGTGCCCATGAAAAAAGGTCGTCTTATCAAAGAGACTTATATAGAACTGATTAGTAAGATCAAGTCTAGATTGGATTCATGGAGCAAGAGGCATATGTCAATGGCTGGTCGTCTCACCTTGATTCAATCGGTCAGTAGCACTATGTCCTCTTATTTGATGCAAACTACATATTTCCTTGCCAAATAATGTGATTGATGAAATAGACAGAATGAATAGAAACTCTTTATGGGCAGGTAGCTTTTCGTACAGGAAGTTACATGCTGTTAAATGTGGAAGTTCTTCATTACTCAAAATAGAATAACCACTTAGAATAAGGAAAGAGATTAGATTTGTCGAGAAGTGCTAAATTGTATGGATACGACTCTCCATTGTGGATGGGACATGCATGCCCGTGGACACCAACCCCAACCCTACTTCATTGGCAACCATACTTGAACCGATTTTGGATGAGATAGGTGTAGACAAAAGGTTGGATCCGCCTGAACAAGCTCTCTTGAACTATGGTTCTACCACTGACCCGAAGAACCCGGATATAGAGATGGGGGAAGAGAAGAAAGGTGCAGCAGATGGTTCTCATGATGGGTAAGATATGGTGCTTCTTGATCAAGCTCACAGATTCTTTATTGTCCTGATGAAAGTGATCTCTTGGAATTGTAGAGGCTCCACAAGACCTACGTAATTGCCTAGAATTAGTACGGTTATATAGGCCTGATATTCTTATTCTTCTTGAAAGAAAGTGTAATGATGCAAATAATGTGCTAGTTCGTTTGGTACCAAACTGGGTTTTCCTTCGTCTTTCATTGTCTCTACCTCAGCTTTGTCGGGTGGAATTGGAGTTTATTGGCGTGATTCTCTGAATTTGAAAGTCAGTCATTCTACTTCACAGGTGGTTCATTTGACCGTAATAGAGCTGGAAACAATTTGGTGTATGTATATCGGGAGCCTATGTCCAATCTCATTGCAATTTTAAAGGTTTTTATTTGGGAAGATCTTCAAACTTTCTCGTCAAATATGCAGATGCCATGGATTGTAATTAGGGGATTTTAATGATGTGGCCCCTATTGATGAAAAAAGTGGTGGTGCGGAAACTTTCGGGAGTATCTTTAAGAGAAAGCGTGTGCTTTTGGCGAGGTTGGGTGGTATTCAAAAATATGATTCCTATGCAACGTCCTCTTTTATAAAATCTCTGGAAAAGGAGTTGTTGCGGGAATACCTCGAGGTGCTTTTCAAGAAGAATTGTTGTGGTACCAGAAATCTCGTACACAATGGATTCGGAATGATGAGCGAAACCCTTTATTGCAGAAAAACGAGGACTCCGTCAAGGTGACCCTCTTTATCCTTCCTTATTTGTTCATTCTTTGCATGGAGAAGCTTCCTCATATGATACAAGATAGAGTTCAGCGGAAACAGTGGAAGCCCATTAAAGCAGCGAGATAACTGGACCCTTTTCTGTCTACTTTACTGGACTGGGATTGACTCATAAATTTTCTCACCAACTTAGAAGATTATGAGATTCGGATAAGATTTTGAGTTTGCTTTCCCCATAGATTGATATCTAGTCGATTTACTTTATTTAACCTGATACTCCGTCCCTAGGAATAGTAGGAGAAAGAAAATAAGCACACAAAAACTGGCTTGAAAGAGCTTTAACGGACCTTTCCCCATCAAAACCACTAAACGACGGATTTTTTTAAGGAACTTTGGCCTATAAGAGGGTTTTCTTTTTGATCCCCGGAAAAGATAAGAGAAGCCAACTTACACCCCAAGGCCATCAGACAAGTCAACCTGAGAGTAAAACCGATTCTAAGCTCGTGGAAGAGGTGAGCAATTCCAGCTTCTATCCCGCAGCATCCTGATGTCCTCAAGTAAACTACCAAAAGTATGAAATCTCGTGTCTGCATGTTCAATGAGTTGGATGGACATAAGGGCATCTACCTCGCAGACAAGATCTCTAAAGCTCTCTTCCCATGCTAACATAAGGCCAATCCGAATCGCATGTAACTCCGCAGCCATATTAGAACATAGGCCTAAGTGAGCAGAAAAAGCCAACAACCATTCACCATTCGATCCTCGCATCACACCCCCCAGAAATACCAGGATTACCTCTTTAAGGGCCGTCCGTGTTAATCTTAATCGTCCCCTCAGACATAGACTTCCACGACACCTGCCCTGAACCATCCTTCTTTCGTATAGTCATCTTCCCGGCCGCACATAATTCTGCCGCTGTGAGTCTAATGTTCTTGGTAAAACTAATCACTTCCATTAATGGTTGATCCGGTTCTAAAATATATTTGCACCGGGCAGTCCAAATTCTCAAAAGAGCAGACGCAAACAAGGCCACTCTCTGTTTTCCCTTCTTATTCAAATCCAGGTTGTCTAAAAGCCAATCACTCCTTGGGATTAATTGCTCCCAAACATTCCTAGCAGCAGGGCATTCTCTAAGCACATGAATTACATCCTCTAAGAAATAACCAAAATTCATAAAATTACCATGTGAAGACAGGCCCCAAGCATGTCGTAAAGCATTACTTACTAGTCTTACACGCCATGCGAGCCAGAGGAATGTACACCAACGTGCCGGGATCGGCAGCTTCCATACCCAACTAAAAGGAAAATCAAGGACCTCTTACCCCTTAGTCGACAAGTGAAAGTACAACCGGACTAGTAGAGACAATAAGTGAAGGAATTCTTTCCCACAGAGGGTGCTGGGGAAGGTTGGAAGATATTCTTTTACAGGGGTGGTGGGTGTTGACCTCGTTACAACTGTTTTTGCTTAATAGTAAGAGAAAGAGGTTCCGAAAGTAAGAGAAAGAGGTTCCGAAAGTAGGCATTTCATAAGCCAATTCGAAAGTCAATGGTCTAAGAACAAAGAAGTCTTCGATTCGATTCACGAAAGAAAGGGATCAATTGTGACCGAAGCTCTCCCGTTTATGATCTGGGCAAGGTAGGTGGGGATAAGAAGGGCTTTTCAGGCAAGGCAATTTCCTTGAAAGGAAAGGGGGGGTATTCTTTCTTTCAAGAGGGGATGCAGCGGAACAGGGAAATTGTTAGTGTAGATTCAAACAATGTCATGGAATTATTCCACTATTGAATAACTGGACTGCGAAGCTCTGTCTTAGTGCTTCCCTTCTCGCCCAACGGCGTATTAGAGCTATGGGTGATAATTTTTTTTTCAATTAAATCACATGAAAGAGTATTTCGAAAGGTCTCAACAGTAGATACTGACAACGAAAACTTTCCCAATTTTTCTATCATTCTACCAAAGAAAGAGGTATTTTGGACCTACCATAAAAAGAAAGACTGATGCTCGATCGAAACTCTAGTCGTTAAAGGAAAATCATTAAGCTATAGTGTGTTCTCCTCTCTCCTTAGATATCACGAAGACGAAGGCACTAAAGAGCATTGAACCGAATCGTCTTCCAGCAAGAGCTATACTACTCTACTTTCCCTCCCGAATCTATTCTTCAGCCCAGTAACCAATGTCCATAGGGCGTAGCCTTAACCTTCCGTATGTTCCAATGACAATCAGTCTAGGGTCGTGGCAAGAGTGTTGATCCTCTACTTCGACCAGCCTCACTTGGCATCGATCCAGCTCAGCGTGAAGAGGTGCAATCCTTGTATTGATCTGATCCTTCTCCCTAAGAAAATTCATTCAAGAAAGAATACCTATCTGTAAGCAAGCGAATCAAAGAAAAGAAAACTTGAATACTAGAGAAAAAGTATGAAATAAAGACTATCTTCTTACTTTAAGAGTAATCTCTCAAAACCTTCTTCTGATATCGTTTTAATGAGACCTTAAGGCAACAAAGAAGTAATGGAGGGAGACTACAGATACATGCTAGCTAGAAAGAGAAAGGTAGTTCTGATTATTCAATAGTAAGCTATATTAGAAAAGCAAGGATCTGAAAGAGAGTAACTTACTTCTAGGGGATGAATGAGAAGAGAGAAGATTACGAGACTAAACTCTCTATCAGTAGGCAGCCCTTACGCTGCGGTCGATCAGTTAGGCACTGACTTTAGCGAAAGAGCACTCGACCAAAGAAAATAGGAGCTATATGAGGGATCACGACTAATGTAGCCTCTAACTAGATTGAATCGTAACAACACTTGAACAGATAGGCGTGGCGTCTTACCTACCAAAGAAAGAAGTTGAAACAAGGCTTGTAGTTCAGGTTTTTTCCAGGAGCCGAATCAAAGCATCCAGAATGAATAACATAATAGAGCGCCCAGGTAAATGAGAAGTAAAAAACGGGAGAGCTGGGCCGATAGCCGATCCAAGCCGTCTTCCAACAATAGGTATTATCATATACAATAATCAAGACGAATAAGAAACTCGAAAGAGAAGCCAGCACTCATGAGAATACCCGTCGTCTACCAGAGCCGACAACCATTACGGTAGCGGGATCTATCACCATCTGGGGGCTTTCAACTTCATTCTCAATATGTCTTTCCCGTTCGAGTGACCCTAGATGAATACGGTCACTCTTCTCTTTGCGCAGTGCTTTGGTTTTGGGACTTAAACCAATAAACGACACGGATTACACTAACCCTGCAATTGTCTATCTCCTTTCATAACCGGTTTCGCAAGTAGGACATCTTATTCCCGATCTCTCGTACCCTTCTGTCTAGTAAGGTCCTAGCTGCCTTAACTGTATATCCTTTCGATAAGGTCTTTAGTCTTTCCCGTTAAGTTTCAATCTTCATCATCCCTTTTATCTTATCCAAACTTCTTTGTTCTTGACAAGCGCCTATGAGTGCTATCACAAGTTGAATGAGATATCGTGGTCACTTTCTACCCACTCGTCAACCAATTGAGATCATTTCATTCTCATCCCTTTCTTTGACCGATCTTGTCTCAAGCCTTTATCCGAGTGTTTCAGTTCTAGGCCCTGTCATTAGAAAGCAAGGAAGGCAAAAAACTCTCATTAGGATGTATGCTTTGAACTCCGATAAGTTTGACGAGATAATGAGCTCTTCCTCTCGCTCCAAAAGAGTATGTAACTCCTACGTTAATTGTATACCTTAAAAAGTATGGTCTCAACGAGCCTTGCCAGACGGTTGTCTTGGAAACGAAATCGGATAGCCCCACCCAACTAATAATAGTCTCCCTCTGTCTCACTTCACGATCTACAAACTCCTTCTTTTGAGTAGATTTGGGAAGAGATTGCTTTTTAACCCATAGGCGGATAAGCTGCTAGAAAGCGTGACCCTACTATTTATTTTAGGGAAGTAGGAGATTAAGCCCCAGAGGAACCCTAAACCTCAAAACAAAATAACAGGTTCGAAAGCTGCTTCTGAGCCAACCATTCGGGCTCATCGACTAGGATAACAAGAAGGCAGGGAAGGAGTTCAAGCAGAAGAGTGAGCGGATGATAGCTAGCAGTTCTCTGGGGTTCCTTATCTAATCAATTCTATCGAGATTTCTAAGAGCCTTTGAAACTATAGGTTCTTCCTCGGGAGTTGTTATTGATTTGATTGGGAATTCAACTGCTATGTATTGATTGGAAGGAACTGTAGTTAGATAAGAAACTCTAGCCATTCTTTCTATAGTAAGTAGTCCCATAGGTTAAGGCCTTTCTTTGTGAAATCTCTATCTCAAGAAAGAAGACGATACGCCGAAAGCAGAAGAATACGATATTCCGATTGAAGATACTAAAATCGTTCGATTGCGAGGTAGAGTCTCTGGGTGCCTTGTTAATACATTATATTACATACATTATATTACATATAGGAAGGTGATCTTGAATCAATGTCAGCACCTCTTTCTGATATGGATCGCGTCATCCGCAGAGTTGAGTCAATTAGTGAGAAAATGAAAGACTTATTCTGCCGATACGTGCCCCAGATAGAAAGGATTCCTCTTAAGCAAGGGATTTTCGAACCAACTTAGAAGTCTTTTCCAAGTCAGCAGGTAACTCGTGACGCATTACGTCGGCACCTTCGTGTGAAGATTCAGGAAGCAAAAAGAGATTAGCCTCAGCTTTTCCTCTTCCGCGCTGATGATGAGCCGTTTATGACGAAAACAGCTTTCTTTGTCAACCGACTTAATCGGCGACTCTTGCAGGTTCGTGATGTGCGTTCTTCCTTCTTGTCGTTACCTTTTAAGTTTAAGCCCTTTCTTTATTGTGATTCTTGGGACTAGCCTTGAATACTAGCCATTTTCTCATCGCATCAAGAGGGATTCGAGTCTTGCTTTCGTTCTTTTTGTTTTTGCTTTATCTCTGCCTATGCTCGGTATGCCTTCGATCGAGGTTTGCGTGGTATGTGTGAGGCATTTGACATTTGATTGTTGAAAGGCTGACATACGACTGACTTCAGGCAGGGTGTCTTTGACAGAGAGGAGAGTGAACGCACCAGTGTGAATAAGACAGCTTTAACTAGTACTCGTCATAGGCCCGGTTGAGCTAGACTGACAGCACCCGTAGGTACATGAAGATTGATATTGGTTAGTTCTCCTTTTATCAATCCCTACATCTCCGAAGAAGGTTGGCGGTCTTGGGGTAATATAATCCTATCAGAAATAGAGATTCGGAAAGGCAGCCTTCAATTGCTGAAGAGTTAGATACGACTTTTTTACTACTATCAGAAGAAAGCCCTTCCCCTTGAAAGCAGATTAAGGAATTCCATACTCCTTGCTTCTGGTTCTTAGATTCCGAGTTAGCTGCGGAGTCAAGAGATGAGGCAAACGGATAAAACTAATCCCTATCTGCGCTCTTCCTACGCGCATTCCTCTTCGCTCAACTTTAATCAATAACTCGGCTATGAGAAAGCCTTTGAAACCTGAAATACAAGTCAGTTCCCAGTACGAATCTCAAACATCACCTTTAGCAGGAATAGAACCTTCAGCTATTTAGTCCACCCTTGAGTTTACGTCCTATGGCCTTGTTTATGGACTTGATTGAATTAGCATTACCGCCTCTCTTCACTCTCGCCGCTAGGGAAGGATGCCTCTTCTCTTTTATCATAGCTAGAACGAATAGGTGCTTGCGAGCCAGTGAGTAAGTAAGAAAAAGGGGCTGATGAATCTCCTACTTCGATAACCAAGAAAGCAGAAGAGCCTTAGCCCACTCTAGCAAGCAAATGAGAGAGCTATTCTTCGGAATTCAATACTTCTTTTCTAAGTCCGAGCAAAGTAAAAGGGGCTTTTCGTGCAGCTAGCAGCTACTCAACTCTTAGATAAGAAAGTCATTCAAGATTCCCAGATTCACTAATCAATTAAATAATAGAAAGAAATTCATCCTTTTTTATTACGAGAATCGGATTTACCTTTCAATAAACGAGAAATGTAATATCGTCAATAGGGGAATCCTTTAAGAATTATACGAATCCATAAGCAAAGGAAGGGCAAAGCGCTTCTGTCTTGTCCGTTTTAGAGCTATAGCCCCCTCTATCTAGTCCGGTGCCTCCCCGCATCTCATAATCCAATACCTCATGCCCCTCAGCTTAATGGTAGGGGTCTAAAGCCCGAGGGTGATAGAATAAGCTGTTGTCGATCGAGACGAGTTAGCTTGTTTAAAGGAATCTCTTCCACCATCCCAAAAGAAAGAGCTAGATTCAGAAGAATAGGCGAGAAAGGATAGCAAGTCAACAAGAAAAGATAGATCAGCTTCTGGTTCTCTACAGGATTAGCATTACGAACTCCTTTTTCTTATAACATCCCGGGATTAAGTTATACTGACCATTCGAATGAGATTGTCTCTTCCTTTGAAACTCGATTGTACACCAACGGGATCCCGACCCAAGACGTAAGGGTGTAAGGTAATGGGAATTCTAATTGCTCCGAGTGATACCCGAAATGGTTTGACCGAATGTTGGTTGGTCAGGAACAGAAATACTAAAGTCATGCAAAAGCTTAACCCGCTCTCGCCGCTCGAAAAGGTGAGCTCCTCATTTATTTGATTGGGTATTTCCTGATAGGAGACATGTAAGACGATTCTTTCTGAGGAGGGAGTAGTGCTGAGACAGAATCCAGATTCCAATCCCCATCCTGTCCGACAAAAGATGATAGACTAGCAGCCCTATCCACCAAGGAATCATTACCATGCAAATCATCAATCAAAGGCCTTTGACCCACCCACCAATCGGTCCAAAATTAGGTTCCGCTACCATCCCCTATTCTCCAACGGGTGCCACGTCGAATCCACTGTCTAGTTTGCAACAGACCCCGCCAAGTTGAAGAACATCTGCCATTATTAATCGAATCAAGAAAATGCTGCCCCTTTAAGTATTTCTTCTGAAAAATTTCCATGCACATACTCTCGAATTTTCAATTTACAACCTGTCTTGGCCAAGAATGCCACATTCGAATTGCGAGCTTTTCTTAGGCCTAGCCCACCATTTCCTTTGGGTCGACAAAGACGCTCCCAAGAAAGCAAATGCCCATGCGAATTATCTGCCTCACCATTCTTACCATTACACTGAGCCAATCTATCACACACCGCCACCGGGAGCATGTCTGACTGCATAGTGATGATAGGAATTGAATTGAGCGTCGATTGAATCAAAGTCCTTCTACCAGCATAGCTCAAGACCTTTCCAGCTGTCCAATTTACTCAAAACTCTGTCAATCACATGCTTGTAAGTACCCTTCTTAACCCGACCAAGGTCAGCTAAGCTCGTAGAAGAGCAAGACCATTAGCATCTTGTTCAAGCAACGGAAGAATCCCCTTGGGCGTCCCCATAAGTATCATCGATCCCTGAAATCTTGGCCATAATTTGCCAAAAAATCTGCACATCTGTTACCCTCACGATACACATGTGTAATCTCACTTACCCAATTTCCCTGCGCTAATGCCATAGCTTCCTGTATCAACACAGAGTATTGTTGTGTGGGAGGAATACCTTGCTTTACCAAATTCACTGCTACACTAGTATCCATCTGAACGATCACATTGGAAAGGCCTAAATACTTAGCCAACATTAAGCCTTCCCATAGCCCCCAAAGCTCTGCTGTGAACTGTCAGTAATACCAATGCACATTGCAAAGCCTCTAGCCATCAGAGTAACGAATCAAAGCACCTGCGGATGACCTGCCTGAATCCTGCTAGTTGTTCCAACTACTCAATCTCTTTTTTTATTAACGGAAATGTCCTCGCTATTCAAAATACGGGTAAAACGCTTTTCAATCCCGCTTTTTCGAGCTTTATTGGGACAATAAAGGGGCTCTGCAAGACCAACGAAGACAGAAGTTCTCAGTCATCTATTGCTGTGGCTCTGGCCTGATAGTATTAGTTTATCATTTCTCAGAAAGAGCTGAGCCGAAGGCGAAATCGTATAAAGCAACAACTACTAAATAATAAGAAGCCCTTTCTCTTCACTTTATGAGTAGTAGGGACGGTTATTCGGGTAGCGGATTTTTCCTATCTTGCGTTAGGCCCCGAGACTGGTAAAAGAAAATGGACTTATAAATTGGTGCAATCGCGCTGAACTTCTAAATCCTTGCTATGTCCTTAGTGGTCTTCATACCGAGCCCTTCGGTGATACCATAGCCTGATTCTATTCCTTTACATCCCCTTTCTCAATCGATAAAGAAGACGATTTCCCCGTTGACAAGAATCTTATTGAATCAATAGATGCGGGATTACCCCCGTCTTACCGCGGCTGCTGGCACGGAGTTTTCCGGGGCTTTTTTACATTCGTCAATAGTAGTATCGCCCCCTTCGCCCGCCTTACGTCCACGCTGGTTCGCCTCTCGATTGAGCGGTTTCTTTCGCCTGTTCGCCTAATAGATAGGGGAATAAGATGACGTAAGTCGAGTAGGACTTGTAATACCATAAAATAGACTCGTTTAGACCTCTGCATTTTGTCGATGATAAATCACCTTCAGGCAATATAGCACGGAAATGCCCTTAAGTTAAGATGATTGATTGCTTTGGCTTTGCTCTCTATGGAGGCGCTTCCAAGCCCCAAGTTCGCCCCAATGCTTTCTGTCCCAATGTACGAGACAGAGAAGAAAACCTGTCCTTAACGGGATGGTACTGACTACTTTCATACAGACAGGAAAAAGGACGAAATTCTACCCTACTTAAGGGCCCTGTATTCGGAGTTTCCCTGGGTCTATTGAGTTGAAGCTTCTGTCGTTTAGAATCCTATTTTTGCTATTACCTTTAGACTTCTAGTATGAATGCAAAGATTCCTTGTATTTGAACCCCCCTGTACCACCCGACAAAGGTATGCCTCAGTGATGGACCACTCTGATGATATAAATCTGATTCGAGATCAAGAAGGTTGGGACGAAGGAGAAAGGAGTAGGCTTGCTTTCTCGCTGCATCCTGCCTGAGAGGAATAGTAGCCCGAAAAGCTTCCGGTTGAAGATTGAATGGCAACTGGTAAAGTAACTGCTACTGGCGCCGAAGCTGACCTTTAGCTAGCATGTGCTATAAGTCTTTTTTGCCTTTCCTTATTAGTCTGTTTCCAACCCTTTTTGCTTTTTGTAGGCTATTTTCTTCTTCCTATATCCCTCTTTGTGCGTGTGCTTTTGATTCCTTGCAACCCCTGTACTGTACTCAAAATCTCCAAGCCTTTCCATCTAGTCCAGCCCATTTTCGGTCCGTCTTAATCCTCATTCAATCGCTTTGGAAAGCGGGGAGAGAGGCGACTAAGGTGGACAGCACTGACTCTTGTTGCGGTTATTGCATTAAGCACGGGTTAGGATGAGCGAGAGAGGTGGCGCCCCGGATGCATATCATAAGTGGGGGGTGATGTTATTTAACTACCGACCGATAACTCTTTATTATCTTTAACGGGAAAGTTAATAGGTATGGCTCTGACAAGACCTTTATAAATATGTTATTATCTGGTGCGTTGGGGGGGACTCTTTTTGGTTTACCTGCCGCTTTTGACTCATCCTTTTAGTTGTTCTTCTACGAGACCCCTAGTCTCTTTCGGCCGGGTCGACTAATAAATTGGCTCTTGTTGCTTCCGTTGCTGACCCCAGGGCATCTCCATCAAAGAAAGATCATCTATTGGTTGTTATGTTCGACTCAGTGCTTTTTCTTTCCAGCTGTTCTTCTCGGAATAGAAGAAATAGAAATCGATTGAAATTAATTCTAAAAGATTTATTTAGTCGTTGGTTCAGATTTGAATCCCAGTTGATCCCATAGTGGTTCGTCACAGCATGGGTTTGAGGACTACTATCAGGTCTTGAAGATCCTTCTCGTTCTGGTGTAAGGCATCGTAGTAAAGACGGGTATGATAATGGCTTTAAGCGCTGGAGTCTTTCTTGTTCTTCTAAGTGAGTGGGTCATGTCGCTATGCGACTCAGTTTATTATTTTTCTAAACTTCTGCCCGGTCTCATCTAGTCTAGTAGAAATTAGAAAGAGAAAGCATCTAACCAACTTTGAGTCCAACCCGACTAATGGAAGATTGATTAAAAACAAGAACAGAAGGAACTGGTTGTAGAGCCGCTGGGAGGAATGCCGGATAGAGAAGTTAGCATTAAGCCTTCCCTCGGGTCACAATTGAGATAGGTTCTCGTGATTCTAATAAAGGAAGAACAATCAGCACAGATATCTAAGTCTCCACTAGCAAGAATAAGGAGCCAACTGGAGAACCCCGGCCAGGGTAACCTGGAGTTCATTCTTCCCACGCCCCTTTTTCACGAGAGGTTGAGTGGTCTAGGCAAAGAAAGGTTCAGTTCAATCATTATCTCTCCTAACTTTTTTTCCTCAGAACTAGCTTTTCTCTTCCTTCAGTGAATGAGTGAACCAGACATAGAGATTCATTCAGAATCTATATATGATATTTATTGAATCAAAGATATGAATCGAAACTAATAATCAACTCTATCGATCTTCCGGAATAAAATAGAAGAAGGGGATGGTTGAACCGCTATCGGCTCAAAGAAGGGGAAATTAGGTTACCCGACAGGCGCCCGAATGTAAGGCTCAGAGGATTATTAAGAGCTAGATAGGCTTTGAGGCTTTATTACCGCTTCATCGATATGCTTAGAACAAGGAAACCAAGGCCCGAGTGGTGTAGCGGACCTTAGTTCAGTTCGTTTGGCATGTCTCTTTCCTGAAGCTTGTGAGCCCTATAGCTACCTTCTCCCCGCTCACTCTTGCCATTACCTGAGCGAAGCGCTGCAAACTCACTCAGTGTTGAAAGGTTTCAGATCGTCGAAATAAAGAGGGACCTAAACAACTAAAGAATAGCCAAAGAAAAGAACCATCTCAATGATTGAAGTTCGGGAATGATCACTTTCCAACCTTATTCAGTTGAGGCTCTTCCAGAGCTTTATCTTTCTTTATAAAATCTTTTATTTGAATCCATTAACTCCCGGTTTAGTACCATGAGCATCCTCTCTCTTTTCCGATATGAGAGGTGTAGGAACTTCTCAATGCTAATCACTGACGAGATGTCAGACTCTTTCTATAGGGTTGATGCCCTCAAGACAGAGAAAGGATGGAATTGGTATTGGTACCGCTTTGCCTTGCTTACTATTTATCTCACCTTCCTCGCTGCTACGCCCATAACCATTAGCGCCATAAATCAGTTACCTGTTAAACTTACAGCCACAAACTTTGCATCATGGAAAGCACAGTTCGATGCTTTACTTTTTTGTCTTGATCTTTCCGGTTATGTCGATGGATCTTTTCCTTCACCAACGAAGACTATTGAAAGTGATGATAAGTTCTCAACGAGCCTATTCCTTTTGTTTGCGGCAAGTCTTAAAGAGCCTACATGCCATTATGTCTTCTGCATCGTAAGCTATTATTCCTTTTATCTCGTCTGCTACGACATCCCGTGAAGCATGTGCGATAGCCTATGCCAATCGCAATCGATCTAGAGTGATAGCTCTTAAAGAGAAATTGTCCTCTACGCGGCAGTATAATAAACCTGTTGGCGAGTTTATACAGCAGAAGAAAGACACTTAGATGGGTCCATCAGTTTCAGTTGTGGAATAGCGCCTAGGGCATCCTCTGGCTTCCATTCGTTGAATACAACTCGCTCGGAAGTGCTTAGAAAGCTTGTCAAAATCCCACGAAGCTGAAGCACCCGGTTTACCAATCAATCAAAGGAGCCGCAGACGCCAAACCAAAGGCTTTTTCAAAGCATCCGAATTAGCATCAGTAGACGTAGAAAGGGATCCTATTACTTCCCTAAGGCCTTTGCTATCGTTTGAAACTTACTTACTTCCTCTAGGGAAAGGGTGCCCATCTTTAAAGCTACTTTCTCAACAAGCTCTAGTTCGTGCTTTCCGAAGACCTAATCCCCCATTACCTTTGGGTCGGCAAACCCTCTACCAACTCACAAGGTGTCCCCTCGAGCTCTCTACATCACCACCCCAAAGAAAATTAATTCCTATTCAATTGATCCAAACGGTCACTGATAGATGCTGGTAACAGCGCCGTTTGCATTTTTTATATCGTAATAGAGCTAGAAGTAGATTGAATGAGAGTTTTGCGTCCTGCATAACTTAAAACTCGCCCTTTCCAAGTCGCCAGTTTCTTTATCACTTTATCAACAACATGTTTATAAGTGGAATTAGAAACTCTACCATGTATAATCGGGACTACAAGGTACATCCCAAGGTCCTGAGTCAGAGGAATACCACACAAGTTACTCAGTACTACTGCTTTTTGTTGATGGACATTCGGCGAAAGCCATAACTTAGACTTCTCCAAGCTAACCCGTAAACCTGAGGTATTTGCAAACTCTTCTAACACATCCGTAACTAACTATACCTGAATTTCAGAAGCCTCTGCAAATAACATTAAGTCATCAGCGAAGAAAAGATGTGACACCACTGGACCAGACCTGGAAGACTTCACTGGGCGCCACAATTTATGATTTACCCTTTCCAAAATCATATGGGATAATCTTTCCATCACTAAAATAAATAAATAAGGCAACAAAGGTTGAACTTATGTTCCCCCTGCTGAGGTTTGAACGCCGGAAGAACTTCTCCATTCCAAATAATAGCCAGATCAATGTTAGAGATACAAAACATAATAAGAAAAATGAATCCACTCGGAAAATCGAAGAACTCCAGTACCTCACGGATAAAACTCCAAGAGACATTGTCATACGCCTTTTGGAGATCAATCTTTGCTATCATCGCACCTTTGCTACCCATAAGATAATGCACTATCTCCTGAGTAATCAATATATTATCTGATGTACTTCGACCTGCCAAAAAACTATTCTGATAAGGGACAACAATCCGTTGCAAAATGGGTCTCAACCTGTTAACCAAGACCTTTACAAAATTTTAAATGAAGTATTCAACAAGGTAATTGGTCGAAAGTCTTTCAATGTAGCAGGACAACCACCCTTAGGAATATTAAACATAAGGTGAGATTCCATTCATTATTATTGACTTTAACAGAGATGGTAACAGCTTGAAAGAAGTGATCTTTGATCATAACATCCACCTAATTATTATTCCATAAAAGCCAAATGCCTCCTGCAACCTGCATTCAATTGGAGCAAGGTTTGGACACTTCCTGGAAAAAATAAGATTAAACTCTTTGTGTGTAGAGTCCTACATGACTCTATTCCTACTGCTGCCTTTCTTTGTCATCGTCATATATTGAGCCATTCCTCTTGCTTTATTTGTTCGGCTGCTACCGAAACTTCACTCCATGCGCTTCGGGATTGTGTTAAGGCGCGGCAACTTTGGAATCTTATCCGCCCAAGACTTAATCCAAGGGGATTTCTTCACTCTTGATATGCATACTTGGATTCTAACTAATTGTTTTCTAACTAATTGTTTTCTAACTAATTGTTTCTGCAGGGATGACTTTCTTGGAATTCCATGGTGCTACATCTTTATGTTTGCTATTTGGTTCATCTGGTATTGGCGTAATTGCTTACTGCATGACGCTTCATTTACTTGGCCTGCACAGAGCTCTCAACTTATCACCACCTAGCAAAAGAAGAAAAAGGAACGTTTAACCCCGGCCCCTCGGGGGAGCTACGCCGTATTCTCCCTCCGACTCGAAGCTTACCGTTCTTCTTTACTACTGTACTGGAACCACGTTAGCATAGATGAGAGCATAGGGGTATCCGCCCGAAGCAGGAAGGAGGTCTTGCAGTTTAGTCCGCCCTTGGGTAATTCGAGGGGGCTAGTTGACTAATCGACTACTGAAATGTAAAAGTTGCGCTAAAATTCCATTGATGTATTATATGAATCTCCTTCAAATGTCTAGTCTAAGCTCAAGGAAAAGGAAGTGAGAAAAGAGGTAGGGATGCATCGAGTGAAGAGTTAATCGTCAGCGGAGTTGGTTTATGATTTTAGGTAAAGGTGCTCTCGCTTAACTATTTAACTAAAAACAAGTAAGTTAAAGGACCGGGTTTTATTACCGATTGGTGATGCTATTTTCATTCTCGCTTATTCGTCTGAGCCTGTAGGCATCTTATTCGCTACGCTTTTACCCTCGGACCCTGTCGGTTCAGTGCCTTCGAAAACCCTCGAGTTTCAACTCTATAGGTAGAGTAAGCGCCCTATCTTTCACAGCCCAGGAGTTATTATACCGCGAGCAACCTAGAGATCACTCAAAAGAAAGGTTTAGCTGCTATCGCAATTGCATAGCTTTAGTTTAGCGTTCGTGTGCCCCTAGATGAATACGTGCACCCTGAACTTCTCAAGACAGGTAGGCGAGTCAGTAGGTTTAGCTACCCGTTCGTTCGCCATTAAGTAGGAAGGCTAAGCTTCATGGCATTTTCAGCCTATCTAAAGTCTCAATAAGATTGACAGGCTTCATATATCATATATAAGGCTCTCTTGCTATCGGAGTATAAAGTCAGGTCAAGGGGCTCTCTCAAAGAGAAAAAGGTAAGGTTTTTGAGCCCTTGCCTAAGATCTCGTTGAGGGCTAAATTCTTTTACTTGGGTTACCATTTAAGACTATGGAGTAGGAATAAGACTATGGAGTAGAAAAGGGTACTCACACATTCCTAAATACACCCACTCCATTTAGCACTAAACCCCATTTTGAGCAGCAAAGCATGTAGAAAGTCCCACTACACCACCTGGTCTATTAGTCCTATTAGTCTCGTACCCGGAATCCCATTTTACCAGTGATCCTAAACCATCTGCCCTACCTTATTCAAGGGACTAAACCAAGGGAATCTACTGAAATAGATGTTGAGCTACCCTCTCCCCTGTGAAGAACTAGTGGCAAGAGCTCAACTCCCGAAGTCAAGTAGTTCTCCTTTCCCCTCTCCTAGTTTACTCTTTCGCCCAGCTGGATATCAATATCTATCTCAAAGCTGTTTCCAGCAAAGCTAGGGGTCCTCGTCGTGGTCTGTTCCCGGCTGTCAGTCTTTTTTTCCAGCTTACGGGGAGGAATAAAGCAGACATACGTTCACTTTTTGCCGGGTGCGGGAAACCCACGTAGCGGTATTCACTAAAGAAAGCATTTCTGAAACCGGGAATGAAACGGGGAGGGACGTAATGAAATGAATCTATAAAGATTAGAATACTAGACAAGCTATATCTATAGAAGACTCTCATAGAACATAGAAGAAATCCTTTTTATAAATGCCTACAGTGATTACCAGGCTAAAGTTAAAAGAAGAACCATAGAGCACCGCGTCTTGCTTTCTATTCTATATCTCTCCTTTGAATTCCATTTGTGTTGTGACGAAGACTCGGTTTGTCTTAACTAGGTGCTAGACCTCAAAGCGTAATCCGATCTAAAATTCACTGGCTTGGCGGACAGTCAAAAGAACGAAACTAGTTACCATACCTTCTCTTCTCTGCTTTCTTCTTTCGCCCGATCGCTTTGATTTCACATGCTTGCTGGATGAGTGAGAAGGGAAAGGGTTTCAAATGCGAAAGTGATGAACTTGGAATTCATTCCATTTCTGCCCGGAAATTGACTTGCATCATAAAATAAGGTGTTTATGTAAATGCTTAACCCAGATTCTGCAACTCCTACTAGTCTGATGAAGGAGTCCGAATATCCAATTACTATTCTGCTAGGTATTTTTCTGAAACTCTATCCCACAATTCTATGTCCAAAGTTCCTTAATCGAATCCTGATTCAACTGGGGAATCGACGATAAACTTACCTGACCTTGGCCCAAGAGCCGTAGCAAATTAACCATACCCTTAAGCCGAGCAAAAGCAGTTCAAAGTATCTCGTATCATTCTTGCTTGTTGGTCATAAGCCCTGCCAAAGAAAAAGAAAGAATCTGCAAAAAAGAGGGCCAAAGCATCGATAAAAACTATACAAATCGAAGGAGAAGTAGGAATCGCGGGTGATTCATGGTAAGATCCACCAAACATTCATTTTAATGCATGGAAATGGTGCTATGCGCTCATTTAGAACATGTTATGATACCCCGTGCAAGAAATTCAATTTTTATAGAAATAGGCCTGGCCTCAAGCCAAAGTAAGTAGGGAGGCGGGGCGAATAAGGTTGAACCGCGACTAGCCCCACCCCAGTTCGTAACCGTAGAATTGGTTGGAGAACCTTTGTCGATTGATTCGTACTCGATGTGTGTATACCTTCACGAAAGCTTGAAGAGAGTTTTTCTTAATGATAAATGTCATAAAGTGAGTCTGATATACGTGGAAAAGTCCTCATTTTGCCCGTCCATTTTGAATGAGATTCTTAGAGTAGAATTGGATACGCTCTTATAGCATCTAAAGCTCCGAGCTAATTCCACTTGTATAGGATTTCCTCTTTTCCTTTACTTCTTTAGGGATCAAAGGCTTAGCAACAGGTTCCATTTATGCTCAAGGTGATGGAAGAGGGATGCCTTCTAGAACTGAGGGTGCTATTGCCGAGTACTCTTCTTCATAGTAATCAGAATCTTCATTTCATACTCGAAGCAAGAAATCGGAAGACTGAATCCCTTGATCTGCTATCTCTCGAAAATGAGTCCTTCTCGGGTATATATTGAAATGTCACAGAATGGCTTTTCTTTTCCTTACCTCCTCTACTTATACTTATAAGCCACCTTCCTCTTCGAAAGAAAGGGAATCAAGTTCGTCCTTAGACAGTGAGCCTAGAGGTGAAAGCTACATCATCTTACTTTTCCCCATACGATCACATAGCCAATGACCCACTCCCTACCTGATACTCTCTCTCTTGCTCTTGCTGCCTGAACGAGTAGAGGTCTTGCTTGCGGATAGGATAGGGCTCTGGTATAAGCCCAAGAATGGTTTCTTGCGTGTGAGTTATGAGTGTACTTCTAACCCCTCAGAGCTATCGAGGGGAGATCGTGCGTATAGGTCCGTTGCCTCTCAACTTTATGAATGGGCTTTTAGAGAACTAATTCCCTATTTGATGATAGGATAGAGATATAGGAATGAGAATCTGTTGTTAGATTAGATAGTGTAGTGTAAGGTATCAACGAGCCTGACACGCTTAGTTGTAGTAACTGCAGCTCTCAATCAAATTTAATAAATACATAATTAAGAAGGCGCCAGTATGAAATAACTCCAAGTACATAGGAATTTTCACTTGAGAGATAGTTACTTCTAAAAGAAAAGGTAATAAGGGACCGGGAAACTATGTTGCTACAGAAGCGGGATCGAAGGCTTTGCTTTGTTTAGGTTTACTACCTAGCCCTTTTCTTATAACATCCCGGATCTAAGTACTGCTTCTTATTGTCTCATCATTCATGAAAGAGTAAGATAGTGAAAGTCCTCTTTCTCTTACTCTGCCCCCTTCGTTGACCTGCCATCGTAATAGCACTGTGGGCGAAAGGTTTTTCGTAGAAAAAGAACTTTAACGTAAGCTACTCAATCAAGAAAATGAAGAACGGAAGAAAGAAGAAACGAATAAGATCTTCTCTTACGATATTTCTTCTTGATAGGAATCTCAACTAAAAATGAACTACAAAGGCCTACCTGATCTTTCCGAAATCACAATATTAAATTCGAAATGCCGGTTTTACACCAATCAAAAATAAATAACAGTAATTCCTGTTGAGCAAGTAGTCATCCCTTATTGCTGCCTTGGATAAGGCTCAGGGTTAAAAGAAGGTGAGCCGAAAGGCGAAGGGTCTTTAGAGGTGAGCTGCGTAGCAGCGAATGGGGTTATTTCAGGAAAAGTTTGCACAGTCTTGTAACTTTTGTTATATTTCCATTCACTTGCAAGAAAGGGAAAGGTTTATCTAACTCTTCAGCTAGTGAATCCAAATCAAATACTGAAATCGGTTCGGGTCTTATGGATTCAGTCAGGTGAGTTACAGATCCAAAGGAAATCATTGAAGAACGTATGCTTTATTGAAGAACGTATGCTTTATTTCCCCATAGGCATTAAGCTGAGGGGCATGAGGTATTGGATTAGGAGAACTAGTTCTAGCTCACCTTCTATAGCTATCGAGTAGGATAGGTTCTTACAATTGAATTTATCTGATAACTTCTAGGAATCATGAAATTAGATTTCCATAGCTGAATACTCAGTCAGGTTACCTTAATCATCCCGTGATGTTCTAAGCTCAAGGAAAGTCAGCTCATTCAGTGGAATCAGCAGTGAAAGAAGAAGCAATCGCCTAGGTTTCGGAAGGCTCTGAAAGACCAGCACAGCAGTCAACAAGACTGGGGGATGAAGTTCAATGGCCTAAGATCATATAGACTTCGGGCTCACGATCGATAAAGGAAGGAAGTGGAGTGAGTAGGGGTTAAGCATGAAGCGTCGAGCTAGGCCTTTCCTTTAACTTCTAGGTATTTAAATTCTATCTCCTTACTTAAGCAATTGTTTATGAAAGAAAGGAAGGCAAGAAAGCATCGGGAACTTCAATAGGAGAGGGGATCAACTCAATCAATCGGGTTAGCCGTCTAGTGTCAGGCTCGTTGATACCTAAACTTTAGGCAGATACTGCTTTCTTGTTTCAGGAAGTATTGTATTTTTCTTCCTACATGAAGAGCTCACCTAGCTATCGAGATGAATAGGGGTAAAGCACTACTCCTTTCTTCATTGCTATAATATCGGACGCAAATGCAGAGCCGATAGGGTCCGAAGTTGCTGCTTTCGTTTTCTTGACTGTTGACTTGTCTATCATGTCAGCCCAAGATTAGTTTAACTCACGATAAGGATCTCACTCTCACGTTAATAGCTCAACAGCGGAGTAAGAAGAAACTTCAACGAATAAGACCAGAAGGGAGAGGAAGGCATTCACTATCACATCGGCGTTTGGTCCTACAACGCCTTCAAGAAGAACTCGCAAAAATGTATCATAGAAAGATACCCCGAGTGGGTAGGAAGAGCAATAGATATATCTAAGCATAAAGGTTGGTGCAGGCGGGTCTGTATGTAAGCAGGATAACCTTTCCCTTGTTTGTGTGGAATTCAGTCAGACGCAAATTAAAGAATTGGCGTAAGCACATGCCAATAAAAAAAGTAATAACGGAATGTGGCAGTCAGACTATCGTTTTTCAAGTAGTGTTAATCAAAGGGCAGCATTGGCAAACTTGGCAACAACAGGGCAATTTAGAAAGCGAGAAAATAGATCTTTTGGGCTTTGCAACCATTCCCATAAAGAAGAAAGCAAAGGAAAAGGAACAGCACATCGAAACGATGTTGTCGAGGACGATGAAGTCAGCAGTGACCTAATCGTGCAGAGGTATACTAATGACCAGGCCAGCAATTACGCCTTTTGGAAACTCGAAATCAAAATATATTTCATTTCGGGTAAGAACAAGAGGAATACCTGGCTAAGGTATTTACTTTAACCATTGGGAGCATCGAGGAACCGGAAGAAGTCGATACAATATTTTATGAGGGAATCACGAAGCTCAGAGAATTGATTAAGAACCCCATGGAGCAAGTCGGAACACAAATAAGAAAGGGAATCCATCTTTGAGTAAAAGCGAACCTTCACTAAATCGACAACAGAGTCCTCACACCTATTCTATTGGCCATCAAAGCACCCAAGGAGAGACAAAAGGATTCCATAAGAATTGGTATTGGTTTAACAACTCGCTCCTATAAATGCCATGAAGCTTAGCCGAACTACAGGAGTCTGACCCACCGTATTGATTTCGAGGTCGCGTATCGACTGATTTATCTTCTGAATTCTTCTTGCTTATTTTATAGGAAATTAATTCGTAATTCCTCTTGAGCAAATAGAACAGGAAGAGCCATAGATTCCATTCCACCAGACACCTTTGCATCTGCATCATAAGAAACTCTTACGAGAAACCGTAGAACATGACTTAATTGATAGCTCACTCGCCCTTTAGCCTTACCGTTACGGCCTCTTTTTCATGAGCGAGAACTCTAATTTGAATAGGTTGGTAAGACCACTACTACTATATAATTAGACTCAGAGATATACCCTATTCATTCCGTCTATTGCCTTACAAGCTAAGCTGCTAGTTAGGCTGCCAGCCAGGACTGCTTGAGAGGAAGGGATTGAAAAGTTATTCAAAATCCCGCTTTTGAGAATGGGGATTTGCCAAAAGAGTTGAGTGAAACGCTTCTGATTCTTATCCCAAAGGTTCACAACACGGAACAACTGAAGGAGTTTCGCCCTATCAGCTTATGTTGTGTTGCTTATAAAATTATTACAAAGATTTTGGTGAATCGTATTCGACCTCTTCTATCAACTTGAGAATTTGGAAGAGATGCTATCACCTGAAAGCGAATTACCACTAAATCCCATCACCTTTAACATCATCTTGGATGAAGGGGTTAGTTAATATATGAGCTAAAGGTCGGGAGAGGAAGAAGACCAGTTGGAACGCAGTACTAAGAAGGGGTCAAAGCAGATGGGAGATCGGATGAGGGTCAGGCTGCTGCTAAAGCCTCGTTTCGAGATGCGATGATGGGAGAAAGGGCACCACCCATGGATAGGTATGATGAATTGGGATCTTTGGAGTCCGATGAAGGTCTTATGAATGTAGCACAGATAGATGGCTGGCCGTTGATCTCTCTTTCGGATCAGTTTAAGCCTCATAGATGGAGTCAATGGGAAGATTGCTTAATTGTTCAATTGATGGGCCATCTCATATAACGTTTTGGCTGACCGAGCAAGTAAAGATTATGAACCGGTGCATTTTGAGTTTCCGGATGAAGATTTGATGGAAATATGCCAAGTAGAAGAGGTAAAAGAAGATAGAGAAAGATGAAAAAGAATAGGCGATAGGAATAGTTCGGGATAGAGCTCCTCATTTATTTGATTGGGTATTTTCTTTCTTATCTGTCATGGCAGCTAAAATGGCAAGCGTAGCATTCGATACTGATCTTCTATCTCCGCCTTCCCGAACCCTTTCTGTTGACTTTGCTGAATCTGCTTTTGTATACGCACAATCAGTAGGAAGGTCTTAACGAGCTTCCTTTCTATCCGATACGCAACTTAGATCCCGAACGACAAACAAGTAGAAGAGGGGTTTTTGCGGGTGTGTAACTTTCAGTTTTCCTCATCCGAGTAAGCAGTAAGAGCTCTAGTATCAATGACTGACTCGTCTCTTCCTGATGTTGGTGTTGATGCTGAGTCAATAGCAATAGCTTTTGAGTTGTATGACCATTTATGTCACCTGCTTTCTCGTTCGACATACTAATTAAGAAGGCTTCAGCCCGTTCGCATCTTTAGTTGAACTCTTGTCCAAGTTTCTCTATCTCTCTTTCCAGAACCAAGCAAACATTTTTCAAACCGAAGCGGGTGGCTGCCTCAACTCTTTGCTTCTAACGCACAAATTCCTGAAGCTACTTATTCGATTCCCTACGCTTCCCTTTTACCTTCGTCCTCGGAGCTTATTATGCTCAGCTCGTTAGATGAAAGTGGTCTTCTTAAAATATCATTTAAATAGAAGCAGAATGAATGTGAATGCTTCCATATTAATAGAAGAAATTCATCTATACGAATAAGAAACTGCATTCGAAAGGACACAGCACAGAATGAGAAAGAGAGATTCTATAGCCTACGAGTCCTTAGCTGTCAAAACTGCTCCTTCGCCGGACTGGACACTCAATAAATAAGATTATTCTGTTGTGGGTGGAGGTCTTAACGAGCCTCAGTTTTTCTTCTTCCTTGGCCACGTACTGATATTAGACTTTAGGTGTCTACTAGGCTGTTATGTACTAGACTGTTATGTACGCGTAGGTCTTCCGCTTGACGGCTTTTCCATTAGATTTCGAAGCTGTCCTACCAGCATTGAAAGCCCCATCCCGTTGGATCCACTTCCTTGCCAGAATGGAACGACTGCCTACTAATAGTCTTAGACTCTTTTGGGGCATCTCTGAGTCTAACATTTGCACATTATGTAACCTGCATCGAGTAAGACTTTATTCCAGTAGGAGTTGATAGCATGTATGGATAGCAACCTGCTATGTTCTGATGGTACAGGTTTGGATGCCTTAAGGTGGGACACCCTTTTTTCTGGTAACAGTTTGGAGATTGAATGAAGTAGGCCAGGTAGTAGGAGCGGTCGTGAGCCATTAAGTAGTTGAGCTTCAACTATAGACAATAAAATGAAAGAAAAGGAAGTCAAGTCAACTGTAAAAGGAGCTCTATTTCGAGAAGTGTGATCTAGCATTTTTCAATTGGTAAGACCAGACTGATCTAGGACCAGCCTTTCCAGCACCTCAAAATGGAATAGATCGAAGTATCCGGGGGAGTCTACTCAAAGGGAACTTACCCAATTAGGTCTTCAACGAACATCCTAGTAAAAGGGGCCTCTCCGATGAAGGGTGGTAGTGTAAAAAGTGAGCGAAAGTTGTAGTTTTTATTCTGGCAATTGACGAACTAGGTTATTACATGGCCTAATCCTAGTCAAAAGAAGGACCGTCGGAAGTCATATGATTTTAGGTTTTTTAAGCTTTGTCTTTATGCGCTCTCATGATAAAGAGGAGCTGCTAGTTAGCACTTCTAATCAAGCACACTGGCGGGCTGGGCTGGTTGCTAATCAATAAGACTGGCAGCGGCTATCCAGCGGGATCTTTCTATGTATTTATTTATTTAGACCTCTTTTCGTTCATTATTCCTTTCGATCAGATTATTCCCAACCTTCGTACTCACGTACCAATCTTCATATGATGAGAACCTAAACCTCACTTGGAGTCCAATGAGACTAGGATAAAGGCTTATTGAGGCGCTCAAGTTGGACATATCTTCTTTCGATATGCTTAATGGCTATTGTTGCGCTGGGATGAAACTGAATCCTAACATTCTGTTAGCCTGACAAGTGGCTTATATTCTATCTCCTAATATGAAGGACTCTTTTGGTGATGTCAATTTCGAAATCTCGTATGGGTCAAAGAAGTTCACTGCCCGTTTTCGAAGTACCTTTATTTCAGTGTGTAATTTAATTAATTTAAGAAAATAAAGAAAGTATGGAAATCGGATAGCAATTCGCTGATTTGAGCAAGACGAAGCGGCTTTCTTCAACAAGAGTAAGTGAAGCCTAACTTCGAATCCATTACAAAGTCCCTCACCGCACCCCTACCCGATCGTTTTAATAGACTGCTTTCAGTCAGCGAGTATGCCAATTCGTTCGCTTTCAAGCCTCAGGTTCTTTCTTTATATCTTCTGCCATGGATGAATCAAGGGATCGACAGATGTCTTCCATTTCATTTAATAAGAAAATCATCTAACAACATTATAGGCCTCGTTCTATTCGCAGCCCGCCTACCAAGGTAGTTACAGAGCCGTATTTCACCCGTCTTTAGAACATCGGATCTTGCTTGACTTGATTCGCCTATCTCTTCGGTTGCAACAATCGCTTTCATAGCATAGGAATCTCAAGAGAGTTCATTATATTATTCGTTGAGATTATTCCTCGCATCAAGAAAAAGGAAAAGACCAACCAGTCCTTAACCCGAGCTTGAAGTTCTAGATTTCACAGCAAGCACTTGTGTGATAGGATTTCCAGTTGACTTCCTTTTCTCAACACCCGTAGAGGACTAAGTATGGGACGATTCTATTGAATTTGCTTAAGACATTGATCTCGAAAGCTTAAACGACGAAGTACGAACGCTAATCAAACCGACCTTTCACTCGCCCTTTCGCCTTAGCTGAATCTATTTATTTCCAGTGAGCTACGCCTTGAGAGAGTTGTAAATCTATACCTGAGAGCTCCACCAGATGAAATAATAAATCCCGATCCCGCTCATGGATATAGCTCTACGGATCATGACTTGGAGAAGGTGAGCTACAACTAGGAATCTCTCAATCTCGGGAGTTCCTGCCGAGTCCCCCCGCGTTCCCTTTTTTCCTTTACTACGACGTTAGTCAGATGAATGTACAATATTCACTCAGAAGCTGCTACTGCTGCTTTTGCTTCTTCAGCTTGCTTTCCCGCATCTCTTACGAGAGCTTGCTATTGATTTCTTTCTTCGAGAGCTAGCCGATTGAGAAAGGGAGTTGGTAGTTTCTAGCCTTCTTAGGGGGGCAGGTCTTTTTGCTGCTTATTAGCGGTCTAGAGAAGAGAGAGTTGAAGATGTGAGAAAGAGAAAGAAGAAGAAGCTTTCCCTCATCCGTAGCCAATCCCTAGCCTCGATACCGGAATATACAAAGAAAGCAAAACCAATACAGACAGTAAACCGTTCGTGAGCAAATAGATCCGTACCTTTTACTAAAAAGAATAGCTGCTACACCCCACGAGAAAGTCAAATCCTTTTCTTTAAGCCTTATCATTGGGTTAGAAAAACAAGAATACTCTCGCTCTCGAGCAAGTCAAGGAAAAGCCCTTCTTCCATCAGCGCTTGAGGTTTTAGTCTTTCCTTTCGACTAATCCGCTGGTACCGGACTTGGCTTTCTTGTTTCGGTTTTCCCTGGGAAAGAGTGGAAAGCGGAGTCATAAAGGGATTCTTTGATTGACTACTGACACTTGCCTTCAAGCTTAGCTAGTTATAGACAAAGCTACAAAAGCCAGGTCTTCCTTGGTCTTAGTCCAAGATCCCGGTCAAATGCTCACTTGTATTCTTTGAATGACCGGCTAATGGGATTTCAAAACCTAAACTTATGCCTACCTTGCTTCACTTGCAACCACTCCTAATAACGGAATCCTCAGAACATTAATAAGATAGGGTAGCATATAGGCCTCACTCTGGTTACTAAAGAATGCTTACCGCACTAATTCTGTTGTCTATTTCAACAGATGGTTCATTTCCCCGTATTTTGATTCATTTTATGTTTTCCTTACCTTACTGAACTGGAAATCGTAGATCTCAGACTTAGCTCGTTTCTTTAGTGGGAGTCTTTTACTCACATTGAAAGGTCAAACTCAATTACATTGAGCCTTATAAAGAATAAAGAAAGGCCTTAGATCAAGGATTTTTTTTGGTTGAGCTAATGCATAGTTACAGATAATCTTTCCTATAGGTAGCTAATAACAAAAAGAATATAATAGAGATTCTAAGCGAGAGAGACGGAGAGCTGTCCCTTGGCTTCGGTTGACCTATGTTCTTTCCTCTTTCTCTTTATGCGTGGATGCGGCATTGCCGGTCTTACCTACCCTCCTTACTTACCTTGAAAACTTTTTGATGTCTTATCGCCTTATCCGCTGTTGGTGCTTTGTTTTAGTAAGGGAGGTAAGCAGTCTTAGCAAGGGTTAGCGCCCTCGCTTTGTTGGGCTAGGAACCAGAGAAAGGGGAGTAGGTGGTCCCTAGGAACGGCGGAAAGGAAGTACAGGTTCAACCAGATAGGAGTGACGGAAGCGCTTGATCAAGCAGCTTCTACTTTTTCTATTCAAGACGGGGAGAAATCAGAAATTCAATTAGATGGAAAACTAGCTGCCAGAACTGGGCTAGATAGGGGGGACTAAAGGGGATAGCCTACTCGCAGGGGAAGGGGTTCTGGTTTTACTATTTTTGAATGCAGGAGAATAATAGGTATGCCTCTTATGTAAGATAATGGGAAAGACCCTCATGAAAGAAAGAACCATAGCAAAGGAAAAGGTTTTACCCGTCTTTAGAACATCGGGCTTTTACTCTGCTTAATGGAGAAGTTGTTAAATCTCATACGTAGTTTCTTGGTTCGACTGGGGGCGAAAGCGCATCGCCTATAGACGAAGGGGCTTAAATACTTGTAAACTACTTCCCGAAAAGACTCAATCTATTTGCAAACACCGGCTAGGCCTTTCTTCGGCTCGTACCTGATAAAGATGAAGAATCTTAGAAACTCCACTCCGAACCCTCAGCAAGAAGACCGTTAGCAAAAGGCGTATAGCCAGATGGAGAGTATGTTCGGGTGAGGTCACGGTATAATGGGTGTAAGATACGGTACTTTTGAAGCTACCTTTTTCGGGAATTCGAATTTGTATTTTATGGCTCACGAGCGTGTAAAGAAAGATTCTGAACCGGAGACTCTCATTCCGAGTTAGCCCTTTTATTAGTTCAAACTGACTCGCTATGATAAGGGGAAAACGCCAAGAAAAGAGAACAACCACTCTGAATACACCTTCCCGCTCTCGAGCTAGCTCAAAAGGATACCTCTTCTATAGTTAGCCAGTTGGATAAGCCTTTTACTTACAGACCTATCAACAACTAAAGAGCGCATATTCGAGTAAAAAGGGATTGAGTAGTGCTTTCTGCTCTTTCCCAAAGAAAGAAAACAACAAAATGTCGTCTTATTTACTGAAAAGCAAGATCAGGCACTAGCGATCGCGCAGGGGATGCCTAATGGTTTTCCCTAGCTTTTGAGATGGATAGTTTTTCCCGAGAAACCTTTTCTAGCTATCGAGTTAAGGCTTTGACCTTCTTTCCCATAAAAAGGGATTGAGTCTTTTCTTTATTCGGGTTAGGCAGGTGAGGGATACTTTGTAATAGTTATGGGGATTATTGCTTCTGTTACATCCAACTTTATCGACTCACCAGAGGAAAGAAAGATAAGATAATGGACTAGAAAAGAAAGGAGAGACTACTTGCTGAACAGGGAGTGGGTATAGGACAATAGCGCACGTATAAGGTGGCTAGCGGTACGATCCAATAGCAGCCCAAGATTAGTATAAGAAAATCCCACGAAAACAAGATCTGATGTCTGATACCTTTCGAAGGACTAAAATGCGGATTTGGCATAAAGCCTAGCCTCTCAGATCGCTTCTACATTTTCTACATTCCCGGTGAACAGAACTATGCCCTAGATCCGCCCACTCTAACTCTTACTTCTGCTTCGGGTTTCGAGCGAGTTGCTCAAGTAATAGATTCGGTTGAGTCTTTTCCTTGGAGTGATCACCAGAGAGTGAAACCTATGAAAAGGTCATACTTGAAGCTTGGAGTTGAAGCGAGGTCTTGTCAACAGCTTTTCTTACATCAACCGCTATTGATGCAGATCGAGAAAGAACAGCTTTTCCTTGACGTTTCGTACTCATTTTATTACTATTCAGCTGAATCCATACCCTAGCGCGATCATTGACGGGGTGTTTTTGGATAATTGTTGTCTATCTAACTCTGCCCTTCTTGGAAACCCTGGGTTATCTCAAGCTGTTGCAGGGGAACTAACTATCGATTCTAGTCTATTAGGTAAACGGTAGGTACTGCTCCTGCTGCTAAACCAATAACGCTATCGTAGCTTTTATTTTGAATCTCGGGAGCTAGCAACGGGAGACAGTATTTAGACTTGTCGGTGATTGGCTGACGAGCATGTCATCTCTTAGGAAGGCGAAACCATTAAAGACAGAAGAAACTATAGCAATAGGAAAACCTATAACTTAGCTCTTTAGATGGAATATAGTGGAAAGGGAAAGGGTTTCAAATGCGTAACTGAGAATTTAAAGGGCATCAGGGGGAATGGGTGGATGACAATTTGAATTTGCTATCTAAAGCTCTTATGGATTCTGGAAGCTCGGAATCATAATACGCTACTTCTTTCCCGCTTTAGGTTGGACATCCAGAAATCTCGTAGAGAAAGGAAAGTACCAATACACCTTGATAGAATAGAGTAAGATTGGAAAAAGACTGGTCTTCTGATAACCCACTGATAGTTTAAAGGAGAGTACTTTGATCGACTAGTCCTAAATAGAAAGTATTCCCAAGGGCCTGAGAAAGGGGCATGGCATCCTGAGTCCAAAAAGACTTTCTTTCTCGAAAAGGGAGAAAAAGAGTCCGGAAGAAAGGTTTCCTTTAGACCCAAAGTAAAGGGAGTTGTTCAGTAGCAGCTTCGCCCGCCTGTTCTGCTGTGTAAAAGAAATTGCAACTCTCTCTAAGGAACTCGGAAAAATAGACCCGTAACTTCGGGAGAAGGGGTGCCTCCTCACAAAGGGGGGTCGCAGTGACTAGGCCCGGATCCCAAAGACTCGAATCAGAAGACAAAGATTTCATTGAACCGTAATTTGAGTATACTAAGTACTCCGCTGTGCCATGTCACCCTTCACAAGTGTCAGTAGCGGAACGAATTAGTAGGAATGTTCCTCGCTACACCTAAATAGTGTAAGGGCGGGAGTTGATCCGCAGCTGCAGTCAATCAATAAAGCATAGATTCAAAAAGAAGTTAGTTGGGATCAATTTGATAGGTTTCTTCAAAATCTAATTAATTCATAACTTTCTTCTAATTCGTTGAAGAGTGAAAGTTAGATCCATTCGCACCCAGAGGCAGAGCAAAGGAAGCATTTGATGTTTGCTTGACAGTCGAAGAGGCTGATGAGGTGAGCCGTAAGGCGAAGGGGCGAGAAGAAGCTGTTCCCGCATTCCAGTTTCTTTAGATGAATCCCTGATTAGAATCTGTTCTGATTCTATTCGATTTTCAAGAGGACGTTCTAATAACTAGTTCGCTGATTAGCCGAATAAGCACATTATTTCATTTCTCAACAGAGTGAAGAAAGAAGTTCTTTGCCCTCCTTCCATTCTAGCCTGTAGTTACTGTCTTACCCTTTCTGTTCGAAGTGATTCAAATCAGAACTTAGACCCTCACAAAAGAAAAGGTTAGAATCCTAGTTCAATGAATGGTCAATCCTGTTAAGTAGTCATGCATTAGGAACTCCCAATTCTCTGTAAAGGCCCTTTTATTTCTTCACATGTAAGTAGCAAAGTAATGCCCTTTGATTTCACCTGTTTCAGCCAGTGCTTTATAAATTGCTTCGAGCTTGAGAATGAGGTATTCTTGGATTACTTCGCTTACTCAAGCGGCTGATTAGTTCTTTGCCCCGAGTAAGACAAGAAAAGAAAAACAAGGAAAGATTGCTATTCCGAGAGTGCATATTCTTCTCAACCAGATGTAAGAGATGGTGGAATCTATGCCTTTGGTCTAGCTTTTGAGTTGGTTAAGGATTTACGGTTTAGTAGCTGCCTAGCTGCACAGGGAATTAAGTTCAAATCCCTAAGGTCGTAATAAAGGAGTCATCTTCCTGCTTTGTTCTTTCCTTGACTTGCTGCTTTTTATGCATCTGCTTTTGTATCCGCACAATCAGTAGTAAGGGGTAATGGGCGTTGACCTGAAACTACACGGCTAAATCGATTGAGACGCCTTAAGAGTCTTCCCCTATTGGTGGATCAGAGGAGAGAGATCTTGAAACCCCTAAAGGCCAGCCAATAAAGTCTATAGCTCCTCCAGTTGATGAGCAATGCGAGATGTGTGGTGACCAGGAATCTGCAACGTAAATGAATGCTTCCCCCCCCTTTTGATTAGGGTGTTTCAGTTGGACAGGCAAGTTCATAGATGAGATTCGCCTTTAAGTAAGCCCCTTCGGAAACCTTCTCTAGCTTTTGAGTTTGCTTTTCAGACTCGAGTTGTTCCCAGTGAAAAGGAATCAGATTCAGAAAAGAAAATTCGAGATTGAGTTGAGAACTTTGTTACTCATATAGTGGAAAAACCTTATCATGCCTTTTTCACTCATAGAGATAATTTAAAATGTGCAAAGTTGTTACTCACCTAGGGGCGAAAGTTAATTAGGACTTTTTCACTCATAGAGATAATTTAAAATTCGATTTTGTGTAACTCATATAGCGAGAAAAGTATGTTTTTTTTAACGATTTCGAATTCGAATAGCGTAAATTCCATAATGTCCAAAAAAGACGGGTTTTTAACAAGTTATCAGATTTGTAATTCGATTTTAGGTCTGAAATGTGTAAAGGTATTGACTAGCACTTTATTATATTCTTTCCTGAACTTCATCATACTTTGATTCAACTGGGATTGAATCTAGCCTTTGACTTTACTACTAGTTGGATAAGGATTCCCCGTGCCCTCACCCGAACAAACCAATAGCGCTCATGCATAACTTGCTTACTAGTCTTTCCGAGCGATAGTCTCGGTCAAACACTGGCCCTAACTAAGAGTAGGAGATAGAAGAATTGGAGTAAATCGACTTTTTTAATCACCATCCCATGGGAATTGCCCTAACTACCTCTTGTGGCCTATTTATATAGCACCCGATCGATCATACTGTTTAGCTGTCGATTTCAATTATTTTTTTTATTCTCGTATAGCTGTGAAGCCTTACTTCGGTAATTCCCCTCTATGATGTCGATTGAAATGACAAAAGTTTTATTTCGTATAGCATCAAAAGTACTAAATCACTTTCTCACTAATAAATCGAATTCAAAATGCAAAAAGTGTTATCCCATATATATGAAAAAGTTATTCATGCTAATTTACCTCTAGGGAATGATGTCGAATGTCATTTTTTCTATCTCCATATAGCTGTAAAAGTACTAATTTTTAACCATTTTTTGCGAGATTGATTAGTGAATTTGACTTGATAGCTTCAAAGACGGTAAAACCTATCATCAATGGAAATTACTGAAAACATGCTTTAGCCCTTAAGCTGAGGTCTTGGCGAGCTTCCGGTTGTGAGGTGAGTAGTTGATTTGGAACTTCTTATCATCCTCAAAGGCTAGAGGTGCACTAGAATACTTATCGACCTCTTCAGCTCGTGACTCAAGGGAGTATGACAAGGGAGGGGAGATCTTTCGATCACTCTCTTAGACCTAAACCCAAGGCACGTAGCTCGCAAAGGTACCTGGGTCGCCAGCTGACTACACTCGTTCGGTGGTAATCGAAAAGAGGCCCTGTCTAAGAGCTGGTTTATAGCCTTCTTCCAATTAAATAAACCTCTAATTCCTTCTTTCTACAGGGTTTTCTGGACAGAAGAGTGGGAGTGAAGAACATGTTTTCTACCCCTACCATTAAGCGTGGGGGCATGAGGTATTCTTTCTTATAAATAAATATGGTAGTTCGTGACACCATAGTCTTAGCCCATGGGATTGGACATCTTTCGTTAGAAAACCATGCGAAAGGCTCAGTAAGACAAGGAGGTTGTAACAAAACTCGAGACTGGCATTTCCTCACTGGATCGCAAACATCGTTCAGCTGAATCGACATAACCCGGTTGAGCAAAAGGGAATAAAACCATCTCTAACCAACCCGTGGACCTCCTCTCTCGCACCTCTCGGAGTTAGAAGAGGGAGTTGCATTAAGGATTTACCTTCCGGTTTCTACTTTCGAGCTTTCCACTCCACTACTGTAATTGGGTAAAGATTCATTCCCTTTCTCGACCTATTCGAGTGAAATCCTAAAGAAGCGCCTATTTTCACGGGTTAAAGTTCTCAACTCAATCTCGAATTTGAATCTTTGCTTTCGACTCTTCTTACGGCTTACTCGGATTCCGAGTTAGAAGAGTTATCCTTTTCGAACTCGAGAACGGGTTAAGCTTTTTCATTTGCCTTTTCAGGAGGCGTATTCACTTCTTTTACTTCTGCTCAAAGAGTTGTGAGTAAGTTGGTAAATGACATAAGAAGAGGCTGTAAATGACATAAGAAGAGGCTATGGCGTATGGGGGTTCATTCGCTGTTCTCAAGTCAGTTGACAAAGAAAGTAAGGACTAGTATGAAACTTCGGAACCCTCAAACTCAGGATTCGATAAAGCTTAAGCCTTTATCATCGGTCTATGGTTACTTGTCTTCTGTCTGGTGTAAGATAGGGATTTACGATAGCTATCGAGTTGGTTAATTTCTTCCCTTGCCCGGATCCAGTAAGAGCGTATAAAAGAGGGTCAGTCACTGCAGCTAAGTCAAATAGGTACTTCCTTCCCGTCCCATTCGGGGTATGCTTTTCTGATTTTCTTCTTATATAAGCCTTTTTTCTATAGGCTAAAACTTGCTAACAAGCCATTCTAGCAACAGACGTGGCAATTTATAAATCAGCTCCGACTCTTAAAAGGAGTGAGTAAGATAGTAGGAAAAAGCAATGGGTATGTTCAAAAACCTCGTCTGAGAGCGAAAAGGAAGGGCGAAATGCAGCTAGCAAGGGTCGAAAGCGCTGAGCCGTAAGAAGAAGATGAGAAGGGGCATCACGAATTAAGAGCTTCCGACTAGAGGAAGCACTTGTACTATCATATGGAAGATAGATTCGCTTTGTTGTAATACATTCGCTTTGTTGTAGCTGTTTGCACTATGATTGGATTTGGGATCTGGTGGTACATGGCGCCGGAACCATTACTACTGACACCACGCGCGCTTAGCGCACCAGACCTTCCACTCGTTTCCAATGTAGTAAAGGATGCAGGAATCGAAGTTGAGTGATTCAGTAAGATAGAAGAGCAATTGACTAGTTTGTTTCCTAGTTTCCTACAGGTTGACCGATTCAGCTCGGCCAATTGAGACAGATAGGGAGCATGCGGCTGGTTTTCCTATTTATTTGAAATCTTATCCCGTCGTCACCTTGTAAAAAGCTAATGATACACCCAATTCTATTAGGACCCAACCGGCACACAAACGGGTGAACCCACCATGTCTAAGACGCGAAAGAACGAACATTTGAAAGAGATGGTGACAAAGAAGGAAATCGGCGCATTTGGCTCTACCTCTCACGCCAAACCATCGTGGTTGGAACTTGTTTCAATGAATAAAATTACCAGAATGACCAAAACATCTCTACCTGAACAGGCCCAGAGAAAATACAATCATTGAAGTCGTACCCGGAAATCATCTTTGAAGTGACACAACAGACTCTAATTAGATATCTCGAGAAAGACACGCTTCAGTCGTAAACAACTATACATCTTGGAAGCAAAGGACAGGAGTAAAGGTATATACCCCTGGTCAATCCACAGTCAATCATCCAGCAACAGATTAAGTAGTCGAAAAAGCAGTAGACACATTACATAAGTTGAGTAGACACATTACATAAGTTGAGAAGGTGCTTTCTCTTAACTCAGCATGGTAATAAAATAAGAATAATAAGTTGGCTATTCTCAGGTCTGGGCTGGGTATCTATATTAGGTTAGGGAGTCAACAAATCCCAGTCATAAAGGAAAAGAAGAAATCAGACCAGAAATAGAAGAATGCCTCTCACACAGATGGACAGCAGGGAAGGCCTTCTAAGGCGGACTCTGGCTCTTTCATTTGTAAGAGTCCTACTCTGGCACGAAATTGCCCGATGAAGGAGAAACTTCCTGGTTGACGAGGACAAGAGGCTCTGCAAGACCTAGGGGTAATCCCTTACAGTTGCAGAATGCGATCACCCTATTCTCTAGTGGATCCGTCTGTGCGTGGGTATCTTACCATTGATTAACTTGAAAAGAACCCCTCTGTTTAAGACAAAATAGACATACAGACTATCTAAGTCTTCGGATTAGTTCCAATCAAATTAGCTAGATTCTTAGGTCTTCTGAAGTTTCTTATACTTCTTTTGATGTAACTAAGGAGGCTGATGGACAGACCCGCCGGCAGCCATGATAGGCGTAGATGTCAGATGTCTGCTTGTTTTGGTCTTAGTGCGGTTGGAAGGAGCGGTGCTTTGGCTATGATGTGGGATGATATTCATTGTATTTGGAGTTAGTTAGTTTCTACAAAAAGCATATTGATATCCTTCTTGACGATCGAAAGGATTCGGAAAAGTGCCGGCTTACTGGCTTATATGGGGAAGCAGATAGAAATTTAAGACATAGAACTTCGGCGTTGTTAAGACAGCTCTATACTCACAATGAAAAAGCATGCTTCCCTTTTGGAGATTTTAAGGAGATTATGTGGAAAATAAAAGAGAAAAGGGGCGAGTAAGATTACGACCTGATGATCATATGACTCATTTACGGGATGCCTTGACTGATTGTCGATTAGAAGATATAGGCTTTCAAGGTAAGATTTTGACTTGGAAAAAGAGATGTCGGGTGAAGACTGACTTCTCGCTTAAATAAATCAGCTTATACACTATTTTTGATGCATGCCAACAACTAGTCAAAGAAGAAGGAAGAGAACCGCTTATTACTCAGCTGCTAGATAAATGACTACCTCTTTTTCTTGCTAGCGCTAACATTCGAACTGGCATACGAACGAGCCAACTTGGTACGGAGAATTCTGTGAGCCTGACGGATGGATCATGTTCTACGCTCTCTATAAGTAGTTAATGAATGCTCATCTCGATAGTTCCCAAGAGCGAGTTAAGGGATGTAGTCTTCCGCTTTCTCTAAAGGTTTTTTCGATTCCAGTTCACGGCTCGACCCTCCATTATTTGGAAAGAAAGCGCCTTGGCCGGGATCGGTATGCTCGAGATTGTTTAGGGATTTGATTCGGTATTTGATGATAGGCCAGGTAAGAATGCTCACCTGCGCTTATTGGGTATGTACTTGAATCTCCAACTGCAACGTAAGAGCGCTCTCTACGCTCCGAACTACTTCTTTATCTCACAAACTATTATGAATCTCGCTAGCTAGAGTCTGGTTTTTCTCTTGGGTGCTTTTCCTCAGAGTAATAAGATCGGCTAAGCTTCATGGCATTTAGCGAGCCACCTATCCCCAATTGCCTGCCTGCTACCTTTTTTACAACCTCTGCTCTGAGTGCTAACGACCGGTAGTGCCCCATTACCTATTGAACAGAAAGCCCCGTAGGAAACCTGAAATGCAAAAGGAGCTCGGATTTTTGGTGCGATCGCCCGGGAATTGAGACAGTTAAATCTCACTAAAATTGTTTCATTAGCCCCTGAGGTATTATAAGACGAGACAGTTATAGTATTTCAAAATTAGACATAGATTAATTAGTAGATTGTCTTTCACGTATATACCTTTCTTTACTAAGTAAAAAAAAGAAGATGTTGATTATATCAAAATTCGCGAGTAACAATAATTTTAGTTTACCATGGGTAAGGACACTATTGCTGACATAATAACCTGTATACGAGATGCTGACATGAATAGAAAAGGAACGATTCGAATAGCATCTACTAAGATCACTGAAAACATTGTTAAAATCCTTTTACGAGAAGGTTTTATCGATAACGTAAGGAAAGATCGGGAAAGCAACAAATCTTTTTTGGTTTTAGCCCTACGACATATAAGGAATAGGAAAGGACCGTATAGAACTATTTTTAATTTACGACGGATCAGTCGACCCGGTCTACGAATCTATTCTAACTATCAAAAAATTCCTAGAATCTTAGGCGGGATGGGGATTGTAATTCTTTCTACTTCTCGGGGTATAATGACAGACCGGGAGGCTCGACTAGAAGGAATCGACGGGGAAATCTTGTGTTATATATGGTAATCCGTACGATATCCGAATTGTATCCGAAACTTTCCATTTTCTAAAATAAAAATAGCCTAAGGACGGGTTTTCTAATAGAATAGAACTCCGCCTGCCCTACAGTAGTTGATACGTCAAGTAAGTCTTTTTTTACCAGGAATAAGATAAAAGAAGAAAAATGGATTCCTGTAGGTTTAATTAGCGAATCACTTCCCAATGGTATACTCCAGATTCATTTATATATCGAAAATGAAGATCTGATTATAGGTTATGTTTCAGGACGGATCCGATCGAGTTTTATACGTATACCGCCGTGGGATAGAGTCAAAAAAAGTGAAGTAAGTGCTTATGATTCAACCAAGGCATGCATAATTTATAGACTCCACAACAAGGATTCGAGCAATTAGGTAGTTTTTCAACTTCTAAATTCCTTTCAGGGGATCCAATTCAAGGTTCAAAAATCTTAAGAAACTAATTTTCTTCCAATAAGTGGATTCGGAAAGATTTAAGGAAACCCGAACTTGTGAAAAGAAGATAAAATTGGTGTGACATTTTGAAAATAACATAACATAGAAGCTCCTAAAATCTCGTAACCTAGCCGTCTTCTCTCCCTATCTTGTACCTTCCTGCCGCCTTCCTCACTTACTGGCATTTGTAGCAAAGATGGTCTTAACGAGCCTCACTTTTAATTCATACTTTTTTTTGAGTTACTTTTCTTTTTGGTTTGATGTACTACGAGTATTATGGTTTTATGAATAAAGTTGCTTTCTTAAAAAGAAAAAAAGGGGGTTGACAGGAGGGGTCCGATGCTCGCTTAGTGGAAAAGGGGTTCACTCAACAATTAAATATGGGCAGGATTATGAGGAGACGTTCAGCCCTCTTGCTAAGATTACCACGGTTCGTCTCCTTGTTGCCATTTCTGCAGCAAGGCATGGGCCTTGTAGTCGACCGGTGCGAGCACGCCGTAAGCGCACTACCGCAAGAGAGACTATGAGCTCCTAAAAAAAGTGCAATCAATATCTCGTCACTCCATCCAATGCATACATATAGTTACGAGCTGCTGTAAGCGCTATTGCACGAGTACTGTATCACGAGCGCACTACCGAGTACCACGAGTACACTAACAAGAGAGGAACTACGAGCATAAATCAGTAGTCACTCTGCTACTTAAAGATATTTTGTTTAAATAAAGAGAGAGAGTCAGTCTCTTGAGCGGCCGAGAATGTTATGTCAAAACCAACAACAATAAAAGAGTAGGAGCTAATTCGGACGGAATCGAATGATTACGAGATAGACAATGAGACAAAGCATTAGAAAGATAAAGCTACTTCTACTTTTTTTTCGTATCTTCTTTCAAGTTAAGGGGCTTCCTTTTTCTTGTTGTGATGAGTGGTCGGTAAGCGACTTCTCGGACTTAGCCGAGGTCATCCAGTATAAGATGGTTCGGGGTTCAGGCGCATCGAGCTAAAACCCTTTCCCTCGATGGGACATTGATCTCAATCTGCCTCCACGGTAAAAAGTAGAAGTTCCCGTTGAGTAGGCTCCCAAACCTAATATGGATGTGTACGGGGAAAGGAATCCAGGCCCGCATTAAGGCGATTTTACAGGCCCAACTGAAAGAAAAAGGCGCTCAAAAAGGGAGCGCCATAAGGGGTCCTTGAAGAACTGGTCTAGGCCTAAATTCTCCGCCGATCTCGCTCGGATTTCGATTTCCGCAACCTGTACCCGTTTGTGGGCCAGGTGATCAGACAGCATGCGCAGCGCTTTGATCCTTAAAAATTGTAGAAAAAGCATGAATCTTTTTCCCGGCGGTTAACCCATCTTAGGAAAGATGATAGCTCCATAAACTATCAGGCGAAAGGCAATATTGAAGCAATCTTCTCGATTTTTTTGTCCAAGAATGAAAAAGAAGCTTCTATCAATATCGTGTCACCCCAAGGAACCCCCTCTTTCTTTGCTAGTTAAGAAAGGTTGCGAGATGGGCTTTTTCTTCTTTTTTTTCGGTATGCCGCTCCGCGAGCAAGGAGCGAGAGAACCAAGTTTTCTGTGGTGATGTCAGAATTTGCACCTATTTGTATCTATTTAGTGATTAGTTCGCTAGTTTCTTTGATCCTACTCGGTCTTCCTTTTCCATTTTCTTCTAATAGTTCGACCTATCCAGAGAAATTGTCGGCCTACGAATGTGGTTTCGATCCTTTCGGTGATGCCAGAAGTCGTTTCGATATACGATTTTATCTTGTTTCAATTTTATTTATTATTCCTGATCCGGAAGTAACCTTTTTCTTTCCTTGGGCAGTACCTCCCAACAAGATTGATCTGTTTGGATTTTGGTCCATGATGGCCTTTTTATTGATTTTGACGATTGGATCTTTTTATGAATGGAAAAGGGGTGCTTCGGATCGGGAGTAATCACTAGTGAGAGGGCAAAAATCGGGGGGAAGGACAAAGGAAAGAGCGATAGCGATGCCTACAAAGAATCAATTGATTCGTCATGGTAGAGAAGAAAAACGGCGCACGAACCGTACTCGAGCTTCGGATCAATGTCCCCAGAAGCAAGGAGTATGCCCGCGTGTTTCAACGAGAACACCGAAAAAACCTAATTCAGCTCTACGTAAGATAGCTAAAGTACGGTTGAGCAATCAACATGAGATATTTGCTTATATTCCAGGCGAAGGTCATAATTCGCAGGAACATTCTATGGTCTTAATAAGAGGGGGCAGAGTGAAAGATTTGCCAGGTGTGAAATCCCATTGTATTCGAGGAGTCAAGGATTTGCTGGGAATTCCGGATCGAAGAAGAGGCAGATCAAAATATGGTACAGAAAAACCCAAATCCAAATCGATATGAATGGAAGATGCCTATGGAACTTGTTTTTCTCAGTCAGTCGAGGAAAGAGAAGGATTGGTACAAGATTCACTCAATCCGATCATAAGAGAATAAAATAAAATTGGTTAGGAACGAGAAGAAGTGGGGCAAATCACTAGCGAGAAACTTCCCCTTTTCATAGCCCTTTGTCACGAATACACAGGCACCGTAAGCATCGTGGATTAGATTCATATAGAGTGGTATTCATCTTTTTATTCTAGAATAAATTGATCGCCCGAAAGAGAGGTGAATAAAAACATGACTTGAAATTCGTATGTGTACGATTGTTGAGTGAACGAGTGGACAAGGAAGTGCAGTGCTATTCAATTTCTCTACCCGATGGAATTCTATGCAAAAGAGTCTCGCAGCTGTAAGCAGTTCCGATCTCAAGCATCCTACCTTACTCAATTCTCTTAGAGAATCGTCATCAGGCTTGTGTAAGGAATCAAGGCCTCCTCAACGCTGGTTCCCTGCGAACCTCTGATCCGTCTGTTGGCTCCAGACCAGAATCAACCGCGGAGGTTCTTTCGACTTGTCAATCCTTCCTGCCTATAGGTTCAGCTACATTCGGGCTCTTCTAAGCAATTATATAAGTCAGCTCCCTTAGTATGTATTCAATAGAAGCATTGAATAAATCCTCATAGGAATCCCTTTTCATACGATGATCTTTCGAGTTCATATGGATTATTGAATTATGGCTTAATGATCCGTACTAGTCACTGTTGACAGCTTCTGTGGAGCAAGGGACTGATACACTATATAATACATAGTAGTGCGACTTATGTTATCGCCATCCTATGCTGGGTAATTCCCTCATAAGGGCAAGTGGCTGAACCCCTTTTCTACGTGGAAGATGGCTAGTTTGATCGGATCTAGTCACCCTTGGCTCATTCGCTACTCACCATGAAGAGACCGGCGGGAGGTTTTGGAAGACTTCACATAGGTCATACGGTCTAAGTACCGTGTAGTTGAGTGTGTAATCCACTAATGGATGTGGAACGACACAGCTACATTTACAAGGTCCTTCTGAGCCCCAATAGCCTCTTGTTCGCCTGTCCTTTCACCTCTTTCAGACCCTTCGCCTGCCTAGTATTAGTCGAATGTGTAGGCTTTGTCTGGGAGTAAGATGACAACCTGGCATACTTGAGTTCTGCGCTATGGAGATTCTCCACTGTGTATGATTATGCCTTTGCAATGCATGATTGGATAAGCAGGCTGATCTTATGTGCTTGTGATTCTAACCGCGCTCTACTAGCTCAGCCCCGGCTAACTCCGTATAGAAATGGGCGGATGATTTTCAATAGTCTTTTCACTCTAACTTAGTTCCTTTTGCATGAATCCCAGGTCGTTGCAACTCCTTTGCTTTCCCATGGCTTGAGGAGAAAAAGCTCTTCAAAGCTGCAAGTTCCAAATATCTATGGAAATTCTCCGAGCCTTTTCTTCCTAAACCTCTTACTGCTAAAAGACTATTTGACGACTGTAGTATGGGGCCCAAAACCCCTTCTTACTCGAAGAGGCTTCAAGAAAAAACATGGGAATGGAAAACGAGCAAGTCTGCTACCAAAGCAACCTTTCTCGGGACGCATCGTGCAGTTTTCTGAGTTTGGCTTTACGATCCCATATAGGTCATTGGACCGCAGTGCGGAAAACGGAAAAGAGGGAGTTCTTGTCCGCTAAGGTGGCTCACCTTCTTCCCATTGTAATTGCCATTGTAGCACGTCGTATCGGCGAACAAGCTGAGTACATTCTCGAAAGACTTGTATAGAGAAGGATTTCCCGATAGCTGCTGTTTCCAAAGACAAAGGTCCCCTTTTATTTCGCCTTTGCACAAGGAGACATGGCCCATATCTACTACCAATACCGGTCAGCCGGCTCTCTAGACTCTTTGCCTAATGGCTCTCCTGTGGTCAGCCAGCCGGGAATCGAACCCGGGTTTCTTAGACGAAAGAGTGGTCTAACCTTTGTTGTGGTGGTCTTATACGGGATTGGCTGGGGCAGTGGATCAAAAGGTTTCGTGATTAATGTTAGCTCAACGAGCAGCCTATTAGCGGAGTTGTGAGCGGTTCGTGAAGGATTATGCCTTGCAAAGTCTCTGGGAATCCATTAACTTATTGTTGAATTGGATGCAGCTGTAGTTGTCCAGTTCCTGCAGAAGGGTGTGGTTAAGAGTGTCTGAATTCCCATTAAAGGCTTGCTTGCCATAGCTCAACATCAAGACAGAAATATAGTATATATAATATAAGAAGTAGGGTTAGAAGTTGATCTCTCTCGTAAAGAGTTAGGTAAGTTTCCCCGATAGGCTTTGAGGCCGTTAGCCGAAGTTTATGGGGAATCTGCCGGCTACCACATTCCATCGCTCCCCTGTCTTGTCTTGTGGTCACTACCCGAGCCACATAGGTTTTGACCACCTTGAGAATCATGTCCCAATAATTCATTCTCGCTACTTTCTTTATCTTCTCTTACGCATCAGTAGCTAGCTCCGTGACGAGAATCCCTTACAATAAGGCTACTTCGCTGCTATCCTATTCTTCTCAGCTCGTCAGACTCTTCGCTTTACCGACTATACCGCAGAATTCTTGAGGCTTGAGGAGCGTAACGATTTACAGGAATCTGAGGCGCAACAAGTGGCCAGGTATCTAGATGGTTTGAAGCCTTCAATCCGAGACAGAATTGGGGTTCAGTCGCTACATACGGTGGCGTAAGCTCGAAACATGGCCTTGAAAGCTGAGTATTTGATTCAAGAAAATGATTCGTGGTGAATCCAGGTGACAATCTGACTTCTCTGAATCTGCTTCAAAGCCTAGCGGTTCATCGGAGAGAGATCCAACCCCGGCATATTCGTCTAAGGACTCAAAGACTTATTTGAAAGCTCAGCCCCTTCGTACCATTCGCCTCACGTAAACAAACGTCCATGCGTAGAATGGAGGGATGGATGAAGCTCCTGCTGACTAGCCCACGCACAGAGAAGTTGCAGCGAAGCCTTGCGACGAAGTACTTTAAAAAGGAAAGAGCTGAACACCGTTGTTAGAACTAAATACGTATGACTTGAGAGAATGAATATTGTATATAAGGGGAGATGGTGACTAAGACGAGAAAATGCCATAGCGAAGGAACGAAAGGGAACGAATCTAGATGAATCCCTATCCGCCGAGTTGCTGATCTTAAGATCTTGTAATAACAGATAAAGCGGAGAAGTAAGTTAAAGTAGGTCTACCGAGCACTACGAGAAGAGTTAAGCGAGACAAGGGCAATTGAAGGAGCCTTCAAAGTCCCCGGAAGATAGAGGCAAGACAAGCCAACGCCTTTAGTCGATTTGGTTGTGAGTCTCGTTCCTTTTTAGTCTAGCTGACAGCTTTTCCCTTGACTCGCAACTTTCGAGCCTTATCCCTATCCCACACTTGCTGGGCAAGAATAACGTCTGGATTCAATAACTTCAATAACGTCTGGATTCAATAACTTCAAGGATCCTGGGCTTGGCCCGGCAGGACTGTTTATTTCTCTTTTATTTTCATCTCTCCTTATTTGAGAGTGTTCCTTCTTCTTTCTATTCATAACATCTTCACTAGCTTTCCTTTATCGAATCTTGAGTGTTTTGTTCTTCTTTTCTATTCATCCGGAATAAGATTCATAATAATTATCGTAAGAGAAGATCTTATCACGTACCAATGTTCAAATGATGAGAGAACCTTAATCATGTAGTAGTCTTACTTTAATAAGACAGGTGGTTAGTTACATTTCCTTCGGCAGGTCAACGTGGATATGCCTATAGTCCCTTTTTCTCATGGAAAGTAAGGGCCCTTTTGACCTCATTCAATCCAGTCTTGAATCTAGTTCCGGTCAGTCTTGGCGATCTTAATCAGTCAACTGAGTAAGGTACGAATCCAACCAAGACGCTTTCATCCCCAAACAAGCGCTCTTCAAAGAATCCTTCAACAAAAGGTTCCGACGATGAGTCCATCGGGAGAATGTCGATTGAAATCTAATTCTGTGAGTCTGATATAGGTGATAATATAGGCTTTGACGGAGATTCTTTTTAGTAGAAAAAACTCCTTTCTCCTTCAGTATACCAAGCATTGTTGAGGATTTCTTAGGCAAGATGGAGTGGACTTCGAACGAGCAGAAGACTAGGCTGTATGGGATAGGCTAATTCCGGTTTTTCAAGTAGTAGGCAGATCAATCTCTTTTTCTGCCTTTAGTTTAGGTTGTGAAAGGGGAACTCTCGATTCTTGAAACTCTCTCGCTCAACCGGATGAGACATCTCTGTTTTACAGAACTGGGGAAGACCCAGAAGTGTTTTCCCTTTAATAAGGCGCTTTCGGGTATTTGAACCGGTCTTAAAAACAATCTCTTCTATCTCCGCATTTGAGAAAAGTCTTTCTTCTAGAGATGCGATGAAAGTGCTATCTTTCTACCCAGCTAGAGTCGTGAACTGGTATGGTAACCGAAAAGAAGGATTTCCCGAAGTTTTTACAATATGAAAGCATAGAATGGAAGACCGACTCTTTGGTAATACTTTCAAAGTGAGTTCAGAGATGCTCTATCTTTTTTCTAGCCCTTTAGTTTCTCTTTTCTCATACGATCTACCTTTATTCCTTAATGACAGCTTTTCACCAGCTTACGCTTGCTTTCCCGAGCCGTAGATCAGATAATCGGACAGTGAACTATTCAATCAATCGGTGGGAAAGGAAAGGAATGGATAGAATTAGTGCGCTACCTTCTCCCCAAGGAGCTAATGGACTCAAGGGGCTGTTTAAAGGCTCCCCTCTTTAGCGAGCCAGCAATAGAATAAGCTTTTGCTTTTATAAAAGATCAGAACTCCAACATGGTCGCATCATACCTGGGCAGTCTGTCCAGATCGTTTTTTGATCTTTCAGGAAAACTCTTTCTTCGACAGCGGAATCTAGCATCATGATAACATCTTTTCGACTTTTTACACAAAGACTTTGATCAGGTGGAAGTGGTTCGAGATGTTTTATCTGATTTCTCAAAAGCTTCTGGTCTCCACGTGAATCTTGATAAATTGAAGTTATGGATTTATCCAAATGTCCCACGTGTTAAAGCACAATGTTTGAGCAGATTGTGTGAAGTTCCGTTAGCTTCGGAATTGGGAATATATCTGGGTGTGCCAATTATACATGGTCGTGTCACAAAGAACACTTATAAGCATGTGATAGATAGAGTTTTAAATAAGCTGGCCAGTTGGAAGGGAAAGGTCTTGAGTTATGCTGGTAGGAGAACTTTGATTCAATCAACTCTTAACTCCATTCCGATTTATACTATGCAGTCGGCATTGTTACTGGTGTCGGTGTGTAATCGTTTGGACCAGTGTAATCTAAATTTTTTGTGGAGTGGAGAGGCTGATAATTCTCATGGCCATTTGGTCTCTTGGGAGCGTCTTTTCCGACCGAAAGGAAATGGTGGTCTAGGTTTGAGAAAGGCTATAAATTCCAATATAGCTTTGTTGGCAAAAAACAAGCTGGAAATTACATACTCGGAAAAGCAGTTTATGTACCGAGATTTTTCAGAAGAAATATTTGAAGGGGAAGCTCTTTGTTGATGCATCATCTTCTGGTAGATGTTCTTCTACTTGGCGGGGTTTATTACAAACTCGGGAGTGTATAAGGCGTGGCACCAGATGGCGACTTGGTAATGGCATTGTTTTGGACGGATTGGTGGGTGAATCATAGACCTTTGATTGAATTGGTTCAAGGGGATGTTGATGGAGTGGATAGAGAGGCTACTCTTTCTTCGTTTTTCAATCAGAATGGGGATTGTAAATTGGATCCGGTAGCTGCACTTCTCCCACCTACGGTCGTGGATGACATTAGAGCCACTCCTTTCTTTGTTTCGGCCTTAGAAGGTGATAGATGTGTCTGGGGTTGGGATAAAGATGGGCAATTTTCTTCGAAAAGTGCTTATGGAGCTTTGATGAATCATGAAGGGTATGATGAATGTAAGGGTAAATGTGTGTGGATTTGGAAACTCCCTGTTCCGTAGAGAGTTCGATTCTTTTGTTTTCTTCTATTTTTGAATAGCTTAAATAGTATGGGGATACTCCATAGGAAAGGCCTTGTCACTTACCCTGTGTGTCGTTTATGCTCTGTAGGGGTGGAATCGGCTGAGCATATCTTTCGGTCATGCCCATTCGCAAGGGACATATGGGAGTGTGTTGGCCGACGTTTTGGAATTATCATTGATGGCTCTCAAACGTTTGGAGATTGGTTGTTTTCTAATGGTACTAAACAGGTTCAGGTACGTAATGGATTTTATTGGAGTTCCTTTTTTCCTCTATTGCTTTGGGGTATGTGTAAAGCTCGAAATGAGCTAGCTTTTAATGCAAAGGCTCCAGTAGCGTAAGAGATTATTTCTTATGCAGTGAAGCTCACGATGGAGGCTGGCCAGGTGTTTTTTCCTAGTAAGGAGTCGGGTGGTGCCTCGGGACAGTTAATTAAATGGCAACTCCCTCCTGATGGTTGTTTATTGTTAAATTCGTATGGTTCTCGCCGACAAACGGATAACCATGCCTCTGCAGGTGGACTTATCCGAGATGCTTCTGGCAATTGGGTAACCAGATTTATGGTTCATATAGGTGTCACAAGCAGCTTGNGGGGTATGTGTAAAGCTCGAAATGAGCTAGCTTTTAATGCAAAGGCTCCAGTAGCGTAAGAGATTATTTCTTATGCAGTGAAGCTCACGATGGAGGCTGGCCAGGTGTTTTTTCCTAGTAAGGAGTCGGGTGGTGCCTCGGGACAGTTAATTAAATGGCAACTCCCTCCTGATGGTTGTTTATTGTTAAATTCGTATGGTTCTCGCCGACAAACGGATAACCATGCCTCTGCAGGTGGACTTATCCGAGATGCTTCTGGCAATTGGGTAACCAGATTTATGGTTCATATAGGTGTCACAAGCAGCTTGGAAGCTGAATTATGGGGAGTACGTCAGGGTTTACTATTTGAAAAGGAGCGGGGTTAGGACCAAAAGGAAGGCAAGTCAACTCGAAAGGGAAGGGAGACAGGGATATAAGCCCAAGGGCTAGAATAGAAAGGGGATTAAACTTCCAGGTCTTCCCCATCAAAACCAATAAACGACGGATTAAGGGACTTTGAAAGGCCCATCGGTTCAGAATAATTCCGTATTAGGGAGCTTACTCCACCTATTGAGTTGAACTCTTTCAGACTCCTCGCCTATGAAGATGTTTGGGATGTTAAGCAATCATTATACGAAATTGGTATTGGTGGCAAAGGTAGTTCAATTGACCCGGATCTAGTGGCAGATACACTCTCATGGGGTACTCCTAACCCCTATTCGCTAAAGGAAATTGTTCGAACTACGGAACCGAATTGATAGCCTATCCCGTGAATAAAGACTGACGCTGGACTAGATACAGAAGGCGAGTACCTATTACAAAGGATATCCGAAACCATAAACTAAAGTGCTGTCCAATCAATAGTAGTACCTATAGCTATTTGGAAAGTAAGAAGAGAACAGCCCCGCAAACAACCTCAACCTCAGCATACAGCTCTCCAAGTGGGCTTCTTAGATTGCTTGGCTAAACTGAGCTTTCACAGTAGAAATCCAGCTTATTTGCCCAAGTTCCAACATCTCGAATCCCGTCATCAATAGTCCCATATCCCCGCTTTTAATCAAGATAACTAGACTCGTGCTCGCTTTGAGTATACCACACTGAACTCAAGATGAACGAATGCGTGCTCGCTGCTTTTGAATCGTTAGCCGGAGACGAAAGCCCTTTTGTCCAGAAACCGAGCAATATGGTTTTCACACAGAAGATAAGATCAAGGAAGTGCACCGCTACAACTGTATAGGGCTTAGCGATTATAGAAGGGAAGCAGGCTTACTCTTACTGATAGAAAGATTCGAAGATAGAGACGCAGACGCCTAACCAACAGAATCTCTTTCCCACGAACTAACGGATTCAGTTTATCTAGAATCTTAAGCGACGAGGCCCTGGTTCGATAGCTTGAAAGTAACTAAATTATTAATGTGCCTATCTCACCTTATGATTGAGTAAGCTATTTCATCTTTTCTTTGATTGAGGCTTAGGAACCTCCAACACCTTAAGCGGCCAAAGCCTGAAGTTGGAGTATTGTTGCTAGCTTTTTCCGGCTGTCAGCTAAGAAAAGCTCCTTGTGGATCATAGGCAGCAAACGTAGTGAATTGAGTGCGGATTTTTAATAAACTCTCCATTCTTCGCCCCGGGCTTCCCTTACGTACGAAAGGAAGGAAAAGTCAACTAGCCGCAACTAATCAAAATATTTTCCAGAAAACAAGCCCCTCCAACACCACTAAAAACATCTTGTCTTTCAAATCTTACCTCGCAAAAAGACTCAAGGTTAGGGCTCTTTCTTTTGATTGAGAACCAGGGTCCACATAACAAAAAGTTTCTGGCCACTACACCGAGAGAAAGGAACTCCATACACTAAGACAAGCAGTCGCTTAAGTACCCACTAGCTCCCCAAGAGAGAACACCAGCTGAAGCCGTTTAATCCAGAAACTAATGAGTAAGGAAGGAGATAGAAAGCCTTCAAGCTTTGAAGAAACAAACATTCTTATCTAGGCCCGACCCCTATCCTATAGTGTTGGTTGTGGGAAAGACTCTTTTCAATTGGCATTCCCGATCCCTATTTTAAAAGAAAACCAGTAAGCTTTGCAGTTAGAACCCAGTAGGTAGCTAGAGCGGGGCAAGCTTTCTTCAACCAAAAAGCAAGAAAGATGAGAAAAGAAACTAATTGACTGATTGAATGGTACTACTTGCAGCCTATGGGCATCCCCTGTCTTCTTGATCCAAGTCTCTTGCCATAAGAAGAACTACTTCCTCAGTAGCATAAGCAGAAGTAGAAGCATTAGCGTACCCAACGTACAAGACAGATGCCATGGATTTATCGGAAGTAGATAATGAAAAGACGTTATCTCTTAGTAGGATGCCGATCAAAAGCTCCTGTTGTTGAGGAATGGCGGGACTGATTGACCCAATACCAAAAGAAGGGAGCCTTACAAGGAATAAGTCGATTTTCTTAACTTTCTAACTTAAGGAAAGATGACAATGAAGTCTTCAAAAGGCTAGTCCCAGTAGGCAGAGCGAAGGGAAAGAGAATCACCGAGGGTGGAAACCTAAGGGCGAAAGGTGCCATTAGATCAGATGTAGGTATTTGAATTCCCAACTCTTTCCTGAGATAGTCCGAGGTAGGGGAACTTACTTTACAAGTTATCAGACTAGGGTATGTGCGTTGGGAGTAGATGGTTATACGTTCTTATTTCACAAAAAGAAAGAGATATGACCAGGGAACGAAGGCCCTAACATAGGAATTAGGGTGCTGCTCTTCTTCGTCCTTTTGCTTCAAAGAGCAAGCCAAGCATAAAGGGAAAGGCTAAAGGAGAGGTGTAAGAAAACTGCTTTGATTAGACCAATCACACTAAAAGAGAATGGAACTAGCCTTGAAAGAACAGAAAGTCGATTTACGATCTACGAAAGATAAGACAGAAGAAAAAGCATTGAACCTTAGCCGACTGCTACTAAAGAACTAGGAGCTGATTCTAACAAAGAGAAGCGCATTTACATCATCGTGAATCTAGTATGTGTTTCGTGAGTGAGCTAGTTGTTCTGAGGAGTAATGGATCATCTAGTGGTAACCAGTCTTCACAACACTTTATATAGGCGCATTCCCTTCCTTGCACTTCTTGTAAGGTAAGAAGTTCTCGGATTCTCCTCTTTTTGAGGGTATCTTCTCTTTCTTATCTCAGATGTATGGAAATGAGCCCTCTGGTAGCCCTGTCCCTGTTCTTGTACTTGCATATGCCTATTCTTCTCAAATTATTCTTGGTCTTCGCTAAAGGCACCTAAGCTGATAGACTTCATCACACCAACAAGACAAAGTTCAAAGTGAAGATTGAGCATGGTGCGTGCATGGGGAATCCCATACGTCGTTCAGAATAGCGAAAATAGCAAAGGTCCCAACTGAGAAAGTTAATTCATAGGACTATCCTTTCCCCTATCGCATGTTGAATGCTTACCGAAGTTGCTTCAAATGGAGGTGGCTAAGTTTCAAGAAGACAAGGTAGACGAAGCAGGGCCTTTGATCAGGCCTTCCTTTATTCCGATTGATAGATTGATTGGCAGTGGGCGTGAACCAATGCTACTACTTGACCTCTATCCTATAACTATGAAAGTATAGCGCTCATCGAAGGCTGCACCAGTCCTAAAAGAATATAGTGGGTAGGTTCCACCTCTGAGAGAGAGAAAGCGAGACGGAAAAGAAGATTCAAGACAGCAAACTGAACGAAGAACATTGAACAACCAGTTCAAATAGACTCTCACACCACAGAACAGAGAGCCAAACCAACCAACTCATAAACAAACCTTAGAACAATGCAGTTATCAGAAAATAAGGAAGCCCTATCCCACAGGCAAACAAAGGATATCTCTCATTTCTATCTTTTCTTGTACTATGTTTTTGAACACAGTACAGTTGTTTGTTGCATGCCGCCAGGAATCATGGTACTTGCAGTATTCTCTCCCTTTAATCTCTTCTGGTGAAGGAAGAACATGTCCTGGGGGAAGCTTGATCACGTCAGACTTGAATAGAAAGTCAAAAACTTCATTCGTTTTTGAGACATCAAACGAATAAGTCCTGCTTCCATCATATGGTTTCTTCTCAGTTTGGCGTTGATACTGAATTTTCGTGCGCATCTTTTTTTGTCTATGTGTAGTAGTAGCTTCCTTTAATAAGGGGGCTTTATTAAGACATGCAACTCGAAGAAGAAACTGACCTTAAGGGTTCTAATGCTTATTAATAGCTTGACAGTGGAATATCTGACCAAAGAAAAGAATCTAAGGCTTTGGAGGCAGATCTGACATCTTTCTTATCTCTCTTGAGAGTCTTTGTACAGTACAAGACTATAGACCATCTAACTTGATTCTCCTTTGTTAGGCAGGAGCGGGAGAAGCGGTGCTATGGCCTTACTTAATAATGTGGTAGTCAGCCTCCTCTTCTAAGCTGCGCGACGAATACATTTCTTCTGACTCTTCTAATGCCATGAGTGTATCCGATCGCTCTCATCGTCGGGCCAAGAAACTTTGACCTCGACCGCATTCCGTAGCTGTTGCTAAATAAAGGAAATTCTAATTTATCGCGATAGTCACAGAAGGGCGATTCCATAGGCCATTACCTGCCTCACTGCCCTGATCCTTGCTTCGTTCTATCTATTTGATGAGAGATGGAGGCATTGAAGAAGAAATAGTTTTTCTCTTCTATCTATGATCAACGACTTCCATATAAATCCTCTGTGCGACGATTCTACTATCGTTTCAGCGGTTGGTCCCGGTAGCACCTCTATTTCATCTTGCTTCGTAGGGTAATCCCCTGTCGATGGAATTTCAATGGAGTCTTCGGTTTAGTCTTTGACTTTTTATACCCACCCGTCACTTGAAGAATCACCCGAGGATTAGGTCTTCCACCTTTGCTTTTACCCATTTATGGTGATAGGCGTACCTTGCAGAGCGATAGCGAACCCTGCTCGAGCTAAGCGTTCGTACTTAGGTGGTTGAGCGTTAGCGGCGATAGGGCGAGGGGATAGACATATGCCGTGTCTAAACCCGAAAGCGCACTCATTAACTAGCCATAGATAGATTCCATTTCATCAGACACCTTTGCATCTGCTTGAGGTGAGGTTATTGGAATAGGACTAGGCAAAGCTTAGTCCAAGAAGTAAGCAAATCCTACGCTAGGCGAACTGCTTGAAAGAGCAAAGTAGCTTACATCTGAGTTTATCGGTTTTGATGGGTACTTTCTTTATCTTTAATACTTGTATTGTACTCAAAATCTCCTACTTCTCCAATAAATAGGAAGATTAGTTTCAAGTGAGACTCGCGCGAATTATAAATGGATATGCCCCTTGCTCGTTTGTAACTGCTTCCCCGTTTGAGAATCTCCAACTGAGAAGTCGCAAGCTAAATCAGAGCTTTCAGTGAACTCGCCTGCTGGCTATAGTCTAGAAATCTTGTTGTTAGCTAGCCGCCTAGATCCATCCCTTTCATATCATTTAAAGCTGTTGAAAGAACCAGTTTGTGGGCTCATGGTTCTGGAATTCTATATCTCGGGTTTTGTCACGAACTCGGTAGCTAATTAAGTGGAACCCCTTAACCTTTAATCGAAGAGGCTGATGAGTAGGAGATTTGTTATAAGCCCCATAGGAAAGGTCAGGCTCATTGAGACGTCCTGAAAGAACTTAAAGTAAAGGCCAATAAAGGATAAGTGATTTTTGTATCGTTTTACTCAATGGATTCTACTATAGAAAGTCCCCCGCTTTCTGATGTAAGAGCTTAGGGAGAGCTGATGTGATAGCTTAGGGATTATTCCGAACTCCTTTCTTTTGAGACCTTATATTAATCAAAGCAGAGGTAGTCGAGTTGGATAAGACTCCTCCGGTACCTCAGATTAAAGGTATGGTTAGTGCCCAGGATCCGCAACGTTCACAGTTCGGGGCGGATGAAATGAAAGGTGAGCTCTTCCCGCCCACTGATCAAGCAGCTCCTGTCTTTCTTTAGAGCTTACTTTCATTCCCTTCTTTCGTCGTGGGATTCACCCTCCGTGGACGAACAAACCATTAGGTTCGCTTACGCTCCTGCCAGTCCGCTCTCAAAGGAAAGTCCGGAGTCGCCAACAATGCGAGAAAATAAAGAAAGTCCTTACGATTGTGTCAGTGTTCAGTTAACCCCATTCCCCTCCCTATCCGGTATATAAAAAGTGTGTGGGTTCGGAGCGTGCAGTGCGTTGGTTGAGCAGGGTTCGCTTCGCTCCTCAACCGACAATAAAGCAGTAAAGCAGTACTGAAATTATCGTAGATGATCATAGAAAGATCAAGTAGGACTTTCAGTGATGATCTCTTTCGGTAAGCTTCTGACTCGGGTTACGATTCGAGCAGGTAAAACCGCCCGGCCGTAGGAAAACGGTAGAAAGAGATCGGAAGGAAAGCATCCGAAAGATCACAAGACGGCTATGATTGCTGATTGACATCCTTACGCTAGGGATGACCCTCTCAGTGGCCTATTAGTCCCTTAAGCAAGGAATAGGCCTGCCTTTATACTTCGACGCTGGCTCCATACGTACAGACCGGTATAGACATTTGAGGACAACCTGCGGGCACTTGAGCTGCTCTATACCTGTACGGAGGAGAAGCAGAGATGGAAATGGCACTCCTAGGCGGAAGGGGGCTAAATAAAAGAGTTATTGCTAAAACGATCCGCGTTGTCTGTCACTTCCGGAGAATAGGACCCTGACCTTACCTTCTATAGCAGTAGGCCTAAAGGCACACGTCGGTCTAAAGGCACACGTCGAACCATTAGTCGGGTCCCTCAAACATGAAAACGGTCTGAGAGATATGGTTAATTTATAGAAAAACTTCGTACAAAGAAGTAGGCAGGTATCTTACAATTGTTTTCGTGGGATTTCCTGTGTACCTAATTAGGGGATACTGGTCTCGGGTCTAGATTTGAAATAGACCTAGAAACTTTGCACGAAGATACTGGGGCTGTCCCTCCTGATGTCGTTGTCTCGCTTTCCTAAAATTCTCTCCGGCGAATAGGACCCTACCTTTTTTACTGTCGCAGATCGTCTTCCTCTCTCCCGGAAAGCAATAGTAAGTAGCTGACAAATGTAGCGTAGCAGCGAAGGGGAAATTAGTTAACGTTTTCCCGTCTTTGAAAGAAGTAGTAGGCAGATGAATTATCTACGGAAACGGTCATTCTTCTAAGCCCGAATGAGTGAGTCATTGATACAAGTGCTATATATTCACATAGTGGAGCGACTAAGTTTCTCAAAAGAGATTCATTCCTATGAACTTGCATTCGATTCACTACGTATACGATATTCGAAGTGGTCAAAAGGATCTAGCACACGATCGATTGGTCGCAAAGGGGCACTCGCAGCTAAGTCTTCGAGCCTATGAGAAAGCTTTTTCTAAACCGGAAGATCCAATCCACATTCAGAAGAATTGAAACGAATAATCAACTTACTAAACTACTTCGCTAACCAACTAATCTGGAATCCTGAGATTGTGCGAAAGATAAGGCTGCTGTCTAGTATCTCCTTGCATAACCGCTTGAACTGAAGTAGTCCGAAAAGCTATCCTGTATTTCGTCCTTGGGCTAGGAAGCAGAGAAGGAAAGAAAGAAACCTCTGAACTATCTGAGCAGCTACCAGTCTAATCTAACACTCCTTAACCAATACAAATGCTTATGGAGTCTCCTCTTGGGTGCTTTGATGGCAGTTCCTCATGCGCATATACATAGGCGATTTAGAACACGTACGTGAAGGTTCGCTTTTCCTCCGCTTACGCTTAATGCCGAAGTGGTTTAGTCTCTCTCTGCCTTTGCCTTTGCTGTTGAATAATCTGCTGCTATCGAAGGTGATTCCCGTGCTGCTAGTGAAAGAGGGTCTTGCAGATAAAGCCTTTGAACTAACTAAAGAGCATAGTCAAAAGCGGCTAAGCCAGTCTTTAAGAGCTATCTCCTTTAGTAAGCGAACGGACCGGGCATGCGATAAGGACTCGAAAGGGTGAAAAAGACATATCTTCATCTGCAGAGTTGTTTATGATTCCATTCCCTGGCCTAGGGTTTTTAGTTAGTTCTCTCCTTCTAGTCTCACCTCTACGCCCCATGAATTGGTCATCTTCAGGTCCTGGCTTGGTTGAAAACTCTTAAGCAAGGATTGCAAAAGCGTCTTGGCCATGTTGAGGCCGCGTAAAGAATGGGTGAAACGAAAGCCGAGGAAGGGGAGATCGGTCGTCGAAGGTGATCTTCGCCCATGTATAGAGACACGCACTGTACAGTCGAAGTACAAAAGAGAAGTACCCTGAAGAACGGCACGAGAAATGGGCTAAGTACTCTTCCTTTCCAAGCAGACTCTCCTCGATCCATCACTATACTCAAGAGTGGCGAAAGAAGAGGTAATGCAATGAATTGTTGAACGAGTGGCTGACTTATCGAAGGGCCTTACAATCCCAACCTTTTGGTGTAAAAACCCGAAACCACTCAATCCACTGATTAACTTTCTTCTTCGGGGGCCAGGTACTATCTATATATACTCGGATCGGCCTCTTCTTGTCATATAAGCAAGTATAACCTTTTTCACAGTTCAAAAAATGGCTTCGGAACCACAAGCTAAGTAGTTGATCCCATAAAGCGACCTTCACCGTTCTTTCTGCAGTGATGCAACGAAATCATGCTTTCTCCCACTATGGTAGCTGACGGATCCGCTCTATGAGAGACTTGCTCAAATAAGTCAATAGTTGCTGCATTTACATACCCCATATCGTAAATATCACCAAGGCATATATGAGTAAAGCGAAAGCCTTCAAAGCCTTATCCACCTGTAGGTTCTTTTTTACAAAGTTTATAAGATAAGTTGCTGCAATCCGCTTTCCTTCCATCTGAGCATCCCCCCTGACTATTTCCACTTCCTTTCGGAGAACCTTTGCCAACTTAGTATCCCACTTAGAATTCTTTGTTGGAAAATATACTTTATCATCTGGCTTAGCGCCGACTTGCAACATATCTCTGTATTCTTCCACAGTCGGGGTCATGTCCACCTCATTGAAGACGAAAGACCTATACGAAAGATCCCAAAAGTAGACGGCTGCCTTCAAAAGAGTTTCATCAACCTCCTAACTCATCAAAAGAGTTTCATCAACCTCCTAACTCAATAAATCCCCAATGTGTCCATATAGGCGCTCAAACCTAGCTTTTCGGTCATCAGACATCTGTCCCCAAATGTCGATAAGCTCTTTCAGATCCTTATTCTGCCGGAGGTCTAAGTGAATTTTCTATGGCAGAGTCGGCACAAACCCTTCCTTCAAGCAATTACCCCGCTTCTTCTGTTCGGCTGAGAAGAACCATTTGATATGATCATACTCAAACCATGGAAACCGCCCTTACTGTCGCACATTAATTTTTCTAGTAAGGTTCCCAATTCTCGCCCACTCTAGGATCATTGAAAAGGCTTCGATTTGAGTGGAGGTGTGTACACCCATACGGGGACCTTAATTGGTACCACGAAGGTTATCAAAGCACTTCTCAACCTAACCAAAAACTGAATGCTGATCATGGCAAAAACAAGATGGAGAGCATGCTTAAAGAATAAAAGCATGGAATAAGCATAAATAAAGACCGAATATGCAAAACACAAAGAAAATGACAAAAATGCAACCAACCCTAGATTTTATTAAACTAAGTGAGGACTGACTCTCTAAGTCCCCAGTGCAGTCGCCAAGCTGTCGCAACGTGCGGGTCCGGCCCGAAGCCGATCTTTCTTTTCTGTCACCTTTCCCCAGAGTATGAGAATATCCGATGGAGTTAGCTCAAAAGGGGTTGAGCCGTAAGGCTCTCAGGTTTCATACCGGTTCAGAGTTGGTCGATGAGCTGTCAATCGAAGAGTACGAAGGGTAAGAATGAGCTACGTCAAACTCTAAACTATCCTTCTTATTTCACCTCGACTCCTTCTTCATCGATTTTCTTTGGCCTAAGAGCTCTTTCAGATCCTCTCCCCTCGTTAACTCCTTACAAATCTGATATAATCATAACTTCTTCGAGACGGATAGCGGAATAGAAGCGAACTCATAAGCATACCCATTCTCCACACCTTTGATTGGTGTCGGTCTACTTTCGACCCTCTTCTTAGCAAGAAAGGAAGTAAGCTCCGTCGTACAGTTCGCCTATGTAACTGGGATTAGTCCGAAACGACAAAGAAAGAAAGGGTCTGTTAAGAGATAGGTTTGGTTCAACTTCTACGCTAGGCAACTAGTTATCTTCAAACTTTAGGTTGGATAATCATCAATCTTGCAAGGCCCCTTCCCTTATTTAAGGAACCGATTTCAATTGATCATTTCGAAAAGCAGCTTTACGACTTTAAGCTCTTAAATCCTCATCGCCTATCGACCTTCATTCGTCATCTTATTAATGAGATTGAAATAGAATTGATTCAAAAACAGGAAAGGTGATCCTCCAACATTCCCGGCTTCGCTTAGTTGGCTTTGATATATCATATCTGAAAGAGGACTTTACTGGGGTAGAGTACGCTAGGAGGACGGTCTACGCAGCGGATAACAGGAAGGATGGAAAAGATGTAGCCTTGGTATGGTGTATCGATCGGCGAAATCGGGGTTGTCTGGGCTAGGAACTACTACTGAGCCTATAGGTCAAGCTACATTCTGGCTTAAAGCCTAGCAGTGAAATAGACATGAATTCTTGCTATCGATTCATTTCTTCTATATAATTTCTTCTAAAACCGTTCGACTAACTAAAAACCAATAACGTCTGAGCCTGTAGGCGTGAGGTTCGGATCAGCCTTCTCCGTACCCTTTGCAGTGCAATTGGAGTGGGGATAGTCCGACAAAAGGACTTCGTATGCTACTGGCGAGAATCCTTTTCATCACCAACCACGGATATAGAAATCATTTCACCATACGTTGAACCCGAGTCTTGCGGAGACGCCCTTAAAGACACATTTCTAGGATGGATTTCCAGTTAGCCTTTATTGTACCTATCAGTCAGTGCCCGACTACAACCATTTGAGAGTCTTTGCTTGTGCTTCTTATCCTCACTTGCTTCGTTCCTTACGGGGGTCGGTCTTGGAAAGGTTTCACGGGGAGATAGAATCGATTAGAGATTTCTTAGAGGGAAGGGATAGGGCATTAGCATTCCTTCTTGTATCTCTCAATCGAGTTAAGGGGCCCTTTAATCCCAAGATTGAATTTTTTATAGAAAACTACGGTAACTGCTCTCATATGCCCTCTTCTACCTCGCGAGACTTTTAATAGGATTTCGCTTAAGCACCTTTTTCTCTAGAATTGTTTTTTCCTTTTTCGACCCCCCTCTTTCTTTGATATCCGAAGCATCTCCCTTCCCCATCGATAAGGTCTCTTAGAGCCTTACCCTACCTGAGACTCTCTCTCTTGCCGAAGTTTATGGTTCAAAAGAAGGGTAAGCTTTACATTCTATTCTGTAACTTGTACATGTATCGGTGGAGCCAAGGTCACCAGACCAGTCCTTAATAAACACAAACCCCAGGATCGGCATTTCTTTAGTCTTTCTTTCCCGTTAAGGGGATTCCGTGGGGGTAGTTAGTTTTCTACCTATTCTATTGTTTGTATTTCCCATGGATGGGCTAAGCTCAGTCTCTCACGATTATTTCTTACATGAAGTTAGAGATTCAAGGGATGAGGAAACCTATTTTTAAGAGTTATACGCATACCTATGACTCACTCTCCCGACAGCGGACTTTCTAGTTTATGAAGATGGGTTAAGCACCCGTATGTATCAACGCGAGGACATTTGATCTGAGACTCAATAGATTATTTTTTTCTACTGGAATATCGATAGAGTTTATTAATGGAAGAAGGGAAAACCCAAGGCCCTAAACCCTCTCATAGGCAAAAGTAGCTTACACCTGAGTTTATTGGTATGGGATTAAATTCCCAGAGTAGGTAAACATTAGTCCGAAAGCCCTGCTGCCGAAAGCGAAAGCATTAGTAAAGAATAGCTAGCTCTGAAGCTGATATTACTTCACAAGTTGAGGAAAGAGCAACAACAGCAGCACTTAACTGCACCCCAGGCACTAGAAAAAGAGCATAAGAACCTTTAGCTCGACGTTAGGAAAGTCTAGCAACAGGAGGGAGCATTCCCGTTTACCCATAATCCGTGTAAGTACCTGGAGCTCGTAGCTGCATTAGCAACAAGAGCGCGTATGGGAAAAGCACTTCTTCACTCACTTTGAAAGTATGACAGTGATTCGGGATACCTTGTTGAGTCAATAAAGAGGGAATCAAGTGAATCACATGCCAAAGCAAAAGCCTTTGAAGCGGGTATAAAGCTTGACCTTACTATACGATACCCGAGAGCTCAAGCATATTCATAAGATGAATAATCAACTGGAATGGAATCCTAACCAGTGCTTAAGAAAACCCAGGGGATAGAAAGAATAGCTAGCTGCAGTACCACTCACCTATTACCTATAAGACAGAAGGAAAGAAAGACTCGCAGCTAGAACAACTGGTAAACTCATGACAGGCGAAAAAGTAGCTACGGAAACTCTGGGAAAAAGAAATAGATGTGATAGTGGAGTGGAAGAGGTAATGGGGCACCCCCGGTCGTTAGCTTACGATCAATAGGGAATTGGTACTGCTGCTAGGCCAAAGAAACTAAATCCCTTTAAGTTGTTTTCGGGTGCGTTCTTCAAAGCAATCGATTCTTGAAACTCGAATTAATATGGGAGTCCTAAGAGCCCTTCCTTTCCTATACGCTTTGGTGCTTTCTTAGAATTATCAGCAGGCTCAAGGTCAGCTGGGAAGGTCAGCTCTATCTCTCATCTTCAAAAAGAGGTAGGAGTTTTACCGGAGGCTCTTCAAGACCTGCACCTGCAAAGTCATTCTTTCTTTCCATTCCAACGCGCTAGCTAGCTGTTCAAGGGTTACAAGCCCTTACATCATCTATGAACTTGTCTCAATCACTGACTCCTCGCCTATACCTCTTGTCATCCGGGTGAATAGCTATAGCTCTATCTCCAAGCATTCTTTCTACCCTTGTAGTGGCAACAATAATTTAACCCAGCTTTACGCCCAAAAGGTAAGCAAATGATGTCAACACGCCAAACTCCACTGGTTCTTTATAAGCAAGCAGGCACTTGAAAGAAAGTCCTTTCTTTGATGTCTGTATAATCCACCTCGATATCAGACAGAGATAGCGGTTCGTAGGATAGAGTCCCAATTTACTAAGCGTAGATCCCTATATGCTCATAAAGCCGACAGAAAGCCTCTGTGACAGTCTTTGACCTTTTTTCATCCATTGTAAAGCACTCACGAGACCAATCAAGAGAGGGACCCATTCGCCTTTGCTGTCTCAGAATGGTACCACCATATTCATTCTTCCACTTCCAGACTTCATTTACAAACTCTTCACGAACAATATCATGCCTGGTTAAGCTTTTTTCACGCATTAACTTTTTCTCTACAACCACCTGTGTAGCTATCCCAGCATGGTCCATACCAGGTACCCGCAATGCATTATATCCAGACATTCTTCTCCAACGAATGATTGTGTCCGGAATTGCACTAGTCAGGGCATGTCCAATATGTAGGGCCACAGTCACATTTGGAGGAGGAAGAACAATCACAAATGCCGGTTTTGAGCTGCATGCATCAGCCTGAAAAAAAAGCCGATTCCTCACACCAAGCATACCATGACTTCTACACAACAGTAGGACTATATTCTTTGGCCATCTGAGTATAAAGTCTTTTCTTCTCACCCACCAAAAGGAGTCTCTGGATCAACAAAGTCTTCAGGGTTCTCATCATCTCCTTCTCGCTTGGCATTCTTCTTTGCACTCTTTTTGGAAGCATTCGATCCTTCTTGTGCCTTAAGTTTGTTCATCTCTGCTTTTTATGCGGCCTTTTCTTAGAAGAACTCAGCCTAAATCCAGAGCTGAATTATATCGAAAAAGGACGGTTACCAATTTGCTTTCTTCATGCTTCTTACGCGGGTAATTCAACCACATAGGATTCGACCCGAATATCCAACATCTGATTCACCGGCATACGATTAGCCGGCAGTTCCCGCTTATCCCGAGCTAGGAGATACGGGTTCTTCCGAACCAAAAGACTATGAAAGCAAGAGGTGCTAGATCAAACGAATTTGCATCAACAGACGCATAAACTTCAGTATAAGCTCTTTCACAAGCCAAGAAATAGGCTCGCTCTGACAAGACCTTATCGATTGCCGGGGCAGATTCATCATTAGCGGAGGGCGCAGAAGAAGGTATGACGTAGGGTAAATTACTTGATTACGCTAACGAGCATCCTATGTTTTATCCTGATTTACACCCAAAAAGGCATTCCTCATATACATCCGCTACGAGAAGTGGTTCTTTTTCTTTCTATACGCAATTCAATCTTTCCTTTGTCTTCGACTCCCTCTTCTAAAGGGCGAGATGGGGTGAAATTACCATAGTTGGAGTAAAACCGATTGTTCTAGGCAGTAGAGTGAGGGAAAGCTTATTGATTTGATTGGGTATTTAACTGCAGAGCTTTTAGATAGGCTCTCGGTTCCGTTAATCTCTCTCCTTTTCTTGCATACTTTCTTGATAGAAAAAGTTGTTTAGTTGTTGATGGTACCTGAGGAATGAATCCTTATCCAACTCGTCTAGTCGGAAGCTCTTAATTCCTTATCCTTCTGTCTATAGTCTAGGAATCTTCTTCTTCTTCGGAAAGAGAAGTTGCTTGACGAACCTTTCCTGTTGACTAATCTCAGGTATTGGAATAGCACTCGGAAGGGATGGATCTAGGATAGACAAGAAAGAAGGCTATTACCGCTCTTAAATCAAATATATCTTCCAGTTCGTTCTAAGAGTGAACCCGAGAGGTTAGAAAGAGGGGAATGCAGCTTCGCCTTCCGTTCTCAAGTCAACGAGTTAGGAATATCAGCTACCCGAATCTTGCATCCGCTACTCAATCGAAAGACCTGCTTACTCTTGTTTCCTATTTCTTGGGAATAGAAAAGTACCAGTTACAATAGGACTGATTGGTTAAGTCTTTCGTTGGGTGTGAAATAAGCGCTGATTCTTGAACTCTTGATTCTTTCCTCATCATTCCCAAGACTGAAGCAAGAAAAGAGGAAGCAGGCTCTGAAAAGACCTTTATTCCGGCCTTGAGGAAGACCACATCCCTTTTTCTGCCTGGGGTTTATTAGGAGGATTTTACCACCTCAGCATAACGCGAAGTAGGTTGGTTAATGGGGGGCTGCTTTCTTGAAGATATAGATTGTACAGCACTTGTGTGATAGTCTTCCCTGTTTTCCTTTTCTGAATCTTCATCTGGTTTTTGCCTCGGGAATAGATTTGAATAGGACGAATGAAGGGAAATCCTTATACCAGCTTCAAGGCCAAAGCATCTTTCTGCCTTTCTGCGAGGGTATTCGCTTCCTGACTAGAGCAGAGGGGTGATTGTCGTGCTTTTGCTTTTGCTACGGCTCTTGGGCCAAGTAAGTCTTTTGCTTCTGGTTCGTGAATAAGATGTCCCGCGCTCGCTCGCACTTACTTTGGGTGAATTTACAAAGGGGGCGGAAGTGGGCCTTCCTTATTTATAGCCTTGCCTCCTAGCCTTACTACTGACTTTACCTCCGCCAAAGCATCGATACATTCCCAAGCCTGTAGCAAATAGGAAGGCTTAGCTTAGTTCAAAGGTTTAGTTCACCCTTCGTTCGATTAATCCGCAAAGGGACGCGGGGAATTAAAGACTAAGGTCTATTGGTGGGTTTCTCTTGGCTTGATAAACCAATCACTCGTCTAGCTGCGATACCCTTTCGATTCGTTTGATGTTTTCCCGGGAAAATAAATAGGCAGCTTTTCAATTTACTTTATTTACATAGAATCTCATTCAAAATGGACGGACAAAATGCGTACTTTTGACCATCTCAGTTCTCTATTCTTCTTCCCTCCACCTTCTAGGAGAAGAGCAAGAAATAATGCCTATCTCTTCCTCCGAGCCTAACAGAAAGCTCTCTAAACCAGAAAGAAGGTAAATCCTTTTTCTGGCATTGAGTAAGAACCGTATGGGAAAAAGGGTTCAGTCGATAAATCGCCAGAGTCCGATCACCCATTGGCCATCAAAGCGCCCAAAGAAAGAGCAGATTCCCGCTCCCTTCTTCCCTATTCAATCAAGTGCGACTATTCGGAGAGGTTCCCGCTAAGGGATCTAGTAAAGAGCGTATCTGCGACATCGGGAAGGGAAGCATTCATTTCTCCAGAAGTAAGCCAAGGGGAAGGAATGGTAAAGACAAATGCGGGGTCGGAGACTAAACCTGCTTTGAAAGCGATTACAGAGACCAGGTGTCGGGCAGGGTATGAAGAAATGGAAAGGTAGCGTCATCAGCTAGTCGTCTTAGCATAACCTCAAGAAGAGAAGAAGACGAGGGCTCTAACTCTAGCTCAATCGGTTTAGCCGTGGGGAAATTTAAAGTTGATCACTTTACGGTTTCACATGACTCACGAACGGGAATAAAAGAATCGGATGAATAAAGAGTTGCTGGTATCGGCTTTCGGGCATAGGTTTATTAGAGTTAGGAGTAGGAGTTAGCCTTACTAAACGCTTAGAATTATCAGCCTTAGGATAAGTGACAGAAAGGCTAGGCTAGACAGGAATACCTATTATTAGCTTGCGAGCCTGGCCTGTCTCTAGAGATAAAGGTAGAGAAAGAGGGAACTGATTTAGCAATTATGCCACTTATGCTGCTTCCCCTGAAAAAGCTTACTTTGCTAACGATTTATTTCGAGCTTTATTAGCGGGAATTGACGTTATACTGAAAAAGACGGGGCTATAAAGAAGGCCTCTAACTTTAGCCATAGAATCGCTTTCGACAATAAGTCTGATTCGAGGCTAGGGATTGGATCCGCTTATGGAAGAGAATAGGCCTTACCTAAAAGACTCGGCAGGAAAGAGCCAGACTAATACTCAAGTCCGGACTAAATAAAGGATTGAGCTTCAGAGTCAAAGTCTTTAAGTTAAGCCCCTACCGAAACCTTCAAAGCAAGATCAGGCACTAGCGCGGAGGGGAAGCGAATAAGTCGGACTCTTTCTTGCTCGAATAAGTCGGACTCTTTCTTGCTTATGCTTCTGGTTTCCTTGGATAGAGCCTCTTTATTGCTTCGGGTTCTATTTGCTTGCTCAACCGGTAAGGGAATGGGTGAAGAAAAGACTCTTCCTGTTTTATTTGCGCAACCGATATCAATTTCGTATAATGATTGTTGAAATATCAGTTTGATGTTTTCCCGTCTTTCTTACGCTTACGGGTCTCTTCCTTTTTCTTTCCTAGAGGTGATCCCATAGGCGGACTTTAAAAAGAGCAAAGTAGCTTAGCCCAGCCCGCAACTCTTCTGTTCCATAAAATGAGACTCATAAACAAAAGACGGAGAAGAGGATTCCAAGACCATATTGTCTTGAGCATTAGCAACACCACGAGTATCATCCATAAGTTGAGTTTCAGGAACCATTGTATTATGAGCATTCTCATCAGGTGGTTTCCGAAATCTGACATCTTCATCATCCATGCCAGGCGAAGAGAGTGAAGGATGGGATAGAGACCCACTCTCAACCTACATTCCGTCTCGCCTCTCAAAACCCTGTGATACATAAGTTAATTCCTTTCTAGTAGTTCTACCTGGAACCTGAGTGTTCGATTGCTGCAAATTGTCAACTATAACAGGCTGCTGTTGTAGAGCAACTGTTTTATTAGGCCGAGACACCTGATGGGTTTTATTAGATGAGATATCCACATGAGGCTTAGGCATCACTTTTTCCTTATAAGAAACCTGGGCCCTTTTTGCCCTATCCTGCGGAATTGAAGTGGATTGGACAACCCCCTTAGCCCACGCCATGACAACAGCTTCACAATAATACACCCTTCCCACTGCCTTCGAATATGAGCCCGAAGTCTATTACCCAAGGGGACTAGAAAGAGGAGGCAGCTAGTACCTTGATTCGGATTTAACTGCGGATTCAATAGCTTCAGAGTTGTATTTTGATTACTAGTATTTAAGCCCCATAGGTTTCTAAAGGTCTTGCGGAGCCTTACTCATTTTCATAATGAACTACCCTTACTCAGCGATTTTAGGATAAGATTGCAAGGCGTCTGGCTGTTGCAGGTGCGTGATGTGCGTTCCTGCTTCTTGTCTTTGCCGAGCTTGCGTCATTCAAATTCTTATGTCAGACTTTTCATGTCCTTTCTGAAGAGTTTTATCAAGGACTAGGGTGCACCCTGGATAAGTAAAGCTGATGATTGAAGAGCGTTAAGAACATATTTCAGAAGTATGATCCTAAAAACGAGATTTTGACGTTGTTGGATTGGGAGTGGTATGAGAGGACGAAGAATGAAGCGGAAAGACGCTTAGCACTGAAAGCGGGTCGAGTTAGAACTTCATCTTCGGGGGTTAACGAATTAGGAATCGAAGGATGCGAAGGAAGGCTTGTCAGCGACTCGTACAATGACTATTCGGTCTTGCTATAAAGAAAGCCCTTAGTAAAAGGTAAAAGCCAAGCGTAGCGAAAAAGATTTAATACGAGAAATCCGTAAGGATGCTAAGCCGATAGGCCAATAAGATGCCCTAAGGAGAAGACGAACAAGCGTGGCCAATAGACAAATATGCTTGCCCTATTCAAGGATAGTCGTAATGCGAAGTAGTAGTAGATGAATTCTATTCAACTAGCGGCCATGGAAAGACCGGGAAGGAAAGCTACTTTAGTGCGAGAACATGCCCGCGATCAATAGAAAGAGAAGAGAGATCCACCCCAAGGAAACTAGAAAGGATTGAGCTTCTTCGAGCGAGTGAATGATTTATGAAAGTTCATAGAATCGATTAGAGATTTCTTATCTAAATCGACAGTTGAGTAGCTCAATCTGCTCCGTATTCGGATTTGGCTTCAGCCGTAACAGCAAGAACTAAACCCGAAAAAGGGATTGAGTCTTCTTCTGCTTTCGGCGTATCGTCTGATTTCTACCTGTGAACTTGTTATCTCATCGGAAAGAAAAAGTACTAATTTTTCGCGATTGAGAATAGAGAATCAAGGAATGAATCCTAAAATCCAATTGTCTTTCTTTGGGCTAAAGGTACTAGCTCTTCTAGTCTTCTAGTAATTGGTGGGTTTGTTTCAGAATCATCTAAGAATAAGTAAGACCTACCACCTTAATAAAAGTGAGAGTAAGTCTCGAAAGCGACAATCTATCTAAAGAAAGCGACAATCTATCTAAAGGTCTCATCAAACTCCCACTCTATCTATATCCTTTCGAGCGTCGAGCCTTTGAAGTGAAGCTAGAGTGAAGTGAAGCTAGAGTTCTGCAGCTATTCCTATGAGTTATAGGTACGTACAGAAAGAAGTCAGTTGAGAGAGCAAAGCCCTACTCGCACCCTTCACATGTCAAAGTTGGGCCTATTCGTAAGATTGACAAGGCCCAATCCCAGCCTACTAAGGATATCAAAGCCTGGTTACCCAAAATTTCCTTACTTGTTGTTCCGATTCCTAAACCTAGCTCACTCTCTGCAATTTCAGAATTTCCTATAACGTTGGAGAACAGGTTGGCAGCTCCAGAGGAGTTTCTTCGGGATCTTACATCGAAACCTGCTCCAAAGCCACCCGACATTGACATGGGCGAGAATGTTGTTGCTCCCCAAAACGATCTTGCGACGGGAGGAGAGATTAGTATGGGTGATGGTGAAACTCCATCACAGGTTGCCTCACAACAGATTGTTGTTATTGACTCCGAACTTGCTGAGCAAGTGGTGCATTCCGATTTTCATTTATCCAAATGAAAGTTCTCTCATGGAATTGACGAGGCATTCAAAACAAGAAGTGCCTACGGAACTGTAGAGAATTAACTAGACAATTTCATCCTGAATATATTTATTCTTATGGAGACTAAGTGTGATGATGTTCAGGTTTCTGTAAATTTTGGGATTTTTCTAGGTTTTGACTCAAATTTTGTAGTTCCGGATGGCGGGTGGTATTATTCTTTTTTGGAAAGGTCAGTTTACTATCCAGCTTTCGGGTTACACGACTCAAGCGCTTCATGTTCATATTTTGGAGAGACATAGAACCTGGTCTCTTTCTGGTGTTTATGTTCAGCCCCATTGTCGTTTGAAAGAGGAATTTTGGGAAGAGCTTCACTCCAGGTCTCAGCATATGGATCAGCCATGCTTTGTTATCGGGGATTTCAATGACATAGCCTCCGTAGAAGAAAAATGTGTGGGAACCGAATTCCGTGTAAATGCTGCACATAAGTTTGTCGAAAGATAGGATCAGTGTGGGCTGTCGGACTTGAGTGCCTCCGGTTGTTACGTGGAAGAAAACTGTAAATGGGAGGGTTGTGTTGCGCGAGCGTCTTGATCGTGTTCTTGGAAATAATTTGGCATTTGAACAATTTGCTGATGGCAAGGTTATCAACCTCCCATGTGTTCACTCTGATCACCATCCCATTTTATTTGATACTGATTCGATTGCTCCTCCGCCTGAGACCCTTTCGCTTTCAAGCAGCTTGGATTACCCATGGGGATTTTGATGCAGTCTTTCGGGATGCTTGGAATCATGGGGATGATTTGAAAAGCTCTCTTTCTACTACGAAGGAAAAGCTGCAGGCTTGGAATGCAGAAGTTTTAGGTAGTATCTTTAAACGAAAACGATGGCTAGTGGCTCGATTAGCTGGTATTCAGAGATCAGAGGCTTATGGAACTTCCTCCTTTCTTCAGAGTCTAGAGCGTGATCTTTTGAAAGAGTATTAAGAGACACTCTATCAAGAAGAACTTTTGTGGTATCAAAAGTCACGGACACAATGGATTAGAGATGGGGATAGAAAGACCCGCTTTTCTCACCTCTCAACATTGGTGCGCCGTAAGAGAGATAAAGTTTTGAGGTTGAAGATTGATGGGGAATGGGTGGATGATTCGGATCAGTTAAAACAGCACGCTGTCAATTTCTATAAGATTCTTTTTGATGACAAGGAAGTTTTACCCTTGAGTGATCCTTTGTACCGTTGACAGCCCCTGATAAATTTGTATGAAAGGGAGGCGTTGGTGGTACCCTTTACTATTGAAGAAGGTAAGTCGGCCCTTTTCTCTATGCGAAGACCGCATTACGAACCTAGTCCAAACTAAGCGGTGCAACTAACTCCTCTGACTCTGGAGAAGACCAGAAAGCCTTAGCCAATTCATCAACATCAGACAAGATGAGGACTTTCTCTCGAGCAAGACCTGGAAGTCTTATTAAAGGCGCTTTCGTTTCCGGTACTTAATTTAATAAAGGCTGGTCTCTTCCCTTCCCTCTCACATCTGACAACAATCAGTGAGGAACTAGTGTTGACCCCTGGCAGACAAAGCAAAAACTCAAGAAAACCATCGTTAAACTAAACTGTTGGTGTTGATGCTGGGGTTACCGAAGTGGTATAATCTCTTCTCTCATCTAGTGGTATAATCTCTTCTCTCATCTTGATTAACTAGACTGACTAACAATAGACAATCCTTTCCAGAACAAGGAAGAATCGGACTTTAACCCTCTTGAAAGACAGCCTTAAGTTGGATTTTTCTTCATCATAGACTGGTTTTCTAGACCTGGTTTATGGCCTTATTTTCATGCACCAAAGATGGAAATTTCACCACATCATCGGGCACCTTGTATTTGGCTTTGAATACACGCACCCACAGACTGTTAGGTTCCATCAGAAGTCGCCATGCGGTTTTTTGAAGCAAGGCATTATTATGATGTTCCATCTTTCTCAGGCCAAGTCCTCCTGGTCATAGAGCAGAATTGTGTCCGGTGAGACCTGTTGGTGGTGTGAACACAGAGTAAAGATCGTCTGGTATGAATATCGTCCGGTTTCACAAGCTCCGGCACTGGTATGAATATCGTCCGGTTTCACAAGCTCCGGCACCGGTAGTTGCCTCGGTTACTCAAGTCCGGTCCCGAATGCGAGTTAAGGGATTGAGCCGAATGCGAGTTAAGGGATTGAGTCGGACTCTTTCTTTAAGTCACTTTCGGTACCGGAAAAACATCCTGATTTACAGGAATTTCCTCTGAAGCTATTGAATCCTAGCTAACTGCTCATCTTGCCTATTCACTTGCATAACCACCAATTAATTAGTAAGGGATTGATCTGCCAGTATCCGATAATGGCGAATGCTTACCTGCTTTTAAGACGGGAAAAGATTCAACGGTTAGATGCGTCTGCCCCCTCTGCAAGTTCATTAAAGAAGACTCCTCGCTCGGTTGTTGGGTTAAGCATTTTCTACAACCCCGTAAAAAAGGGGTACTTTTACTTTTCAGGTAACAAAGCTCATTCGAAATAGATCACTTTTAATAAACACCGTATTTTTGCTTACTTATCGATTTCCGGTAACAAATTGAATTCAAAATCGTTAAAAATGAAGACTTTTGCCGCTATAGCGGACTCAAAAAATAGAATTTGCAATTATCTCTCCGAGGGAAATACATCGAGTAAGGTTTTGCTCCTAGTGGGATTAAAAGTTTTCGATTGAAAATAGAGAATCTCTGAGAAAGCTGCTTTGGAAACCAGAGGGAAAAGCACTTCTGTAGCCCGACATAAAAGCCCCTTAGATTAGAGTCCAAACTTATACGGCGCAAACCCTTGCTCTCAAGCTGCTTTATCCCACAATTATGAATCTCGAAAGATCTTCCTATTTTATTTCCCCTACACTACTCACTCTAACTAAGGGAAGGCAGTTAGGGACAGTGGAGCAGGTAGGCTATAACTGACTGTAGATATTGTAATAGCTGTATTCCAATTCCTCTAACTTAAGTCTAAATGCCGGTAGTCTAAAACCCGATTGAAGTCTATTCTCCGAAAGCTCGTAGTGGAGCGAGGAAAGTCTATGCAACTTTGATCAGCTATTTCTCTTGCTCCCTAATCGGTTCTGAAGAATTCTGAAACTAGAAAGTCAGCTACTACGGGCCTACTAATTCGTTAAATGGTACTAAGCCTCTTGATTCAGTACGTTCTTATCCCATTGGGGAGTTTGTTGAGTGAGACTATGAAGCCAGTTCTATGGCTAAAGTTGCTTCGAATTCTTACGTTTCTTGGTTTTGATGGGGAAAGGTCCGTTAAAGCTCTTTCAACAACCAAAAAACGGTTCTTGAATTCTATCTCTCGGGTGAGACGGGGCTTTTAAGTTTTAGCCTTCTGTCTCAAGTGAGAATCAAGTCATCAATACACAATCAGCCATTCTATAGTTGCTAGTTCTTACCTACGCTCTCAAAGCAAAGGTACCCGGGGAACTATCTTCTTGCATGCATCCTTGCTATCAAAAGCGATTTAGTTGTTGATTGGACTAGGATTTACTGACTTTATATCCGCTGTTTATTTATTTTATGGGGTGAAATTCCCAGAGTTAGTTGGAGGCGAGAAGCAAGCTTTCGCACCTTCACCCGCGAGCAAGTAGTCCACAGAATAGTGAAAAGCAGAAATAGAATTACAAATCGTGAACTTTGAGGCAAAATGTACTTTTGCCCCTAGGTGAGTAACAACTTTTGTCATTTCAATGTCCATCTATGAGTGAAAAAGTCCTTGTTAAGGTTTTTGCCCTAGGTGAGATATAAAGTTATCTTTTTCTTTTTCCATGGTGAATAAATTTCATACGACTTCGACTTCCAATCCTCAAAGTTGCTTCTTACAAGAAGACGCTTCTTATTGGGCAGACTGGGGAATCTTAGAGTTTAAGCCCTTGATTGGGTTTATGGTTTCTGTTGGTCTTTCCTCTGGCTTTAATGCTGTTTCAGGGTAAGAAAACGGATCTGAACTCAGCTTTTCAAGTATTACCAAAGAGTCGGTCTTCCATTCTCTGGTTGACTTGTCTGAAGAATGGGGAGCATTACCTCTAGCCCTTAGCCCTTCTCCCTCGCCTTCCCTACACCTTATGTCAAGTCATTCCCAAGGTCGGCTTCTCTTAAAGACCTTTAGCCTACGAATTGTTTTTGTGCTTTCTTTCGTCTTGTTTTTATTGTCTATTGCTGGTCAGGAATCTCCTTATGGCACTCTAAAGAAGCCAATTATATATAAGTCAATCTCTTGGCTGGCCTTTTCTCAAGAAACTAATCTGCAACCTTGAGAGAGCTCCTTGTTCTGCTATCAAGTTATAGCTTTTCGGTAGCTACTCTCTTCCCGCCCACTGCAAAAGCAGTCGGGGTTGTATCTCTCTCTTCCTTAGGATTCCTGACTTCCTTTTATTCATCCGCTATTGAAGGTGAGCTCTGAATCATACTTTGGCTCCAAATCCAATATTTGCCTAAAAGGTCTAGATTCCCCGGCATATGCCCAGGAAGAAGCACGACAATCTCCCCTTAGCTCTAGAATCGGCTATCGCTAGTGCCTGAAGTTCCTTTCCGGTAAGCGGTATTGCTTTCGTTCTTGATTTCGAGGTTTTGTTTTGAGGTTTCGGTTGAGGTTTCCCAAGGGGATGAAAGCAATTGATTCTTGAAGAAAGCTATTGAAGGAAAGCTATTCATCATTCCCAAGTCATCAGATGAATCACTTAAATCTGGTTTTTAGCTGTTCAAGGCTAACTCCTTCTCATAACCGGATCCAGGACGGGTAAGAGAATCCGCTACAACCGATTCAAAGGAAAGATTTCGCTAGTCAGGTTGGGCAGTAAGGGTATTCCCCAAAGAAAAACAGCTTAAAGAGACAGCTTGAGAATCAGCTGTGGAATCGTAACTAGTGGATGGCACTCTATTAACGATTTTTAATTCAATTTTTGAAAGTAAACCAACTCGCTGCCTAGCATAAAAGGCAAACTCCGAATCTCATAATCATCTAATCATTCCCGAACGATTTACCTATTGAAGAGATTTTTCCCCTACGTATTACTCCTCAGCAAAGTCAACAGGAAACGGAGATCTCGAGAGGCAATCGACGCCATCAATGCGCACTCAATCATACATACTAACTAATTTTCTCTGAATGTTTTTCTTTCCTTCGATCGATAGGGTAAAAGGGTTCAGTCGCTTACGGGCTTAAGGCATCTCGCTCGGACAAGAAGGTATAGCTAAAAGGAAGGGAAGGCCAACAACAAGCTCTCTATTCCTATCGCCTCTCTATCTTCATCTGATCCTTCTCTATCTCTCTCTTCCTTCCCATTTACCATAAGCCCTTCATTCAGATGTATGTTCAATAGTTGCTCACTTATTCTTGAACTACGAGATCATTGCAAATCTTATTTTTTGAGTCTGATAAGGGGTCAAAAGCCATATTTCACGATTTCGAATGAGACTTACCGGATGATGAAGATTGCCCCGATGGGAATCTAATCTTTGCCACCCGCTTTCTAGATCTAACAAGTAATCCCAATCCCGATATCAAATAATCTTCCTTGATCGATGGTTATAGGCATTATTCCCCATTCTCGGATCCAGGTATAGGTGTGAGCGTATGGGATCCCGTTGGAGTCAGTGTGTCTACTAGTTTCAGGTGAGTTACAGATATTGGTGCTGTAGTCTCCAGTTCATAATCTTTCTTAAACTCCTACTAGTCAGTCTACGGGTAGGGACGGAGTTTCCCAATCCACTAGAATAGAAGGTTCAAGTCAATCTACTATCGTAGAATTAGACAAACTCTTTTCACTCGCTCTAAACCCGAAGTAATAAATAGGGCGCCAAAATCTTAGCTTAATGCCGAAGATAAAGCAATCGATTCTGAGAAAGCTGCTTCTTCGCCAACCATTCGGGCTCTTCGACTAGGCTAACAAGACAGAAGAGGGTATGACAAGACCTTTGAATCGATTTCACTATCTCTTTTTCCGGACCTGGGGAAAGAACTCATTCAACAGCTCCCATGTCTGGTCCTTCTGCTTTCACTAGTAGGACTCCTAATCAAGAGCGGATGACAGGATTAGGGATTTATGGTATTCCCCAGACAATACCCGAGAGAACGATTAAAGGTTTGGTGTAAGATATGCCTTACTCGCAGAAGCTGCAATTGATCCTCTTGAATGAATTGATAGCGTAAGTATCGATTCTCTTACTAGAACCTTCAACCTAACTTCTCTGTGAGCCTATCTATTAAGCTCACCTGCGCTATGAGAATTTCTTTTCCACTGGCTTTCTTTCCTTAGCTAGCTTGAGAGCATGTTTCGAGAGCTGCTAATAAGGTCCCGCCTCCGGGTTAGGGGAAGAGTCAGCTATTCTATTCCTCGGTAAATCCTCTAGCAACTATCCGAGCCTTATATTAGCTATCAGATCTAGTCTTGATCAATTTCCTCTTCCATTGCTTGCTGCCAAAGAGGGTTTGACTTTGCTTCTTGTAAGTTAGAAGGTTCATGTAAAGAAAGAATAGCAGAATAACAATGAAAGTCAACAAGATGGGGAGGTTATGGTATAAAGAAAAATCTCTATGCAGCTTATATGGCCAAGCTGGGATGGGAGATAAGCACAAAGAACTCTAGTCTATGGTGCCAAATTATGAGGGGAAAGTACATCAACATCTCACATTCTACTCAAAGTTACTCCCCCATTTGGAAAGCTATCTGCAAAAACAGAAATCTCATTGAAAAAGGGACTAGATGGATCATCAGAAATGGACAAACTGCCAACATTTGGGAAGACAACTGGCTTGGAAAGGGCCCTCTCCTAGATCAATTAGTCGACCTATCTCTGCTCATGAAGTTTTTAAGCCAGTCAAGCATCTCATCTCGGATGATGGATCCTGGAATTTACAGGATCTTTCTTTCTAGCTTCCTGATAACATCACTCAAACCATTCAAGCAACTCTCATACAACTTCACACATACAAAGATGAATGACACCAGGGCGTGGGGTAAAGGCTCAGCTGGAAGATTCACCATTCGGGAAGCTTATCAAATCTCCAAGAATGTCAAAGAAGATGCTAACCAGAATTTGAAATGGATATGGAAAACTCCAACTCACCCAAAAATTAAGAATCTCTTTTGGATCATTGTTCAACAAAGAGTCATTAAAAGAACCTGATTAAAGCATCTAGCCATCATGAAAGAGGATACTTGCCTCAATTTCAATGCTCAGCCGGAAACTATTCAACATTTCTTTATGCATTGTCCGAAAGTTAAGGATATATGGCTAGAACTCAAGCCTCCTGACCAATCCTTCTTTCAAATGGACTTCCAAAAATGGCTTAAAGACAAGAGTTGCAGCAAAGTATCCCCGGGCTCACATAAAATTTCATGGAACTACATATTCTTAATGGCCTTATGGAAGATATGGATCACTATAAATTCCAGCATTTTACCTTCTGACAGAATCTTACAAGATCCTCTTATTTCTATTAACGATGCAGCTGGTGAAGTCTTTGCAGTCCATCCCCCCAAGCAGCTTCCCAACACTCAGACTATCCTTTTTTGGTCCAGAAAATTTATGAAAACTCAACACGGATGGATCTGCCCTTGCTTTTGCAGGAGCTGGAGGCCTCAGCCGTGATCAGTTTGGCAATTTGCTAGCAGGGTTCAGACGAAAACTGGGCACTAGTACCAGCCTTGCTTCTGAATTATGGGCCATTAGAGATCGCCTTCAACTCATTCAACAGGAGCAGCTCAAGCAGATGAAGTTCTTGCTTCCGACCTGGTCCTTGTCCCATGAGCGTTCGTATTGTCCCCTGCGCGTTCTTATTCCACCATAGTTGGATAGGGCTGAGTGAGGTATCTAATAAGAGTAAGCGATGCAAGTGAATGGAAGAGAGACCCTTAACTAAAAACCCAAGAGTTAAAAAGGGGAGATAGCTACTTCGGAAACCCCATGATCCGATGCCATACACGATAGGCCGGACTAAATAAAGGATTTAGCTTGGGAATCAGGTATGGGATTTCGAGTACTTTTATTTTATTCGCTTCGATACGTTTCGCTTTTATCATAGGAAAACCACACGTCAGAAAGAAGAAAGTCAAATCACTCTGGTTGACTTGAATGAGGAAAAGCTTTCTTATTGTTAATGGCTAAAAAAACAATAGGACTTACAAAAACAATAGGACTTACTCTGGCCTGGCCAACTCACTTACCCTTCCTTCCCTTCTTACTCACTCAAGGCAGATAAAAGGAGAGGAGGAAAGGCTTTGCTTCATTGGCCCCTAAAAGTGCTCACTACACTACTGCATCCTCTGGAGTAGTCATGCATTACGATAGAACCCCCGGGTTACTTGGAATTGGGGCTTAAAGGAATAGAGGGAACAATTGAGGTGGACGGGGTAGATTCGAGCACAGAAGGCAAGACATGAGAAAGAGTTGGATCGGTCCCAGTTGGCTCCAGTGTCTTCGAGACTGTCTCCTTCATCTTCTTTTTAAGATTTGACGGGAAAAAGCCCAACGGCTTTAAAGGAAGGATCACGTAACCTCATACTATCTCTCCCACTCGATCTATTACGTGATAAATTTGCATGCACTTTTCCACGTGATGGTTGGCTAGGATTTCTTACATGCCTAGAAGGTGCCACACCATGCTGACCCTTTGCCACATCTGAATTGGCAACATCCTCTCCAGCTTGAGTCTCCAGAACAACCTCCATAGAATCTTCCAACTCCGGTGCAGCGGATTTCCCGGCTTTCTTCAATTCCTTAAATCCCCTAAAAGCCAAACGCTCCTTAACAACATTAGTAGCATAAGTCCACGCCGAAATATCTTCGGAAGAAAGATGTTGATCCTCAGGGGAATCAAAGTCCTTTAGTGCTTGATATCTATTAGGATAATCCCCACGCTCACCCATCAACGGAGCCTTACTAGTTGCCCAAAAGTCTCTCCCCATCCTACGTTTAACAAGCATCCAAGGGACATAATTAGCTACAGGACCAACCTTTTCCTTACTTGGAGCATCACTCCGCATAGCCCCGTCCTTAGAAGCCTCTTGCGCAGCGGAATCTAGGACCTGTGGAATCGCCGGACAACTGTCAGCTCAATGTCCAATCACTACGCAAGTAAAGCAAACCGTATGAATAGACTCATACTCCAACATTTGAAGCAAATTACCAACCCGAATCTGAGACACCAAGGGCTTGGAGAGATCCACTTCAATGCACATACGTTCAAACTTCCCTCTAGAAGCAAGACTAGTATTATAATCAAGTTTAAAAGGTTTGCCTAGCACATCACCAATGTGTTTTAATGGATCCTCATCAAAATATTCAATGGGAAACTCCGGAAATCGAATCAAAACTGGAGTAGTCTTGAAAACTGCCGTTGACGGCTTGAGATTAGGCCGCCAACGTTGAACCATCACATAATGATCCATGATTTTCCAAGTACCACCCGTTAACACCCATAGCATATCATCAATTTCAGAAGATTTCACCATGTAAAACCCAGGCCAAGATCAATCAATTCATCTTCATCATTGAGATGCCAAAGAGAAGATATACGGTCAGACAAAACCCGAAAGCTTAAGGACCTTTACCTATAGATAGAAAATACCTGCAAGAAAGGGGCAACTCAGGGTCTTACCTAAATAGTGTAAGGTCGGGAGTTGATCCGCAGCTGCAAGAGTAGCAGTCTTGAAGCTTTTCTCAGAGTTTCTTACTCTCATAGTCAAAATCTCACTTCGCCTTCTTTCTTCTTCTGACTAGCTTGCCCTTTCTTCGGCTTGTCCTCTTCAAGTTCATCTAACATGCCTGTCTTAATACCTGCCTCCAAATCTGAAACTGGTTTGGCCACTACTGCTTCATTCTGAGTGCCTGACGTCTGACCCTTCTCTCCAACTGTCTCTACCGGAGTATCCCTTTCCTTCTCCTGTGCAGCTCTACTCATTTCTGGCGAGTATATTCTCCCACTTCGGGCATTCCTTCATACCACATGCTCTCTACCTTGCTTCCTAAATCTACCATTGGGAGCATCAATAAGCTTAATCGACGATTCTTGTGGGGTGGTAATGAGGAAAAGCTAACCTTCCTATTTGTGAAGGGAAGTGAGCCATTAAGTACATTCTGGCTCACGACCGGGTAGCTAAACCTACTGACTCGCCTCTTCCTGTTGTTGTTTATACTGGGGTTTGAAATCGAAAAAGCAAAAGACAATCAATCGTCTCTACTCTGCGTAGATCCTCTTCATTCCTTTATTTAATAGCGGACGGAATCTACTGTAGATGCGGATCACAGCCTAGTTTCGTAGCCAAGGTAAGGGCTCACAGTCGAGTTGAACAATAGAAAAAGGATATAGCTCATATGCCCACGTCATAGAATTAGGATTACTAGTTGTATCTCTAAAACTCAAGCAGATTAGGAAAGAGGAAGAAGTGGCCTATTTCATTGAACCGTAATTTGAGTATACTAAGTACTCCGCTGAGCATTCACTAAGTGCTCTTTTCTCAACAGGAACTACAATCCAAGTAAGACCATCGAGATAAAAGTCTGAAGAAGCACCGGACTTCAAGAGGAGCAATTGCAGCTTACTCTAGATTCGGGTTGTTAGAACGATTCCTTAGGGATTGCCCAAGAGCCTGCTGATAATGAACACCCATTTCCAGAAGACAAGAAATAAACTAAAGGTAGAGAGGGTGGAATTGGTACTTCAGCTAGGAATTTCCTTGACTCTGAATCTGGTTAAGAAGGTGAGCTACTACTCGGAATCTCTGAATTTCTCTACTCCGAACCCGAATCCTCGCAAAAGATTGTAAAACACCCATCATCACGTCTAGCTGATCATTTGAAGCCTCCCCAAAGAGAACCAGGTCATCCGCAAAATAAAGATGAGAAAGAAAACCTACTAGTAGGGTAGCCTTTTCAGTGCAGTGCTTTCAGGGTTAAATGAGCATCGGCAACCTAACTCATCGAAACTCATAAGGATACCACTGGACGAAAGTGACTTCTACTCAGCAACTTATTTTCCCTTAGGGACCAATGAACTCTTCGTGGATTGACTGAACCGAAGTCCACGTGTTAAGCAAATGGCTATTGAGCTGCAGATCGTAATGCTCCTGATCTCGCGCGTCCCCTTCGCCTTTCGGCTCACCTCTAAAGACCCTTCGCATAACTCGGCTTGTGTTAGCGTAGCAGCTACTATCTAAATTTATTTAACTTCGTCCCTTCGCGGAGCATTGCTCTTCAGCTTCTTTGTCTGTTATCGATAGTAAGGAGGCTGCTTCTCATTTGAAGTGATCTCTCTTAAGCAATTTACTCTTTATTCGGACATCAAAGTTGGGCTTGTACTGAACAAGTAATATTTGAAATTCCTTCGCTAGGCTTGATCAAAATGAGTAGCTGCTACAATTGCTTTAGCGGAAGCTGCAGAATAAATGGGTGCCGGGTTTTCTGGCGGTCCTTCTTTCTTGGCCCGACCGTAGATCCCTTCCGCGGCGAAGCGGGTCGTCCCGGGGGATGCATCATAAGTTATCTACGCTGACTGGCTCTTTGATTCAGTACGTTTTCTTCTTCCCTGTCTGATTGAAGATGTGGGCACTATCTCCTCTACAAAGGAAGGGCGTTCTAAAAGAGCAAGAGATTTTCCCTTTCCCCGTTCTTTCCCCGTCCTGACAGTTGGGCGGTGCGGCTCGTCCCAGTATTGTTGGGCCTTTCATGTCTGCCATCCGTTGACCCTTCCATCGGGTTCGCCTATGGGGACCGAAAGTTTTTCTCTCTATGGAAGCGCAGCCGCAAGTGAGCGGCAACCCTCTGTCATCATAGGAAACTGATCAGATCGAGCGGAGCACAAAGAAGATTAAGGCGGTCGGTGATTCATCATCACAGGTGGGGACTAATAACCCCCTCTGGCAAAATCTTTCTTGCAGACGGTAGTGTGTGGAAAGAAGAATGAAACAGAAGTTCAAGAGCAGGGGATCATTGATCACATAGTTATGTAGGAAGATTCATCTTTTTCATACGATGAGGAGTTGGAACCTGTTAGAATGGAGGGTGTTCCCTTCGTGCAAGTGTACAAGGAAAAGCGAGACTCGCTACGTCGGCCATGGCGATTTTCGATCATTGTCAAGTTATTAGGCAGGTCCTTTACTTTTCAGGTTTTCCAACAGAGACTTGAAAAATTGTGGAAACTAAAGGAGTAAGATGAGATAATTGATTTGGGATATGGCTACTATATCATCAAGATCCGGAACAAAGAAGTTTCTGCTCGCATCCTCTCGGGAGGACCATGGAAAATCATGGATCATTACCTTGTGTTAGGCCTAGCTTGTGTAGGCTATCTTTCACCTATGGTTTAACCCAAACTTGAAACTCTCTGCCCTCTGTTGGTCCTTACCTCTTCTCCTTACGTCATCTTATTCGCTTCGATACGCTTCGCTTTTACCTTCGGACCCTACGGAAAGAGCCCCTTCGTTTATGACCCCATAGTGTAGTTGCATAAGGATTTAACTTCAGGTTTAGAAAATAGGCTCGAAGGATTAGCTGCACGGGAAGCAAGTAAACCTACTTTCCCATACCCGGATCGGCTAAGCGGAATGGCATTTAGCGAGTCAGCCATATGTATTGATCAACGAAGAATGACCCGTTAAACGAGCTATTAAATCTCTTAAGTCGAGGAGTTTCAACTCTACATACGGGGAAAGATACCCGGCAGTAGGGAGTATAAGCGGTGTAATAGATCCACTCGAATCAGATAATCTGGTTGAGCTCTCGGGAATACCATAAATCCCTGATTCCCAAGCCTGAAGAAAGTATTAGGAAGAGCGATATAGCCTGAAGAAAGTATTAGGAAGAGCGATATCCTTTATCTGCCTTTACTTTAGGGTCGAAAGCGCTTAACGTAAGAAGAAGAAGGGGTTTTCCTTTGATGAGACCCTTAGAGATGGAAAGTTATCCCGCTTTAGGATATTGATTTCACGAGCTAGCTATTTCGACCTCCAACTTCTTCCTCACTGTCTAGATGATCTATGGCTCGAAGTGAATGAGGAAAGAATCCCCTTTCAGGAGAGGAAAGAGACGATTAGACACCAATCGCCCTTGCAACCTCGGCATTAACACCAAGACCAACAAGAGGCTGAGGCGATGAAGCAGGTGGGTTTTCTATAAACTAATTTTTGTCTGCCATGGGTATTACTTAACTCTTTCCCCACTGATTGTTGTCAGATGTGATAGGTTTTGGATAGGTTCTTAACCTTCATACATAAATTCTTAACCTTCATACATAAATAAGGAAAAACGCGGGTAGAAAGGAATAGAGAGTTTCAAGAATATATCCCTTCTAACAGCCCATCATTAACAAAAGGAAGACAGAGATCCTTAACTTTACCCGAAGCTGAAAAAGCTGCTTTCTCAGAGGAAAGTGAATAGATTCTATTCGTAGGGTAGTACCCCTTAAAAGCAAGTCAAGCAGATGAGAGCAGACAGATAATGCATTCCACTTATTGAACAGGGCAGCGCCTAATCATGGAGCTACTTACGATTGAGCTGACTCTGAGCCTTACTGTTCGGCAAGCCTAGCAACCCTGCCAAGCCAACTGAGAGACAAGTTGATAGCTTCGGTGATGGCAACGGCTGGAGATGGGTTATTTTTACTTTAGTTATTGAATACTAGCCCTCTTTTATCAGTATTAGAATCCTAGCCCCGTTCTGGTCTCTCCCTCTTGTCTAGCAAAAAGCGAGCTCCTACGGTAATGTTCTATCTAGTATGGAGCCACCTCGGATGGAATAGTGCGATGCCCCCTGTCGATCAAGGGAAGAAGTCAACTAGCATTATTGAGTGCGATCAGTCCTTTGTTCGAGCAAAGAATGAGAGAAAGTCGCTGAAGTCACCGCGGCTCTCTCTTTAAGATCAAGGTCTAAGGCCGTCTCTTCTTTTCCATGAGCTATACTGCGCCATGTATATGAACAGTTGTTTTGAATAGGATCGAATAAAGATCCGCCCTCTTCTTCAGAGCTTAAACCCAAAACCCCTGCTCATTAGTTAGCATTCTCCATCCCCACCTTTTTCCTTTTCCCTTACTACCAATCGGAATTCCCAACTTAACAAGTGATTCTTTGTCACAGTTTCCATCTCTGGTTTCGAATAGACTATAAGAAGTTTGAGAAAAAACACTGACCTGGAGATCTCCTCTTTAGGAAGGCGGAGAAGTAGTGCCTATGCCTATTACCGTCTATTCGTGAGCTTCCCCTTGATCTCTTCCACTTCCTAATTTATTGCTTCGCTTTCTAAATATAGCTCTTCCGGCTTACTCGGATCCAGAGATTCAATTCCACCTTCTTTCGTGGTTAAGACAGAAAAAGAGACTTCTGCAACTCCTACTAGTACTAGGGGCGGAGTTTACCAATCTACTACCAGAAGCCCATGGACATGGAATAGGCACAAGCTAAGGAAAAGGAAGGATATAGCTCGTTAGACAGGCTAGCAATAAGAAAGAAAGGAAGCACATTCTACTCATAGACTCGCACCTCTTCCATATACGCTTGGGTGACATAGACAATGGCCCCTCCCTTCAGATTTGAATTACCTTCTCAAGAAAGAAAGAGGCTCGTAAAGACCTCAACCCGCTCTCGAGATAAAGGAAAGGCGATCCGTCAGCAAACAAGAGAGCTGTTGGGGAAGTAAGGTTTATTGTTTCAGCATAGATTACTTTATGAGATTACTTTATTTATGAAGAAAGGGGTTACGCAGTGCAGTAAGGAAAAAGACTGGGCTAAGGCTAAGGTGGAAAAGAAGGTGAGCCGAAAGGCGAAGGGGGCAAAGAAGGTGAGCCGAAAGGCGAAGGGGGCTAGGGTCCAAAGGAGATGCAATTCATTATACGAAAGAGGAAATTCCCTTTTCTTCAATTAGAAAGCGAAGGGGAATTGTTCACTCTTCAGCTATTAAACTAACTACGAATAGAAGAATCAGAATTTCATTTCATTACCCAACCGAAACAAGAAAGAGACTTGAAACAGCTAGCTAGCGAGTTGATAGAAGAGATTGTGCTTTGTACCCCTTCCGCATATGGGTGAGGTCTTGCAGTCGGAGCCTACTTCTTATAAGACGAGTAGGACTTTTCTTGGGGTTTTGTTAAGGATCTCTCTCTTTGCTTTCTTGTTTTTGTTGCCTGTTCACTCGCTGCATTATAGCTCGAAGTAAAGAAAGGAGAAGAATTCGGTTACTCAACCAGATGAAATAGAAAGAGAGGATGACGCTTCTGCTGCTTTATCAGAGACGAGTTCATACCTCGCAGTTAAATACCCAATCAAATAGGGGTTTGTTTGCGGGTGGAATAGCAGGTTATTCTTTCTGTCCTTATTTCTTATGGCTCACGAACGGTGTATGTAAACAGTGTATAGCTTGTGCACCGCCATCAACAGATGTGGTTTTATTGAAGACTGATGGTGCTGAGAAAGGGAACCCCAGACCAGAGATATAGGTCCCCTAGAACAAGCGAAAAAGGCAAGGCAGCTATCTATCCTTTATGCCATTCCAGCTCCCCTAGAATGAATAGTTGAGTTTCACTTGTTATAGATGTTGGGTAGTTTACTATTCCTTGAGAACGAAACAAAGAATCTACTTCATTCATTGCCGAAGCAAGAGAAGACTGAATCCCTTTAGCAAGAGAAGACTGAATCCCTTTATCTGCATACTTTCCCATACACCGCTTCGATTGTGTGCTACCCAGATTCTTTCTTTAAGCCGAGCAAAAGGAGCTCTCACAAATAGAATTTTAGTACCACGGAGAAAAGCTAGCTGGATAAACAAGTATAGGGATCGCCCGCTCGGCAACGCTACCTTGGTAAGAGACAAAACACTTTAATATAACAATTTAAACTCATATTTTAAAAGCTTTTTCGATATATGAATATGAACAAGATTACTATGGAAGAGTTGGTGAACATTGTTTTGACTCTGAGCTCTAAGATGACTAGCATGAATAAGCCAGCTTCAAGACCACCTAGACTCTTAATCATAGACAGACTTGCACTGACCTCAACATAAAAGGATGAACCTGGTCTGTCTATTTGTACGCATTGGCTTAACTCACCCCTAACCCCCCTAGACACTGCAAAGAAGACATAATGAAAACTGCCTGGTCAAGGCTGTACAAGGGAACGAGAAAGGGCTTTGATAAGAAAGAGTTTGGGAATGTCCCGCTTAGTTAACATCGAGTTTGGAGTCGGGACAGCATGGATACGAGACTAGTGTATTGAAGTGAAGTTTGGAATCACATTGTGGTTTTCTATCTGAAGATTACCAAATTGGAGAATCACCAAGGCCTTTCAGCGATTTGACGCGCCCCCCCTAAGCTAGACGCTTTACTTACCTGACCTCAAAGAGAATAGAATGAGTCGCCCTAGCTCTTACTAAGAGTTTGAATTGCTCTGTAGGATAGTAGGGAAAATGAATTGCATTAGTGCGATTTGGCTAGTGGAATCGCCCAGCGAACAAATTGCCTCCTTGCTATCTTAAACAAAAAAAGCGGACCCGCCGCGCGAATCGCGTCTTCGATCTTGCATATATATATATCAGCATCACCACTACGGAAACGAAATCCCCTTAGTTCTGTGAAAGAAAGCCAAGCCTTTTCCGACGCCCGCCTTTACCTGCTTGAGACTCTTTTTTATTAGCCTAGTCATGAACCACCCTGGTTGGGACCATGGTCTACCCAGCAGTGCTTCATATCCTCCTTGCTCTTTGTCTAAGATTATACTAAAAGTACCAAACCAGGCATCCTTTTTTTTTCTTTTTTTGGCTACGAAGCCCGTAGGTTGTACGCCAGCCATACGTAGCTTGAACTGTGATGGCCGCAATGCTTAGCTATTGTCGATCTCCAAGAAAGAGGCCTTTGGTTGAATGTTCACACCTGATCCACCATCTGCACTTCCTACAAAAACTCCCGGAGATTGAAAGAGGAAAACAGAAATTGTAACCTCACGGTCTGCTGTAGTCAGCCTCACGGTGTGCCTGACTGGCGAGTCTGCCGTCTCCACGACTTTCCCTTTTGCGGGCTGCTCCTCAAGCCTTCGAGTGCCGATCTTCGCTTGAACAAAAAAGGTTTAATCTTGTGAAACCGTAGCGTAGGCGAAACCTGGCAGCCCGCCCAGACCCAGAGTTTGACCTTCTCCGGCCATGGCAGGTCTTGTAGAGCCAGCACTAGAAAGAGGAGCATCCAATGAACACCGGTAGAGAAGTAGACTGCGGAAAGACATCCATCCCAGGGAACAAGCAAGCCCGTCTTTTCGGGTGATTGGATGAGCCAGGAAAGACAGCTGGCACAAAAGCAACTCGACCCGGGGCAGAGTCGAACTAAGAAGATTCGGAGTAATGAAAATAAACCTAAGAAAGCAACTGAGCTGAGGCAAGATAGCTATCATTTCAACTAGAGAAGAGATGCCATTGAAAGTAAAGAGTTCATTAGAGACATTCTCTCACATAGGCAGAGAAAAGAAATAAGGAGATAGAATCAAAGATGGAACTACCACTAATGAGGGTACGAATGAGCTCTTTTCATGCTTTTTCGGGCAACTATTCTAAATGAAAGACAGCCCTTAGTCCCCTTTTTCTTTAGTGCTATTTCTTATTTTCTTCCGTATTTCCCCCTTCTTGGAGTGGCTCGAAACGTGGATCCAAGGCATAGATTTGCTTCTTTTTCTTCTCGGGCTTTTTTTCTTTCTTCGCGGGGAAAGAAAGCCGATAAGAGTAGTACCAAAGACAGGCCTTTTGAATGGTGAGTAGTTCTTCTTAGTTGGGTTGCTTCCGTGATAAGGGGGTCGGTGCGTGCAGACGTCGGTTCTATAGTGTCCTCATCGCTAGCCAGAAAAAAGAGGGAGAAGATAAGGTATTCTGGAAATATCAGGCATACTAGTAATCCGATTTTTTGGCCATTCGTAATCGAGCACAACCTATGAACAGTTTTGCGCCTACATAACCTTCCTTTCAGACCAAGAAAAGAAGGTATCAGATCTATGTAGTTCTCGGCCCATTTTTTTCTTTCTCAGTTCCTATAAAAGGCCCATAAAGACCAAAAAGTACATCTGAGTCCTCTCCTCTCCTACCAGTCCCTTTCCCGGCGCCGCTCCCCCCAAACCTCCCCTTATCTTCTTTTTTTTATAGGGTTTTTTAGGGGGAAATCAATCTCATTGTGGCGTTTTGCCTTCCTGAGAAACTTAAAAAGCGTGCTTGTGTGAAAGTCCCTGCTCGCCTCGCGATAGAGGTAGGCATATTTGGTATGACGTAAGAGCTTCCCCTCTGGATAAAAGAGAATCTCCCGCAGTTTATGCCGGTTCTCATGGAGAACCTCCGCGGGGATTTCATCCAACATTAGGGCGTCCATTACTTTCTTCTCGATATTCATTTGGTTCGTGAGAATAATGTGCTCTTCATATTTATCTAGTTTAGGACACCCAATTAGCATACGCTCCTCCAATTCCTTATTTCGCTCCGAGTCCGGCAAAAGGATTTCCGGGGTTAGGGAGCACGATGAGGCAGCCGGCTCGGGCTTTTCTTGCGGCAGTTCGGAGGTTGAGGCAGCAGCCTCCGGCTCATCAGCCGGAGGTAGATTGAGGTCGAAGGAAGGTCGCTCCGAAGAGCTAGCCCCCCCTCCTACGACCGAAAGC